GAAGGGCCTATCTTATCTCTCAAAATCAGCTTCAGATCTATTTTCTTCTTGAAAAGGAATGGGACCATAGAGGATGGAACGAAGAGATCCCGGCCCAATCCAGTTGTCATACCAAACAAAGAGAGTGAGACTCTTTCTAAGCTAAGAGTCCAGAGAACCCCCGAGGACGAAAACTAAGAAAATATTGGCAACTAGAAAGCCAAAGCAGCTTTATCAACTTCCCCAGCTTCTCTTAAACTATATTCTCATCCCCCGAAGGCTTACTTATCCTGCATTAAAAGAAGAAGAAATCCTAGTCTGATGGACTATCAGTCTCAGGAAGACAAGGAGTGGACCTGGCTTGGTCACTTGCTGACCAAGGCCTCTTAGATGTCTAAAATAAGATGATCAAACTTCTTGTTTCAAGTCGAAAGAAAGTTGAGTCATCCAGTTCTCGATGTAAGCCTTTTCGGCTCAATCTGCAGGGAAAGAGATTCCAATTTTGACTGCTAGCAGAACTGCAACAAGCTCGGCTGCACCGAAAAAGAGGCAACTCCTCCAAGTTGCAACAAGGGTAATTGGCTCCAACTCCATCGAATCACTCGGCTGAATCAAAAAAGATGGAAGGCCTAACCCCAATAACTAACTAAGAAAGAAACTCTAACTTTATTATCCACTTTCAAGTGCAGTAGCACTCCTTGACCCCTAAGAAAAAGAAATGTCTCTCTTACTAGCCCTACCCAGGAAAGAATAGGAACTATGCTAAGAAGGGGTCTTCTTTTGGTCATATCCTGCTTTCGCACTAGCTTTCTCTGTTAAGGACTTCTCACTCGAAATGCGCAGGAGATTTTAAGATAACTGCTTTGTATGAAGCATTCAGTTAAGGTCATAGCAGATTCAAAGCTGGTGATCAGCCAAGTTCTGGGTGAATAGAAGACTAAGGACCCACGTAAGCTTTTAAAGAAATGAAATCGAGCGCTCATCAAGCAATTCAAAAAGGTCCTAAAATTCTTGCTTTAGCTTAACTCACTAGCTTTAGAGCTGCACTCCCTTTGGTGGAGTGTAATCGAGGTTTTTTCAAGTATAGAATCAGAAAAGAAGCAGCTAATGAATCCGCATATGTTTCAGTAATGTATGAAATTATAATGTCGTATGTAGCGTATCAGTCTCGGCCAATGCTAGCGATGTAGCTGTTCTGCCTCACTTCCTGCTTGAAGAGAATAGCCCTCTTAACGGAGAGTTCCTACAAGCTTCTTCTTAGCCATCAAATCAAGTTCCGTAAGTGAACCCGCTTTCAAGCTTCCGTTTTCAAGTAAAGAATCTTGGCTCTCCTAGCTACACATTCTAATACTAGAATAGTAAGACTGTACTTTCAACGCCCTTACTATTGGCTTAGTGCCTTTACTGTAATGTAAGCGTCGGTATGCAGGATCGCTTGCAACGCTTTCACTGTAATGTGAATCAAGAGATTGGCTTGAAAAGGCTTTCCAACTAGCCATTCTGAGATTGCGAAAAGTCCTTCTTCTTCTTTAGAGCTTGTTCTTGGTCCTTGTGGTGAAATCTCAGACCGTGATCTCGGGTGCTGCAATCACATAAGAGCACGAGTCCCAGCCATAAACCCTTGACGGCTGGCATCAGATGAGAAAATGCACCATGAGCATTAGCCTTAACGAGCCCCAGGTTGCTTGGAAAACCTCATAAAAGGTTGTAGGAGCGTAAGCCAATCGAACAAATGTGAGAGGAGCAAAAAAAGAGCAGACGAAAACTCCACGGATGATGAAAGCTCATGGAAGCCAAGAGAGGCGGCACGAGGTCTGGAAGCAATTATCATCATTCGACAGGAGAGACCGAGAACTTCAAGGGCTTGCATGTTCAATATCAAACCAACAGTGCTCCTCGCATTAAAAAGGAAATCGATCTTCGCTTCGTAAACTTCTCAACTCGGGAACAATTCTTTTCAAGCTGGTCAACTCTTTGTCAAATCCTTTTTTCAAGGGTGAAATCGACCTAGACGATCTGATCTTTCTGGTTCATTTCCAAGAATGATGGAAGCTCTCTCTGCTCTAAAGGGAAAGTCCAGCCAGAAATCGGAATAATAGAATATAGCTTTGGTGTGGCCAATAGTGACTTTGCCCGTTAGATCTATCGTATATCTAATAGCCCCAGCTTACGAGCTTATAAGGATAGATAATCAGTTATAAGGAAGACACTAACTCCAGTGATCTTTCACGAAACCCGGCACCAAGAACAGCAACTTCCTTATATACATCTACGTCAAATCTATCGGGCATTGGAAATATGAAGTTATTACATCAAAAAGATTCTATATGAAAAGTTTGTCTTGACTTCTTAAGCCAGAATCAGGTCTAAGGCTTCGGATAATCCTTTTCTTTTAGTTGGGTTTTGAAAGTCTGGTTAAACGTATCTAAAGAGAAAGTAACCACCTCTACTCATTTCGACACGAGCTCTAAGTGCACTTGTACTCATCGATCCGATCTTCACCTCTGTCTTCCGGAATTCACTCGAGCTAGGAAGGCAGCTAGGCCTTATGAAAAACCTCGACAAGTCGGCGTCTTCTCTCTCAAAAGATTCCACTCCTCTCCTTATCAGTCTTTTCACTTCATACCTCTCCTTAAAATTAGACCTATTTGACCTAAGAAGTCAAGAACGTTTTTCCCCTCTGGTCTGACCGTAGTATGAGAATTATGAAACTGCGGGGAAGAGTTTTTCTTTATCAGCTGACGCAGCATCGGTCTTTTCGGCATCCGCATCAATAGCAGCATCGACTTCCGCAGCCGCCGTCTACCTTTTCCGCTACAGCGTCCTACCCTACGTTGCCTGCCAACCGACCTATCTTAGCTTCAGGGAATACTTAGTTACTTAGGGAAAGATGAAGTGCCTTAGGGAAAGACTTAGTGCTATATTTACTTTAGGAGCTGTAAGTGCCCTATGGATGTGCTATTACTCCTCCTCATGGAAAGTGACCAATTCCCTTGGACGAGGAAACTGACTTCCGAAATGGAACGTAGGAGTGTAACGTAGTGAAACGAACTCCTACTTCTGAAACGCTACCATAAGATCTTCTCTCCAGGATTTCGCTTCCATCTTATCTAGTTGATCTAATGAATCTCTATAAGACTAGGACTTGGAAACTTACTTATTAACCTGCTTTGGCGCCTAGCTCCGGGTCCTAGCTACCAAGTATCCCCAACAACTAAATACCGTTTTTCATCACCCGTAACAGGCCCCGTGACTATTTTATGGGTTTTTAGCGAAGATTTCGCATTTGATTAAAGTAAATAGATAGAAATTTCTAATCTAAAGTACTCCACGAACCAAAAAGTTCAATGCTTCTCTCCTCTAGTTCAGAACTCATATGAGGTGTGTTCTAATTCAATAAGTGGTTCCGTGAAGAAGTTGGTGAGGGAACACTCCTAAAAGCGACCTTTCACTTATCTGTCGTTCTTATAGGATGAGCTCAGTAACTGCAGAGGGAAGGTATTGAAGTTTGATTGGTTTCGGCTACGCCACGCGCTACGAGCAGCAGGCCATATTACCTATGCCTTCTTTTGGAAAGGTGAAGATGATCGATTGGCTTCAGCCTTAGCCGGTACAGCTGATGAAAGAAGATCCCCCTTTTGATTTACTAGCTACGAGTTATTAAGGCCAAGGGCTAAAGCGGACTTCAAGAGCGAACTGGCTGGCGCTCCAAATGCTTACCCTTTATTCCCTCGGGAAAGTTTTCTATTCATTATTCAAACACTTACTTCTTAGTCGAGTAGTTCTCCTTAGCTTCGGTTTTCTCGAATCTTCTCTCTTCCTTAAAGAACTTGAACTTCAGTGTAATTACTATTTAGATAAGTCTAATTCCTTTTGAAATCCAATTCTTTCAAGTAGCTTTAGTAACGAAAGAAGAAGAGGAGCAAGAGTTTCAAGTAACGAGAGATTCATTTTAGTTGAGTGAAAGCGCTAAAGAAAGAGATCAATCTGAGGAGGTCAACTCCGTAGTTAGTAGTTATAGAGTGGGGTTTGGAAAAAGAGAATCTGAATAGCTGTTAGTAGGTTCATGGGATTGTTTGCAACAAAGTGTCTAGGGGAGAAAGCTGCTTTAGTACCGACTCCTTAATGAAATTATCGATGTACAACTCACCAACTTCTTCACCTGGCAATGAAGCTTGAAAGTGGATACATGCCCCTTGAAAAGAAAGGATATTCTTTTAGGAAAGCGCTAACGTGTAGAACAAAGGAAAAGATTTCAAGGAAGCAGGAACGAACAATAGCAGGTTAACAACTACTCTGAAAAGAGCGCATTCGAGGAATTGTTGATTTCGTTCCATTTCAGATAACTCCCTTTAGAACGAGAGTTAGTAGAGCTTTGTTGGGCTTGGCTGATGGAGTTGAGTCCTGAAGCCGATAAGACAAGAAGAGGGAAAGCTAACGGTTGAAGCACTTTAAGGAAACGAAAGAAAAGGAAAGAAAATAAGTTAATAGATAGAAATTCCCTAAGAAAGAAGATCTGGCTGTTAGTAGCGTCGGCGCAGGAATGGATAGAGAGGTACGAAGTTACTCGACCCAAAGGTGTTAACAACTTCTAAGGAGAGGGAATGCGCTAAAGACTTGAACGAGAGATTCTTTCCAGAAAGGGTTACAGAGATTGACTCTGTCTCGGATAGAAAGACAAAGTCCATTCACGAACCACTTCTTATTCAATCAACGTGTCGCCCTCATGAAGCACTACTCCAAACAGCGCCAGGAACGAGAAAGAAGTCTAATTCGAAGCGCCTTGTGCGTCTAAGGATCGTGACGGCAGAAATAGCAGTAAACTGCGGCTTCTCTCAAGGTCTGAGTTCACAACTGACACGTTTTCGTTATTGTGTGTGACGTCCATAGCATTTCAGCAGAAGAAGAATGGAATGAGTCAAAAAGAAGATTGCGAGTGGGAAGAGCGGGATCGATAAACTTTGAGGATATGTCCTTCTTATCCCCTCCACTCCTGGCAGTGGGAGTCGGAGATAACCTGGTGCAGGACCTTCATAGGTAGGGGGTCTACCCTATAGGTTAGGTCCATTGCACTTCATAGCAACTCACGAGAGACGGCGGCTGATGATGGTAATAAAATGAGAAAATGGCTCACTCGAAAAGAGCCGGGGGGCTTTTCCCCGTTTGCTGTAAGCGAGAAAAAGCTTATTCTTAAAGAAAAAGAGGACGAAACGCTTGCGCGCTAGCGCGCAAAGCCTTAATTAATTAGAATTCTTTCGAGCTGTAGCTTGCTCCTTTGAAATGCACTCCAAAGATAGGGGAGGAAGGCTTGGGCATTATCTAGACTCAAAGCAATCCCTTGGTGTGAACAACTTCTTATTCACATCAAAGGCATACCCGGGGAGGCCATAAGACCCCAGGTGAGAACTACCTTTAGAGTGAATGAATTGCAAGAGGGATGCCCAACAGCCAATCTCATACGCATGAGAGGCACGAACGGCCGTGCTTAACCGGGTAGACCAAGTCTTTACGTCCATACCTGCTACGTCATGGCATGGGTCGGCAAAGTTTTCACAAACTTCAACCCTTGATAGAGGGGAAGTTGAGATAAACGGGGATGCTATCTATCGAGAAGGAGCCGAAGATCCTTCTTTCTACTACCTACTTGCCCAACAATTCTTGTTCTTGGGAGGGTCGATGATAAAAGCAAAAGTCTTCTTTGCTAAGGGAATAATCCCTGTAACAGAGAAGAGTGACAAATCAAACTTCACAAGAGCATCGGCCTACCTACGCGTTATCATCCGTAGATAGAAGAACCAGAGCAGCTCGACGTAAGGGAAAGATATTCTTAGGACCGCAAATCCCATAGGCCATCATCAAAGATGTGCGTGCCTGCTTATAATACAATGCACAGGCCTCCCCCAGTCCCTTCGAGTCATTCGCAATCTATCTTTAACCACCTCTCTTTGTCATAAAAGCAGGGGAAGAGGAAGGTAGCCAACATCTTTAAGTAGCCAACCACTATGTAATTCTTGCTAGCAGTGAGAATCTCCTCTGCACAACCTGATTGAAGGAAGCTAATAATTCAAGATAATCTTCCGATGGCGCCGCAGCTTCGTTAAAGAAAGAGTGCATTCCTCAATCCAATCTTTGGAAATTTTAGACTGCTGCAGAAGTGGGACTTTCTAGCGAATGCTCCAAAGGATAGTCCGATTCCCCATTCCGAACACCAAGCCAATCTCGACTTAGTGAAGTAGAAGCCCTTTATAAGTTTTTGGGCAAAGCCTCGAATCTTCTTTCTCAAGGCTCTTCTTCTTCTCTTACGAAATTTCTACATTCCTGATGTGAAAACCCGCCTCACTCATAGCTACTTCATGTGTACGAAATCTTCAAGTCTGAATTTGACTTGACCTACGCTTTCTTCAAAACTCTTTCATTTCAAACTTGCTCTTCTGAAGAGTCTTGGCTTTGGTCGGATTGGTGGCATGAACTCGACTTGAACCACCGGGAGATAAATGAATCTCAAATCCTGGTATTCCACATTCCGTTTTGTATCATTGAGGAGAGTTGATTCATCTTACTATTGATGGCAATTACTGACTAATTGGCTGACTGATCAAGGAACAAGAGAACATGCCATGCTATGAAGGAGATCGCTTCTATGATCGATGTATGACCAGCAAAACTCATACAAATTGAATTGGACCCGGAGTTCCGAAACGGGCATTCTATGAACGGAGATCTAGCCAATTGTCAAAGTGTCCTCGTCTAGTACCCAGTCTCATACATCTTGTGATGGTGCTACGTCTCGCATGTACTTTCTTTTTACCTCACCGTTAGCTTCCAAGCATACACAAGAAGACGCGGATAGTCTCTCCGTGACAACCTATCCTCCGGTTTAGGAACTACTCGCTGAATTACTGGCTCGCAGTGCCAATGAGACATCCTTTCGTGAGCTACTGGTTTTGGGAATTAGGCTCTTGCCACTGCGGGCTCACTCACTACTTACCACGATCAAAAAGGGATGTCTTTCTCATTTGATTGCTCACTTCCTCAAGATCCTCAATAAAACAGCTCTCCCCTACCCGCAGAGGGGCTGGTAAAGAAAGAGATCTCTTAGCTGGAGCCTTACAGAGAACTGTAGATGGCTAAAGCTCGCATGCCCGGGTAATGGCTGGTAGAAAGCGCTACGCCCCTCGCTTCTTTCATTTCATAAGTGATGTGCATGCTTTTTTCGCACTCGTCATCTCATTTGTTCTCGGCGGATGACGACTCCTAAGGGAAAGCGACGGGTGAACTCCAAGCCGGCAATCGTAAGGTGCCTGTCGTGAGGTCGACTACAGCTCAGAGTAATACGGCAAATTGCTCCGCGTCTCAGATGCACTTAAAAGAGTCTTGTCTTAATTTAATCGACACCGAGGCCCGACTGCTTTCCTTTCCGAAATCTACTCGAAACTTGGTTCCAATCTCGACTCGGATAACTGGTTGGACGAAACCGCCTTACTAATAAAGGGGCTTCTCTTCTATTGGCCGAGAACAAAGTAAGCGCAACTCGGTTCTACAGATGGGAGCCGTTACGCGCCTTCTTAAATATTCAAGAAAGAGGCACGCAGTCCTAATCCAACTCTCTCGAATCCCAGTCTAAGGTAAAGGCACTCGGAATTTTTTTAACACACACGTTTCGATGATCAGTTCAGGCGTCACAGCGCTCCCAGGCGTGGTGAAGGGATCGTCGTCCTGATGGCAAGAGTACCCCGCTAACCATCGATTGGCACATCACAGGCTCGACCCCGTTCTGGATCGGGGATTTGAGTTAGCCGCCCTACCTCATCTACTCCACACCAGTCCACGGCATCCGCCACTAAGAGTGGTTCGGCTCTTAGTTCTTTCCCTCAAGGCTCAAGTTCGAAGGGCTGAAGTTCATGGTAATTCACTGATCCACCAGCTGAATTGAATTATTGTAAGTGGAGTCTCTCGACCTTGTGTCCTTCTTATATCTGTTGCGTGAGTCAGCACTTCTTTCTTCCTTTCTAATCTCCTCTTTTATGAAAAAAAAAAAAGAAAACCTAACCTTTCCAGCTCCTCTCCTTATCAGTCGAGCTCTACCTCCTCTCCCTACGGTCTTTCACTCCCCTAGCGCTTCAAGCAACTAACGCTTTCAAGGCGTGCTAGTCCTTTTTGATGCTATGCTAGAAAAACCCTCCTATAAAGAAGGGCGGTGAAAAAGGTCTGATAAAGAGGTTTCTTTGATGTACGGTTCCGACCTAGGGATGGACGGGAAAGAGAAGTTTCCTCCGAGAATGGGAATTCCTGATGAGGACTTCTCTGAAAGGTCAGTTTCAAGCTCATCACAGGCATACTACGATTTCAAGCAAAACGTCACGTCTTAATAATCGGAGGGTGAGTTCGGAAAGATGTGGATCGTCCCGTTTTTTCTAATCTATTAGCCCAGCGCGTCAGGGAATGATGCTACCGTAGGTTATGAATCCCATTGGTATAGGGATGGGGATTAAAATAATAAAATAGATAGTAAGAATTCAAGAGAAGACCAAGATCACGATCTTCATCATTTTCCCTTTGTTTTATGATGAGATTGTTCCTTTTCGGGGTGAGGGCCAGGAGTTGACGGGATGAGTCCATCTCTTTTCCCTTTCAGAGGGTATTCCTTCTATTGTTACCTCGGAAAATGACTCGACTTTCAGTCGAGGTACGTAGTGACTCGACCACCGGGAGAGGACTGGAGATCGCGTCAATCGGGTTCCTGCGCGTGAAGCTGGGTTTACTTTCTTGAGTTCTGAACTATCGTTTCAAGACAACTCAAACCCCTACCAATACGAGGATTCGCGAATGAAAGGTTACGAGAAGTGCTTCCTGAAACAAGCACGAGGGAAGAACCAGCCAGCGGCGGAACTCGAAAGAAAAGATGAGGTCCGAAGGGAACGCAGTTAAACTCGACCGACGGGAGAAGGGGATGATTGAAGTAGACCATAGGGATTGGGATCGGAACTGCCAGGAAATCTAACTCTTTCAAGATCAGATAACTCGTATTTACAGTAGTTTCCAGCGCTTGGAGCTAACCCCTATCTGGGGTTAATAAACTATCGCTACAGGAGTCTTTAACGGGCACTACATAGAACTCAACCCGCGGGAGATGAATCTATCACAGGGGATGGAAGTCGGATTGAAAGGATAGGTGCTAGCGGCCGTCCATCTGCTAGCGCTCGTAGGGGAAGTCAGATTATCATCGATTTCAGGGAAACGGAGTAGTAGAGCTTGCGGGAAGGTGAGCGGATCGTCTTTCACCACGCAACAAGGAGAGCAGCGGAGGTCTAACTCAACTTCATGAGTTTTCTTTTCATGCTGTTCAGACCTTGAAAGAGTAGTTTTCCTATAAGTAAAAAAGCTGCTATAACAGCGTGTTTTTCGATGAAATGAAATTCAAGTTATTAACTCTGGGGAAGTGTTTGGTCGATTAGCTCACCTAGCAGTTCCGGTCCCTCACACTAGATTCGTCGTCGAGGGATGAAATAGCTCAACCAACGGGAAGAGGGATTAATTGAATCCTGGCCTAGCGAAAGTGTTTTCTTGGCCTGCTTTCGGTTCCGCCGACCTTCCGGAAAGACCAACGAACGGGAAGAGCGGAGGTCAAACTAAACTTCAAGGTGAGGTTGATGGGGTCAGGTGAATACGTCATGGGCTAGTCCCGACGAGAGGCATAAATGCTTGGATTGTTCCAGGAAGAGGTTGATAGTTTGATAGTTCCTTTGATGTGTGGGTGAATCCCATTTATCTATCCCCAGGAGAGGCATGAATAGATGAGGGAGATGCGGGAAGGTTCTGACGTGATGGATGATGAGTTCTCTTTCCGTGTAAGAGTTAAACATCTCTGGATAACTCGTCTTCTTTAAGGGAACGTAGTTGAGCTCGAGTTTATTAGAGGGAGGGAGAGGATTTACGATCACTAGAATCGGGTTCCCGCGCGTGAAGCTATAGCCCTAAAAAGAATGAATTACTATCGTTCCCAAGATTCAGAAACGGGCACAGCGTATAACCAGAAGTGAGAGGGAAGAATGCTAGCCTTAACTAGTAGTTTTCCGAGAAGGTAAAAAGCATAACAAGAAGTAGCCGTTCCTGGGTTTCGTGGCACAGGGAAGCGCGCTAGTACTCGACCTTTTGGGAGAGGGAAGTTAAAACGGGTTGGTCATCCATTAGAAGGGGCGGTTTCAACTTCTATTGAAAGCTCAGATACCAATTCTTTTTTGGTCTTTCCGCAAGCACAAGCTGGGGAATTGGACGACTTCAGAACTATCCACAAAACGTCTTTACGAGGATTCAGGAGGTAAAGCCGGAGATAGGTCTCTTGAAAGGTATGCCTTGATGAGATGTTTTTCCCCGGGAAGGTTCTGACGGGTTAGTCCAGAGGATAGGCATGAATTCTTCGATTGATCCCTTTATGAGGGAAGGTTCTGACAAGATAGGTTAGGCAAGGTTCGGATAATACACTGTCTTACGACCTTGAAAGGGTAAGATTCCCTGCTTGCGAACCGGCGGTTTAAGTCCTAGTTTCCTGGCTTGCTAGCGGTTTCAGTCAGCAGATATCAATTCCAAGGTAACCGGCTACAAGAAGTGTTTCTGCGCTGGCTTGCGATTCCGACCTTGAAAGGGAAAGACTACCACTTTCAGTCCTCTCAGGAGATCATCGTAGGCAACTAGCTTCAAGAGTTAGAGAGTTTCTTGCTGTCCAGCGCGTTAAGTCAGATACCGATTTCAAGTAGAGCGGGGAAGATCTCAAGAGTTGAAAGTGTTTCGAGCGGAAGAGGGGTTAGCTTTCCCAGCGTTAAAGGATAGACGCGCTGAAAGTCATAGTTTTCTTGGCTTGAGGTCCCGACCTGTTACATCTGAAAGGTTATGAAATAGCTCGATTTTATAGGCGGTTATGAAATAGCTCGACTGAAAGGAGAGGGAAGAGGTTTGGATGGGAAGAAAGCAAAAAGCTTAGCCCTTCTGATATAGATCTGAAAGGTGACCCGCGGTCAACTTCAAAGTAGTCCTGGTGAAAGAGTTAACGGATGGCCGATCGAAAGACTAGTAGCGCTTTAAGCGATTTCCCCAGCTTCAACCTACGGAGGGGGTTCTTTGTTTGCTCTGGCTCACGGCCCCGACCTTGAACGAATGCTAGCGGTTTAAGATACTCCTGCTTGAAATCCCAAAGAAAAGCAAATCGAACTTCCGCGTGAGAAGCTAGCGGTACGGGAAAGGTGCGTCACCGGTCAAAAGCATCTAAAGAAGTAGACCTACGAACGGGAAGAGCGGGATACTTGGCGATGAAAAGAGTTAGATTTCAAAGCGAAAAGACTAAAAAAGAAGAGCAAGCGTAGGCTCGAAAGAATTCTAATTAATTAAGGCTTTGCGCGCTAGTGCGCTCTCCGTTTTCTCGCTTTCAAGGAATGGTTTCACTCATGAAAAGGAAGTTTTTTATCGATTTATCAAGAATCCCGGCCAGCTATCAATCCATTACCAACCCTACCTTACCTTAGACCTGAAAGAGGAATGCTATGAGATGCTTTCTGGAGTGGGAACTTACGGGCATTTCAACTCTTTACTCTTATCAGCGCCTAGCGAGGCTTCAATCGCGAGATAGCATAACCTCATAGGCTTTACAGATTCGGGTGACTTCATAAAACGACAAGGGGCTTCGAAGGTCGGGGATTCATGAGATAGAGGGATGCGTGAACCAGATCGAGGAAGATGATCACTTTCAATAAGAATACAGGAGTTCCTTTCTTTGCTTGCCTTGCAGGAGTTTTCTATCAGTAATGAATAGAGTGAAACTCTGATTAAAGCGATAAGGAAGAGTTATCATTTCCAACGGGAAGAAGAGTTTGCTTCAAGAGCTTTCCCAGCCTCAACCGAGTGATGAAGCTTTTTTATATAAATAGATTAGGTTGAGGAGCGTAGCAGCTCGCATTTTTTTAATAAGACAGGGAAGAGGAGTTTATGGGCGGGCTTTCGCTCCCGACCTTTGTACACACCGCCCGTCGCTCCTACCGATTGAATGGTCCACTGAACCTTATCATTTAGAGGAAGGAGAAGTCCTTAGTTTCCGTAGGTGAACCTGCTGGAGGATCATTGTCGAAACCTGCCCTGCAGAACGACCAGCGAACATATCTACCGCTTCCCTACTTACTAAAAGTGAGCACCCTTCGTCCCCTGCCCGTGTCCGGCCCCTTGTGGGTGCTTCCTTGGGTCAACAACGAACCCCGGCGTGAAAAGCGCCAAGGAACATGAATACGTCAGCGGCTATCCCACCCCGGTGCGTGGAATTGGCGCCTACCTTTAGACTCTCGGCAACGGTCGGCTCTCGCATCGATGAAGAACGTAGCGAAATGCGATACTTGGTGTGAATTGCAGAATCCCGTGAACCATCGAGTCTTTGAACGTTGCGCCTGAAGCCTTTAATAAGCTACGGAAAAGATACAAGGCCTGGCGAGCGAGCCGGGAACAGCCCAGCTTGAAAATCAGGTGACCACGTTGCCTGAATTGTAGTCTGGAGAAGCGTCCTCTGCTAGCGGATCCTACCTTGAAAGAAGTGTTTCTTTGCCAGCTTCAACCTACAGAGGGGGTTCTTTGTTTGCGGAAAGACGAGGATTTCAGAGCTTTCCTACTAGCTTGAAAGGGAAAGATCAGTCTGGGGATCAACCCACAGCGAGAGGTTTGGGCCGCCTTTCCTCATTTTAGTATACCCTTCATAAGATAAGCAATTTACAAGCAGAATGAATCTGTACCGCGACACCATAACAGCGCTTAACTAAGCAGACTCTCCTCTCCAGCAGCGCCCTTGTCCTATGGTTTAGGGAGTCGGCGAGCGACAGCGATGAGGGAAAAGGCCGGATGAACTCTTGGATGTTCTTGCCTGACAGAAAGAAGGCTATCTATCTTGGTTTATTGGCACCTAGCGCGTCCTCAATCGAAAGATAAACTCCCTTGTGGGGTCGTGGGTTTCAAGACAACTTAAAGCCCTATTAATGACCAACGGCTAGAGAAATTGAACATGCTAGCTTCTCCAAGCGCTGGAAACGGATTGACGCGATCGCCTGAAAGAAGAGTTTCTTTGTTTGCTTGCTGTCCAGCGCTCCGGAAAGAGCTCACTTAGTAGAACTCTCCCATAGGGAGAGCGTAACTTCGTTCCCTAGCGAAACACTAGCTCAACAACGTTCCCTGCTGTTGAACTCTTTCGATGGGGAGTCCGAAAGCTGTTTCCTTGCTTAGTCCTTCTTAGTGCTTTGGGAAGTCAGATATCCGATCGAAAGAGGGGAACTTCAACAAGGTCAGGCGCTAACAACTTAAAAAGCGGGTAAAGAAAACTAGAATTTCCGTCTTTCCCTTATACTATTTAATAGCCCTGACGCATCGAAACAGGGCAAATTGAACTGATTGAAATCTGCGCTATTCAGTTTGCTAAAGAAAAAGAAAAAAGTCAAGGATTTTGACTTGAATCGAGAAAATCCCGGTATCCTTGGTAAAAAGAAATCGAAGTTATGGTAAGGAATCCGACTTGCTGCGAAACGGGGTTTTTTTTTTAGGTTTGACTCGTAGCAAAAAATCATTAGTGAAAGGCGAAGGTTGGGCAGAGAGATCCCGAAAGGACTAGGCCGGCCGGCTTTCAGAGACTTCCCGTCAATGACCTTGAAATCGCTAGCACTCGTCTTTTTTCCGTGTGAGCGGGCAAAGAATCTATCTCTTCTTTCGGAAAGGTCGGAACAGCTCAGGCAGGACCTTTGTTAGCTCTACCATCGGGAGATGAAACATCTCCTTCAACTCCTCTTTCAGGAAGGTCAGAATCTACAGCAAACCCTATCCGCTATCTCTTCTCTTTCAAGCGCTGCTAGCAATATCAGACAGACTTCACGCGCTAGTTCCCCAGAAATCAATGATATCTCTGACTTCCCTTGAATGATCGGAACCGCAAGCAAGCCCCGATAGAGTGAAACTTCCCTGTAGAGCTCAACCTATGGCTGGGTCCCTCGAAACACTTTGTGAGAATCCCTCTTACGATAACCCGACTTAACCTAGTGCTACTTAAAGCATGATGTCTTATCTCTTACGAATTCAAAGTGATCAAAAGCTCTTTGTCGCCTAAAAAATCTAACGGTCGAGCTGCTTAAAACGATTCCTTCGCCGAGTACGAGACAGCTTACGATTTCGATTCGACGGACGACTTTAATAGGCCGAGAGGTGACGTAGTGGAACTCGAATGAACTTCAAGTTCAAGAAGTAGACCGATTCTTTAACTTGAAGTAAGAGCAGGATTACGTTGAGCTTCAACCTTCTCTATCTAAGTAAGAAGTAGGATGGAGTTGGCGGGAGATTAGTTGTGAGGGCCCAAAGGGTGCTCGACCTTAGTACGAGGTAACGGAGGGGGACTCGACTCGAAGAGTCGAGGGTATGGATTTTCTTAATAACCCTTCTTGTAGGATAGGATTGGTTGGTCAGACTGAAAGCGCTAATCGCTAATAGCAAAAAAGGCGCTCTCTCCTGACTTAATTGGGGGAAAAAAGCCCTTATTGAAATAGATCTTTAGAAGTCTGTCTTAGGCTATCCTGTTCACCCTATCCCACACGCCTTCTCTGCTTCACGTCTGTATCCCTCTTTCCGTAAGCAAGCAAAGAATCTCTTAAAGGGTCCAAAGGAAGCTCGATTTTATAGGCGGGAGAGGGAACGGAACTAAGTAAGTACTCACCCGCAGGGTGAGGGAATGGAGTTTACTCGACCGAAGGGGTTTGGGTAAAGGTCGCTACTAGGTTTCGCAGTAGAGCTTGACCAAATTGAACTTATTTACTAAATATTTAGAATATATTTCATTTCACGCTTGAAGGGCCAACGATAAATCCCGGTAGCAGCTTTTGACCGTAACAGAAAACTACTCCTTTGAAATCGATACAAAACGTAATCTTCCCATCCCTCTCGCGTTGGCCTATTCTGACGCTAGCGTTCGAACCTAGTTCATCCCTAACAGGTTGAGCTATTTTTCATCCGGAATTAGCACATTCATGCCTTGAAGGCGCGAGCACCCCGAAAGCGAGGACTGAGAAAGGCGTTTCTTGGTTAGTTGCTTCGACAGAGATCCCTTTATACGACGCTCGTAGCTTTCTTTCGACCCACTTCAGAAGCTTTACGTCGAATGGTACTACTGCAAGTCCATCTCGATTTCAGTTAGGAAAAGGAGTAGCCCAGTGTATACGATTGGTGGAGTGAAAAGGATAGGCAGCTTTGGCCGAGTAGCTCTTCCCAAGCCCTCTTCCCAGCAGTTCAAACCCGTAAACACTAGCGCTACTTGAATTTCTATCGATTTCCTTAGTTACCCGCTATTTCTAGTACACGAACACTACGAACACTATCAAGATTTTAGCGCTTACATTTCAATTTCGATTGCTTTAGTTCGAAAAGCAGTTGCGTAAACCCGAGTTACAGCACCTTGTTTTTACGACCTTTTTTCTATGCATTGCTCCCTGAAACTAATTGGTTTATAAAGTGAGTAGTGCTGGGTCAAAGGAAGGCTCTCAATCGAAGCAAGCTCGGCCACTCTCTACTGAAACCGATGATGTACTTTACGCACCGTCATTCGAAGGAAAGGGGGCTCGACCTTAGGAAGAGGGGTGCGAAGCGTCAGATCGACCGAGACAGGAGAGAGAAAATCGCTTTAAGTACTCGACCAGGGGACGAAGGGTGCTCACTTTTAGTAAGTAGGGAAGAGGGCCCGCAGGGTGCTCGACTGCAAGGAGAGGGATTTTATAATAGGTAAGGCTCGACCATTGGACCTGTGCCCGGATAACTCTCCTTTTAGGGTTTTGTAGCAGGCAAGCCCACGATCAACAGTTCCGAACTATCGCTAAAATCTTCTTAACCTATACAAACAAGCATAAATGAAAGATAGCAGGTGAGAGATCTCTAATTCATTACTTACTTAGCTTACGGTTCCGGGACCTTACCATAGGGAAGAGCGGGATGGTATAGATATTGAAAGGAAAGGTGAAGGAAATCCAGGATGAACGTAAGAAGTGGATCACAATGCCTGAGTTTCCGATATGTTCCTTTTTTAGGAGAAGGTTCAAACTTTTTTTAGATGAGAACTCTTCGTAAGGGTATGCCTTGACTAGAAGGTTCCGAGAAGGTTATATTCTTTGACGGAAAGGGCGAGGAGCGGCAAGCAAGACTGCAACGAATCTCTTTACCGCTAGCCTTTGAAGGTCGGAACTGCGTCTTCTACCTTCTGAAGAAAGATCGGAAAACTATCTATCCTTTTTAGGGAACGAAGTTTAACTCGAGGGGTTGGAGCGCGCAACAGGCGATGAAACATCAGGCTAACTCCCGGATAACTATCCATAAAAGGTACGGGCATTCCTGAAAGGGAATGGAGTTGAACAACACTTCAAGGCATCTAACTCTACAGAGAAAGATCAATAAACTCTCCCGAGGAGGTTTTATGATGAGATTGTTCCTTCCACGAATAAGGGAGACGGCAGACCTCAAAAGCATTCCACTCGACCCGCGGGAAAAGAAAGAGTTAAGGAGTTACGTTACTAGCTCTGATATAGCCTCACCCGCGATTGCTAGCGCTTCCTTTCTTTGGATGATTCCTATTGTCGACTCCGAGCTCTTGGGCAGCTGTTTCAGCTCTTCTGACTATGCTTTCTGCGGTCCCTCTTCATGGTTTGCTGTGAAAAAGAATTGAATTGCTAGCGAAAGTTTTTCTTAGTTTAGTCACCGATAAAGAAAGTCGCTGTAAGGTGGTATGCATAGATCGACGACGACCTAGAAGGAGTGGCTTCTGGCCGACTTAGACTGCTTGTTGACCTTCCTACCGATGTTATACGTCACTATGACCTGAGGTGAACAGCTTGACCAACGAGAAAGGAAAGGCCCCGAAAGGGCAACCTTCCTGAGTGAAACTCTTCTTAAAGCTACTCTGTTACAGGCTACCCCACAACCTTAACCCCTCTCCCTGCCCCGACCTCACTTTTCTTCTCTTGAACGCGTGAACTTAACCTGCTGATTCTTCTTGACCGGGTGGTAGTAGTTAAAGGAAGATCGCTTCTGAACAGGTTATGGATCCAGGCCCAATCTCCGAGGTAAGCGAACCTAGACCTTAGACGCCCAGAAACTCTTTCAACTTATCTTTGGGCGCTATAAAAAGTTATAAAGAGGAAGCTAAACGTAGTATTCGTCCCTTCGTTCGGAACCTCGAGCATAGCTCACCTCCCCCTTTGTGACTCTTAGGGATTCTTTCAAGCGCGAGGCAAGTTAAAGAATTCGATAAGCTAGTTTCAGGTCTTATTCATTTATTCCACTGTAATTTACCACTTTGAATTAGAGATTGACGAGAGGGAAGTCATAGCTTCAACCTTCCGACCTTGAATCTTTATCCGCTTCTGACCTTCCGGAAAGGGGAATTCAAGCGAGGGTTTTTAGCACATTTTAATGTCACTGCTGAATGCGATTGGCCCCACCAATGGCAGATAGATTGACACCCCTAATTCTTTGTTTTCTGACCCCAGATCGTTTACCTAATAAAGCGACTTACCTCTTTGTCCAACTCGTGTATCAACGTAGTAGAAGATTCCGTGAGTTGAGAGGATGAGGTAGCGGGGAATTTCTACTACAACTATCTGTCTGTGTCAGCATCTCTTCCTGTTCAGAACAAGTTCGCTTCTCTAATTACGTATGTTATCCTGCTCTTCTAGTAAGAAAGGCGAGGCGCAGCTAGGCCTAGATCAGACCTTTCGAAGGAGATCATAACGGCTCTTTCTTAGTTGATGATCTTTCTAGTTTGACTGCTTAGCTGCCGGGAGGTTAGGCACTCGGAACAGACGTAGTCCCAGCTCCCCGCTCAATTAACAGCAGCTTTTCTGAACACTTTCTATGGTCGTAGCTTATTGAATCACCCAAGCTGGTCGAGTGATAGTGAGATTATAGACCACCCAGCCTTTAGGACGTAGACCTAAGAGAAGCCTATCTCTTAAGGCGGAGTCTTTCCCTTTAGTAGCGCGTGATGATCCGCAGGCGTATAAGCAGTAGACCTGATCTTGGGGAATTGGTTACTCCCACTTGTGCCAGACAATCCCTTTGAGTCCTCGCTCCGGGGAGGAGTTCATTCAGGTAACTAATTAAGCGCATCTATCTACCAGCAAGGACAGGTTAGAATGGTAATCTATGTATGCTAGGAGTGCCCCTTACCTTAAGTAGCTCACTTAAGGAAGTCAGTAGCGAACCATGAGAGTCAGTCATTTTCTAGGGCCTGTCTTGAAAGCTGCAGGAAGTCAAGTATCTATCTAGTACTACGTACGTGAGCCAGTCAACAGATTTTATCACTCGGTCCGGCAACCCGTTGTGTTTTCTAAGCACTTCATGTTCTGGTGATATGTAATATCTGAGCTTCATCCGAGACTTCCAATGCGGGTGAACCAGCCAAATTGGAATAAAGAATATGAATAGGAAAAGAAAGGTTTACTATCGATCAATGCCCGAGCCCAGCTCCTTGGCAAAGGAAGCTTTTAGGCATCTTTCTCGCAGTCAGTGTCGGTACACTGTGGGTGGTAATAGGGCGTGGCAGGAAGGGTGCTCGCCTATGCGATTTTCTTGCTTTGTTTCGTTCTTCATATGTTGGTTGGCGACTCTATCTCGTTTGTAGGAGTGCCTATGCTTTTTTTCCCGCTTGGGATCAAAAGAGAGGAGAGAGTACCAATAGAAAAAAGTTAGACTATGCGGCTGCGGCTAGGTGATAAACGCATAAAGCGCTTTTCGAAGGTTCGACGCAGTTGACTGGGATACTACAACTCCATGCGGTTGATAAGCCAAGCGGTTCTGGTACTTTCGTTCTTTTTGAACGGTTCTGTTCTGCTCGAGATCAATTCATTGGTCCGCTAAAGGAATGAGAGATGGGGCAAGGAGCTTTCCCGCTACCTTGCCTTTAGTAGTCGAGAAAAGGGAGTCGAGAAGAGGTATGGAAAATCAGACTGTGGTTGAAGTATGTTCCATAGGGATAAAAAGAATTGGTATGATCAACGCCGCTTAACCACGATTGCTCAACTGTCAATGTGCAACTTTCCTTGTTCTTGTTAGTAGCGAGCGGACAGGCAAGGAGAAGTCCCAATGCTTTCGTCTCAGGCGTCAAACTATAGATTCTCATGCGCTTGAACGGGATGAGTTTCAGTTTCCTTTTCTTACTTTAGTATTCGCTTCATCTTGACTTAGGAACATGGATTTGACCTCGAGCCATCACGCTCTTTTGGAATTCAACCGGCGAGTAGTACTCCGTCTATGCCCTGGTCAAACTATATCTCGGATAAAGGGCGAAGCTTCAGTTTCAGGAACTCTCATCTCCCAAGACGAGGGAAGGGGCATGGTTGGATGTCGTTTGCCGGGTATCTCTTGATTCAAAAGGCAACGACTTCGCCTGGTCCTACCGATGCCAATATTAAGAAGAAAGAGGGTCGATTGCGCTTCGAAGGCAAGCTCCCCTCAATGGCACATGTTTGCGAAGGCAGGAATGAGGCAGAGAGAAAGCTGCGATTGCTCTTGCTTTCTTTCAAGAACCCGTTCTACTTCGTGCTGCCAACAAAGGAATGGCATCACTCGTTCCTTTCTTCAGCTTCGAACAAGCAACGGATTTCGCTTAGGCGCGCGAAAGAAAACTCTTGCGTTAGTAACGCGCAGTAGTTTTCTTGCTCCTCGATAAAAGAAAGAGATGCTGTGTATGAATCACTCACCTATTCTTCTGAATTATATGTATCCGCGAGATTCTTTTTTGGTTTCGATGTGCAAAAGCAAACCATTTCTATCGGAAAATTCCTCAAACGAAGAAAGGCGCCAGGATGATTTTTCGCTATGTCCGTCTGTCGGTGTAGGAGATCGAGGGTATCTTGTTTGATAAGTTGAAATCTCTCAGTCTGATATAAGTTTTGTCGGATAATGTCCAAGGGAAAGCCCTAATGGTAACTTCTCTCATAGGCTGACTATCATGAGATCTTTTACCGGGTAAATCAATCTATCTATTGTCTACCCATGGAAAGAATTTAGACCACTCCAACTAGATCAATGGCAAAAACAGGCTTTATCAAAGACTTTTGAAACAGATTTTAGGAAAAAAAAGGCGGCAGAGCAAAGTACAACTAAAACTTACACTGGCAAGGTAAGAAGAATTGGATAGACATTATCAATCAAAGAAAGAATCTACTTCTGAGTTTCGGGACTGACTTTCTTTCCCTTCTTCCTTAGCTGGCACTGCAGAAATAGTAGCTTACAACCATTGGCATAGCAAATACGTACCTTTGCTTTCCCGTTAGCCGTTGATTCCCAACTCTCCTTCCCTTTAATTTCCTTCCTCCCTTAAAGCTGAATCTCACCATTCGAGAAGCTATGGAATCGTCGACCCCCTTACCAAGTAGACTATGAAGTCACTTTCGTTTTTTTGGTTGTGTATGCGTAGTCTTTGTGCCCAGTCATCTACGAAGTAAATTCGACAAGAAAGCTATCCGATGTATATTCGTTGGATATGATAATGAGCGAAAAGGGTGGAAGTGTTGTGACCCGAATACCGACCCTTGCTATACATCCCGAGATGTGGTCTTCGATGAAGCATCATCTTGGTGGTCATCCCAAGCTGTAGTATTGCCAGATTAAGGAAACGACGAAAGACGCTTGCAAGAAAAGCGTTATAAGGAATTGCGGCCGTAGACATCAGCTAACCTACTTTAGTCGACTTTCCCCTTCCCGTAAAGTGGATCTGCCCTCTCCCGCTCAATAACACAGCTATTATCTACTCAAAAGCAGCAAGCGCTAAAAGAGAAGTGCCCAGCACGTTAGCTATAAGAACACCTTATCACGGGACTTCGACGCAGCTCTTAAAGTTAGCGCTTTCTGCTATTCAAGAAGGACTATAACACGAGTACAGCTCTCTTGCTCTTTCCTACCCTATAGAGTCAGACTAGACAAAGGTATCCACGGGCTCGCGGGTTTCCTGCTCTAGGGTTTCGGGGGATTTGGTCTCGGATCTTGGCGGATTAACCTATAGTTTGATTCGCACTTTCGAGTAATCAGATCTCCTTCATAGTGGCTTTCTTTTTCGTGGCTTCCTGCGTGCCCTTGCCGGTTCTGAGCGGTGTCTCGCTCCCTTTGTGTTTCGGATCTGGATCTAGTAGGACTCGGAGTGATCAAGGGGATTCTTTGTTGAATCTGCCCACTCTTGGTTCTCTAGATCTCGATCTGATACGAGGTCCGTGCGGGGTACGAGGGAGGCAGCGGTGATGGCGGCCATGGGGAAAGGCAAGGCGATTGTGAAGGAAGGCGAGAGCAGCGGGGCGAAGGTGGAAGTTGGCTTGTTGGACAAGTTACGTAAACTTGATCTGACGAGGGAGGAGCGCCTTACGGATGTGATGTTCGATCCGGGGGATGGCGGAGAGGGGAAAGCTAAGGCATGGCAGGTGGTGGGGAAGGTGTTGACGTCTAGGTTTGTGTCGGCCCCCTCAATCCGGGATGCATTATCAGTAGCTTGGAACCTTTTCCAAGACTTGAAGGTGTCGACGTTGGGACGGAATCGATTTCAGATGACGTTTCCGTCGGAGAAGGAGATGGGGAGGATTCTGCGTGGGGGACCATGGAAAATCAATGGTAATGCTATTCTGTTCCAGATCTTCGATGAGGGGAAGAAGTTGGACGAGTTGCGCTTTGAAAAGATGGGGATCTGGATCCGCATACACAACTTGCCTTTGGGCATGGCGACTGGGGAGTGGGGGGAGAAAGACGGACGCCAGGTGGGAGAGGTGATGGAGGCAGACGTTGATGAGGAAGGGCGAGGCTGGGGAGATTACCTGCGGATAAGGGTGGAGGTGGATGTTAGAGAGCCGCTAGGGAGAGCAGTGTTCTACACTATAGAAGGTAGCGGAAGACGGGAGATGGCTCCAGTGACATACGAACGACTCCCGAACATTTGCAAAGCATGTGGGAGGGTCGGTCATTCGGACAAGGAGTGTGGGATAAAGATAAAGGAGGGGGGGGATTTTCCGTACGGAACTTGGATGAGGGCGGTGAAGGATAGCCGGCCGAGGAGAAGGGGAAGGTCAGGAACGGGAAGTTCGGGAAGCATGCTTACGCTAGGTTCATCATCGGAAGGCTCGGCAGGTGACTGGAGTGCGGGTAAGAATTCGTCTAATGTGAAGCATAATCAAAAGAAGGAAGGATTGGGGACAGGAGTTTCAGTTGAAGTTACGTCGCCTGCGAAAGTTGGGAAGGATACGGGGGGAGGAGATAATGCGCTTGGGGGGCAGGTGGGGGAGAAGGAACAGTGCCATGCAAAAGGTGACACGGGCGACATGCCTTTGCAGAAGGAGGAGGTGACAGAGAAGAGGGAGGGCGAGGAAGAAGTCCGCCGAAAACTTGATCTCAACTCGGCACTACGTGAAGAGGGTGGGGAGGTTAAGCAGATTGTGGAAGAGAAGAAAATGGAGGAGAGGGGGTCGGAACAGGGAAAGCAAAAAGCAAAGGAGGAGTCTTTATTCATAGTACAACAAAGAAAGGCACGTACAAGAAATTACTGTCGAAGAGGGAAGTTGGTGAGAAGGCGAATATGGAGGGGAAGGAGAAGGGGGAGGGTGGAGGAAAGGTAGTTACTGTGGTGTCGGAGCCGGCAGGAGGAGGGAGGAAGAGATCTACCGATATTCTTATGGTGGATGCACTTTTTTTGGACAGGGAAAGCAAAAAAGAACTTGCTTACTATGTGATGAGTGCATGAAGAATTTGGGATCTTAGGAGGCTGCGGAGCAGCCCCGCCGGAAACAATGAATCTGTTAAGCTGGAACTGTCGAGGAATTGGGGCATCCTCTTAAGTAGGCGAGCTGCGGGAGGTAGTGAGATCCCGAAGGCCTCAGGTGGTTTTCTTGTGTGAGACGATGTGTTCGGTGCCAGTCTCTAACGGGAAGGGAAGGAGTTTGGGTTTCGAGAAGTGTATGGCGGTGCCTAGTAATGGGAAGTCAGGAGGTTTGGCGCTATGGTGGAAGGAAGGAGTGGAGTTCTCGGTCTCATCATTATCTTTATACCATATTTATGGCATTTTTAGAATTAAAGGGACCGGGGAAAGCTGGAGATTTACTGGAGTTTATGGGGAGGCTAAGACAGATCAACGTCATTTCACCTGGAAGGTGATGACTACACTAGCAGGACAGTGTGATCTACCATGGTTATGCTGTGGTGATTGGAATGAGGTGACACGCCAGGAGGAGGATCTCAGTGCCACCTTGAGGCCGGAGGGCCAGATGAAGCTTTTTAGAGACTGTTTGCGAGAATGCAAGTTGGAGGATGTGCATTTTGTGGGCTTTCCACTAACGTGGAACAATAAGAAGCCGGGTACGAGGAATGTTAAGGCCAGGCTTGACAGGGTGCATGCGAACCCGAGTTTTCTGAATAGATATTCAAAGACTAGAGTGGAGCATGTGTGGATGTTACGCTCGGATCATTACGCTTTGTTGGTAGAGATAGCAGAGGAGGAAAGGGTGAGGAAAGAGATGGAACCGTCCAGATTTCAGTTCGAGGCGATGTGGTTGAGGGACCAAACGTATATGCCAGCGGTGAAGTCAGCTTGGGAGGAGTGCTTGGCTGTGAACCCGCATGCAAGTCTCGACCAGAAACTGAAGATGCTTACGGAGAGGATCGGCCTTTGGAGCTTCGCGAATTTTGGTTCGATTAAAAAGGAGATCAGAAGGTGCAGGGAGAGGCTTTCCTTCCTTGACGAGTCGAATATGTTGGAGGGAGGGGAAGCGATGAGTTTGAATGAGAAACTGGTGGAGTTATATGCTAGGGAGGAAGTGATGTGGCGCCAAAGGGCGAAGCAGCTGTGGTTGAACGAAGGAGACAAAAATACGAGATTTTTTCATGTCCCACAGGTTGCGGAAGAATTTTATTGGCAAGATGAGGCGAGAGGATGGTTCCATGACCGAAGACCAGGAGGAGATTCATGATATGGCGCTGCACTTCGTAAGTACCTTGTTCGAGACGTCGGGAGGGTGCAGAGTAGAGGAGGTGCTGCAAGCGGTCGGGCCGTCGGTGAGTGATGAAGTTAATGCTATGCTTTGTGCCGAGGTGACGATGGAAGAGGTGAGGAGGGCCCCATCCCCAAGACTAAAAGACAGAATGGAATTGATATTGAAATCGAATTTTTATTGACTTAAAATCGGGATTTTTCGTTAACTTTTTCCTGAGTAAATCCTTAGATACTTTTTTTTTAATAACTAAAACGAAGATTTCTTAATTTTGAATTGCTAAAACAAAGTCTTTATTGCGGGATTTTTCGTTGTCAAAATCAATTTCAGTGTCATTTTTGAGTGAAACTTCTCTGTAAGATAATATTTCATTTTTATTTATTATTACACTAATTACAAAGACTTTAACAATTTATATTAGGGAGTTCCCTTTCATTAAGCGCATCGAGCAAAGTTCCTACACTTAGACTTTGAGGAAAGAAAACAAGGACTTTGAGGAAAGAAAACAAGAGAACAATGGACTCTGATTCGGCTTTAGTTTGATTGCAGTGCATGTACTTAACTATTTATCGAATCAAACCCACAAGCTTAGCTCGTCTTTTAGTCGATGAAACGAAATAGTTTAGTATCCGTTCCGAAGAAGGAAATTCCGTTTATTGGTATCTAACTAAGTCGCGAACCAGTCCCGTTCTTTTGGTAGGTCTGATTTCCCGGGCCCGGGTTGCTCGTTTGGAATGAAGAGTAGTTCGTGCCATTTCAAACCTACCGGGTGAACGCTTTCCTTTTGGCCCTCTACTGAAACTCTTCCCCTATGTAATTTGAATCCGTACAAGCGAAGAGGCCCTCTTACCTACCCCAAAGATAGGGTAGGACTCTCCCTTTGCACTACTTTCACTCGACACGTGGGGTAATAAGTTCGAACCAAGGAATGAGAAGAACCTTGACCTCGCCCAAGTCGTCTTATATCAGTAGTGACGGAACAACAAGACCAAAGGAAGAGACTCGGGAAGTTTGTTTGCCCTGCAACGAGTTTTCAATGGAACGTGTGAATCGATTAGGTTGACGGTTATTTTCTCTTTAGATACGTTTAACCAGACTTTCAAAACCCAAAAAATAGGCTTTTTTTTAAGGTAAAACAGCCAAAAATCCCGGTGTTTTAGCTTAGACCCCTTTTTGATATATAAGCCTGCAATGTCTCTTGGGATGTTGTGCTAGAAGTACGTGATCTTCCATCCGTTTTACTCTTCCTTCAACTCTTCTACCTGTTCCTCTTTTCGCTTCCATCATATCACCGTAAGAGGCAGTTCAACCCTGTTTTCGCTACCTTAGGAGCAAGACGAGGAAACCTTCTTGTACGAGGATAGGAGTGAAATGAAATGGAACGACTATTCATTAGTTCGGGTAAGATTAGCACCAAAATATGCAGCAGCAGTAACCAGATTATCATAATCTCCATCAAGACCAAAAATTGTATACTGCATCAACTCTTGATCAGAAAGAGGAGCATTGATAGCGGCGAGGGAATCAGCAATTACCTTTTTCTCTCGAAGATCAGCCTCCATAGACTGATTTGCTTGCTTCAAGTGCTTTAATTCTCAACTGAAATTGGTGAGACGCTAAAAATGAAAGTGTTCGCAACACATACCGAAAGGATACCAATGAAGCCAACCATTAATGACTAGTTCGAACACCAGGAGCGGTCTGATCCCTTATTTGATCAGATAGACCGCTCTTAGAAAGATGAAAGAAAAGCAAACTCTCATAGTTCGGAGCCCAGCTCTAACTACTACTTCTTCGTAAGTGAGGTGAGGTACTTCTTTCGGTTTGAATAGGGGTCGCCCTTTTTTGCTTTGAAGCAGCCACGGCTTTGGTCGTAGTCAGTTCAAACACATAAACCCAGTCCACTTGCAGCCATGTTGATCAAAATGACTAAGTTTCATGACTTGACCAGTCACTCGCCCTCGTATTATAAGATCATCTCACCTTGTGGTCGACATTCCATTCCCCTTAGTCGTAGGTGCTCGTTCTATTTTGATTTGAATGGGCCGGGTCTCCCGAGGTACATATGGCCGGCCCTTCGGGTGTCTCAGTGATACAAACAAAGAAAAGACGAATTCCAATCACATCCTCTATCACTTAAAGCCAATCCTTACCAAAGGAGGAAATATAATCGAATAATCTACCTTCTTTTTTCCTTCCCTCCCCCCGACAATCAAGCTGCACTTCCTTATAACAAGTGGCTGAGAGTTAGCAAGCAACCTTGGCCTCTTGGCAGGAGGTTCGCTGTCCCCTTCTTTTCCGGTCCGGCCGAACCTGAACTCGAAGCTACGATCAGATCCGATTGGATCAGATCCGTTCAGATTCCACATATCCAGCCGATTTGGTCTGGCCCTATCCGACCCAACCCCAGAACTTAGAATGGCCGGCGTGTTTTGGACAGTAGAACGGGAAGAGGGGGAGTCGTGCCCATTCTCTCTCCGGGCACGAGCAGGAACATCAAAATGGAAGACCGAATACATGCAAGAATTCAAGTGTCGACATATTAAAAAATACGTGATCTGATTTGATAGGCTGCCCGCAGAAATAGTTTACCGACCTCATAACAATTCATTCTTGTGTGTAGCGCATGCGGCCATGTCTCCCGAACGATCATAGTACGGCCGCTCATCTAATATCAAATCAATCGGTAGATCTCACTTCCCTTCCCCCATACCATAGAAAATAGAAATAGGGATAGCGTATCTACAGAAGAGAGAGTACAGGCCCTTACCCGTTTAGACGCAGCTCGAATGCCTTTACGCTATAGGCTGTGTTAAGCATGCTTATTTGACAAAAAAACTCACTCTTTTTCCATGACAACAGTCGCGACTATAAAGGGCTTTTGAGTAAGCTCTCTATCAACAACAGGGGGGCTGTTCTCCTTTGTCAACTCCTTGCTTGTGTCGTTGACAAAGTCAACGCTACTAAGTTTTTTCCGGGGCGAGCGGAATTCAGTAGAGGCTCGAAGAGGGGCTTACTAAGCGAAGGGCCGAAGGCGGCTTTGCTATCCATCCTACTATACTACCGAAGGGCGGCAGGCAAAGCTGCAAGGAGATAGTGTGGCTTTCTTTGTTCTCATGGCAGAGTGAGGGGTGCTATCCATCTGCCAATAGAGCCGGTTTTAGTGAAGATCCGCTCATATGCTGCATGAGGGGCGGCAAAATTTGCCCATGAGTTAGCGAAAAGGACCTGCCGGCTTCTTTTCTTTCTGGAGCAGAGCTGCCTTGCTCGTAGCTCCCTATTGATATAAAAGGGGATAGGATAAAGGGTGAAAGAAAAATTAGAAGCAAGTCTTGAGGGAGTAAAGAGCCGCCGTTAGGTGTTTCTGCGCCAAGTGCGATCGATTGTCCTTCCTTTATAGATTGAACTACCGTAACTCCAATCAACCAACAAAGTGAATTCCATACTCAAAGTTGAGGAGTTACCTTACAAACTCAATCTCTATTAAAACTAAGGGGGAAGAGTTTTTACTGAAGCCGAAAGGTATCCTAAAGGAATGGTAGCACCACAATCCACCTAGACGCGGCCATCATAAATGGTTCGTGCGACGGCGGCGGGGGCAGGTTCGGGATAATTCATTCAATCTTCTTCTTTTTTTTTCTCTTTTTCTGAATTTTCCTCTTCCCTCCCTCTTAAAACATTTCAATACGAGTTTTCTTTCTTCTTCTTGACTTAATTTATGTAAAGAAGAAGCCTCCTCTCTTTAAAAAAAAATGGATTCCCGCATCGGAACAACACCTACTATACTAGATTTAGCCAATTCGGGTGCGGATGGGGATTCTCCAATTGATTCTACAGATTCGAATCTGGGTGCCCCCGCGCATAAAGATATGGATAGGGATGCCGATTCAGATGCGGCTAGAAAGGCGCGTTTGAGTGATTAATAAACCCTCGTATAAACAAGCAAGGGTTTCATTCTCTGCTTGCTTATGAGAATGCTATTTCGAGAAATGCTGCTTCAGGATAAACTGGATATGTTAGTTATATGTTAGTTCGGCTGATGCTGGTTTGGATGCTTACCTAATCTTTTTCCACCGACCTCGGTTCGGTTGGCTCTTTGAGATCAACTGAACAGGTTGTTAGCGCTCTCTCCTCCGGTTCTAGGACCCCCGATCTTATAAATTCAAAAATTTCCTTTAGCTATTTAACTTCCCCATAGGGCCGCCTATAGAACTAGGTTTGTAAATCAGTAAATTTATAGTAGGGGCCTTCACGGCTTGATAACCATGTGTTACAGGCCGCGGAAATCTCTCGCACTTTAAAAATAGATGCCATATAGCCGATTAAATTACTATGAAATTAAATAGTTTTTTCATTCAATCAGGACCGCGAAATAATATCATAGTAAGTATATTGTTTCATGCCCTTCCTTGAATTGAATGAAAAAAAAAAGCAGCTGATTGGTAATTAATGTGCGCTCCTGTGGGAGTCGAACCCACCACATAGGCTTTTTTTTTCCTTGTTCTGACCAAACAAAAAAAGATGATGGAGATTAAGTCAGCTTCCGTATTCAGGCTTCCTAATCTAACTGCCTCCTCGGCTTGGCGGGTTTGTCTGTCTTGGTTGACCTTACGGCCGAGCCAGGACTTGCCCTGAAGACGACCTGTTCGAACCTGATATATAGCTGGAAAATTAGGGGGAGTGTGTTAAGCAAAGACAATAGGTGTCTTAGTACACAGCTTACCCTAGGATGCATGAGAGCTAGATATACTGACTATGCTCGAAAGAGGGAAGAGAAAGATCTTTTTTTTGAGAAGTGATCGATACAAAACTAAAAGCAGGTGGGGTTAGGCCTGGGAACTGGGGGGATCACTCGGGCTTAGATTGCCCAAAAACCGCGCCTTAGGGAAGGCAGACAAGCTTTGCCCGCCAGCTTCGCTAACAAAGTCTCAGGGTGGTGCCTAGTCCAACAGAATGGGAAACTACTGGGGTCAGATTTCAACAGATCAAAGTAACGAACTAAGTAGTAAACCAGTTGAAGATCTTTCTTGGCGGAACGATCTTGAGTAGGAGAAGAATGTTATGGGTTTCTTTTCCTACCTCGACCGGGGCGTCGAGGAGTTGAGTGGGGGAGGCGTGTCACACCCCCTTTCGGCTGACTGTTGGCTAGCTGGAGCTGAGACTTGGTTGCTAGCATGAACGTTGGTGCGGGGGACTTCGGAAGTGCTAGTAAGGCTTTTGGTCGTCAGGCTGGGCTGACGAGATAAGCGACAGTGCTAAGTTGGGTCATGTGAGGGTTCCGGTCAAGATGCTGAGGCAAGAAGGCAAAGGCCTGCACGAAGCCAAGCGCCAGCCACTAACTGATCGACTGACTGACTTGGGCTACCTTTAACCCGGGTATCCCCTCTCCTCTGACCTACAGCTGGCTTGCTTTCTTGCCTTGCTATGAGTGCTCGCTCCCTTCACCGACCCACCTCCCTTTATTCTCGTTCCTTGCTTCTATTATCGTTCTTTCTTTCTCTTCCTTCGACCGCCCGCATCTAATAATCCCGGAAAAATGTTTGAACTATGAACGTGGAATCACTAGAAACTTATTAGTGACGAGCAACTAACGGATAATGCGTTCATTTGGCACCTTCGGGTTCGGGCGTCAAACCCAAATCTGCTATAGAAACGAATATGTTGAGTGCTAGACCGGTCCGAAAACTGATGCGAGCACCCTAATGGATCGAGCAGTCACTCCACCTGTGAGAAAAACTCCAAACACGCATTTTTTTAATAAGAGTAAGGAGAGGAGCGTAGCACTTTATGAATCGTTTCCCCGACGGTGGAAACATGGGAACAACAACTCCGGAAAGAGCGAGAAAAAGAAGCCCAGAATATAGATATGAATCTTTAATGTGACTGCTTCAACGGCTGCTTTACCTACTGCTTCCTCCTCAGAATCTGGCTCGCCTTGACTTCATGGTCGAGAAGAGCCTAGCTTTCGATAATGTTATGATATGGCTTGGCGAGAACTGGCTGAAGCATCTAAAAAGGGAAGCGTCCCGGGACTTTGCGATGAGCCATCATCTGAAGAACAGCATTGTAAAGTCCATAACGATAAAGAGGTGCCTCATCCTATCGCCGTCAGAGAGCTGGTTAGGGGTAACCTCAGTGCATTTACGAATTTCATTAGCAGCTTTAGCCTTCCTGGCCTAACCCGACCTCTTTCTCCAATCGAAGTCAGACTTGCGTACTCTGAGACCGTTCTGGGGACCTTCTTGCCCTTCTTCCCTCTCGACAAACAACTCCGGAGTGAATGCCTTTGATGCGACTAGCCGGGCGGGTAGAAGTCGAGTGAGGAATAGTATCACTTTTCCGTTCAGTAGTTCAGCACATCGGATCGTGCAGTGGATGTATCGGGTTTGAAAGTCTCTCTTTCTCCTGCTTGGAATTGTGTGTTCGTCTCTGCCCGCCGACAAAAAAAGGTCTTAAAGGAGCACCTATCTGCCTGACTTGAAAACAATCCACGCTCCCTCCGATGAATGATTGTTTGTTCTTGCTTGATTTCCGGAGGACTACCGCTGAAAGGCGTTGTCATTGCGACTTGCTGCCTAGTGTGCTCTTCACGGAAAGGAGTGAAACGAGCAAGGAGAGAGAGTCAATCTTAATGTCAGTGATAATAGGAAGGGAAGAGACAGAATCACATCTGCTTGGCTGGTCGACACAAGCAGGGTCGCTGGGAAGGATACGGATGGGGTCCATTGAAAGAAAGCAAAGTAAAGACGAGAAGGGTTGAACGGGAAGAACGGGTTGTGCTTTAGTTCGGCTTGGCTGGTCTTCATGGCATGAAGAACTCGGATTCGACAAAAGAATAAAAAGCATTTAAGTGAGGCTTAACGGACAAAGAAAACGGGATCCCACTGATCGCCCCGCTTGTTGAAAATGATTCGGTCCACTCGATTCAGCGCGGCTCTTATGCCTGTGTTAAAAAAAATTGGATGTTCTTCCCTTCAGGTCTCTTTGAGGTTTCAAGAGGCTGGCTACAGGCGGTATTCGTCTTTGGCTAAGGACTCAATATAATCGACACTGGTATAGGTACGTTTTGGTGGCCTTCTCGCCTGGTGGAATCATACCACTACCGTTTCCTATCTGCTTAGGTTTTCCAGATGGGTTAGTAGTTAATTGCTATCACCTTGGTATGGTGCGGTATTTTCTTTTGGAGTCGTGTCGTCCAGATGACAAGTATTTGTTGTCTGTGCGGGATGATTTTGAGCGTAAGCTCACTGAAGAAGGGGACTTCTACGTGGAGAAAGTCATGCTCAGATATTGGGTGGAATCTCTCGTACGATATGTCCGGTGGTATGAGGAAGCCTGTTGTGACTTCACTTTACCTTTGGAACAACTATTAGATCCACCTGCGGTTTGTCTACGTCCTGATCGGAAAGACCTGTTAAGTAAGTTTCACTTTTATGGTCTGATGTTCAGATGTTATGACTTAATCCGTCAGCGTCGCTGTCCGCTACCTTTCTTTAATGGGCAGCGCTGCGCGATTGAATGTTGAAGTTGTGCAATCTCGTCTTTGGTTAAGAACCAACTCTTGGTTGGAGTTGGTTTTTCTTTCTTTCCTAACACTTTCCGAAGAGTGCCAAAACGATAAGTTTCATTATGTAAATACCGAAAAAAACTTGTCGTGGGAGCAGCCAAAAAAGAAGAGACATGAAGACTGACCAGAGCGAAAGAAATATCGTAAGTAATTTGAATTAGGTCGTACCTTATTCTATTCCCCTATCTTTAGTCAGGAATAGTGGTCCGGTAAGATGAACATCCCCTATGCCGTATTCCTAGTATGTTTTTCTTTTAACAACAGGCAACCAAGGGTTGTTGAACAACAAGAAATTCCCCTATTCATATAAAAAAATGAGAGGACTCATAAGCTTGAACTAGCTCCAAAGAGAAGGAAGAGTCACCCTTACTCAAAAGTCAAACAAATTTCTGCCCCCAACACTTGCCTTCTTTACAGCATTTGTTCACTTTGAACTGAAAGGATTTGATTTACATTCTAGTTTCAGTGAGGGTTCCTTGCCGCTTTACTTGAAATTGAGTAAAAAGCTCGATCTTCATACTAGGATAGATTAACCTAAATGCCTCCTTCCCTTTGAACACTGTCAAATACAGGATAAGACTTTTTTTCAAACTGATATTTTTAAGTACAACTTATCTTTCGACTTTCCTGTGTTACCTTTTCCAATCAGTTCCATTCTTTTGTATGCAATCTAGAACATCGTACAGGATCATCGCATAGACGGTAACGACTACTTTGGTTGCTTTTTCCTTAACTGAATAAGTGTAACTGCTACTGCTATTGCTCTATGTAGGAAACTACTAGAGTGGAGTGCCCACCTGAAAGATCTCCTTCAGGGCTTGGACATCATTTTGATCTTGTCCTTGTCTTGTATCTGGTACACTTAAAACTAAGCCAATCCCTTTTGTGTTATTTGACCCTAAAGGGGAAAGTTTAGTATTGTGTTCTTTTTGAAGGAGAAAGAAAGATGGATACAGATCCAGTCATGAGCGAGAGTTCCAAGAAGCTGACTACCGCCTATGGAAAGAAAGATGAATAGTTCGGAAAAAAAGGTTGATGGATGAAGCGCTTTAATTGAAGAAGGCGTAAAGGATGAAAGATAAGTGGGACTTTCAAGCAAGGCCGGCAGAACCTTAAAAAAGACTAAGCAAGTCTCTCATTGCTTGATTGTAATAGATGCACTAACTAGCTACTAGCTAAAGATAGATAAAGATCATATGGGCAAAGTAAAGTGAGGATGCTCTGCTCTCAAAGAGGCTGATGTTAAAGACTAGGATATTCTTTCTACGTATGGGGGATAGCAAGAGCAAGGACTCTATGGGATACGCGATCGCTTCCCTTCTCCTATCCGGATAGAAAAGGGAGATTACTATCATCAAGTATTGAGAATGCTAGAATGGTTGCTTCAGCAACGCAACGAGGATAATCATTAGAAGTAAACTCTCTTATCCATTGATGCCGCACCCCTTTCTCTTCACATTAGATCCTTATGCTATCTCCAGCAATGCTTTCTAGTTAGTCTAGAATGCTAGCCGATTGACCACGCCTCCTTACCTAATTTACTACATAAAAGTCTTAGACTTCCTATAAGCAGTTAAATAGGATAGGGCAATGGATATGATGCCTAGGCCTGCAACCTCATAACCTAGAGCGGATGCCCTTACTCGTTGATTGGATGTAGAGATTGACTTTGATAACTCTCTTAACTTTTTTTTTTCAGACTGAATGCTAATATGTGTAAGTTCTGCTTATACTTCTAGATATACGCTACTTGAAATTAAGCTAGTTATGCTATAATGGAAATCTGCTAGCATAGATGCTGTAATATAGCTGGCAAATTCCATATCAGGTAATTGGACTCCCACAGGTAAAGGGAACTCGTACTATGGGGGAAGGGGATACATAAAGACTAGAGGTAATATTCCTGCTTTCAATTGCTTTTGCTTTGCCTGCTTTGCTTACACTTAATGAAACTCGCTTTCTGGCAGACTCGTTGGGTTAGTTTGTGAGTAGGTGGTGTACTTGACAGTAAAGGTGAGAGTTACTCTAAAGGCGTACATATTTATTGGGGTACTTTTTAACAGGACCCCGGGTTAAGGACTTCAGCGAATGACCTATCTACGCAATCGTTCATGCTGACCTCGGGAACTTGCTACGTTGGAAACAAACCTTCTTGGGCTTGGAAACCGACCTCTCATTCCTGCGTTAAGAGCATTCGCGGCGAGCTGGTCTTTAAGACGCATTCCCATGTCAAATTCTCACGAAAGAAGGAAGGGTAAGACAGGTTAATTCCCACGAAAGGAAAAAGAAGATCTCCACTTCGGACGAACTCATTTAATATCTACTGTTCCTTTAACGTGAAGAAGTGACGTTTTGGGTAATCCCATTCTTTGAACTGGTAGCGTTAACAATTAATTAAATCCACAAACAAAAAACAACGCATCCTACAGGAATGAACTTCCTTAGGAGGGGAACTGGCATGTATGGATTTCTCTAGCGCCTAACCCATTAGCTACTAGTCTACGTATTTGACCACAACCTTACCTATTTGGTAAGGTAGATTTCATTCGAAGTATTATCTCGTTTTGGTGTTGGAGGAAAAGTCAACTGCTTTGGTCTTGACTTCTTCGATTTGTTATTCCAAGAGTGAGGAGTTTCAGATATTCTGTCCTGGAATTTCATTCCTTATAATATAAGGGGAACACTCGCTTAGGTACGAGGATCATCGAACAGATGTTGTGGATTAGATGCTGGACGGTCATTCTGCTTTAGTTTGATTGCTGTGTTTATGTAAATCTTTCAATGAAGAGATCCTAACCCCGGGGCTAAAAACAGGACAGTTTCGCCCTATAAATCACCACTAGTCAATGAGGGATACTTCGGTCCATCGTACCGCTTCAACACTCAAAGCCAAGGAGCTCAGCTTTCAAAGAGAATACCAATCAATCGTCTATTTTGATTAATACGTCGTAATCGATCGAACACTGCTTGAAAACGGATGTAAACAAATAGCGCTACCTTCATATCTTCCTTCGTCGTTCAATGATTTGAGGAATTCCTCATCTCTTCGCCCCTCTTATGTTGGTCGAGTCAAATCGTACCTCTTACCTCAGATTTATGAAATTCAATGTCGAGTCACATTTGAAATCCCTCTCGCGTAGGGCCTTCTGAGCTTCATCTAGTCAACAGAGAAGGGGAATAAGAGAATCAATGTATACTTCCCGCCGGTGTACGGATGAATAGGTAGGAGCTTCTTTACTTTAGGGCTGACGGCCGGGGATGATAGAACCTCGACTGGTCAGCAACGAAGAGAGACGGGGTCGTCGAACAAGTGTCCCTGCTCCTCTGGTGAATTGAGAGAGTCAAACCTACTCCACAACGAAATGTGAGATAGAAGCGTCAATAAAGTACCAACAAGGCGGATGAAAGTGATCCAAAGTCAGTAGCCGTTACTCCACTACTGCCTTTCCCTTATGAGAATATTCTATAGGGACCAACAATCCATAGTGTAGAGGGAATCGAGTCCTTGAAATTCCGTACTTTTTATCTTAGTCGCTAATAGTTTCATAGAAGAGAGGATCAAAGCATTCTTACCATGAGGTTGAGTAATAGACGTGGGAGTATACGCGAAAACTCTTCGAAGAGGTAATAAACTACTAGTCCTAAGAAGGAATTTACCTGTCTTATCGACAAACAAGGCTTAGCCGAATACCGTTTCTGGAATATAATAGGAGAGAGGTAAAGCTTTAGTTATCTGTTCGTTTATCAGAAAATAGCAGTTAGCTCTTCGACAAGAGCATAGGGCATGGGGCAAGGTCCCTAAGTAGTTGATGCCGCTAAGGCAATCAAATAAGTTTCCAAGTCCAAGGGACGTCACTAAAAGTGACTCGATTTTTTCAATTCAAAGGGTACGATTGAAATGAAATGGTACGAGCGAGAAAACGGAGAGCGCACTAGCGCGTGGAGGCTTTCGAGCCTACGCTTGAAAGAATTGTTCCCGAGTTGATAAGTTTACGAAGCAAAAAAACGAAGCCAAAAAAAAAGTAGTGACTCAATCGGGAAAAGATACGTCTTTGTACTCGTTCTTGCCTTTGTTGTTATTGGATGATTAGTGGCATTTATCAATTCCTTGTCATTTCCAGCCTTCGTCAAGATAGAAAGAAAGGATCCCTCCTTACTAACCGTCATAGTAAAGTAAAAGGCATCATTGGTAGGCAGCCAAGCGAACAGGTTCCAGCCTGTTGGTGGCTCATACTCTCTTGAGAAGAGGCCTTCCCTAGCTGTCAGTTCCTACTCTGACATGTTGTCAATTCTGCTAGTCAGCGAGCCAGTTACACGGCATACGGGTTTTTTCTTCTTTTATTTGTGTTGATCTGAGCACCGCCCTAGCGAACTATTGGGTTGAGGTACCCAGCCCAGACAACTTTGGAGTAGAGTCACTTCCCTTCAGTTAAGCTCTGAAAATACGAGAAATCTCAAAAAAAAGGTTCCAAAGAAGTTCTTTCTGTGGTTGGTTCTTGAACCGATTCCATTTCAGGTTCCCCAAGACAACAATGAATGGACTCTTTCTGGGGAGGTTGAAGGAAGGATAAAGCAGCTAAGGCAGGATATCATTTAAGTAAGCCTCCTTCACTGCATTAGATTAGCGCCCTATTGATCGTGTCTTCGGAGGGTTGGAGAAGCGTTAAATACTCCTTTAGGAAAGAACTCCTTGCCATCTTTACGCCTTACATGCGGCATAAATCGCATAAATCAAAGTAGAGGTCACTTCATGACCTAAAGTCCAGAAAAAACCCACTCTCTCCCGGGAGTGCTTTCGAGAACACATGCACTTAATATTTCTACAACATCTTCTACAGATAGTTTACCAAGAATAGCAAAGGAGATTCCACCAAGAACTTCTATTGCTAAAAGAGCTAATTCAAGTGCAGTACTTACTGTAACAAGAACAACGTGAACTCATTCTCAAGCACTTGCAGCGACAATGTGGTATTCTCTGTAACCCTTTTCCTGACGAAATTTCGTCTGGGGTTTACTCTGGTATAGGCGTGAACCATATTGAAAGAGAAGCAAACTCTTCTGCGGATTCTATAGCCGGCTCCTCCCTTTCTGGTTTGCATGTCTTTCATTCTGAATTGCCTCCTTTGAAAAGTGCATGCTTGCGTTTAGATAGGTTAGATACTTCAACTATAAGGAGAATTATTGTAAAGGAGTAGTACTCCCTATTTGAGGGAGTGAACCCCGATCTAATCTTACACGTGCGAGGACAGTCCTCTGCATCCCACAATAATCGACGGGCAGCCCTCGTACTTCAAGGCATAAACCGCTGAAAACTCGAAAGGCAGAGCCTTATTACCTTATTAATAGGAGGGATGCAAGGAATTGATGCTACGAATGCCATAGCAAGTGAATCAGAATAAGCCCTAGCCCAGCTACTGATTGGAAAGTCTTATCGTCATCTGTATAAAGCATTTATCTACAGGTTTTTCACTTTGAATTCATTGAATGACTTGATTCCCAAAGGATGAAAGAAAACTTATAGTGTACCCAGTTGCAGGTCATACACTATATCTTGCACACGAGATAGAAAAGTAAGAGTTCGGAGAGTTGTCTGACAACCTTCCCAGTTCCCGCTCAAGTGAAAGTTTCTCGGTTCCAAGAGAAAGGAAGGGGCTGATCCGATAGTGCGTGCTGGCCGGTTCGATACTATACTCCTTGCTTTCAGAGCTGGAAAGCAGAAGACAACGGTAACACAGACTGAAGTAGACTATGGCCCTTCCAACCATAAACTTTCATGTTATTGCGCTTAATCTCTTTCTTTACGAGAAAGGCAGAGATAGACGAATTCTCTCCTAGCTCGTCGTAGGTGGACAAGCCTTCGGATATCCTATAAAGAAATTATAGACAGTGGGGAAGACTATTTACCAATAACAGAAAGCAGTGCGGGAGAGAAAGAAGGAGCAAAGACAGACTTTCCTTTTAAGCGGGGATCCTTGTTAGTAGGGAAGATAACCCTCCACAGCAGTTCCAAGAAGAAGACTCTCGTACGAAAGAAAACACTAATTTGCCAAAGAAGAAGTTGTATTCAAGTGGGAGTCTCAGTCGCGCTCGAAAGAATTCTAATTAATTAAGGCTTTGCGCGCTAGCGCGCAAGCGTATCTAAATTAATTTAAGAATAAGCTTTTTCTCGCTTGGTCATTCTTCTATGAAATATCGATTCTATTAATCATTCTATTTCAGAATAGAGTCCCCCCTTCATAAGTAGGCCCCGTGATTTCCCAAACCGGCTCCTGGCCCTACCCGGCGGAACCGGCCGGGGGTATTCGGCATGGGCGAGGAGAGCATCAGAAAGGTTGCTTCACCAAAGAAAGGTGATCACACACCGACCCGGGCAATCACTGGCTACAACGTAATGCGGAAATCGATAGAATTTTCTTTTCTATTCAGGAAGTTCACACTCCCTGAAGCCCCACCCGCCTTTTCTATATAGCCGCATAACCATAAGAAGTTTTCTTTAATGCCATACCAAAGCTTCACCTTGGATACAAAGAAAGCTTCAACCCGCGGCTCCCCTTTTTGAAGACCCTCTCTTACTTCCCCCGGAATGAGTTATCTTCTGCGGGATTAAGGGATTCCTGTCTTTTGCTCTGTCTCCTATGGAGATGGATTGAGATATGGAGGTTTCCACTTTTCATTCTCGAGTAAGCAAGCTACAGCTCGAAAGAATTCGTCTTCATTAAGGCTTTGCGCGCTAGCGCGCAAGCGTTTCTAAATTAATTTAAGAATAAGCTTTTTCTCGCTTGGTAGTTCATATGAAGCGAGGAGAGGTTGAGAATAAGACAATGAATGGAATGGTCCGCCAGTCGCTATAGAATATCGACTTAGTCTTAGTTCAGCTAGCCCATTAATTAGATCATCTGTGCGTGCCTTATGACGAAGAAGGAAATACCTGGCGTCCAGCTTAGCAACCATTGAACTACCTGTCACCAGGAGGGAAAGGGGGATCCAGTAGATCCCAGAACAAAGAGAATCAGATCACCGAGTGAAAGCAGTCACTTCCGAAGTTAGCTCTGCAGATGAAGCAGGCGAAGGCAAGAATGAATAACGACTAGGCTCAAGGCGCATCGCTTTGTTTACTTTAACTAAAAGTTAGCAGGCCTTATGAGTTACGGAATTTCTATGGATTCTTTATTGGTTTGAATCTAAATGCTTTCTCTGATTCAATGAGGTAAGTTCAACTTCGAAGTTGAATTTTGATTAGTCGTCCTATATATAGTATAGGTAGATCAAAAGTTTTCTTGGCAGTAGTGGTACCGATAAGATCATAGACGTGTTGAAGGATTTCAACGGTGATGGTGGAGTTGATCCAGATGTCAGCAGAAGTGCATATCTTTAGGCCCAGGGATCTATTGAGAACTATGAAGAGGGCAAGGGAAGATCCGCTTTTTGATTCAATGCGGGATAAGAAAAGCCAGTCGAGAAAGTTTTTTTTCGAAAGAGAGATTTCTTAAGTTCAGAAAGGATCCCTCGTCCCACGGAGCGCTAAACTGAAATAATTCAGAGGTGAGTTGTCTTCTTTTGAGACGAATGAATTCCGAAGTCGCTTCATCTAAACCAGGAGCAACAGAGTTGAAAGGCTAAGCAGCGCTGAGTTGGCAGCCCCGGGAAAGAAGGGAACTTTCAACTAAAAGTAACCATTTTTCTGATCGAAGGTCTCCCAGTCGAGGAGGGCACGCAGCCTTTAGGCAACTCGAAAATCATCGGAAAAACCTAAGTCTCCGTCCGACCATCACTACGAGAAGTGGATAGCCAGGGAGCATCTCTCGACGCTACGATCTTGATGGATTAGCGCTCAGGGCTAAAGCCAGCCAGGAAGACTAAAGAATCAAAGATCAACGAGCCAATCTCTTTTGATACGCTAATTGATTGAGTTGATTGATTAGCCTGAACAGGAGATCATGTCTTCTCTTAGTGATAAAGTTATGCTTGATGAGGATTTCTCCCCTTATCTGACTGGTGGTTCTAACCTGATATCTATCATTGAGTCGGGATCTGAGTGAACCCGCTTGCCTGCAGGCTTGGAATTCGGAAAATGGCAATTATCCCATAAAGAAAATAAAAAGAAAGGGTCCCCTCGTAAAGTGTTTTCACGGACATCCAATAGAGAAGATATCCAATTTTTTCCAACTTTTGCAGTCTTTCTCCAAAAGTAGAATCCGCAACAAAAGTAAAGGAGGTCTTTTTTTCTATAAAGAAGGATCAGAGTTGCTTGGTTTACTCGCCCATAGATGAAACAATTCTTTGTTGACCGGGGGGCGAAAGAAAGTGGAACGGCGAGCCAGTCGAGAAGGGCATAATGCTGACAGAGGAATTCCACCTCATATTCTTCCGGCCAGCCATGCTGCTCAAGGTAGGCGCGAAGCCTTTCCCACACTTCGGAAATGGAAGTGCGTTAGGAACCCTTCATGGGCTTCGATTCAGCGATCTCAGGTCTATCTGCAACCCAAGCCCCCTTAGCTACTTGTACTAAAAAACGTTTACGCTATAGGGAAGTTTGTGCCTGCCGCTACAATAACTATCGAACAGCGATCTATCTGAAGAATGGCGCTCGTATATCCGGTCTTGACTTTTCCCTATTAGAGAAGGGCTTCGATTTGTTTAGGAAAGTGAAGATCTTCCACAGCAAAATCTACTTTTTTTTGGGAAGGAATGAGAAGAGAACCTATTAAATAACCATGTTTGATATTTCATTGTTATTTATGTGAACATTCCGGTAAGCAGTGCCGAAATGAACTGTAATGGCTATTAGAAGAGGGGGAGAGGTTAGACAACTCAATACTCTTTTTCTTCCCGTACCCGACCCATAAGGTCATAAGTTTATTGGCTGTCCCTATAGCGTCAGTCAAGCCAGGAGTTCGCGTTTTAGTTTGAGTTCAGGACTGTGAAAGATTATATAAGCTGTTGAACTGCTTACTCTTTAGAGTAAGGTCTCTGAAATAAAAGAATTGACTCTTTCATGGACCAGATCCCAGCAGACAGCGATCATATTACTTTGAAACCAACGTCTAATGATGATATACTTTTTTCGAAAGAATTAGGCTATTCATATCGTCAAAGCTAATGAAGTAAGACTCAAAGCAGCCAAGTAGGAGAAGCAGCCAAGGAAGGAACCCAAGCTAACGCAACTCTATGCAAACTAGCTGCAGTTGAAGGCAAAGAAAGAGGAAGAGAAAAAAGTGGGAATATCCGTAATCAGCAATTAGTTTCATTCCCGGTACAAGAGTTCTCGTATCCGGTCAACCAGTAAGCGGTGTGGGAGTATGAGAATCCGCTGTTGGTGCAGGTGCAATAGAAGCTCGTCACGCTCTTGGTCTCCTCAACCGCCTCTTGTTAGAATGAAATTCCGTTGTGCTCTGTTTGCCATTGAATGCGCTGTGGGACGTCGAGGAATCTGGGAATTGCTCTTTTACGACTGCCCGTAGCCGTAGCATTTCTTCTCTGCTCGTGGCTAGGTCTTTCATTAAAAGAATTCGGAAGATAAACTATCAGTCAATGAAGTGGGCTTAAACATAAAGTAGGGTATTGTATTGAGATGCTCGCTTGGCCGGAACCCCAACAGTGCTTTTTATTACCCCCGACGTGGTGGAACCGCCTGAAGTCAAGACTGGTCATCAATAGCCAAAAGAGAGGGAAGTTAGAAAACCGAATTCGTCCAGTTACAGAGAACCATGTTGGGATTGAGTTGTGCCTTTCCGTTAGGCGCAGTGTGCAGAGGACACTAATACAAACGGAGTCGTTAGATAGTGCTAGCAACTTCCTTTGCCGTTGATAGCTACTTCGACCATAAATAAGAAAATCGAGAACATTGCGTCAGGGAGAATCGGGGGAATCACTAATCAGAGAGCATCAACGGAAGAGAACGAAGTAGGGATGCCTCCGTGGGAAACCCGGTAATGGCCCGTGAAAAGTTCTCAACCAGGCTATTGCCAATCTCTTTTACCATAAAGTCTTAGTTCCAGCCATTGAGATATATCCAGTTCTTTTGCCCGGGAAAGACCTTGACGTATACGTCTCCTTTCCATGAGGAATTTGCCCCGTTGATCTTTTCTTCTTTTTTTCCCGCTCCGCCGTTCCTCCTAAACTCGGGGTCTCGAACCAGATTATCGTAAGAGAAGAGCAGCTTTCTCACATCGTACTAGGGGCAGGTTGGTCTGACATGAAAAGAAGACACCATTCCGAAGCTTCAAAACTAACTAGTGACGGCCGCTCACTCGACGAATTGATACCAAGCTCTCAGTCATTTTGTTAGTGTTAAGTTTCTCGTTCCATAGTAAGAGGATGGGTTTTTCCGACGCTTGCCTCACCTCGGAGGACTCAGGATGGAATCCTGCCCCAAGCTGGACCTCTTGACAACGCGGATCCAACTCTTGGAGGTCTGCCCGTCCTTCCCAATCTGTCAATGGACCCCGCTTTCCTTTTCTGAGTACCACCCACTCAAAGGATAGGGCCCTCCTCACCACTCCCTACCCCCCATTGCGTTGGGCCTCGTCCTCTTCCTTTTCCTCTTTCATAGGTTGAGTAAAGAAGGGAAAGGCATCATCCTTCTTTCGTTGAGTGGGGCGGGATGACGAAGAAATCAAGGTTACGTATATTTGCATTTTTCCCCTATCGTAAAAGCTAGCTCACCTTTTTCCCTATAGATGGAACCGGGTACCAGAGACTGTCTTTTTATCCTTTAGCTAACCTGCTTGCTGGTACAATGAGACTATACCTAAAACCTGCGGACGAGATCATTGACAACCACATTCAGAGTAATAGTCAACATGATTCATCCGGCCGATTGAGTCAAATCCTCTTTACGCCGGGTTTTCTGCGATACAAGTCGTCTGCCGGTCCGAGATAGGCCCAAACAGATCTGCCCATTGTCAAAGGTGACATTTCACTTTCACTTTTATCCTACTGAGGCTAGATCCATCTTTTTTCAAAGATTTCCTCATATTGTATTCAAGTGGGAGTCTCAGTCGCGCTCGAAAGAATTCTAATTAATTAAGGCTTTGCGCGCTAGCGCGCAAGCGTTTCGTCCTCTTTTTCTTTAAGAATAAGCTTTTTCTCGCTTGGCAATCCGCAGCGCAGGCATTAAGGTAAAAAAAAACAAGGGGTGATGCTCATCACCACATGGGAAGTGCAAACTTTTCTTTCTTTTACTAAAAAATTTGAAGAAAGAGCTATTACCTCATAAAGTAATCAAAGCGTGCCTATCCCTATTCTTTGATATCGGGACCCTTTACTTGTCCTTCGAAGAATCCCTCACTGACGAACTTGTGGCCTCCGACTCTCATCCTTGGCCCTATTCTTCTTGGACATTTGTGCTAACTGGGTGGAGGATGAATCCTAGCTGGGGCCACCTCCTCTTCCCTTTGTCTATCCCTTCTGTCATTTGTCATCTTCTTCTCAGAAGCCCTCGTACTCCCTTTAAGTTCTTCCGTATGTCCTCATCTTGTGCTTGTAAAAAACCTCTTCTCTTATTGGGATTTTTGGGAACTTAGATAGCTAGGCTATCCAGAACTACACTCGGCTTGATCCTATCCAGGAGGCAGGTATGTAGGCAGATCTATCATATACTGTAAAAAAAAACGGAACTCCATATGGAGATAAAGTAGGAGCTAGCTAGGGCAGTTCACGAAGGGGAACAAAGTCTCGCCTTAGGCTATTTACTAAAAGCAGTACTCTATCTTTCTCTTTCTGTCTTTACTCTCTGTCTTGTTGAAGACTTATGGTAGTGGTATCGTTGCTTGGTGGATTGAATATCTCTTTCCTTGAAGTCGCCTTCTTCCTCAAACTCAAATCCATTATATTATTCTTAGGCTCCTCTAAAACGTTGACTAATGCTTCTACCGTTACAGATATGCTCTCCTAAATCAAGACCTAACCATTTATAGAAAAAAGTTGATCTTGACGCTCTTCTGATATTTTCGAAGGAGCAAAATCTTCTGTTAGAAGACAACCGTTGGCACTTCAGGATGCGCAAGCATAGAATGAAATTCAGAAGAGGGAATCATCTTTCACTGGGGCGAAGCGCTTAGTGGAAAGTAAAGGACTATAGCCAGAATAGCTTTCTATATGGGGGAAGGGGACTCTTCGAATGCCATCCGTCTTTTCTTATGAAATTGAGCGCCCCTATTCTCATTTTTTTCTCCTGTTCAAGACACAGAAGCGAAAAGAAACCTTTAAGCGCTTTATAACCTTCAAAGTGCCTATGGTCATGTTCTTGGTGAAGTTTGCTCTAGGAGCATCATATGATCATGTCTGAGGTTCCTTGGATCATTTTATTCTCTCACAGTTCGTCGATGGGATCTCGATTGCAAGGCCACTCTCGATTTGACATCAGGTTCCCCGTCCTCTGTCTTAGAATGACGATGTTCTCAACACCTTTGCATCATGTATGGGTACTCCGGTGAAAATAGATAGAAAGTCTCACTACCCGTGGTTTCTAAGGGCGTAGCGGGGCTATAAGATAAGGGCTGCTTTAACGCGATTAGAAAAGCCATCGGTGGCGTGGCTTTGATTTAATCTATGTATAATAGAGCTTACTTTCTCGTGCTCTTATTAGGATTGGATCTGACTATTATAACGACACTCTACTAGAGCCAGACAACCTTCTCTTCCAGGCCAACCAGACTCTTTCATCCATGGTGAGGAAGTTTAGCCCAGTCCTTATTCCTTGGCTACGGATGCCATACCACCAAGAGCGGATAGGTCTCCATTTGATCTTAGTAGTTCAGCTCTCCACAGAAGTAGCTTTCTTTCACTCGGAAATCAAAAGTAAGTAAAAGCAGGCGGGATCAACTACTTAATAATAGGATCTCACCAGACGTGCTCCTGATCACTCTTCTCGGCCTTTGCCGGGACTCTTAAGAGAATTTCATGGCCTTCAACAAGTCTTGGGTCTTAGCAAGGCAAAAGATAAGCTATTCTATTCAATTTTGATGCCGATGGGTGGCGATGAGCCCTCTGAATAGGACTTAGGCAATGCGTCTATGAAGTCATGGGAAGAAAGGGGAGAGAGGTCGCTGCATGGGCTGAGAAAAAGGAAACTACCTAACCTTAGACCCCTTCACTAATGGGTCTGCTCATCGAGCCTACTTGAATCCTAATCAGAGTTGAATCGTCAATAAATAGACAGGTCCTTCTTCGTATAGAAAGAAAAAGCAAACGAGAAGAAGCACAAAGTGTTGAGGGCTCGGGTGCAGGCACCGAAGAGAGCTGTTGGGTTGTGGAAGTGAGTTTGAAGATGTCAGAGATATAAAAAATGGGCTGAGACAAGGGAGCCAAGTTCTTAAGCGACGGGTAAGGAAAAGTATTTTCATGAAAGCGGACATGACTACTTATATAAACACGACCACTTTTGGGGTCAAAACAACGATAACCCTTGGTTTGAGGGGCATAGCCCAAGAAAACACACTCAACAGATCGTGGTTGTAATTTATTTGCAGAGGTAGCCACTTTGGAAAGCATGCACACCCAAAGGGTTTCAAAAAAGAATAATCAGGCAGCCTAAAAAATCAAATTTCATATGGAGATTTGTTTTGCAATAATGGTGTAGGTAGGCGATTAATAGTGAAAACCGCCGCATAAGCAGCATCAAGCCAATATTGAGATGGCATAGAAGCCTCAATCAAAAAAGATCGAGTCATCTCTAAAATATGGCGATGCTTACGTTCAGCTACACCATTCTGTTGTTGAGTGTCAGGACAGGATTTTATGAAATAAATGCCATGTTTTCTAAATTTTTCTCCCATAGGAGTATTGTCAAACTCCCGTCCACCATCACTTTGAAACATCTTAATCTTGCAATCAAAAAGATGAGAAATTCAAACCTGAAGCAAAAATGAGAATAGACTTCCGATTTATGTTTCATTGGATATATCCATGTGAAGCGAGTAAAATCATCAATGAACGAATTTTTTTTATTGAAAACCTTTATTAGAAAGCACAGGACTCTGCCATACTTTTGAATGAATTAATGCAAACTCCTCAGTAGTTCTGTGTTCAGCTGAATCAATTTGAAGTCTATGTGACTTGGCTAAACGACAAGTCGTACAATCATTAGAAAACGATGAATTCTTTGTAACAGTTTTGTTTTTCCTAAGCAAACTAAGAACTTGAGCTCCACAATGACCCAGACGACGATGCCACAACTCTCCAGACTCACTCAGAGCAAGGTTGGCAGGAACAGGCATGGACTCAAACTGAATCGGGTAGACATTGCCGATACTGGGGGCCTGCAATAGGACTTCACCCGTGGTCTTGTCCTTGACACAAACACTTAAGGCGTTCAAAACCACACTACAGTTATTGTCACGACACAATTGTCTTACTTAAAGAAGGTTATGCCGAAGTTGAAGTACATGAAAAACGTTTTTTTTCAGAGTTCAAGGCCGAGAAGAAGTAGGTCAAAATATCATGCCAAAAAGTGAAATCGGTAACAGCGTACCATTACCAAAAAGAACCTGGGAAGAACCGGAGTAAGGGGATTTACAAAGTAACTTACCATCCTCAGGTGTCATGTGTGAGGCAGCCGCTGAATCAGGGTACCAAACTTGTTCACTTTTGAAAAAAGATTTCAAGTAGCGAATGCAGGAAGCACTGGTTGCTGACGAGGTTGATACCGTCACGGACATGCATCAGCAGAATGCCCCGGAACATGACAAATCTGACAGACAGTGTTAGGATGAGATCAACAAATCCCTTCTGAAGAGTTATTACCTGCAGATAAAGAGTGAGTAGTAGAAGTAGAGGTGCCAACAGTATTTAACAATGAAACAACAGAATCACGAAATACAGAACAATAAGGCATGCTCTTAGCTTCAGACTGATTCTGGCGGTTGTTGTTGTTCCGGTTGTTGTATCTACTAAGACCCCCTTTGTTATTCTTTCCATGGCCCCCGTGATTAGCACCCGATTGATTGGATGAATTAATTTGGTCAGAACCTCCGTGACTAGTAGCAACAAACGCCTGATGAACCGGCGTATCTCTCCCTCGTTGATACTTAAGGCGGTTCTCATAAAAAATCTACTTCGATCTCAAATCATCAAAAGAATACGATCCAGGCATCATTGAAAAGGTATTAACAAAAGTGTCATACTCAGGAGGTAAGCCTGCTGTGGTGAACTGAATGAGTTCAAGATCTGAGACAGGTGATTGAATAGCAGCTTCAGAGTCTGCTATTGTTTTAATGACCCTCAAATAGTCCTCAACTGATTGATGGTCAAACTTATTAAGATTAGTAAGCATACGTTTCAAATCTTAAGCCAACGCGCAGCTTGCAGTATTGAATCGGGACTCTAAACGTTGCCAAAGCCAAATATGATAACTATGAGTCAAATCTAGAATTTCAGTCAGGGTGTCCTTAGAAACAGTAGCGAATATCCAGGCCCTAACTTTTTGATCAACACGAATCCATATTCTTATTTAGAACAGGATTCGGTTGTTGCATGCCATAAGACACAACAATATGACTCACAGGTTGAGGAATAGAACCATCAATCATACCTTGTAATTGATGCATCACCAAAAAATACACTGTGTCTTCCACGAAAGGAAATCATCAACGCAAGCACCGTAGTGACTTTTTCACGTTGAGACTCGGGGAAAGAGGAGGCAAACCACCCATGTCCAGTTGCTGAGAGAAAGTTGACGTCCAAGTCGGGTCTCCCATCGGCCCAGAAGTGAACCCTGCTGAATTCGGATCCACCAGTCCAGAAAAAGGAGGGAACGAGAACGAGGGTATGTAGCCGCCAGAAAAGGAGGGAAACCCTGTGTAACCACCGTAGAAGGAGGAAAACGGGATCGTCGGCTGAGAAGCAGGCCACGACAGAGGCGGAAAAGTTGGGGCAGGGACGAAACAGCAACAGTAGACGGCACCGGCGGAGGAGGAGGAAACGCAAAACCAGAGGAAGTCTGGGTAGTCATGGTCGACGTCTCCTGGGTTTCAAGCGGGGTGCTTGTCTGTTTGGGCGACGCCGGAGAAGAAGAGGTCGAGTCTGATGCAACCGAGGAGGCCCAGGTTTTGAGGCAGAGATGTGAGGACGTCGTTCGGGGTTCGTGGCTAGGAGTCAGTCACTTCGACAAAGAGCGTCCTTAATTAGAACTTTAACAGTTGAATGAAAGATATTATGATTTTCTTATTTCCCCTTTGATATGATGAATAGAACGAGTTTACCGGTGAAGTGAGCGAAGCTTTGAGCCTGTGTAGGTTATTATTTGATTCCAGTCTTCCCTTCCTTTGATGACAGATTATCATCATCAATAGCTACAGATTCCCATTCTCAATGAATGGAAGTTGGCACCTACTAAACCTTTTGCCTTTCTTTCAAGGGGAGAGGGGAATTCGTTTAGATTAATACCTATAGCTACGATAGAAGCACGTCTAACCTAACGATGACCACTCAGTGGAAGATTTTCCCTATCCCGTAATTTGGAGAGGACTCTACTTCCGAGTCTCATGAAGTTGAAGCCAATGATCAGTATTTTCAAGCTAGGGTAGGTGTATTGTTCTTTATGCACAAGGTTTTTCTTCTCAACCAAGGTCCAAAAGGAAGAACATGACCAGAAGAAGTAGCTCTACCGACATCCAGAGCTTCCACCAAGGCAAGCGAAATCCTCATCTATAATAGCGGATTCTCGAAGAGGCATAGAGTCCTTCGAAGAGAGACTGGTGCCTTATCCTACCTGGGTGAAGTTCAAGGCCAATCGCATTCAGCAGTGATTCAAAAATGTGCCAAAAAGCCGTGTTCATCAACGGTAAAGTCATCCCATTACTGAACCGGCTAAAAGCCTCGAAAAACGGCCATTCAACTTTGATTGGATTTGACTGGAAAGACGTTAAAGACGAACCGCCAATGCTGGAACCGCATCCCATAGCGGCACCGTTTGCCATTCATTCTAGAACTGGCACTGGCTTTCATCTAGTTCCAACGATTCCTACTTATTCTTATTTCACACTTTCCATAACCCCCACAGGAAGAAAGGACACTAAATCAAGATCTATTCGGGGGCAACGGCACCCGAAGCTCATTGGGCTTGAAGAGGCATAACAGGAAAGAGCGGTTTTTTTTCTAATTTTTTTTCTGCAAAGAAAGCAGTCGCAGCCGGGGATATCTTTTTTTTTGCTGGATGTAGTGTTTGCGCACCAACAGGAGTCGGGCCTTGGTTGTTTCAGTACTAGAAGTTCCAATTCAATTCAGTTCGCGTAGTTCGTAGCCATCGTTCGAGGAAAGAAAAAGTATTACAAGGATTCTGCTACTGTAAATCTGGCAATTCCTACCAGGGTGGTGGGTCAGAGCAGATTCCCTTGCTTTAGGGCAGGAATAGCGTTTTGGTTAGGGGGCTTGTCTTTAAGCAGCTGGCTTCCACGTAGCTACAGCTGCAGAGGATAGTCTATAAAAACTACAACCGTCTCTTCCTTCGTCTTATTCTCCGAAAACATACAACGGTTTTGGCAATCACTCTACTGACAGAGAACTTCAGAACTACCAATAAGCCTGACGGCAGGCAGCTAACATGGTAAATGTCGTCTTCCTTTACAATGACTTCGGAGTTTATGAATCACCATACGAAATTCGAGCTCACCCTCGGATCAGGGATACCTTAAGTCAGCAGCTTCCTTTGAAGATAGGGCATTTGAATAGAATAAGAGGGCGTGGGACGAGAGTTAGAACTCCTTGTTTCCTGCTTCTGACTTCTCTGTGCTTTCCCCCCGTTACTACTTGATATACCTTCAGGCACACATGAAATAAGTCGAATTTCAGTCTCAACAAAGACAGAGAGTCCCTGAGGTGAATCAACGGGAAGGCATATGATGAGAATAGGAATGGATTCCCCGCTAACTGCACTAAAGACTGCCAGAAAGTCGTGACGGTTTGACACTAATTATATCGATGTTTTCACAAAAGTCAACTATTGAGGAATGGGGATTGATTGAAGACTTTCTTTTCATTCTGAGGAAGGAGGGGAAATGAAAGACTGAACATAGGCAAGGAGAGAGTCAAGGAGTTCATTCCCAGGCTTTCTAACTTAGTTAGCCCTTAGAGCTCTAAATCCTTGGCTACCTTAACGGAGGACTGGCTCGTAACTACTTACTACTGGCTGCTTTATTCTCATCTCTTTTACGGGCTGGTATTAGCATAGAATGACATCAATCCCGCTTCTGACTTAAAAGCTTACTTTTAAGTAGGTTTGAAACTCATTCTCCGCTCGTTGTGCTAAACCACCAAACTTTGCTCTGTCCGAAAGATGAAGCTATAATGCAGCTCTGTATGCTTACGCAGTTCCGTGAGCAATCCCTTGAAGTTATGACTGACTGCTGGAGATGAATGACTTATGATTTCTCTTTAGTGTGCCGAGGCTGTAGTGAGTGAGATGTTGGTTTGAGTTAGCGCGTCCTGAGTGAAATTGAATGTATATATACTGATATTGAGTTGACAGAAAGGATGATTAGTGGAATACTAGCCCGACCGGAAAGAACTACAAAGTCAGAAAGATCAGACGTCACCTTTTCGAAGTCGGAAGCAGGTCAGAATTGACGCTTCCTCTATTTAGTTAGGTTAGATACGTATCGTCGTTATTGAAAGGAGTTGATAAACGAATACTACTCTTTCGGAATCAAAGTTTGGAGTGAGTCTTGACGTCTAATAGTCTAACTAGTCTATAAGCAAAGTTCCTTCTTGTGGGATTATCCTTCGTCACCTTACCGCTCCGTGGGAAACCGATTCACCCACTACTAGTATAGAAGAACGCACGGCTACCTATATAACTTTTTAGTAGCCTCTGACCTCTGTCTCACGACCGCAAATAGAACCTGTAGCTTCATGCCCTGACCTGAAAGGCTTCATCCCTGACTTCATGTTGCTACCATACTGCACCACCATTGGTGCATGGTCACTGATCCCCGCTGGCCCATAATGAACAATAAAATCATGGAAGCAAGCCAAAGCAAACTCACCATGACAAGGGCCAGCGATCTGACTACGCTCCAATAATAAGACCCAAAAGGAACGCACTAAAAGTCCCCTACACATAAGGCACTTTTAGCGCCCAATCAGCCCGCTTTAGGGCGAAATCCTGTTCCCGGTTAAACTAGAACTTCGGACTTTATCGATGCTTATTCGCGTCTTTGTCTTAGTTTCGAAGTCCGTTGTTGGGTATGAGCACCTGGTCTTAATTGTGAACGAATAATCCGATCCCGAGACCAAAATGGATTTTCCAGGGCGGAGGGTGAAAGGCCCAGAGAACTCTTTCTATTTGAACTTAGGGGCGCGTCTGCTGGTATCGTATATAAGATCACGGTTAGTGTTTTGATCTTTTCTTTTTGGTTATATACAACAGACTTCTGCATTCAATAAGATTGGATTGCATTACGTTACGGATCAAACAAAGAGCTGTGTTTATTTAAAAACATCCGGCCAGAAGCAGTTCCACCAAGCTCCTCATCATGATTGGAGAATGAAGCTTACCGAACGATGTCTCCCAAGCTCAGTACCTACGACATCAGCAAGCCTTGTTCCCCTATGTAATTTGAAATCGTTCAAGCGAAGTCGAGGTGGATGAGGAAGACTTCTCTGAGTATGACATAGCAAAGAGTTCAATCGATAGCTTGGGAAAACCCAAGCTTTGAGTGAAGTTCTAAGCTTGCCTTCGCTTTTTTCTTCTGAGCTGTGCTCTCTCTCTTCGGTTCTGGTCAGTCTTCTTCCAGCTAAAAAGTTTTGAAAGGTCTGTAAGGAAGAGCTAGGGAGCAAGGGCAGGTCTTTCCTTTTCTTTAAAGTGAGGATAGCGATCAGTCTTGACTAGCCTGAACAGCTTTAGTATCGAGTTCAGTTCGTACTTACTCCCGGGCAAGAATCAGTCCAGTCTCCGGCCTCGGGTTGAAGCCCCTTCGTCCAGCTTTGGATAGCAAAAGAAAGGCATGACCTCTTTTTCCTATGGCTAGCTATGTCTTCTATCGGGGAAGGAGACTGGATAGGTACTTATAGGTCTGATGGTAGCGGTAGGGAATGCTAAGGAAAGGTGTTCCATAGCATCTGGCCCTGTTCTGCTTACTACAATTAGTGTAGCACCTTGATTTTCAGGGCTGACTTCGGAGAGTACCGCTGCTATTGTTTGAGTATAATAAGTATAATAAAGGTATCTTTCTACAATCGTCTTTGTAGCTCCTGTTGCTTTCCTCAATCAAACTTCCTAACAACGTGCGGACTGAACGAGTGGAATAAACGAAAGAAGTTGAACGAAACATAGGAGAAGGTGCAATTGATCTTAAATACAGAAGGCAATTAGGACTATGACAATTTAATGTACTAGCAACAGATGATGAACTAGTGGGTATTGAACATGGATCATTAATCGAGTGAAGAGGAATAATATTCTAGTTTACACACTTGATCTCATTTTCTCTTATATCTTTTGAATTATATATGTTATTATAATGTATCTTTTATTGTGGAATCCAACTTAGACCGGTACATATCTTACTATATCTTCATAAATTGTACTAAGTTCTGCGGCAGATAAGCAAGTAGATGTTCAGGTCATAAAGCATGAGGCGAGTCCAATTCCTAAGTGAATAGAGCTGAGACCCTGACTTTCCGCTTTGAGCTGAGTTTAGCTAAGGGACCAGGTTTTTTCTTCTTGGAATTCAATTTCAAGGTATTCTCAGTCCCCCGTTCGTCAGCCCGTATCTTGCTCATTCGAACTCTTTTCAAGACCGGAGTCAAGGCAGGTAGTTGAAACCCAGATCCTCTATTCCCAAACAACCCGGGGATTAAATGCTGGAGGCTAACTGAACACCTCTATCGGACAGAGCAGAGTGAGAAGGCAGGAAGCCGTATAATGTCCTCTAGCGCCCAATATGAAGTTGAAAGAATGGCAAGTATGGTAGTTAGGATATTGAGCTACAGTGTGCAACTTTGGGAAAGCCATTAATCTGACTTCGTAGGAAATGCCATATTAAGAAGTCCTGGAGAGTTCCGAGTGAGAGGAGCTACCAATAAGATACCGAGTTGTGAATACTACTTCCAGTACCTAGTCAGATGAACATGGCTCTTTTCCCAACTCTCATTCAGCTTTCGTCATGTCTTATACCACAAACAGCTTCTTTCATAGTAGATCGAGCGGTGGTTGGGTGTAAGTAAGTAGTTCTAAAGACTGAAGTCTATTCTCCGGTTTCATTTTGGTTTGGAAGGTAGCCCGAATTATTCTTCCCGCGCCTTCTTTTCTTTCATGACTTCCCCCATTTACTCTTGGTCGAGCGTATGAGCCTTAACCCATCCCTTTTCGGTTTGCTTAAGTCGAGAAGGTGAGTGTTAGCAAGGACAAAGAGTGGAAGTAGATCATAGCAGTGAGGCTGTGTACAAAGATCTAGTTAAGTATCAGGCGAGTAAAGAAGATCAATAGCGTATGTTGCACCTGTTGACCGATTATCATTGGGATATTTTTCTTTGGTTTCATCCGGGTCCATCTCGTCTCGGGCTAGCTGGAGCTCTTGAGCCAGTCGTTATAGGAACATCAATTGCTCGCGTACTATTCTTACGAGATTCGTGCATCTGTTTGGTAGGAAGAAAGGAACCTTGACGAACTAACTTTGAGCCATAGGCTTGACGTAGTAAAATGAGTTGTGAGCCTTTAGTAGTAATGGTTACTTACCGAGATACGGTCTGTATTCCCCTCGTTGTTTTCTAACCCGCTGGAAACTGTAGATGCGGCTATGGTGGTTTAGTTTCTAAGGTGAGCCGATAGGCGATGGGAGTATAGAAGTAAGCAATCCCATGGAATTCGACTATACTATATATAATAAAACAAAAAAGAGGGCGGGTGCCTTACTAGCTATACGGGTGGGAAGGAGATTTCCCACAGCTAGCTCTTCAGAAAAGAAAGTGCAATAGCCGAATACCTAGATCAATAACGGCTCTTTCGCTCCTTGTAGCCCTCCAAAAGCAGTCATAGGATCGAAGTTTGAGGTTCTATAGTAGTCGGTGTATCCATCCGGTGCTATTCTACTCTAGTTATATCCGTACTATGGTTGTATCTGGTGGGTGGGTAAAGGAGCTGATCGAAAGCAAAGCACAAAGGCCAATTCTATTTGTTGTTCTATTCCCAAGTTCTATTCCAAAAGACTAATCCAATGCCACTCTTGGGTGACCTTATCTATTTGGCGGATTTCCGACTGGTCCCATCAAAAGAGAATGAAGGAGGTTCTACCTAATGCGCCATAACTCCTTCGAGAACGAAATTGGAAATACAGATTTAGAATTCGCTAACGGCCTACGATATGAGTTCTGTCGCTGGTCATAGAAACCAAAGATTGGGGGCTCTCCTACCCTCGCTATGGTTGTGCTATGTTAACTATAGAAGTACGCGGGCGGAGCAGGGAAAGGGTCATTTCTTACTCAATGGGGCTATTTCCAGATAGTATTCACCAACTCAAAGCCCGGTTTCGTTGCCACTGGGCTAGAGAATGCCATGGGATAGAGAATACCAATAGAATAGCACAATAGAATACCAGCAGTCGACCCTGTCTCATCACCACCTGATTTGGGAGTGATCCAAGGATAGGCGCTGCTATAACTCTGAGTGTAGCTTTCGAAGCAAGGCTATCAAGCATTTCCAAGGGACTTCCTAACAACCCGTTGGACAAATACGGATAGATTAAGATAGCGGGCTAGGTGACTGAATTCTATGTTCTTAGACGCCGGTGAGTGAGTTCCATGCCTTTCGCAGCAGGTATTCCACTAGCGTTCAACGGGGGGGAAAATCCCTTGCAATCTTGGTTAAGCTACCTTCCGCATTTAATGGGAGTTGCTGCTCTTTGAATGTCAACAGCTTGTTGATTCCTTGCGAGAAGTAAGAAAACGTCAGTTGATGCCACCATCAGACATACTCCAAGACCATCTTGCCCTCTCTGTCATCCGGCATTATCACGAAAGCAGCCCCGGTGCCCTTTCTCATCATATGTGCCCAGTACCCTGCCAGCTCCGAAAGGTTCAAGATGACGCGCTTGACGTCGTGACCGGGTGCCGGAATGAATTGGTCATTACCAAATTGTCTTGAAAACCGGTGGGGATTTTACGGTTCTGCCCGAAGCACGTTGCCCTGCCGTAACGTCAGAATGCCGCATCGCATGGAGCAGATACTATCTTTGATGCATTTTCACAACAGCAATAAGTAGCAAGGGCCTTTTTCATTGACCTTGTCGACCCTTCATACAGAGGAATTTCCTAACAGACGGTATGCCAATTGACAGCGATACCCTTCACTCTACTCTATCTTCATCCCCCCGGTCAAAGGAATCAGACTGATTAGTGGAGGTGTGGGGAGGGTTTGGGGAAACTTATGTGTCAGCATTCCCGAGTGGCGGAAAAGGTGATTCTTTCTAGTCCTTTAGAATATCCTCTTCATGACAGAAAAGGAGAAGTTGCTTGACTCAGTGTACGAGGTGAATGAGGGGCTACTTAATGAAAAGAGAAACCCGCCACTAGAGCGGAAGAAGTCTTCTATACTCTATTTGACGATACCAGCAAGTCCGTCTTCTCGGCTGACGTGACGGCTGAATGGATTGATGATTCATCAACGGGCACAGGCCAATTCAAAGCGGCTTAGAAGCATCAAGGGAAAAACTGGGTGAAAGTCTCCCAGGTTAGTGTGCAGATAGAGGACTTCTTTCACAAGGGGGAGCGTACCAACCAAGACAAAAACAATCAGACAAGACGAACATCGTGAGATGAGCCTCAAGCCCCAAAGGAAGGGCACTCACAAAAGATCTTGCTGCGCGAGAATCAGGTCTGATACAAGCAGTTCCTCGCCTGGGACAATAACTGACGATAGATAGCGAGGGGGGGTACGAGTTCCAACTAGGACTGTCATAGGAGCGTCAAGCCACTCAAGTTAGAGGAGCGGTTTTCCACTCTTAACCGTTGCACACGAAAGAGGATCGGAGGCCCCCTCAACCTCTTAATCAAGGGGTTTTGAAAGCGCCCCATCTACATCTATGTCAGCAGCATCAACCGGGACTATACCCATTTACTATTCATACTAGGTCAAAGGAAAATCGAAAAGACCAACGACTTGTCTAAAAGAAGAAAAGATCCACGAGCTGAGCTTGATCTTACAAACGCAATTTCTTGATTAGTGATTAGCGATCAGTCTACCAAAAAGAAAGCGAGTCCTCTGCTCGGTAAAGGAGCATTCAGGCATCGGGGGAAGAGCTCAAAGCCGAGGGGAGCCCTGTGTCCCGCTGATAGAATGGAAAGGGAAGGGCCAGCATCGATAGACGCTTGAAAACCATCGGCGGAGGGGGTCCCCCTTTTCACCAAGGAAGGGACGAGCCGCATTGACGATGAAGAAAAGGTAACACGAAAATAGAACAGCGGGTCTTTCTTTTCGGTCTTTACTGAAACAGATACACGAGCTTCATCTCATGCATGATCTTTTCAGAGCACGGGTCAGGAGGACATTGCAAAAACGCCAGTGGAGGTCTGGTCTCAAAGTCTAGTCTTTCTTCTCCCATCACTGCCTTTGGGGAACGAGCAGGTGAAGAGCTTAGTGTAACGGTCCGGAGCGCAGCCTCTTACTAAGAGAACAGATGCCACGCAAACACAGAAAAAGGGAAAGCGGGTACAAGATCGAGAAGAATGAATCCTTTTTTTATTTTTGTCTTGTGGGGCAAAACCTCACTCACATCAACAAAGGGAAAACTCAGTTAAGAGGACACCGGGCCGCTGTCCGATGTGTCTGTCCGAAGATTTTATGTCAATATTATTAAATATGACAAAATTATTACATAGAGTAATTTTTAAGTATAGGGTATTGTTGAAAGAAAAACTAGCTAGATTTTTGTGTAAATTACATAATAAAGTGTACAAAGCGTTTGAATCCGCAACTGAAAATTTTCCCTTAATCTGGATTGGAGCTGCAGTTATAGCTGCTTTAGCGGGATCAGTCTGGTCCTGGGATTTTCCTAACTTTCTTTCTTCTGCCCTGTTTTCTTTATTGTATAATTCACTTCTATATTTAATTATTTATATCGATATGATGTGTTCGGTCTATGCCCGAACGATAGAATTTATTCAAAAAAAAGTGGTAAAGTCTAAAGAGTCTATCGACTTCTTTCAAAAGGTATGCTACATCTTTGCCTGTTTTTGTTATTTCATATACTCTTATAAGTATTTTCATACTTTACCTGATAATGTTGTAGAAGAATCAAAAAAAGATTTAGTAAACCCGCTTCAGGTAGTGGCCCAACTATCCAGCTTCTTCTTTAATTATAAGTATAAAAGAAGTGATGTCAGGGAAAGGCAACTGCTTCTTCTCTGCTTTGTATTTTGTGTAATTTCGACTTTATATATTATTAAAGTGAAACATTTATTTGTGTGTTTTATGATTTCCATATTTTGTTTTGTTGTATATAATAGAAATATTGACTACGTGCCTTTGGCTGTGTTACTATTCTACACCCTTGATGATTCGCTGGCTAAGTGGGGCTTTTTCCTTCTCTTTCAGCAATTCGTCTTCTATGCACTCTCTATCTCTTTAGATAAAGAGCAAACCGTCCCGGGTAATTTTTTCTTTCTTTTTTTTCCTTTGTATTCAATTATTTTTTGGGAAATTTTTCTATCAAGATTTCTATCTAAAAGAACTAAAAAACCTAGCTGTCCTCTTGTCGGGGGCCAGCATTGTGTTTATATGTTTCAAAAAAAGGAAAAAAGTAGCATTTCTACTTGCTTTCTTTATTTACTTCATTATAAGTATATTTATAGGATTTGCCTCTTTGCAGGGTACGTTGGACTTGAATGGCTTTTATATTTTTGTCATTGGGCATCTACTCTTTCTATGGGGTTTACTTTTATTCATCTTCTCGAGTGAAAGACAGGGTGTAGTACCATTTTATTTTTATACGCTCTTCTATATTCTACCATATTTCCCTCATATACAATGGATGGAAAAGTGGATAGAAGGCTTTGATTTACTGCTTTTATTCCTGAGTTTATTCTCTTTCATAGAAGAATCAAGGACATCTCATGATAGAATCAAAAAGAGAGTTCAAAGGCCCAGAAAGAGCTTTAAGAAAAGACATAAGTACTCAACCGGGATAAGGGATCCCCCCGGGTAGAGGAAGTAATAGTTGGTAGATTTTTTTACGATATGGCTCGCTTTTGGGAGATAGACTTGGGCAGCAAGCTCTCTGTTCCCGGAAAGCAAAAGTAGCTCGAGCAAAAGGCGACAGCGAGGCCCCCCGCATCGCGGGGGGGAGGGGGAAAGTGGGTTTAGAGGGTTCCCCCACCATTAGGAATCTTGCCTTACAGAAGGTGAATGAGGGCACGTAACGATGCGTCGGGAAGGCTCTAAGGGTCGCGTATAAGGATCATCTCCCCTTTCAACAAGAAGGAGAAAGTGAACAGGGGGGACCCTCAGTTCTACAGAGGAATAGCGGGGTAAAGGAAGAGCAGACCAAAACCCTCTCTCTTCGCTATAGCGGGCAGTGTGAATCAATAGCTCTTTCAGACAGTGGAGAAAGATCTTTCAATCTGTGGTTACCGATCAAGCCTCTCTATCCTATCCGAGATAGCTAGTCGTCACCTTCAGTCGCAGCAGTGGCCCTTTCATTGCACTCCCTTGGTCTTTCTTTTGAAAGAATTAGCCCATGGGTCAGCAGCGATATGGTTTTCTTCCCGTTCACTCCCTCTTTGACCATGGGTAGCTGGCTTGATGATTGATCTCGGTGAGTTCCACCCGTCTATCTAAGGATGGATCCCTTTTGCCCTCTTTTTGAAGCAAGTCCTCTACCAGTAGGGTGGGATTCTTCCTTTCTAGCAGCTCTCAAAAGGCTTCAAAAATGGATTGAGTCCTAAGCCGATCCCTTAAGACTAGCCGGACAATGGAGATAGGTGTGGATACGCATCTTTGAATTCATTAGCTCGCACAAGATCTACCTCCTAACCACAGAACCTCAGAGTTCTATCAACCAACAGCCTCATAGAGAAAGGAGTCCCCATTTGGATGATCTACAGTGGCAGCATCCGCTCTAAGAGATTGAAGCTTGGCCGATGGGAGTAGGAAGAGTGTTGCAGATCAACGATTTTGGTGAGAAGGAAGGAAACTCGCTGGCGGAGAACTACCACAACCATTGCTTGGATGGGTTGTTGATGTGAAACCTGCAAATAGCGTAAGAAAGGATCTACTCCTTGCTCTTTTCTTTATTGTTGGATGGGGAAGAATAAGAAGATGAGAAGTTTACGTTTTCCGGGTCCTTGCAAGTCCATTTCCCAACTAAATAAATGACTTCGATTGAAATCGAATTTTTATTGCGGGATTTTTCGTTAACTTTTTCCTGAGTAAATCCTTAGATACTTGTATTTTTAATAACTAAAACGTAGATTTCTAAAGTATTTTTTGACTTAAAATCGGGATTTTTCGTTGCAAAGAAGAGATAGGCTCTTCCCTCTGGTGTCCCAAATCTTTTTTATTTCAAATTGCGGGTATGCTTCGATCATCCAATTCGCGTATGATAAGAAATGATAAATTCATGTATAGGCTATCGTAGATCGGCCTTCCCATAAACCCTCGGAGGTCAAGACACCAGGAAGAACTGCCGCTCGCTACGTTCCCTCTAAGAGTGAAGGGCAGAGAGTTCTGGTCTCGCATAGGACTTCTTTCTTTCATAGCCAGATAGATGGAAGGAATTTCTTCCCCTCCTATATAGAACAGGCTCAAACATTTGGACTCCTGCGTATCCTTTCAAAAGAAGGAAGCTCTTCTTCTAAAGGCAAAGGGAGATTTTCTAATAAAGTAACCTATTCGCTCAAGAGCAAAAAAAGAGCTAAAGGTATAGGCTTCAATCAAATAAGTATTGATACTTAAATAACGAATTTATAGAACTTGCTTCAATGCGAGGCTTGCCAGGATTGATTATCTTCCAAGGCAACAATCACTCGAACAATAGGGAAGAGGGATTTCACCCCTGAATCTCTTACAACCGCAGTGGATTTTTCAGGGAAGGTAGGGGCACGTTACATTCATTAGAGCGAGTGCGCCAGTGAGTTCCTTATGAAGTGAAGGTAGGACTCTTTTCCAACCATTTTCAGTTCTCCTTCAGACATGTTGAGTTCTAGTTATCTTAATCGAGGTGGAGTAGCTTTCGATGTCGTACCAGCCTCCCCAGATTCTATTCATTCTTAAGAACCAATTGCAGTACTCAGATCTGAGCGCATAGATCTCTCTCTGGGCCTATCTAATAGCATATCTGGAAGTGATTTGATATCTTATGATGACATCTTTTATGGTATATCTGTTGGCGCTGACGCTCTATAAAAATGAGCTGTAGTTCTAGTGAATGCTTATTGATTTGGAATGCCCATCCCTTCGCGCTTTCGACTTCTCATCTTTCAGATGTGATGTAGCCGTTCGATCAAAGAAAAAGAAGGAAAATCCAGCTTCAAAGTTAGAATAACTAGTTTGAGGTTCCGGTTCTCGAGCAGGTGAGTTTGAAAAAGGCTCCTTCTCTTTTCGAGCTCGTTCTAGTAGCTTTTCCCTCTTTTTTGGTAAAATAAGATAGTTCTTCTGTGTTTAAGGCAAAAGAGAAAGATATATCAGCAGTTCCTGTTGTAAGCTAAGCCCCTAACGATGGTAGTTGCAGTGGAGGTTTCAGTTATCCTGTTGTGAGCAATAAGTTGGAAAGCCTTTGTCTTAAAAGACTTTCTGCGACCGGTGATAAACCTATCTACAGGACGACTTTCGGGGTTAAAGGAACACTTTTCTCTTTCATATTGAGTCCTCAGAGGTGCGGCCCACTTGGTGTCGGATCAGCTCGACAGGTCACTCAATAGTCTTTCGCGGAGTACCCCTGTTTTAGTGAACCCTGGGAGTTGTCGGCGGCTCGACAATTTGTATTCCAAAGGTTGACCGAGGTGAAGCTTTTGGCAGGTATTCTGTTATTTTCCGGTTTCTCTACTTCAGGCTCTTCCGAGGGCCTTTGTTTGAGGTGAAGTTATATAGTTTGACGGTTATCTCTGTTCTCCTCTCCCCTTCCCCGGTAGCTAGGATAAAGTTCTCTCTGTCTTTCCTTCCTTCCTTCCGTTCAGGGGCACTCTAAAGGCTTTGCAACCTTCAGAGCTGGTTGACAGCGGTCTAGTCAGTCCCTCTCGCTCTTTGATAGACATCTTTCGGTTCTCGGTCTCATCCGACAAACAACTTTAGGTCCTTATTCTGTGTCCTATCCTTCTAAGAGAGTATTTTAATACCCGTAGTATAGTCACACTACCTACTCGTAGTAGCTAGATTTTTCTACTCTTTTCTAAGAAATAGAATTTTTTTTCGTTGAAAATACTTTGTTGCAATTATACGAGAAATATCAAATCAAAACAAGAAAAAGAGAAAGCAGGTTGAGGTGAGTATGGGAGGCAAAGCTGGATCTCATGAGTCAGTGACTCGCCGAGTTACCATGGTCCACCCGGGTCCCGATTCCGGACACTGAGCGAACTTTAATTGAAGTAGGGGCTGACGTCAGCGACACGGAGGAAAGCTAATGCGATTTTGATAATCATGTTGCGAGTAACGGGATGCGACTATCAGTTTCCTTTGCCCAAAAGCCTTCTGACCGTCACGTGAGAAGATCTGCAGGGACCAAGGATACGCCAGGACAAAGTAGCGGTAGGGATAAAGATTAAAAAACGGATTCTATTGACAGAAGATATGGGAAAAAGCGGATGAGATGGGACAGAAAGGCCGCCAGAGTGGCAAGGGGCGACGGGCTCCTTCTTTAGAAGGAAACTAGCCCATAAAAGTGACAGAAAGCCAGGGAGGAGGAGCTCAAACACTTACTAACTCCTAGCCCAGCTACAATTGCACAATTTATACAGAATGCTCTCAGCTGTATTCAAAGCCATGAAGAAGATCTCCTGGACCTTCACTCTGTACCATTGGATGCCGGAGTGGAGGTTCAGATTTTGGATGGTGGTCAAGTAAAGCTGAAGATCAAGGTGTTTTTGGTAACCTGAGCCAGGCTTCCAAACGTAAACCAGGTACAAAAGAGGTTTCCTTATCTTTCCCACCTTCTTAACCCCCTCAACCAAGTCCAGTAAGAGGTACTGGATAACCGGTTAGTTGGGATTAGTCGACGTTCTCATCAGGAGAATGTTAGTCAGAAGTCTAAGGACCCAGGTCAAATTGCTAGGAAAGGCTCGGTGTTGAAAACCTCGAAGGCTGACGGAGTCAGGCAACATAAAGATGCTAAACTATCACCTCTCTCTATGAATAAAGCGGAAGCCCAGGTTACGAGGCTGTTAAAGAAAACTAGAATTTCAGATACTTACATGGGGGTAAACGAAGCCCCGAGCCCACCTCTTACTCCATAGGCGACTCGAAAACTATCCCTAATGAACTGGTAAATGAAAGAAGAACTGGGAATGGTGCTTGCTAGGAATGAAGCAAAGATACTTAATAAAAAAATGTTGAACCTGAGGTATTTGATTGATCCGTTGCAGCTTAAGCCAAAGACTCGAACAGCACCCATACATGCAGCCCCCCCCATACCATAGCTCCGCTTTCGGTGATTATGAATCTCTATCAGACTCTGATCGAGATTCTTCTGCATGATCAGGCAAAGTCAAGTCATTTAGGAAAGAAAAATTCCCAGGTTGAGGAGCTAATGTTGAAGAAAGGCCTTCGGGTTCCTCGAAGTGAATTCACTGCGATTTCAAAGCTTTCCATTGGGGCAGTTGGAAAGATTTCATCTTTTTGCTCTAATAGAGTTGACGGAATCTTGCTGCTTGGTTCGCCTAAACTTGCATTTCGTGTTGCAGCCCCAGGGGGACTCCAAATCTTTCTATTTTCCCGGAACTGGCTTTGGCTCGCCTCCACTATAGAACTCAAAATTCCGGCCTGCAGGAGAAAGAAGCTCGACTGGACCTCTTTCTTCATTTTGCCCACTAAAAAAGGAAACCGCAAACACTGACATTGCCACAAGCGGGAAGTACTTAAGAAGAAGACTCAAGAGATCCACTCTCTTAGAAGAGCTTAGGAATAATACATTTCGAGCCTGCAAGAGTGACTCTCCTCTAAGGCTACAAGGCTACCTTCTTGTGAAGAAGACTGACTTTTGCAGGCTTGAGATTAAGAGATTGGCACCTTGGCCCTTACCTTCTTCTTATGATTCTGCTCGAACTGTCTTCTCTAAAGCGAAAGGGAGTGAAGCTAGTTATGTTACCGAAATCTTTTTCTTTCCGCCTTGTATTATAGGACGAGCTTTCTAAGTAAAGAAAGCTTCAAGATTGGTTGGGTCTTGATTACTTTAGAAAGAGAATGCCATTCAAATCAATGGCCATGCCCGAAAGATGCGAAGAAGGGAAAGGGACTAGACCTGTTTCGTAGCCTTGGGGTTCTACTTTCCTTCTGGGATGGGATGAGACTTGCTTTTCTTCTTTCACATCTTTGGTTTGGGACTGATCCGCTCCGCTGCAAGTTCCATTATTGCAGTTAGCTCGACTCTAAGGGACTAAGGGAAGGGTAGTTCAATCACCGGGAAATTGACTTAGTAAGGCCCGGCCCGGTAAAGAGAATAGGAGTTTTCCTGGCTTGCTGCTGCTATAGAATAGGCAGTTGTTCACGAATCAGCAGATTCAATATCTGCGACAGGAATAGGATTTTTTTTCCCTGAGACCGGGAGTTTCCTATAGGAAGAAAAGAAGGTCTATTCAGTTCGAAAGGGAGGGGTCAGTCAACCGAATCCTCTAGATGCGCATAAAAGCAGGCAAAGGTAAGTAAGCGCATTCATGTTAATGCCAGTAGGAATCGAATTCTCTCTAGACTAGAACCGGGATAAAGAGACTGGCCTTAGTCTGGCGAGGTTGCCCCTGTGCCTATGGGAATGATTGTTGACTTAGGATCTGAAAAAAGAAGCTCTTTCAGATTCGGAACTCTGGGGCAGCTGGACAATCCGCGATTGTTGAATCAGCCAAGTAAGTAGCTTTTCCATCTGAGATGGGCGTGATCGTCCTCAAAGACGGTGCTGTTAGCTCGAAAGCGAGTTCCCCGAGGGTGAGAAGAAGTTATTGAGGGTGAGAAGAAGTTATTGGAAAGCGAAAGCGTGAACGTGGCGAATGGAAGAAATGCGCGCTTCTAGTCTGGGAGCTCTTAGCAAGATAAGATCCCCCGCAATTGCTATTGAATCCACTGCTGCTGTTACAGAAGGAGCTTCTCTAGAATGCCCTGTTTTGAGGTGCAGATGAGGTGGAGGAATCGGTTGTGCCCAGTTCCCATAGGGAGGTATAATAGTCAAAGAAGAGCAAGCATAGGCTCGAAAGCCGTCGAATCAGCTCTTACGGTTACGGTGATCGTATTCAGTTACAAAGTATGTGCTGCTTGCTAGAACTATAAGACCGCTATTTAATTAGATCTTGGCTTTTCCTGTGCGCGTTAAGCTCTTGTGCGCATGAATGATGATCTTTTGTTACCGACCGGATTCCCTTGACTGGTCTTTATAGGGCCAAGAGAACACTTTTTTCTTGCTTTAGAGGCCCGAATGCTTCTCTTTCTTGCCTTATAAATATCGAGGGATGAGGAACCGGATTCTTCTGCTTTCCTTAACCCTATGTAGTGAGTCGTGTAGGTGGCGTGTTGCAATTAGCTAGAATATTACCACCTTCCTCGGTTTGGTCTACTTTGACCTGGCTCTACTAGCTAACCTCTCTACTCGCCTAGCCTTAAGGCATAGAGTTCTGATCCCGATCGACTAGAAAAAGTATGTCACCCGCTTCTTCTTAGTTCTCCGTACTCTTATAGCGAGATAGGCCCTGTAGGGTACTCTTAGCTAAGCTTTGATCTACGCGCACTAGCATCCTCGGCAACAAATGCCCTTCTGCTGGTCTTTCGTCCATTCATTGCCTATGGTCTTTGGTAAGTAGTCTATAGTTCACTTTCGTCTATGGCCTGCCCCGCTCTCTTTTCAACTTAGTTTTTAGTACTTCGGAGTGGTGCATACTCTCCTGCTTGGCTATTGAATGAATCTTATGCTTGTCAGGTCTACTCCTTAAGTTAAGAAAGAGGTAATCATTCCCCGATTGAAGCTAGAAAGCTATTCTCACTCATTTACGTCCTTCCCCACAACCCTATTAGCTTAGCAGCTTTTGATGCATCAAGATCTCTCTCTTAGTCCTCTTTTACCTTTAATCAGAGAAAGAAAAGGAGTGAAAACGTATATTCTATCAAGAAGGAGAATCTCTATTCTATCGTAACGGAAAAAGCGTATTCTACACGGACTGGCTCAGGGTAAACTTCCTCTACTAGGGCTTTGCCTGAGCTTTTACCTGTTATAGCAGAGATCTGGGAAAGTCTTCCCAAGGATGTAAAAAAAGGTTTGAAAAATCAGATAGATATAGTCAGTGTGCAGTGAGGGTAAAGGCAAGGAAAGCGAGTCCAATAACAGTTTCGTCAATAGCAGGGGCCTCCAACAGCTAAAGGGAAAAATTATATAGAGTTTGACCTTTTCCCGTATTCTTCCCTGGTAGATCGATTTGACCAAGCCCCACAGTTGGTTATTCGTCCTTCTCTTCTACTTCCCTTGTTGTTTGATGTTAGGATCGACAAGATAGGACACAACTTTAGAAGCAGTTTCGGATCTAGATTAATAAGAAGAGAAATCTGCTTCACTTCACTATAATGAGCTTCTTGATTCCCGGAGCTTGGAAATCTTGGAGCGAAAAGCTAATGCGCTTACCAAATGATTTAGGGCTGGCTCATACGACCGAGTATGTCAACATCAGGCGGATCCTCCCGAGCCCAACAACTGCTGAGACAAGGACAGACCCATGGGATATCAGTACCAGAATGAAGCAGAAGTAGTGTATTAAGCAAGCACACAAGCAGCCTTCCGCCCTTTTATGTTCTATGTAACCGATGCCAAGCCTGCTAATACATCTTTGAATTCACTAGAAGCGTCTTCCTTACCTCTCCATCAAGAAGCGGGTCGTCAACTAGGCCTCTAATCTAAGTGAACGGTGTCGCCGATCTTTCTTCCTGTAGCGAAATGCTACGTCTGCCTTACTTTTTTGGGAAGCTACCTATTCCTACCTTCATTAGTGACTGCTTCGTTATTTTAGTAGGTAAACACAACGCTTTTCCTAACAGTAGGACTCTTTTGGATCTCCCTAATCGCAAACTATTATAATGAATCTTTGGCTTTTTTTGAAAGGGTGGTATACAAAGAAGGGGATGGAGAATCAGTCTCTCTGCCTTTTGAGTTGTAGAAATTAGAGTACCAGTCGTAACGTAAGGCCTCCAACCAAGGTGGAAGGGGGGAATAAAAGAAAGGATCTTTGGCATAGCAGTCTAAGTAGCAATAGGAGAAGGGACGTAGTTAGCGCGAAAAGGGCAGCTCTTTACTCTTTCTTGACTAAGGACATCCGTTAAAGCTTTTCATCCTAAAAGGTGGACTTCTAATTCTAGAGATATGTTAATCGAGTTCCTGCATGTGAGCATGGGAAGTAAAGGAAGAAAGCGATAGGCTTGACTTTAGAGTACTTAGGATTAGCAGGGAAGCTGCGTCGCATCCCGTCCGGAAAGCATCGCATCTGTTCAGTCATGTAAGCTAAGGTTTTTTTTCTATCTGTGTTGATAGAGCACCTTGCTTCTTCTTGCTTTCGAGCTCAAGCCTACGCCCTCTTTCCATCTCTTGAAGAGACAATCTTTAATCTATTATTATCTTCATTCAAGACTACTAGTGGCTCACTCTTTCGATAGAGATCTACTGAGAAATGCCTTCTATCTACGTCAATAGTTCGTCCTGTCTTCGCCCTTCCATTCAAGTCTTAGTAGATAAGCAAGTGAATGATGAAAAAAATGCATTCTTTTGCTAGCGAATCAAAGAAAGAATGCCTCCAGTAAATAGGAGTGACGCAAGGTACAATGCGCTAGAACGCGTAGGAGTCGTTTTCTTTGCTCTTTCTTCGTTTGTGTTTGTAGAGAGTCGTGTGTGAGAACAACGATCTTCAGTTATCGTATCAATCTTGGCTTTGCTGCTCTGTCTTTCTTCATAGAAGTCTGTCTTAATTTAAGACATTAGTACGTAACTTTGATCGAAGAAGCCGCAAAGTCAGGAGAACGCTAGCCTTCTTACTGTTTTGCCTTTCAAGTGCTTGATTGGCTTCGAGAAGACGTGGTACCTTGTGCCTACGGTCTGCGAAGCTTTGCGGGTCGGTTAAGCCGATCCTTGTCAGATCCATTCTCAAGCCCTTGATACAAGGTTTCAACCAGAGCAAACCACGACTTCGTAGGGGAGGGAATGGAATCGTTTGATCAACAGAGGGAAGAAGGCTCATGATTTTGATAGTAAGGCTGAAGCACAAAGGCAGGTGGGAGAACAAGGACAAAGCCAAAGGCACGAGATCTGTCTTCTGTGTGTGTTGATTTGATATGGAAGTTGTCAGGGTAGGAAAATTCTCATTTCCAGTTCAGTCAGTAGCATACTCTAGTCTAGTGTTAGATTGCCTTTCAGACCGAGATTAGGAGAAGTTAATATATTCCCTGATGAGATTCTAAATCCATCATCATCAAAGAAGTTTGGTTGCTGAGCCTATCAAGCAAGAAGGATGGAGCTCTGTAGGTCCAGTCCAATCCATAGAGCGGTGGGCCCTCTCCTAGCCTATTCAATGTGGTCATGTAATAGAATTCAATGGGAAGAGACCCGGTAAACCATTACCTAAGGTAAAGCTTCTTACACAGGAACTCAAGAAAGCGATAGGGAACTACTTTGAATAGCGATATACGGGCTAGCCGGAATGGCTGAAAGGGACTAGGCTGATTGGAAAGCTTACAGACCTGAACCACTAGACCAAGAAAAAGAGATAGACGGTACCATACCGAATCGACTTCCGAGACTGCGAAACTGACTTAGATTTTCCTTAAATGGAGTAAAGTCCGGTCAATTTTCCGCTTATATATATATAGTAGAGTATAGTCCTGTCTTACTAGAAGGATCTCTATCGATACTGTGAATATCGAACCATCTACAACTCGGAGAGCACTAATCCCAATCAATAACCTCAGGAATTCCCCAAGAAAAGGCCTAGGACCCACCCTCGAGAGAAATATTAGAGCTATGCCATTGGTATTAGTAGAAAATTACTATTAAACCTATGCCATTGGTATTACTTCCTCCTGGAAGGCACTTAGCACACATTACACCCTTTTCATACATACTTTTGGGTTTCTCTACCTGAAGCTGTTTTCTCTGTTTGGTTCTTTTCAAGTCTGAAATGTTCTTGTGTTTTTCTTTCTTGGCTTCTTTCAAAACAAAATTCGAATGAATTATCCCTTTTACTAGAAAAAGAAATTAATGGCCAGGAAGTTGTTGAGTTTCACTCTTTTTATCAAGTTCACTATTCCTGCAACACTCATCATTGCTTCACTGCACTGCACAACCCTCCAAACTTCTCTCTTTATTATTCAATCCTTTTTTATTATTATAATTTTTTCTGTGACTGTGTACCCCGAGAAATATATCGAAAAAACTTTGAAGTTCCATTTATTTCTCTCTACTCGGACCAATCTGCCTACTCGACTCTTCGTTCAATCTTAACTACGCCCTGCTTAACTTTAAATGGATTATGATTATCGGAAAATAAATAGGCCGATCTTGATTTTTAATTAATTAAAGTGAATTTAAATAACTTTAATTAATGGGAGATCTTATACCCACGGAGCGGTACACTGAAGACCAAGCCAATCTCGATGAAAAATAGTGTTTTTGTTCTGTCATCGGCCATGAATCACAGCTCTAGCGCTGTCATCCATCCTAGGATAGATCTCTCTGCATAGAGATGGATTCGATCTTTCTTCTCCTTATGAAATTTATAGTTAGAAGGAATTATCTGCTCACGCAGCTTTCTCCGGTTTTGGGAGTGAAAGTGCCTTATGGGAAGTGAATTTCCAATGATGCGGAATAAGTGCCAAAGGGCTTATTATAAGGCGAAAGACAAGGGTAGGGGCGTCAGTTTGGTGTTCCCCCTGGTTTTCATCACTTTTATGATGTAAATAAAATAACTACAACTCGGCGAGTTTCTAAAAGAATTGCACATCACGTGATTCAGAGGCTCACCGCAGGGGCAAGGGCTCGGCACACGATGAATGGTGCATACCCTGTCAGTCAAAATATCCTGAAGAACCTCTCCTTTCATCAGCCAGGCCAGACCAGGTGACATATTCCAGATGAGTAGCCAATCCCAATTGCTGAGGAAGATCCAGATTCCTCTGTGATTCAGATTCTTCTGTGATTCAGAGTCTGTCGCAGGCCATATTGGAATGAAAGGAAAGTCAGCCGTTTCACGACCCTTTCACTTTATTAGGCTTTTCAGCCAGGCGGTATTAGCTCTACTATCACGACAAGGACTCGGGGACTTTTTATCAATGCCAAAATGATGATATTGATTTATGGGGGAAAAAGAGTGATAGATAGAAAGGAAAGGCGGCGAGACTGAGCCGCTGGTAAGATGCACTGTGCAACTGGAAATGAGTTTAAACCAAAGGTTAATTCCTTAAAGCATTTCGGGACGACAGATGACCGGCGGAATTTCCCATCACGTCTAGGTCGGTCACCCCCGATATAAGACATTTCCATTAGATATTCTAGTTAGCCCGTCTTCGCCTCTAGGATAACGGAAAGCCCTTTTCTCTCCTTTTCTTGCTGAAGACTTTGCGTACTAAGATGCAAGCTCGATTGGAATTAGCCTTTCACCCTCTAGGTTACCTTAACTGAACCCAATCCCATCCTTCTCGTTCGATCCGTGCTATTAACTTATTTCCACTTTTTCTGTGCTTTCGATTCAAAATAAGTGGTTGAGATCCTCTCACCTCTGGAGCCGCGGATTCGCCTACTTCAAAGTCTAAAGTAAATCCGGATTTTCTAGATTTCCTTTAAGCAAGGCTGACTTCATTAGCTATAGGTAGACTGAAAACAAAGCAAATCGTACAATACAAGCAAGTAGATCAACATCAACGTGGAATAGTTGAATTCCATCTAGGGTTTACTTTAACTTATTAGCAAAAACTTATATTCCCCCCTGTATTGCTTGTCTTTATTCTCCTAGTGAATTCTCCACTTAACTCCGCTATCAAACTAGTTCTATTTGAACTAAGCCGAATCTATCGAATCAAAACCTTTCCTTTAATGAATTTATACACATAAGGAAGAGAAGAACGAGTGAAGAGGCAATCCGCTTCTGAACGAGCCCTCCTGAGGGAGAAGTGGAAGAACGAACTTTCACTTCTATCGCTTTGAAAAACGGCCTGAAGAAATAAACTGTTAAGATAACTTGAGATAGTCCGATAATTCAGGAACACAATGAAATTCTTACCTGTATCGGCTCTCGAGCCGTGCTGGTTTCGTGAGTAGGCTCTACGTTCTGAAGGTTCTCGGGCGGATCCAGCGCTTCCTTCGGTTCTTCAACAATTGGTTCCAGAGCTCCCGGATGGAAGATCGAGGGGGTTACTCACTGGGGTCGGGAACAACTGCAGGAGGAGCCTTCGTGTGGGATTCTGCAAAAGGAAAAAGTCGAATTAAGGTCAAACGAAGCTCAGGAAGGAGAGTACGATCTTGATCTCTATGAAAAAGACCACGCTTGCTTCTGTTGATAGGTTAGATTCACTTTGTTAAAAAAGAAATCCACCACTTGACTGTGTATTTCGCTTCTGCAGCCGAATAGGGCTCGCAAATCCCAACAGCCTTGTTTTGGGTGAAAGTGAAAAAAAAAACTATTAAACTTCAACGGGATTTCAAGAACGAGATATTGGTAGCTGATGAACTCGTCTAAGGGTTTGGAAGCTATTTCGTCTGAGGGAGCTTGCTGATCGATTTCCACTCCTAGCCCAGAAGAGAAGGGACGGAAGGTAATTCTATGCTAATAAAGTAAGTAGTTGAATTTTATATCAAATTTTTAAAGAAAAGTATGTATTTGAAGTTTGGTAAAATCTTCCCCTCACACGAGAGCCAAAAAGAAGGCTTTCGTTAAGAGAATTCGCCCATACAAGGAGAGCAATCAACGCTATGGCTACTTTAGGACAATTCCCGCCTTAGGGGACCCCCTACTGTGACAATAGCTACTACGCATCCCACATTAGATAATGCTATCGACAAAACAACCCTTTATCCAGCATATCACCATGACCTGGCACAGATTGGTTTGGAAGAAAACGAAAGGCGTTTACGGTTTTTCCACCCCTTTTATCCTGATTCACAACGGAAAAAAGGAATTCGAAAAATACAACGGAAAGGGTTGTCCCATCTCTCATCTTAAAGCCTATTGTGCCGATGTCTGCGCTTTAGAGAAAAACGAAGGGGCTGTCATCCGATTGTTCCAGAAAAGTCTTACGGGCCCTGCACTGAAATGGTTTACGTCACTAGATTATCCTAAGTTGGCGTCGTTTGAGCAATTATCTCAAATGTTCATCGATCAGTACTCCCACAACTTAGATGCCGAACCCAAAAAAGAAGATCTCAGGGCTCTAAATCAGAAAGGTGATGAAAGTTTCAGTGCCTACGTAGGCAGGTGGAGGGATGTCGCTGCCCAAATGCGAAACAAACTCGATGAATAAAAGCAAATAAACATGGTAGCCCAGTTGGATCATTCTTCGATTGCTGGCTACCTGATGTCACAGACCCACACCACATTCCAAAGCAGTAAATGAAGGCTTGGCTTAAATTACCTGCAAATTCATTTTCAAAGGGCTTTTTTTTATAGAGGTTAAGTAAAGGGGGGTACGCAAGAGTGCACTTCCCTTTTCCTTTTACTAGTAGGGGGTCAAACATCGAAAGCGCTGCCCTTAAACAAAAAAAAAGGATCGTTAGACACTGGCCTTATCCAGTGTCCTCCACATCGTCTCAAAGTTCGCGAAAAGCCAAGCCTGAGAAGGAAGAAGCCCGCGGAGCGGTTGGCCTTAACACATCAAAATCTTTCGAAGTCAATAAAGCAACCAAGTCAAAGATTTTCCATAATAGGCCCTACTGCACAAGAGTTACCTCTGTACGGGTGACCCGCCAGTTATAATTGACAACTGGTGCCTTAAAGAACTCCTCAATGCTCACACAAGGGTCCAAAGCTGTACGATAGTACCATTTACTTAAGCCACTCCTTGACCCAACATCTTAAAGTTGACCACTCAGAAGCTTCCTTGAAATCCAATTCCGGGTGAGTTCTATAAAGCTCATCAGGAACCAATTTCAGCTCCTTAGGCCGCATCTCTTTCTAAGTAAAGAAATTATGATGCCCCGGGAAGACCTCTACCTAACAAAATTTCAAAAGGTAGAGAGTGCTTGTTTTTTTTTTCGCGTAAATCCTTTCAAAGTGAAGGTTACGTGAATGATCAAGTTTAGCTAATGAAATGACCTATAGCCAATCCCACCAACCCTAGCAAGAGTACTAAAACGCTTGACAGGGTATGTCATATGAACAGACATCAGTCCATAAGGGTGGAACGCATTCATCAGGTTCTTGATTGAAATGGGACTTAGGTCCACAGAACAACCTCGAACCCGAAACGCTTAGCAAACTCAATACAACCTGAGTCAGAGATTAGGGATTTTGAATAAGAAATAGTAACCCCTAATGACTCCAAAGCAGACGTCTAGGTGGGGCTATTTATTTCACCACCATTCCCCCATACACCAATACCACACTAATTAAAAAGGGGATCTCTTCGCAGGTACAGTTATAAATATCCTTTCACTTGATCAGGATATCTGATCGTCCAGATTCTTTGTAAAGCTTTTGATTCCCTTTTTCTTCTTTTTTCTTCAGCTTGTCTTGTGCTTATCTTCCTCCTTCTTTCTTTCCTGAGCGATCTGGTAGACCCGCTAATCTCTTAGACATTTGCCAGGACTATTAATGAGTCCTTTGCCTTCGGAAGAATCAATAAAGGCCGGTGCCCTTGATCATATTATAGAAAATCACTCTTCTGCTCACGCTTACTATTACCCAGAGTAGAACGAGCTGGCAAGGATTTCAACTTTTTTGCTCGGAAGATCTTTCTATTTAGAGAAAAGGCCGGAGGGAAAAGACTCCGCTTCCCGGCTTCTTCCCTACTTGCCTACTCTTTGCCTTATGATCCATTATCAAAGGGGATTGCACCCTTCAAGCTAAGAAATTTATCCTAAGATCGCTGGAATACCCCTCCCCTTGATTGGCTTAACTTGCCAAAGCGCGCGCTATAGAATTGGCATTTGATTTAGGGAACTTTTCTTCCCCGACTAAGCTTCAACTTCTGGATGGAGCGGTAAGCCCACTTAGTTATGGCTATAGCCGACGATTGAGAATCCGGATCAGCAACAGCGGATTCTTCGACAGCAGGAGATCCATCAACAGCGGGATATGAAATAGCCATTGGTAGCCCTTAAGCTAAGAAATCGGTGTAACTACTACTTCTTTACGCCAGAGGTGGATTTTTCCCAATTCACCTAGTTGCCACTTGTTCTTGTGGCGCGGAAGGCTTTTGCCGTGCTCTACTCGCAAGCAGAGAGTGCACCCATTAAGGCGGAGACAGATGCACCAAAGGATTTCTCTAAGAAGGGCTCAGCAAGAGCATCTGTTGAGACGTCAGCGAGCGATTCAGCAATGGCAGACTCCTCCGACAGCATGCGAACGCGGATCACCAGAAGGTGGTTCACCAGAAGCGAAATCTATGGTAAGGAAGCGTAGTTTCCCAAAATATATAACTTGCACAAAAATTCTTCAATACCTCTTCAATAACAAGCACCTGGTCACGTCTTGCCTTAGCCTTCGCCTTAGTATGAATCCCATCGAGAAAGACTAATGCAAGAAAAAGCACTAATGACAGCGCATCGGTTACGGATTCAATCACACCGGTTAATTTCAAAGTTATGGATACGAGTACTCAAGCACTAGAACCGCTTACTGATACGCCTTTAAGACCGTCTACGATCCCTCTAATAACGTCCTCCAGCTGCCTCTTTTCACTCTTTCTATGCCAAGGGAACTTAGCGATGGTGAGGACAAGGCTGTCCCTAAACAAGCGGTGTCAAAATGTGTACAAGCTGTCCTCGAAGAATTCAAGGACGTGATGCCTCCAGAACTTCCTAAGAAGCTTCCACCAAGACGAGAGGTGGACCACCAGATTGAACTGGAACCGAATGCCAAACCTCCTGCTATGGCTCCTTACCGTATGGCACCTCCTGAGTTGGCAGAATTAAGGAGGCAGCTCCAAGATCTCCTCGATCTAGGCTACATCCAGCCTTCCAAAGCCCCTTATGGTGCACCAGTCCTTTTCCAAAAGAAGAAAGATGGTTCGTTGCGGATGTGCATTGACTATCGAGCCCTTAACAAGATCACTATCAAGAACAAATAGCCAATTCCCTTGATAGCTGATCTCTTCGACCAGGCACGATACTTCTCAAAGCTTGACTTGCGATCGGGTTACTACCAAGTTCGCATCGCAGCTGGTGACGAACCAAAGACGGCGTGCGTGACGAGATATGGTGCTTTTGAGTTCCTAGTCATACCGTTCGGTCTCACTAATGCCCCTGCCACATTCTGCACTCTTATGAACAAGCTATTCCACCCCTTCCTAGATCAGTTCGTCGTGGTTTACTTGGACGTGCCACCTCCCATAAGTAATAAAGTGGTGTATAGCACAACGTTGGAGCAACATGTGCAACATCTCAAGCAAGTCTTCCAAGTCCTCCGCGAGAATGAGCTCTACATAAAAATGGAGAAGTGCTCCTTTGCACAACAAGAGGTGGAGTTCCTTGGGCATAAAATCAAGGATGGCAAACTAATGATGGACCCGGCGAAAGTGCAAGCTATCCAAGAATGGAAGCCTCCCACAAAGGTACCCGAGCTGAGATCATTCCTTGGGCTGGTGAACTACTATCGTCGATTTATCAAGGGCTATTCTGCCATAGCTTCACCACTCACAGATCTTCTAAAGAAAAACCGTACGTGGCAATGGACACAAGAGTGCCAATCTGCCTTTGAGAAACTGAAGCAAGCAGTCTCGCAAGAGCCTGTCGTGTCCCTTCCAGATTATTCTAAGTCTTTTGAGGTGCACACGGATGCCTCTGACTTTGCAATTGGGGGAGTTCTAATGCAAGAGGGACACCCGATTGCCTATGAAAGCCGCAAGCTCAACGAAAGAGAGCGGCGATATACTGTTCAAGAGAAGGAGATGACTGCCATCATACACTGCCTACGCACATGGAGACATTACTTGCTTGGCAGCAAGTTCGTCGTCATGACGGATAATGTGGCGACAAGTTATTTCCAAACGCAGAAGAAGCTAAGCCCCAAGCAAGCACGTTGGCAAGATTTTCTGGCCGAATTCGACTATTGCCTACAATACAAACCGGGCAAGGCTAACGTGGTGGCTGATGCACTAAGTAGAAAGGCTGAACTTGCCTCGATCTCCTTGAGCACACCACGAAGTGATCTGCTGGATCGCATCAAAGAAGGGATGCAGCAAGATCCCTTAGCCAAAAACTTGGCAAAGCTTGCCAGCGAAGGGAAGACTCGGCGATTCTGGTTGGATGATGGGATGCTCCTAACCTCCGGTAATCGCATTTTTGTGCCAAAGTGGGGAAGCTTGCGAAAGGAGATAATTAAAGAGTGCCACGACACAAAATGGGCTGGTCATCCAGGTATGACACGCACTCTGGCCCTCGTACAAAATAACTACTATTGGCCTCGGATGCAAGATGATGTTGAGGCCTACGTACGAACCTGCCTTGTCTGCCAGCAAGACAAGGTTGAGCAGCAACATCCCGCTGGATTGCGAGAGCCTCTGCCCATCGCTGAACGACCTTGGGAGAGTGTCTCTATGGACTTCATTGTGGCCCTACCAAAATCTGAAGGGTATGGAAGCATAATGGTCGTAGTTGATCGTTTCAGCAAGTATGCCACATTCATTCCAGCCCCGGCAGATTGCAAAGTAGACGAAGCAGCTCGCTTGTTCCTCAAACACGTTGTGAAGTTGTGGGGAGTACCTCGAAGCATAATCAGCGATAGAGACCCTCGCTTCACGGGAAAATTCTGGCGCGAATTATTCAAGTTGTTGGGAACGGAACTGAACTTCTCAACTAGCTTCCATCCGCAAAGCGATGGCCAAACTGAGCGGGTAAACGCATTGTTGGAGCTGTACTTGCGACACTATGTCGCTGCCCACCAGCGAGATTGGGCAAAGTTACTTGATGTAGCCCAATTCTCGTATAATCTTCAGCGTAGCGAATCCACCGGCAAGAGTCCCTTTGAAATTGTCATGGGACAACAGCCCCTCACGCCTAATGCCATTGCTTCTACTTATGGGGGAAGCAGCCCAGTGGCCTACAAACTTGCGCATGAATGGCATGAAGAAGCAGACATCACAAGGGCTTGCCTTGACAAGGCTGCCCGACGAATGAAGAAGTGGGCTGATACTAAGCGACGCTCGGTGGAGTATTCTGAAGGTGATATGGTGATGGTCAAGCTGCTGCCCAACCAGTTCAAGTCCTTGCGCAAAGTGCATAAAGGGTTGGTGCGAAGGTACGAAGGTCCATTTCCCGTTGTCAAACGGGTTGGCAAAGCTGCCTACCAGGTGCAACTCCCTCCAAGACTCAAAATACATCCTGTCTTCCATGTAAGTATGTTGAAGCCTTACCACGAAGACAAGGAAGATCCAAGTAGAAGTGAGTCTAAGCGCGCTCCTACTGCTGTTGTCACCGAGTTCGACAAGGAAGCGGAATGCATCCTTGCGGATAGGGTGAGTGCCTTTCTCCTCTCTTGCTTGCCCGAAGACTGGTCTCCAATCCACTGACTAGCGGGATAGTTTGGAGGAAAGAATCGCTATGAATTAGAAGACAGTACCGCCCTTCACTCGAGTAGGAGAACAATCTGCCCAGCGTTGACTAAACCCGGTCTTCAGAAGAAGAGCTTCGCCGCTTGTAAAGCTCTTTCGTCGAGTGAATTGAAGTTCCAAAAAACGGAGTCAAAGCTTCTTTTCCCGTCCGGAGGAGTGAACATCGGTGGGCATTATTGGCTTTAACTCGTTCTTCGGCAATAAAGAAAGAATATGATTTGCCTTAAGAAGACATGTCCACTGACTCTGCTGTAAGTACAGTATAGGAAGTCCTTGTTTTAGTGATAGCTTAACTTGAACTTTAGCCGAATAAAGCAATAAGAAACTTTTCCACATAGAGGTTTCAGCCACTTAAGGCGAGAGTGCATCCACAAATTGTATTGGATCGAGAAGAGTGCTCGGCCAAAGAAGTAAAGGAAACAATTTCCGGAAAAAACCGATTTCACTTTGAAAAGAGCACTTTCTCTAATGTGCGCAAACAGAGATGCCACTTTCAATGATGGACACCGGCCCTTGTGTTAAAGTAGCATCGAGTCGCGCTTGGAAACCGGCAAGTTTATGGCTGCCGGATAAGTGGTACCTTTAGGGCCCGGTAGGTCAGTTAATACTCTTAAGTTGCCTAAATCTCTTCCTTATCTGCCGCTGTAGCTGCCTTCCTCGCTTCGTCTTCGGCTTTCAGGTGAACTAACCTCGGAATTTTGCAGCCAGACAACTGGCAGATAAGCCGGGCATCTAAAGAACATAAGATCCGAGTTGCCGCCAGGCATAAAATATTGTCAACTAGGGCAATTGGCACAACCAGGCATCTCAAACATTGATAAGGGGGGAGGCTTTCATTAGGATGACATTCTTTGAATCCGAATGGCAAGGCTTGCTAACTAGCAGGATCGGTTATGCCATAAGTAGAGAGACCTTCAAGCACCTTCGGAAGATTAAGACATAACTCCTAACTCACTAATTCTCACAACAGTTAGTCGACCGAGAACACCTAACTAACAGTCACACCATTGGGAAACCTATCGGACAAGGTCACTGACGTCTGGCAACTACAAGAAAACAAAGGTCACTCCTAGTTTGAGTCGTCGAAGGCAAGGCTGCGAGTGAAGGTAGAGGAAGAGGAAAGCTATTAGACTTTTAGCTACAAGCCCTTATAGCGATAGCGTAATTAAGCCAACCAACAAGTATAGTTTTTAAGGCGCAAACGCCTTCAAAACTATAGTAGCAGCTAGCTTACTAACTAATAGAGATGCTGCCGCAGATGCGGAGGAAGGGAAGAAATTCTTCTTTGAAGGGGATTTTCTTTTTTCTTATTAACTCTTCTACTTGCGGAAAGAGAGTGAGGTTTGAACTGACTCTATTCATAACATTGCTGGATAGACTGGGTATATAACACTGAAAGTGAAAAGAATGTTAACCTCCGCAAAAGGAACCTCAAGTAATCCGCTTATGTTCTGACCACCTTTCTTTGAGGGACTGTGTTCTGAAGGACACCTTCTCCTTTCCCATAGTGATAGTAATTGCTTATGAAGTCCGAAGGGTATACAACGGTGAGGAAAGGCTGCCCTTAGTCGACACTGAACTTAGGTGCCGAACAAGAAAGATATCTTCGCAGCTTACTGGACTCCTCAAACCTTGAGTGAGATATCAAGGGCCCTTCCGTCGACTCCTCTGATTATCATCTTTTACTTCCTCCATAGTCGTACTGGGACTAAGTGAAGTCTTATGCTGTTTAGATCTGCCCCAGTATCTAACACTATAAGGACTCGGACTCTTTTTGGGCTTCCGCCAGGCATCTGGATGTGAAGAGAGACTGTCCATGGGTGGGATTTGGCTTACACAGAGAAGTACTCATTGGCAACAACTTATTCTACAAACAAACTGACTATTCGCCAAGAATCCAAAGTGGAAAATGATCGAATTAGGTAGGAAAACTAGCTATTCAACAATGATCTTGAATCAGAGAATACGCTAAAAGTTCGACTGGGAAGAAAGATGAACTTGAGCTTATAGCTATAGCTCTGGAAAGGAAGACAGCTCCCGGTAGTAAGAGAGGAAGCAAGCAGGAGCTCGGAGATTGGTGTATTCATAGACGAAGAATGCTGATTCAGAGAACAAATAAGATTACGAGGGAGATACCATTGATTCCACGATGAAGACCACTTATTCGTAGCACGAGACACCGGTATGGTATCACCGGGATTCATCAGAGAATCACATGCGAGATGCCTTATAGAAAGGAAATTATAGAATACCCTAAGAGAGAAGGGAGAGCAAGGAGAGACTGGGCATTAGCCGATGGAAACTGTCAAGGGATCGAAGCGGGTTTTTCAGGGCATCCTGACTACAGAAGGAGAGAAGTAGATGCTTCCGTCATAGAACTCTTTGCGCTTAAGGAGGAAACTGTTCGTATAATCACTAAAAAGCGATTGGAAAGAGATCGTTTTACCTCTCCATCGATTGGGAACGAACCTACAACAAGACTTACATACTTGGATGGCTTCCAGCCTCTACACAGACCTTGAACAGACCTACATTGGCTCATCCTAACTCCGGCTTAACAGCAAGCATACAAGGGAACAAAGCTTTCTACGATAGGAACTAGAACCGGCAACTGCGCCAGTAAGAAGAGATTTCAAAAACACGACATCGAGAGACTAGTATACATATAAGAAAGTAGGAACTCATCCCTCTCTTGGGCTTAGCTCCTTTCCCTTAGGTTCGCTTACCTCGGAGAAGAGATTGGGTTTACTCCTCGATCCATAACCTGTGACCTAGCTCCCTGAGGGTATTCCTACCTTTCTTGCCTCTCCGAACGGGGAAGAGCTCCTAGCAAAGGAAGAAGAGAGAATAAGAATTCTCAAAATACAACCTTGTTGAGGTGTTCAAAAGACGACATTTAACCCAAGGGGAATGGACGAAGATAGAAGCAAGACTGAGCATTCCAGAGGGGATAGAAGACTACGAGACTGAAAACTAATGTCCTTCTTCCTCTGAGCCAGGTTCGAAGTAGAGTCTATCTACTAATTCTCCTCAAAAGAAACGGGAAAAGCAAAAACTACCACATAGCATTCGTAGATAGGACTTTGCCCTCATTCTAAGACGCTATTCTTCTTATTGATTAATAATAATATTCAATTTCCGTCTTCACTTCCCCTTTCTTTATGGCTGCGATCTTCCTAAACAGGATTGAACGTAATTATGTTTTTTTATGCTATTCCCCTGCCCCCAATACCGGCTGATCAAGCCAGTTGCAATCCATCCCGCCTTAGCGAGGGCTTATTTCCCTTTCCATTGGGATTCGTGAAAACAGAAAGAAAACTGACTCAACAGATCATTTATCGATTCACAGCTTCTGCTTCTCTTTCCTTCGACGCACTACGTTAACAATAGCAAAACTAGCTTCGACTCTTCCTATTGAATTGAGTGATCGTCGGGTGATTGAACTCCGAAATCATTTAATCAGTAAGTTCCTTCGTTCCCCGGCCGTTATCGAGAAAGAGAAAGTGCGACTTTTGGCTTTCTCCTTTTAGACCGCTCCTGCCTTTGGTACGAGTTTCAATTGGCATAACTTGAATTAAATGGATTAGCCTACCATTTTCCTGAGGGTGGCAACCTAAAAGTTTAGATAGAATCGTCCTCTCTTTCTATTCATAGAGAATCAATCCTCAAACTAAAAGGAGTTCAACAAAGTTTAGATAGAATCGTCCGATCTGAAAAAAAGATGTTAGGTTCTTTTTCAATTCAAGAAAGCATGAAAAAGGAGGAAAGATAGTCATAATACAGACGTATTGAAGGTAGCATTTCACCAGCTTACATTAGAACGTCATATGGTAGATCCATCCAACGCTAAGGGAGACTTCCTCTTGGAACGACTAAGCCGAAAGGATATATCCGATTGGAGAGTCAATGTGGGACCTTAAAGCAGGTGAGAATCCGGTTTGGTAGCAGCTTGCCAAGATCAGACTAAGAATTGGAATCTTAAATAGCAGACGATCTGCCAAGAATATGATTTGAAGGACTAAGCCTGAAAGCACGGGATGAGACTTTTGGCAATCGTAGGCTTTAGTTCCTACCAGTGTAGGTAGGCTTGCTTCGCATAGGCTACACAAGCCAGGTAGCAAAGCAAGGTTAGGAGCCCAGCCCAATCCTCCATAAGCCAGACCAAGCTTTGAAAACCGTACTTTGTCTATTTCGTATTCTTTTCCGTCTTCGCAGGCATGCTCTTCCGTCCGGCCTACCCTCCTCGGCTTCACCGTATCCCAAAGAGCGATCGCAGCAGTATCTCCGTCCCAGCCTTTACTTCGCTCCTCTCCCGGTGGTCGAGCTGCTACGCTCCTCTCCTTATCTTTTGGCTTTCGCTCCTCGGAACCGATTATATGAATAACTATCAGGAACGAAGTAATCCTTTACTTTGACTTTCTTTTAGGAATTTTGAGTGAAGGTGTCAGTCGATTGAGACTCTTTTTACTACATACCAGATTTGAATCAATCATAACTCAATTCCCGTCTTATCTAGTGGGAATTCTTACCCCGAATAACTAAACGGCGTCAGTGAAGATGTTGCAATTATTCCAATCCCTATAGTCTTTGCAGTTTCCTTAAGCCCTATCATTCTAGTTGTTAGTGAAGTTACTGCCGTTGTTGATGTTCGATCCTGAAACTCGCAGCCAATGAATGTCCTCAACTCGGGGAAAGGGAAGAAGAGTGAGGTGTGATCGAGTGAATCGTCTTTCAGGTCGAGGGGCCGTAGGCGGTGAGCAAGAGCTTATTTTAAGCTTCTTCAACAAAAGCAATTCTCTCTCCTGCGGATCTTCCTCCAACAGAATCCATGGCATTGGATCTAACTCAACTCTCTCCCTTTCCGGCTTAGCATACCGCTCCGTGGGCTTCTATCCCCCTGGTCGTATTCAAAGGATCTCTCAAGAGTGAAAATCTCTCTCCCCTTCGCCTTCGCCGGCAACTCTTAGCAATACAGTAACGGTAATAGTCATACGCCAAATCGTCATATTATTGATATCCCCCAATAGTATAGATCTTTCCTCTACGCCGCTCTCTCCCGACTGAACTATTGGAGTGAGGCCGAATAAAGAGACATTCTACTTTTTCCAAACGCACCTAGCTTTCTCTTCCTTCTAACGTGGTTGATCAAGTAATTGACTTAAGTCAGGCTCGAGCATTCAAGTAGGCAGAAACTTTTAATGAAAGTTAGGCTTTAGCCGAACGAAACCGGACTCATAAGCTTAGAAAGGGAAGGCTTTCACGCTTGGGCTACCTCGCCTCTAACTAAGTAGTTTACTTACGAAAATTCGGGCTTGGTATGTGTTGGAGACATCGGCTTTATGCCAGGTTATTAGTGAAGGGTTTTGCTACCGAAAGGCGTAGTAATCCAGCATTAGTGAGTCTCAACTCCCGGTGGATTGAAAGAGTTGCTTACAAGACTGTCCTATAAGGCTTTATTCATTCTAATATGGTCCCGAATAAGCAGATAAAGTTTTCTTCTTTCGAGATACTCTGCTCTTGTATAAGAAGATCTCTTTTTTCTTCCTACGCAAAAAATTTGTATCGAGGGTTGCTAATAAAAAAGACATTCGAATGGATAATGATCCCACGAGATGTGGTAAGCGATGCTGCGCTGGATCGCGGTCATTAAAGTTAGAAAAGTAAAGTTGTTCAATCGGCACTCCGATCCAGTAAGGGAATTACCTTTTATGGTTCTTCTTGCCACACCTAAATCGATTATTTAGTTACCTAGCAAGACTAAGGACATTTTTGATAAAGTCAAAGTAGCTTCTTTTTCGATGTCATCAGTTTAGGAAATAGGAATTTTTCTTTTTTTCCCTCGATCGGCATTGCTCTCGGGGCTCAATCTTACAGACTTTGGTCACACCTGACTTTCCTAATTGTACTGGCGCATTCCCTTCCTAAGGACCCCGGCTATCTTCTTTTGAGGGTGTGCTCGCCCGGTCCACAACTCGGTCTCTTTTTTTTTAGTTTAGAGAAAGGAACCGATCTCTAAACTAAAAAAGCGGAGACACGTTATGTAGACTGAACAAGCCCGTCAGTCAAGGCGCGTTTCCGTAGATCTAGACTAAACGAGCATAGATTGAGTGAGGCAGTCTAGTAGTTGTCCATGGGTAGAAGGAGGTAGGGCAGTCTCATTACTATAGCATAGTACGATCTCGTAACTAGCTGACCTCTTATCTATTTTCCTCTCGATATCGAGCCTTGCCCCGTTGTCGAGTTGTAAAATCGAGACTTGTTTTTTTCTATTATAAAAAAATACGTTAATCCATAACTGCTGCTGCAACCAAGGAAGTCTATCCAGAGAGTCGTCTGCGATTTCCTTCTCAACAGGCTGAGAGGTCTTGTTCGAGTGTTGAAAGAACGAAGCTTCGCTCTTTGCGGGGTATATGTTCAGCAAGTCCGGCGACCCGACCCCTTCTTTCTATAGCACTGAGGAGCAGTAAACTACAGTGATAGAAGAACCTCGACTAGAGTTGCAAGAAAAGAGACTATAACCTTATGAACCCCTTATAGTCTCTTTTCAGCCAGCAAGTAAACTTACTTTTTTTCGTATTCATCAGTCAACCCTATAAGCAAGGACGCTAACCACGGGATATTCTATAGAGCAAGCCAGGAAAGGTAATAGCTTACAGACAGATCTTCTTTGTTAATAGCAGCTGATTCTCACGTCAAAACCATTTACTACGCAAACAAAGTAAAGCAGTGAGACATATATTGATAGACATCTTCCGTCTTATCTTTATTTCTTCTAGAAGGCTTATCTTTAAGCAGAAAAAAATACGATTATCATGGCTCTCGGCTATCACCTTAAGGTAGTTTCAAAATGGGTTTCATAGTAAGAGCAAGACAGCCTGACTAAAATGCAAGTACTCCCTCAGGTATGAAATGCCATAACTACCACTCCGTGGGGTATGAAAGGGGTAAGCTGCGTCAATCTCTTGCCTTAAGGCTTGGTGACTCGATCGGCTGTCTCCCCTTCTTCCTCTGAATAGGGCCTTTTCCCACCAGCTACGAGGTCTATCTCCCTGCTGTCCCATCGGTACAGAGGATTGATGTGCTATGTTCCTAAAAGATTTGCTTTAGCTCGAGTTTCCCCATTATGGATCGGGCTAGATCACAAGCCTGTCACCACTTCTCTCAAAAGCAACTAATCGGGCTTTCACTTTCCTTTTCATGATAAGGAAGTTTCACCAACCCAAGCCTGAGAGCACGCCATCCCTTCTAAGATGACAGCCCTAAGGTACTTAACAAGGAAAACTCCTCAGATGAATGGATTGACAGGTTCGTTGTACCGCTTAGACTGCCTTAACTTAAGAGCTACTTGTGTGGAGCTTCTTGGCTCAGCACCTCTGCGTTCTCGAACTATAGCAGACTTTTCCAGCGTAGTGAGCCTAGTACTTTCATACCTCCGCACGAGATATTCATCCAATCGTGACTACCAGAGAAAGGGACCAGCACAAGCCGGCTTTCTTTCTTAACACCAAATACATCTGCGATTTAGCAGGAGTTCTTCCTTACCAAAAGTCAGGATGAATGGTCCACCTTTTGATTCGAGACCTGAGCCCGTGCTTCACCCCTGATATAGAAGTCCTACTTCGCGCCCCTCCTTTGCCATGGTGATTCCTAGCTGACAGAGGACTAGTCTAGGGCAGGACAGGGATAAGGCTTGATTGGCTAAGGGACGGGCAAAACCACTTAGAAAAGATAAGAAGACTTAGAGAAGGCTTATCTTTAAGCAGAAAAAAATACGATTATGCCTGTCTTTGCTTATGCTTATCTTGTTCCGGTGCTCTTGCTGATACGACGACAAGGCTCTTTCCAGACCTACTAGAATACGACGAGAGCGAGGCTCCGAAGGAGTTTCGGGTGGAGTTAGGCGGGAAGTCGGGCTTGTGTTGTAGCCGTTCTTTGTGCCAGTTGGTCTTGCGAGGAAGCACCTTGTTGGTTTGAAACCTGTGCCTAGCCTTTCTACCTTTTGAACCAGACCCGAGCCCTAGAGTAGTGCCTGAGCTGAGCCATTAGGCAAGATTTTTCCTAAAAGAACCTCAGCTTGCATACCTTTTCCTTACTTATCCATCTTTACCTAAAGGACGATAGGAAGATAGGATTGATGTAAGCATTAACGTCCGCATCGTCCGGGTCAAACTACAGGTATGAGTTCCATCTTACTTACTTGGCCCTAGCTTACTACTCCTACTGGGATACTCGAAAAGGAAGGCAAAGATAGCTAATAGCAGCTCAGCTCATATTGGCCTTATTCAACTACTACCAGCACAGGAAGGCTAGGGAAAATAGAAGGACTAGGATAGAGGAACAACGGACGATCAGAACCGTATCGGACGTTACATCTATCTATAGTCCTCTCGTCCGGTAGTATGATAAAAGAAAGAGAACTACAACTCCTGGGAGAGGAACTCAAAAAAAACAACTATCATAATTCTTAAACCTATAGAGGTTGTTAACGAGCTAACCTAACTAATAGAATCTCTTCCCGTTGTAGTTTGTAGTGGGCATTCCTATCTGACCGAGTTGCTAGTAGGAAGCTAGGCTATTGAACTAACAGAAGATAAGCGCAGCGGATGATATGCAGCGGACGATCTTCTTCTTTCTTTCTTCTTATCTAACATCGTCCGGTAGTTCCCTTCTGTTCTGAGAGAGAGGTAGCGAGACTGACCGCTGCTGGGTGGAATTCTCAACTAAAACTAAGTGAACGTTCCATGCGGAATCTCCCGTTAAGGCAGATCTATCGCAGGTTTCTTAGTCGAATAGAAAGTTCTGTCAAGGTGTGTTCCACGAGAGGCTATTAACAAGATCTTGAAGCTGATTGAAGAATTGCAGGGGCAAGGGACTGGCTCTCCTCTTTAGAGAGGCCCGAACCGACTGAAAATCGATTTGCTAGCTTTCTTTAGTGGTTTTTTCTCTCTCCCTTTTTTAGGGTTAGTCCGCTCACTACCTAGGTCGAAGGACCCCTTTTTTTGAAAGCTGACTTAGCGGAAATTTTAGACCGGCTTGTAGTTAGAGAGTGGAGGATAAAAGCTAGCACCGGAGGTCGTTACCCACTTAGTGATAAGTAGAGAGAGGCTAATTCGCAAGAGAGCTTGAAGCTAATAAACAGCTTTGCCAGGCCGGGGAGTATGGGATTCCCGTCCTCAGTTGTGCTAGTCTTGTTAAACCAATCCGTGGAGGTCTGTTATGGTAAAGATTATTGAAATAGAGGGGCCTGCCTTGCTCTGGTATACTGCCAGGTTGAATGATGATGCTACGTCGTGTGCTTACTCACCTTCGGCGACCCTAGGGAAGACAACTCAGAAAGTCAGGATTCAATCCTCCTTGCTAGCTTAACACGACCCAAGAGAAGTATGATAATAAATAATAAGAATGGGATAAACAAAGACAAGCTTGTGATTGGAGTGAAGGATAGAGGCTAATTAAAGTCATAAACCAGCTACTTACTAAGTCAATGAGAATACAAGTGTTTTCCACTTTCCTAGAGAGATGATATTAATCTACTGACTATTCCTCCCCTGTTAGGAAATCCTCCCCTTGGTTGGACGATATAATAAGACACATTCCCCGCCATGAATCCGCATCATTAACTGGAGAAAAAGCTGGAGAAGAAGGGCGCATCAACTGCGTCAGTTGCTTTATACTAAGAAGTGGAACACATTGAAAAAAGAGGCGCTAACGCCGCCTTAACACTTTGTTTGCGGCATTTCTTGGGTACGAGCGAGTTGCAGTTGCTTCCATTGTTTGCCTCGCTATATAAGTGAGCGCTTTCAGGCATATGCTCCTACTGAGGTATGGATTGAAACCAGTGCAACTCTCAGGCTGAGGAAACTTCAACGAAGTGCATATCCGCCCGCTATGAGCGAGAAAACGAACACATATTGATCATTGACCTCCGCCAAGCATTAGTGGAGCGGTAAAAAAAGCATCATAAGATGTTTGAAAGGTTGGAGGAATGAATGCCAATCTCAAATGTCGTTTTCATTTTCTGCGAAATCATCTTTGGGAAGACAGGGCACCAATATCAGATATGGAAAATGCACTCTTCCACTAATGTAATGCCAGGGTCTTTCAACTCATGGTAGGCTCGTCTCTCTGGCTAGAAGGGAATGTTTGGAATGTTATATTAGTCCCTTGCTGCCAAGCGTCTCGCCTTGCTCAAGCAATAAAGAGATGAACTCGCCTGGGCTGATGAGACCGGTTGTAGAGAGATTTTTGAAGCCCTCCCATTTCCCATTAAGGGAGGCAATCGCAGAAAGGAAAGGCAGGCGACCAAAGCGAGACTGTCAGAGTCCTGAAAGGAGAGCGACAGTGGGCGTGGTTCAGGTTTTGAGTTTAGGCAATGTACATCTTTGCAATGTACAATTGTAGTCGTTCACGTTTTCAAATGAAATGATTAAAATAAGCTAGCTCATTCATCTCCGCATTAAGAAGAACTACCCGGTGGTGGAGAACTCTTTTACCCGGTCAGTACCAGATGAGAGGCATTTAACTCACATCTATCTCATCTCCACTCCTTGTGTACAATGAATGGTCGATCGTGTACCTTTCTTATTATCCCGATCCGATCACCTTCCTGGAAAAAGAAACTCATATTCACATCGATCGCTCACATATAGCATGGCAGCACTTGCGCCTTTAGTTGCTAGTGGCTAGTACGCATAAGTGATTTCCAAGGGTCCATCCAACTAAAAGCTTTCATGGGATTGTCCAGGTGTGGTTGGCAAGCAATTAGGGCAAGAAGAAGGGCGTCACCGATATAGGATATAGAGCATGAGGAGGTAAGCCGGTTACCAAGTTGGACAGGGAGTGACCTTGCTTGGCTTCCTTCTTTTATGTTTATGGTAAGGCTAGTTCCTTTCAACGCGTTGGTAGGGACGTGTTGAGGCTCCTTGCTTTTTTGTTCTCACCGAGGATGAGGTATGTGAAGAGCGAGTTGACTGGGCTCGTTTACCAGAATGAAGAGGAAGGCGGAACATGCCTTAGCATCTTCCTAAGTTGGTTAATCGCTGATGATGGGTACTTCTTTAGCCCAAAGCAAAGAGAGTCTACTTTGATTCTGTTCTTGTGTATTGGAGCAGCTTGCTTTGCTGTTGGAACCTTGTCCCTTTTCTTGATGCCGAATAGAGGGGCTAGAGTGATCAAAAGAAAGATGCTTTCGGACGAGCCTAAGTCTGTCTATTTCAACTATAGAAATTCTTAGTTCAGTGCAAGTGGCTTGTAGATGAAACCTTCCTTTATAGGGTCGATAGGCCTTGCCTTATCTTAGCCCTCTTTCTTCTGCCTTTCCTTCCTTTTACACCTTCGTTCAATTGGGACTTCTTAGTGGTCCTTGGCCATTCCTCCTTGACCCAGCTGTTCATCATGTTTTATAAGAGAGATGCCATGGTCTATGTTTGAGATTGTTCAGGATCAGTCAAAGTCTTGTCTTCTTTTCTTGAAATTATGTACGAGTGAAATGATAGCGATTCTGAAGAGGAGACTTAGGCAAAAGGTCTGAGCAAAAACTTGAACAAATGCGAAAGTTGGTCATAATTGATCGTTAGTCTTCAAGCCTGGACCTGATCTCCTTTGTCATGACCGTTAGGCCTTAGCAGAACCAAGCGTCTTTGTTCCTTTCTTTGCCTTTCACGTTACATCTGGGACTTAGAGTCGTTCTATTCTAAGTAAGGGTGAAAGGCTTTATTATTTTTATTGAAGTCACCGGATAAGGGTGTTAGGCTGATTCCAGTGAGTAGATAGCTTGAATGATGCCTTGGAAGTCCTTACGCTAACGCTAAGGGAGAGGCTCGACCATAGGATTGTCTCATTCGTTTAAGTTAAAGTGGGGCTCCTGTATGGCTTTCTATTTATTCAGGATGGAATGCTAATGCTAGACAAAAGGGAAAGGGAGTATTAGTACCAGTGGCTTAAGTTTCAAAGTTTGAATAGACTGAGGTCTCGTTGGTTGACTTCCTCTCCCTTATTCAAGTTGGGACACTGGCCCTTACACCTGGGTGCCTTAGTAGGACAGGGAGGACTTCTTTGTTTCGACTTTTGACTCAATGGACATGAATCCAGCTCCTTTGTTAGAATCCGGTGATGTTGCTTTCGCCCAACTCTTTGAATCATTGATGAATCTTTTCAATCTTTCTCATTTCTCTCTACCTAAGGGCAGGCTTCGCTTCTTGGGTTCTGTTAAGGTTCTGTTAAGCACTTCCGTCCTTTTGCTTTCTTCTCGGACGGGAATGCAATATAAGGAAAATCCTGCTGCTCTATTCTATGTCATTTCTTTCTTGCCTACCGGATCTGGGGAATGGAGAGAAATTGACAGACAGCTGACAGAGGAAAGAAACCTATCAAATGGGGGATTTCCGGGCCCGCTAACTACTCAATACCAATAAAAAGACTTTTTCTGCCTTCTTTGTCTTCAGGAAGCTAGAAGTCTTATCTGTCCTCTATAGGACTTAAGTAACTTCTCTGGTAAGGACTAAGAACAGAATCCATGGTAAGAGAATCCGCTGCTAAAGCAAGAGATTCACCGGGAATAGGGACTAGTAGCTTGTTGGGATTAGGTAGTCAATAGGAGGGAAGAGCGAAATAGCTATATTACGTTATCTCGGGCTGCTCTGTCTTCTCTGTCTGAGAGTCTAAACTCTCCTGCAACCTTATCAAAGACAGAGAGTTCCATTCCATCCTTAGCAGCTTTATCCGGCTCCGGAAAATACATGAATTAGCTCCCGAAAATGAGTTCAGTCCACCTACTAATACTCCATAGTCAAATCTATGGCTTGAAGATCAATCGGAAAATCTGACCTTGAAAGATGGCAGTTATATATCCTTCAGTAACATTCGGCTCTTGGCAGCTAATTGAGATGATTCATCAGTCAGTTCACGGATTAGTGTTAAGGCATAGAATCACACTGGGACTAGTCTTTTTATCAATGATCAGGCTGTGCCTGACGCTTCTAATGGAACGAACGAAGCTTTCAACTGCAAAATAAACGTCACATGTTTTAGACTCCGGGAGAAGAGACGATTATCTTCTATTCTAAGGTGGCAGCTTACTCACTCAGGCCTGCTTTAGCCTTGTTAGTAGCTTACCCGGGTTTCGGATTAGATTCTTTTCTTTCTAAGGCTGCTGCTTATCTTTAGTATGTTACCCGGGAAGGGAAGAGATGGGTTTAGGAATGGATTAAACCAAGTAAACTTCCTCAGCCTTCTTCTTTCTGTCCTTCTCCCCTGATGGTCTTTCACGAACAAGAGAAGAGTTCAATTTCCTTTAATCACTATCTCCCCGCTAAAAGATCAAATCATACTTCCAGGCCTCCAGTGAATAGGCTTTTGAAGAGACAAAAGAGATGTTAGCTGCTAATTGAGAAGATTCTGGAGATCGGTCACAAACGAAAAATGAATTCTTGCTTTCTACTTCTTTGATTTCCCAATCCAAGAAAATGAGATTGGATTGAAGGTATTAGGCCCTCTAAGTAAAGACTGCTAACTCCTCAGGGATAAGGGATATTAAAAGGTCATTGGCAAAGATTAAAAGGGAGTTGGGGATGAGGATCAAGAAGAAGTGTTTAAGACTATGTTGCAGTTATAGACTTCTAGACTCAGTAGATTTAGCTGTTTCATAGTAAGAAAAAGAAGAAGAAGTCAAGGATTAAGTTGCAGTTTCAGACTCTGTTGAATAGGAATCCGTTTCATGGACAGAATCAGTTGCAGTATTTGATTCAGTTTCAGAATCAGAGTCAGTCTTAGATCTTTTTGAGTCAATGGGAGTGGAATAGTCAGTCTTGGAGTCTGTTGAAGTAGCAGAGTCAAAGTAAGTAGCTGTTTAAGAGGAAATCTGGGATGATCAAGAAGTGGAATCTCCAGAGTTTAGGCTAAGTAGCAGATTAGGGTGAGATCGGATCAGTGGAGTCAGTTTAAGTTGATTCGGATTTTGCAGTCTTTGATGAAGAATCTTTGACCTTGTTGATCCTATTTGAACAGTTAGCCTATAACTAGAAATATTCTATATAGTAGTAGATTCAACAGCATCGAAATCCGAAGTCAAGGAGGCGTCAGAGGCTGATCGATGTTTGAAAGTATGAGATCGAGGAATCTCAAGAATCGGAAGTAGGACTTTCTGCTTTCCTGCTGTTTTTTCAGGTCCTAGTTGCTTCCGTAGTAGTAGTCTTAGTCAGTCTAGTGTTTAAGTAGTGCTTATAGTGCTAGTAAATAGTCTATGAGTGGAATAGCGCAAGTAAACAGTAGTAATAGTATGCCTGGTTTGATTAGTATGTGTATCAGTCTTCCCCGTTCATTGGAGTATGTTGGGCCTTAAAAAAGGGAAATGGTCTTTTCGGGCTAGCTTGTATGTAGTCTTTTCAGGTAGGTAACTGAATGAGCTTAAAGGGCTTCAAGTAGTAAGTCCTTTGTCTCTTCCTTGATTTGCTTTCCCGTTCCTGCTTCCTCAGAGAAAGGTGTAGGTCAGGAAGTAAAGATAGAATAATCATAAGTTTCAGTAGATTCGGATTCTATCAAAGAAAAAGAGGAAGTGATCGAGTTTAAGTTCAGGAGTGAGTAGCAGTTGATGAGATCTGGTTTCAGGTCAAGGTAAGTTCATCAGACGGAATTGGAATCTCATAGGGAGGAAGAGGCTTTAGGTAAGATTAACTGATTCAATGGGTCTTGTAGGAATAGTAGAATACGGGTACGGGGAACCAGTAAGTCAGGTATTGGCAGTGAATCCCTACCTTTTGGCTTTAGAAAGTGATGAAGAAAAGAAGGAAATGAATTCAAAAGACTCATAGGGACTTGCAGAATAAGACTACGTAGCTCTTTCTATTATATTAGAATAGCGGGTTATTCTACTGGCATGCCTTCCTTCCCAGGCTAACTACGCACCTTGACCACAAGATCTTACAAAGAACGGGAATGCGCGCCAAGAGGAATATCAGCAACAATCTAAATAGTTGCTTCTCCGTAGCCTTCTCTGTATCCGGTTTTCCTAACTCAAGATATCGAGGAAGAACGGGGGGCTAGTCTGAAACTCTATCTCTTAATCTCTGGCAGCATTTCCCGGCCTACTAGAGCATAGGAATGAGGGACGGAATCCTATTCCACTGCTTAGCCTATAGCTTATAACGGATAAGATTCTATAGTAATCTCATCCCAGAGTGTTGAAATAGATTAAATGGAAAGATCAATTCATACTTCCTGGCCTTCGTTAAATCCCATCCTGTGATTGATCAGCAAGGGATGATATTATGATTCCTTCCGGAAATCTGTCTTTATATTAAAAGTTACCAAGCCCTACTGAGTGAAATATTAGTAGGTATCCTCTTCCCCGTGGGATGTTAGGGACGAAGTCTCAGCCGTTGAATAGCCTATAAGCACAAGAACGAAATCTAGCAATTGAGCTCTGACAGCCTCAGATCTTATTAACTATTGCTGTATATTTACCGTGGAATCTATTCTCAGGCGCGTTAGAGAGTAAATGCAGTAGGCTATTACAGCCTCGAAGCGGATAAAAAGGATCATCGAACAACAACAAATAACCCTTGGGCTCGGAAAAGTACGGCTTTAAGATGTTTCTGTCTTGTTTCCGGCTTCTAAATAACAGTACGGGAATGCAAAAAAAATAGAAAGAATCTTCCTGGCCTCTAAGACTTCCGTGGCTTAGATTACTATCATAAGTTCCCGAGTTGCTGAGAAGATAGTTTCTTGCGCCTACTACATCTGTATTATGTAGTGCTATATTTTCTAATAATAGAATAGAATACTACGCAGTTTTCTCCGTATCTGATCATTCTCATTCAATGATTCAAAGACAGGCCTGTAACAAACACACTAATCGACTAGAGCTTATACCGCTTCCCGTACCGGATTCCCGGCTTGCAATAGAAACTCGAAATAGATCCCTGCCTCGTCCCATGCCGCGAATAGACGACTGTACTCCGCCTTCTTGAATTTGTTTTCTGCTCGCCCAGTTCAGACAGCTCAGCTTGTTTCTGAGAGAGGCGATTATGGATCTCCATCACTTGTTGGTGCTTAACGCTTTCCTCCAAAAACATCAATTAGTCTTTTTTGGGGCATGAAATTATAAGATCCCCCTGTGATCGGTCCTTGGCACTCCTCAATGGCTCTGATGCAAGTATAAGAGTCAGATAAGTCGAATTACGAGAAAAGGGGGGAACTTTCTAACTCCTCACTAGACGAGGAATTTGATTAACATTTTTAGGTAGTTCGACGGTTCTATCCTGGCCGTAATATTGTTAGGAAGGAAGAAGGTAAGAAGGAAGATCTAAAATTAGAACTAACTCGGACTCAGGGGGCACTTCTGCCTTGGTAGCTGCAGGCTCTACGTTAGTAGATAGTTTGTTGGGTCCCATCCGGTCTACAAAAATCTAACTCGAACTACTTAGCTATAGGGACAGTTTCACCGACCTAACAGCCAATAAACTACGGCTGGAATCAGATCATATTCTCATTTTCTAGTTGCAGAAAGCCTTTCTCGAGGAAGTACACCCTTTGAGTCCCAGTTAGTTGTTCTAGTTCTAGAAAAAGACTTCCCAGTATGGGACCTTAAGTTTAGGGCTTTGGAAGCAAGCAACCAACCCGTAATCGCAACGACCCAATTGCAAGAGCGGAGCTCTACCAACTGAGCTATATCCCCCTTTGCCTCTTGTTTCAATTTCAAGCCTTGGTTGGGTGCTATCTATCCGGACCCCCTTCTCTTTTTTTGAAAATCCGTGTGTGTTGACATTTACTTTTAGCTTTTTCGTGGGGCATGGAAGGAGTTGATCCTGGTCGAGGTAAAGGGATTTAGGAATTCATACCCGGTTCAAGGGAAAAGGCAAGGAACTTTCAAATCGTCTTCTAACAAAAAGTCTTTGAAAAGCGGTGTCAACCGGTCTTTACTGAAGGATTAAGTGCTTTCGCACTTTGCTTTTTTTCACAAAGATCTAGCAGTTAGGACCAATCCGATGTGATCTTAGAGCTATTGACCCTACCCAACTAACTCTCTCTAAGTAAGAGCTCGCCCTTACTTAGTCTTCTCGAACTCGAGAGGGGTGGGGAAGGGAAAGTGGGACGAGGGCTCCCTTCGCTTTTTTCTTTTTTGGGAAAGTTTTGACCTAATGCAAAAGGGAAGTTTAAAATTAAGGATTTTGTTTAGTTCGCGCCAATTCGGCTATTTTCGATCAAGGTCACTTTCTTTGGTTCTTTTTCAGTTCCATCAACGAAACTGAGAAGATCTTGTACTTCAATTAACGACATTATCTGGGTTTTCCATGGTATATAGTTCGTCTGTGTCAATCTTATGGACAAAAAATGGGCGATAGACGAGATACTAAGTTCTGAAGAGAAGGATGCAGACACAGCGGTAGACTGCGCCAAAGAGAAAACACGTAACAAGGTATTCAGACTACACTTCACACGAACCAAGTGAACGTTTCCCAAGAGCTAGTGCTCTGATACCATGAAAGAGTTGAAAATACTTTGAGCGGATTGGGTGAAGGATGTGTATATCAATGTAAGAAATCATCTGTTTAATTAAATAGAATACAACACCTCTTGGCCGTTACACATGGAGTAATCACATAATAGTTATATAAGTAGTATCGGTCTCCGCTACGATTCTCAGAATTTACCTGCCCATTAGCAACGTATGCTCAGTGATTATTGTATACGCAATAAGATAAGTCAAGTGCGCTAAAAGGGACCTCGTAGCTCGGAAAGTTAAGTCGTAAGGGTATTCCTATGGTTGATAAGCTACGACTCCTTTTTCTCCTTATATCATATGGTGGCTCCCAAGCTCTTGTACTGAAGGGCGTAGATGAGCGGGGCGGCCTATCAATATCTTAGATGTGTTCCAGTGCGTCGAGGTCCCTCAAGCCTATCCATCCCTTTATCTCCGGCTCGATGTGCAGGCTTGATGTCCAGTGGTTGCTCAAAGAGATAGGTAGTAAAAGAAAGAAGGGTAGCTAATTCCTTTTGGGGGCTTTCCTTCCAATAGTAGCTACTCCTGACTTTATGACTAGTAATGAATGCGAGAAAGTCCGTCCTTATATAAAGAAATTGATTTTATGCGCTTGTCTCACCGGTTTGAAAAGCTGTTTCTCCTGAAAGCAAGTCTAGGAAAGCAGGGATCAACGGGCTAGCAAACCTAAAATAAAAGATTCCACATTTTCACTCGCTCGGTGGACAAAAGTCAAAGTCAGGGCATAGACTTGAGGGACTGGCATAATAAGACGTGGCGCTGGCTTCCCCTTCGATTGATAGTTGGGCGGATCCATTAATGAATGGATTCCGTTATTTCACCTTTTCCCGGTTGCTTTGGCTAAGCCAAGCATCACATTAAACAGAATAATTGGACCACTTTGTGGGGGCGAGTTTGCTATTGCCTTGGTCCGGGCCTCTACGAGTAGGTATACTACTACGATATAAAGCAAGCAAATAGGAATTCATAGGTAACATCAATAGATGCATCGGTCGAGCTGCCTTCCCTCATCTCTCTATCGAGAATAGGGAATAGAAGGAAGACTCCACTCTCCATGAAAAAAAGGGTCCGTAGCGTGGAGCTTTCAATAGCCAAAAACTTTTGTTTCAGGTCTGCGAGAGGTCATACGTTCAATCGAGAGAGGTACACGCTTTCGGCTTTGAAGGAGTAGGCGCCGTTGGAGTAAGGACCTCCGCCTTTTCTTCAACCATGTCTTGAAATAAATAGTAAGACGAACAGCCTTAAGATATGAGCTGGGATTTGACATATCTAAAAGAAAGCGGGGAAACTGACCACATGATCGGCAATGGGAAGTTCGTCCTTTGGGCAGGCCTTGTTTCAACAATCTCGAAAAGAAAGACAAATCCGAATCTGGCCTGATTTGCTTAACTGGGAAAATCTTCGATATCCAGGTTTGATACTGAACTTATCGAAAGAAAGCCAGCCTGAATTCGTTTATTCACCTCGGCTTCAATAAGATAGACCAGCTCCGGTCGAAAGACGCCTTGTGCTTTTTCACTGGGCGTACTCCATGTTTGATTCCAAGGTATTGAACTCCTACCTTCGGGTCCAAACCTGGCTTTTCTTTTTATGTCCATGCACATCTCTTCGGACAGAAGCTTGAAGTACTCTCTTTCTTCAGGAGTTAGAAGAGCACATACGATCTTTCAAGACTGAGATCTTCAGTCGTACCCAGGTTCAACTCTTTCATTTCAAAATGGAATTACGTAATTTTGACTTAAATAAACTTCAACTTCTCACTTCTATCTCAACTTACTGACTCGGGGTGACTCTAGCGGCTTACTACTAATGAAATATCTCCTCTCCTGATCCTGAGGGCTGAAAAGAGGGAATTGGAATTCAAATCTATAGCTCCTGGGATTACAGGGTATACTGGATTAGCAGGTGGACTGAGAGCCTTTGTCGAATATCCCCTTCCGTACTCCTCTACTTATCTCATCCCAACTATATAACCTGACTTGCTAGCAGGTTTGCTTCCTAACCTTATTCTGCTTTTTTTACCTTCCATACTTCCTTACTTTGAACGAGGTTTACTTGCACTTGCTAGCGGGTTATCACCTTCTTATCCTCCTTGCTTTAGAAAACCAGGGGAATTGAAACGGGAAGACAGTCAGGTCGAATGTCTGCATCGAAAAGGGGACTGAGGGTAGCCAAAGGGCTGACAGGCTAGTAGAGCGTATACTGGTCAACCATGGATTATAGGGGAGAATTAGCCCTACAAGGCAGGATACAGGGGATTAGTTGATTAGCTGGTTCTCATCTCGCCTCGCACTTCCTCCCCCTTAAAAGCTACTACAGCGCTGGGGAATGACTAGCTCTTGCTGCAAAACTAGTACCTGAAACTTACAATCTCGAGCTTGCAGGCTTACTGCTTAATAAATACTACTTGCAGGCTTACTCCTAGTACCAGTGGCAGTTTACTATAGCACCAGCCCCGGGACTTCCTTACTTTATTCAATTCTTCTTCTGCCCTTCCTGACCTGGAATTACTTGCTTAGCTAGTTTCCTTGCTCGCGGGGTTAGACTGATAGAGGGATTAGCTGGCTCCTACTCCTACAGGGTTATAAGGTTTATCCACTTCCTTACTTCCTCAAAAAAGGGGAGACAGGTTTTAGAACCAGCAAACCCTATAAGTAAAAATAAGGTTAGGTTGGTTCTAAAGCAGCTATCCCGAAGTAAGAGTCTGAGTCAGCCTCGTTCTGGTGCAAGGTTCTCTTTTAAGTAATTACTGAGGATAGCACTCTATTTAAGTAAGCTCATCGCTCTATCTTTGAAGTTAGGAGCTAGAACTTTTCTATAAATAGAGCATACAAGCTTAAGAAAAAGTTCAAAGTAAGCAAGGTTGTCAGCGAGTAAGGAAAAGAAAGGGTAGGCTTAGAACCAGTATACCCTATCTTGTATCCAGTAGTTAGTCTGCCTATGAAAAGAATGCTTTGGAATTGTATAAGAGCAGGCTGTGATGCGAGGACTCTCAGGGACCTACTTAAGTCTGCGATCACTCTAAAAGCGGATAGGATCAAACCTTTTATTCCCCTAGCAGCGGTTATGTCTCAAACCACCGGCAACAGGTTGAGCTCCTACGATCACACCTTCTCTTGCAAACATAGCACTGGATGGAAGGTATGCTTCACCGACCTCGTTTAACACCATGCTTCCTCCGAAGCTTGAATTTGAGTAGTCACTACGCCCTACCCTATCGCTGAGTCTTTGGAAGCGGTTTCACTCCTTTATAGGTCGGAACTCTTGAACCTAAAGACTTTCTCAATCAGACAGGAGATTGAGTGCGCGTTGCCTTGATTTGAGGTGAACTCCTATTCCTCGACTGAAAGTCTTTTTCTCCTTCTTTTAAGGGGGTTCCTTGACGTCGTCTGTCTTATCAATTACCGGCCTTTTCTCATCGTCTGATGGGTGTTGAACCCCTGTTCCTTCTTCTTCTTTCTTCAACCTAAAGACTTTCTCATTCTTCTTCTCGTCTTTTTCTCCTTCCTTCAAGGTCTCGTCTTTCTCACCCTCCTTAGATAATTTACTGATTAGTATGTTCTTTTCATTCTGTAGTAAACTAATTTGTTTCCTAAGCGAGTTAACAATTAGTTTTCCCATGTAATCTAGGCTAGACAAGTCTTTGATATCAATAGGTTCTGTATCTTTCCAAATATTATCTTTGTCATATATAGGTATCCTCTTACCTCCCTGCTTAATAGTAAGACTGACCATACTCTCTTTTCTGAGGATGTTAAGAGTGTGCCAATCAATCCGGAAGTTGGATGTAATGGAAACATTGACCTCTCGAGAAGGATCCGCGTACTGTAACTCAAACCATTCAGGGGTAACCATCTGTTTACCTGGTCCCTTATATTTGGTAACTTTATTTCCATCCATTGGAGTGTTATTTCCATCCATTGGTATGTATGAATATGATTTAGGAGCAAGAAAGTAACCTTTCAGTATTCTATCCTCTAACTTCAACTTTCCTAAGACTTTGGAATCAATATCATCTTTATGGAGTGGCTGACCAAGAACTACTGAGTCAGTGTCTGTGTAGTAGCAGTCCTCTCTTGAGGTATAAGGATACATATAGATCCTAGCACAAGCAGTGATAGCAGCTGCTAGTTGAACTGCTGAGTTCCTCGGAGGATCCCATTTTTCTTGATCATTGCTTGTTGTCTCCATATTCCTATGGTAGGCTACGATGTATACGTCATCCCTAAGCATTTCACCGAATATAAAGTTCTCTTTCTTTAAGAAATGTTTGTATTTAACATAATTGCAGACCTCAGTAATAGTACTTTTTGGGTTAATACCAAATCTTCCGTATAGTGAATTCATAAGGATCTTGTACACATAAGCGAGTGCTTCATTCTTCTCATTCCTTGCCTTCAACCTGCTCTCATAGAGAGTGCTTACAAAGTCCTTGAATGGACTTTCCATCTTCTCAAAGAGGTAGCCCGAGATTGGTATCACAGTGTAACCTAGATCTCTAGCATACTTTAACTCCTCGCTATAGTAGACTCCAATAAATTCCCCGGTTGGAAAGATAAGAGTCTTATTCTTGTCTCGATAAGGAAGAAATGGTCTCTTGATAGTTTTAGGGCATACCACATATGCCTCAATAAAGCCAAACAAACTATTTAGATCCTTGTCTTCAAGATTTCTATGCCAGACTGGTACACCACCAGGCATAGGAAATTCCTTCATTACAAAAGGATAGAGAGAGTTCACATCGTAGTAGTATAAGTTCTCGCCATATGGTATATATACGTCTGTATGACCACCGTAGTAAGCACGCCTTATAAAGTTGTCTTCATTCTTGTTTGGGATGTGAATTGGCCTATTCTTTTCATCGTAGTATTTCATTCGAAAGATTGTTAGAGCCAATGAAGATAAGGTTATCTTACTTTCTATGTCAACTTGGAACAACTTCCAATAGATATCTTGCGCTTTTCGCATTACACCCCCAAGGAGAAGGATGTCCTGCTTCATATAGTCCAACAAAGTCTTTTTATTACTAGCTAGATTTGACAAAGTTACATTCTCATGATCGATAGAGCAATGGACAGAAACTCCAGCTGGTTGACCTGGTTACCTCTGCCAAAGATGCAGTGGATTGCTAAAAGATCGATTGGAAGCCAAAAACACCAACTTTCTGAAAGTTTGATCGTTCAGATGAAACTCACCTGTTGGAGAATCTATTTAAGACAAAATCCTTCCTTTCCTTGCTAGTTGGAAGCTCCTGCAGCGTCAACAGCAGCGGTCATTGCCCCCTTTCTGGCTTCCTTGCTTGGTTCCCTTCCTTGCCTATAGGGTTACTTAGGAAAAGCGTTGGTTTACGTCCTATGTTGCGCACTTAAGAAAATCAATCAAGAACAACGTTTTCTTTTAGTCCTTTAAATTCTTTGACATGAAATTATGGGTCGGTCTTATGAGAAGGATAGGCTGGCGCCCAAGCAAGAGAGGTAGAAGCTCCTTTCTCTAGACTTTGACGGTTCACTGGTTTGGGTACGCAGGACAGCGGATCCAACAAAGCCAAATGTGCTTTCAAATCAAAGTGTCAAGGAAGCGGGAAGGCTAGCGTCACGGCTACGATTATGAGAGGAAGTGTGCTTAAATGCGAGGTTTACTAATACGAAATCGACGTTCTCGAGGTTTTTTTCAATCAGGTGATCGTTGAAATGCCAAGAACGAGGCTTTTGGCTGGCTATAGAAAGATGGCCTTCCATTCAATGTTTCGAGTGAGGCCTTCATGATCTGATCTTAAATTCCATTTGGTTTTGTTCCTCGGATCAGATAATCCAACCTTGAAGGGAAGCGCCCCTCTTCCCTTCCATGGTTGTGAGCTGCTGGCTCATGCAAGACTTGAATCCAATGAAGAAAGGGTTCGTTAGGCCCAGATAAGGCATGTGATTCAGGCTCGTAAGATGGTGTAACCATCAAGCATCGAAGAGAGATCAATCAGTAAAGAACATGGCCTTAAATTGCATCTTGATGACATAGCCCCATGGTGGAAGTTGAGGATGAGAATGTAAAGGACTCGAATCAGCTCAACAAAAGGTTTGGGTAGAAAGCTCGAACAGCACATAAAACAACACATAATGTTCAAATAATGTGCTGCAAGATGTGCTGCTACTCGATCCCACTAGTAGCCCTTTTTCTCCTCCGCCTATCCGCCTCATCTGCGAGGGCCTTCTTCCTCTTTCACCCTTTCCTCTTTCGTTTCGAATTCGTCCTTCCGTTGGATTGAGTGAGACAGAAAGACGTGATCTTGCAATGGAGGAATGTCGATTATCAGGCCATTTTCCTTTATCATTTGACAAGATCTTTCATCACCCCCTCTTATCATCATAATGACATGCCAAAAAACGTATAAAAATGGGCAAATCAACTAAAGACCTCTAAACATAGGAAGCTTGCCTTCACGCCTACACCCTTAGCCAAGTCATCATTCCTCAGACAGTCAATCGCTTCTCTCTCGATCATCATCTGCCAATCGCTTAGTCACCAACAGCTTCTTATGAAATGAACAAGAAGTTCATGCGGGCAAGGGTGCTCGTAGATCAGTTGACTACATGTCTATAGTGAGAAATCAATGTGAGATTACTTCTGATCAAATCTTCCATTGGCACACCAAAAGGTCTCTTTCAAGGCCTAAAACATGCATTGTAGCAAACATAAGAAGACGCGCCTGCAAGCCTAGCCCATGAATTCCTCTCTTGAGGCAATCCCAAGCAGGAAGATAGTAAGTATTGATCGATCAGATATCTCTTTTAACGAATTGCCTGATTGCGACAGCTTATCGAGACTTGTTACTAGACTAAGCAAATTCCCTAGAAGAGAGCTTAAAGAGGGCTGAAGTTGAAGGAAAAGAGACCTACGAAAAGAAGTCCTGAACTCCAGATTCGAAGAGGATAGATTGAATACTGAAATCGCTCAACTGCTACCGGGTACTTGAGCTCAACGGCTTGCTGCCTTAACTCAACCGTAGGAAATATCCTTACTCACAGAAGTACTAGAGTTATACAGGGCATGTTACCGGTACTTGAATACTGAAATCGTGTTTAACTACTGAAAGACTGAAATTGCTAAACTCATACTTCAATCGTACTGCAACTGCAACAGGAAAGATTCCATATGAGCGAAAAAAAGACTATACAAGAGAAATGGCAGATTAACGAAATTGATTCTAGGCTGACTCCCGCCTCGCCTATCTCTCATCATACAGTCTCATAAGACTATCCGTCCTCCTTAACTGCAGGAATGCTTATCTCTGTCCCTATCCGCCGGTCTATGACCTTCAGTATTTCTTGCGCATATTACAAAAATTTCCTTACTTACTACTTTCTTTAATAACGATAGTGGAATTCCGTCCTAAGGCTTTCAAGAATGAATTTTTTAGCCTGAAGAATAAGATTCTTTCAAATATACAGAAGTAGTCGATGACTAAAAGAAAAGGCAAGTCCGACGGCAAGGGGTCTTGTCTGGTATAGAACCAGAACAAGGGCGGAGGGAGTTGTTTTCCAGTAGCAGGAACTTTCTTTCCTGGTTGTAAGGTCTATAAACCCATAGAGGGGTGGCTGGCTGAGTAGTTAATCAAATCCCGACCCGATAAGGGTGGTGGATGGGAATAGATAAGTAAGCATTCGAGCTCTAAAATCAAAGTTTCAGACGCCTTCAAAGTAAAATCACCCACCGAAGACGCATAAGAATAATCCGATGAATCATACATAGCATAGGTAGGCATCCTACCGTCGAACCAGAGTGACGGGCCGCTCTTTCCCAATCCGAACCAGCGGAATAGGCCTCTTCCGGGTCGGAAGGCTTCCTTCAGTGAGTGCGCCTGTTCAACTTCAACTCTTTCAGATGCCGAATCTGAAGAAGCAGCTGCCACTAGAGAAAGAGAAGTATCAGCAAAAGCCGAATCCGAAGACGCATCTGCACCCGAATCACCTAAAGCAGAAGTCTTCATCCGATGACGCCACTTGTTGCCGTTGATGGCCGTTGCAACAGCACCGGTGCCGGTCATGCTTCAAAGTGGAACAAAACAGATTGGTTCTACTTTCGTAGAGTCGACAGGAGAAGCACCGCTCAAAGGAACTTTCGCGAAAGCCGGTCATTTTGACCTTGTTTTATGAAAGGAGTGGAAATCTTCCTTCTCGAAGGAAAAAAACCTCGAACCGAGGCGGTTGATGGGGAGCTTGTAGCTTATGGTGCTTTCTCCCCTGCCTATTACGCCTTTGACGATTTTCTTTTTGACCTTGTTTTCCGAAGGTAGCTGAAATCTTCCTTTTTTCAAAAAGTAGATGAAAAAGTGGACGGGTATTGAATTGTTCTTAGCTTGGCGCGCTTGCTTCCCTCTAAAGAAGCACAACCGTAACGCTTTTCAGTCTTAGGTGAATCACTCAATTCTTTCCGTACCGCCCTCTCTCGAAGCAGTATTTCCCTCAGCAGCATATCCAGTTTATTTCGAACTAACATATCTTTTTTCTCCTGAACCAAAGGATCCCTTTTATCCCGCGGATTCCGCTTTTTCCGAATCAACATCTAATTTAAGCTAGGTCAGTCATAGGGTTATTTCCAGTCTAGTCTAGAATCAACACCAAACAAAGCTTCACCTTAACTACGTACTTCATACCTGTGAAAGCCCTGACCGTGGTGGACGCATGCACTCGCAACACAAAAGTCAAGCGAAAGATGCCCCTCCATATGATGGCTTCCTATACCGTACACTAGCAGCATACAGAGCCGGTTCCCCGATACAACATTGAATCTGATATACTTTTTATATTATAAAAAGGATTACATTCAGGCTATTCCTGTCGTAAAAGCCAATCAAAAAAGAAGCAGTTTTACTCAAAGAAAAGCTGCCAACGCTATCTGAGTATTATCGGGTTCTGGTGCTTGAAAGGGGCGGTGTTCCGTACGGAAAGCCTAATCGGATGACCCAAGAAAGCTTCCTCACCACTCTCAATAGAGAGTATACCGCAAGATGAGCTCTGGAGGGCCCTTGAGCCGAAATCAACTGATGTCGGCACATCTTCCAGCGTAAGCCAAGCGCCCAGTAGGAATGATGCGGGGCCATCAATGCCCTCGGTAAAGGATGGGAGGGAGCAGTCGGTTGAACAGCCGGCGCCACCACAGGGTCTACAAATCCCTCCCCTAGCTGAACATGAACAGGCTGGAGATGACCCCTTAAATTCCGTTAAAGGTAACAATTTAAGGGGAAGAACCCGCTTTGAACTGGATTACTTTCGTACCTCTTTTGGGAGTAGGAGTGCTCCAAACAGCTTCCGAGATCGAATTTCGGAAGAACTTGGGCTCCAAACTCCTTAGGTCTTGTTTTGTAAGCTTGAAGCTTTGAAACCCGTCGAGATTAACTTACCACTCCACTAACCTAAGCTTACCAGATCAAGTAGATCACTACCGAAACCCGTACCGTACACGCTGCTTTCTCGGCTTCGCCTCTTTCTGACAACGCCGACCCTCCCCGTACGCTTTGAGGGACTGAGCCTTCGGATCCCACCTTATTGGTCTTCTTTCCGCTGTCGCTGAGAAATGTGGAACGTATAGCGCTCTTCCGCTGAGAAATGCCCTCCTTTTGGTTGGTTTCTTAGAATAGAAGGAGAAGGGCTCTTTCAATTGGTTTCAAAAGATGGGGTATCATGTCTCATATGTTGTTTGCCAAGAGGAAGGGGTCTTATTTCAATGGCTTTTTGCCCAGAGGGAAGGGGCGTGTTCATACCGTCGTATATTCAACCAAATAATAAGAAGCGATAACTGCAGAATCATACTTAGAAGTGTCGACTTACTCTAGTTGATTTGAAGCCCCTGGGCTTGGAGCCGGATGAAGCTTAACACCCCAAGACAGAATTGGTCTTTTCGACTTTACTACAGGGGAAGAGCAGGAAAGAGGGACAGTAAGCTTGGGACAGGTGCAACCGGAAAGCCATCCGTTCCCGTGGTTTTAGTGACTAACGAATGTTTCGTCCCAATCCATATGCTTTGGTGGGGTGACGAACGAATAGTCCACATCCGATGATCCACATAGTCTGCTGTTTTATGTCCTTCAAGATTGTCGGGGGGTGCAGAATATGGCTCTTTCTGAATATGAGGGCATTTTTTATGCCTAAGTAAGAGGGAACTATCAGACGCATTGGCTGGCGTAAGAAGATCCGATCTCTCACGAATAGGTTTCACAGCAGCTGCAGTCGCAACAGAGGAGCTCGTTGTGTTTGGGAATGCTGAGAGTGATCGAACGCAGGCAGAATAAGTTGATCGGATGTGAAAAGCATCCACACTATGTTGCTACCATTAGTCGTGAATATGCAGGAGTATAAGCAGCTGCTTGAGAAGGCTCGCCATGAGTGAAACTGCCCTTCTTGTTCCTATTCTAAATTTAGACTCTTTTTGGTCCTAAGGCTCATGTGGAACCCGAAGCTATAGGTCGCATTATGATTTGAAGTCAAGGGCTCCGAGACTTCGCATAGTGAGGAAATGGTAGCGTGCAGGCAGAAAGCCAGATATAGTAAGAGGCGCACTCCTGGGGGCAGGAATAGGAAAGGTTTCGAAATCCTATGAAATCCTATAGGGGAATCAGAAAGGGTTCTCGCTCAATCTGATCTTTATTCAGTGCCAAGACCTTTCTTTATTATAAGAAAGATAAGCAATTAGTTAAATTCGATACATTCGATTTCCTTCTTAAGCTTCAGAACGAAGATGGTGAGCTCACGTGGGTAGCTTCCGTCTCCTCTAGCCGCCTTGTTCTCTGTCAGTTCATAAAGTGTCTGACACAGACGCAAAGTCATGACAACCAGACAAGACTAATAACGTTACAAGCAGCGCAAGGAAAAGTCTGAACGCTTTCCGCAAAAATGCTGTTAGTTAGCCCCCTTCGACAAGAAAGTGGGAAAAACGGGGAGTGAGTTCATAAACAGGACTCTTTCGAACCGCTTCCTGCTTCTTCGCTCGGTGACGGGGCAGTGATATCGTCGTATTCTTCCGGCTTGGATCAGTTGGATCCGGCTTGAACGCAAGCAACGGTTGGCTAGACTGCTCGATTGGAGGATTGGCTTAGCTTGTTGCGAACTACTGTTCTTCATTTGCCTTAGTTGTGTGGGGGGTCAACGGAGACACTTGCACTTACTGATCGTACGTACTCACCTTGCTCCTCAATCCGTACTTCACTCACTGACTCATTCATCAGTAGTAGGAGCCAGGTAATGTTACGGCGAGGACTCACGTAGTACGACAAGACTTTACGAAATGAGGAAAAGAAGTTAGCGGATTATGATGCCATTACCCATGCCTTGCAAACGATTATTTGTAATTAGACTGTGCTGCTTTGCTGATAAATTCAAACCGCCACGCCAAACAACGGGATCGTACTCACTCCTCACTAATGGATCGCCTGGAGTTCTTTTCTACCAATTTTAGGTAAGGCTAGAGCAGAAGCATCAGAAGCAAGAAGCGCCCACATAAGCAAGGGCTTAGTAGACTACCAGTAATATCAATAAAAGAAGGGCTGAAATTCGCTAATTCATTCGGATCGGGAAGAAGATGGCTTCTTATTTGAACTAGAACATAGTAAAAATTTGGCTGCTTAGTTGTATTGTAGGAGTACTTTCCCTCTTCCTCTATCCTTCCTCAAGCTTCCGAATGGGGAGAATATTGACGGCTGCACCATTATCCACCAATACCCTTGATAGAGGCACCCCATCCATGTGGACTCGGATGTACAATGGTTTTCTAAATATCTCGTCTGGAGGCTTTTCAAAGATGACTTTAGGGATTGGTCCAGTGGGTGGTCTCTGGGTGATAGGGCTGTCTCCCTTCAGAATGGTCACCGTAGGACCACCTTTCCTCCAGACCATCCTAGCAGGCTCGGCTTCCTGCACTGTCTCCGCACAGATTACTGCCAGAGGAGGAGTACCGTTATCCAGAGGATCATCCTCCACTCCACACTAGTCTGCTCTTCCTTAGGGCCAAAGGCATATGTAAGGATTAACACCAACCATCCCACAGTCCAAAGGGGTTGGCCTTATTTCCCCAAAGTAAATGGAAACGGGTCTTCTCCGCTCACTTCCTTGGTCTTGACTGGTCTTTTCCTCTGGAGACTTTTGAAAAGTTCCTCCGGTAGGAAGGTCTTTAGAAAGATCTTTGTCTACTGCCTCTTCGACCATAGCTTTCTACAGCTTTCGATCAAAGTGTCCAGCTAGAAAATAGGAAGCGACCCGGGTGAACGAATCTGATGCTTCAAGCTTTGAAGGAAGAAGTCTTCGCCTATCAACTTTCATTCCCAAGGAAGTCTGATCCTGCTCTTCTCCCTCTTTGAAACTGGCTAATCAAAGGGGGGGTATGTTAGTCAAATAGAGGGGTCTCACGAGAGCGTAGTCCACGGCTGTAGCCTTAAGCGTCTAAGGGCAATCATTCAAGGGGAGACGGATTGCCCTTTCGGGGATTAAAGAGATATCGCCGCAGGGTAGGAGTAGTCGTCTTGTTGCTGGTAGGTGCGACTATGTGAGTTGACAACAATACACTGCGGTATGTGTGAGTAAAGATTTTCCTTAGTGATGCGAAGGAGCAATTGGAGTTACTTCAGACTGGCTTCCTCCCATATACCCCCGCTAACTGTGCTTGCTTATGCTTGTTTGATGTTCACTTTCACACTGAAGCTTTTTCTTCCCCTTGGACAGATAGCATTGGGAAGGAAGCATACATAGAAAGGGCTCCTATATAGAATAGAAGGACGTCCCCGGGAAGTGTTTCAAAACAGGAAGCCTTTCTCTTTTTAGGAAAAACTGTTTTCGTGCAGTCTCTTAGTCAACTACCTGAACTTTTGATAGGTCACTCAACGTTAACACCCTCCTCTACCCTCCGCCCTTTATTCGAATGGTGGTTTCCGCTTCCTTCCCCATACCATAGAAAAAGGGCTTTCCTACTCTGCTTCTGATTTTTCGGATTATTAGGAAAGAGTTGATACGAATGATTTTGATGCTGAGGGATCGGGATTTGCTTCTTCTCTAGGACCTGCTTCGGCTTGAGCTTAAGATTCGGCTACTTCGAATGCCCCTCTTCCCCTTGCTTTGAGCAAATCCCCTTTTTGCAATTCTTCTTTTTTTTTTGTTCGAAATCACTTGCCTGTGTTTTCCGGTTAGCTCTTCTTTCACATTGATCCTCTGCTAAGCTAAGCAAGAAAAAACCTACTAATCCTGCAGTTTCCCCTGCCTTTTGCTTAATGCAAATTGGTTCTCGTCCCGTCTGAAATAGAAATACGTCTTATCGCTCTTGACTACGTGGCACTCACTATTTGTACTCATTCCTCCCATTCCCTCCCCGAATCCCTTCTTTCAATGGATCTTTTCCTGCCTGCGAATCTCCTTCTTCCTTTAATGAAATAGATCGGTCTTCCCGCTTAATCAGTACAAGATTCCCGTCCTCGCTTCTTCCGTGGGGGAGTATAGCGCTTTCCTTCCTCTAGTTCGAGAGTTGCAGGAGCAAGAAAGGGGTTTCCATTAGCATTAGTAGTTGTAGTTGGCACTCATCCCGCTCTTGCTTCCTCGAGCATCGATGCAGCAAGGAGTTCATCGATTGAAGTATAAAAGTATGAGTGAAGTTCCTGTTCTGTTTCGTATCAAGTAGGGATCCTCTGTTTAGCGAATCGATTTTCTGTTTAGCTTAGCAACCTTTTTTATTTCACTGCTTGACGGTTTATAGAAAACGTTCTTCATGGCCCTTTTTATTTGCTAAATCGCGAGGGGTCTTTAGGGTCACGATAGGTCCCTTCAAATGCAAAAGATAGGCCGTTTATTGAAACTGGAATTCTATAAGTATAGTAGGCAAGGAAGGACTTATCTGAAAGGAAGGTAACGGCTGGCCTGGCACATAGGGACATCGGTTTAAGCTCCCTCAATGGCATCTCATTGGCTAGCTAGCTCATATGGAATAGGTCTCTGGCTTGCTCCTGTCTGCTCTTTGGTTATCTATCGGAAAGAGTCGTAATCTTTCCTTTCTGTCCACAAAGAAATTCTTTCTATTGATTCCCGCGAATCTGGAATCTCTGTAACTATGGCAAAGGGTCAAAGCGTTCTGATAAGGGAAGAAGATACGTAAGCCTCTTTTGTCTCGAAAAAGGCCTTTCTTTTAGGATATCTCTTTCTGGTTATGATTGAATCGATTAGCCAGATAAAGATTATGGCCGATTTTGCTAAATGAAAACGTGAGTTTCGGGTCTCTTTAGGGGTCGATTGGTCGTCTGCTGAGGTCGAAATCCCTTTCTCTTTGAGCTTTGTAGCTTATCTTCGGATAAATCCAATGACGCATCTGCGTAATACGCTTTTGCTTCGCTAAAAGGATTCGCATCCGCTTTCACCCTCTTCTGCTCACCACCTTTGGTTTACTTGAAACATTGGTTAGAAGTTGAAGGGATGACACAATTATCATGCATCCAAGGCCGCCCAAGTAGAACTTTGATGTTTCCGCATCAATGACATAAAGGGGTATGGTATCCTCCCATTCCTCGATCTTTAATTCAAGTCGATCTTTAATTCAAGTCGATCTTTACCGGAGACCTCTGCCTACTTTGGTGAAATCCTTGGATAAGTAAGATTGCTTGGGGCCAATCGCTGAATAGCAATCCCGAGACGTTTTAGCATTCTCAAAGGTAGGAGATTAACAGCCGATCCCCCATCTATCATGATTCTTGTTATCTCCAATCCATTAAGGTATCCTGAAATGAACAAAGGCCTGTTATGCTTAATGAGTCCTGGTTGCAAGTAATCGTCCGTAAACGTGATCAAAGCCAAACACTCGGCATAAGTTGGTTCACTACTTCTCATCTCAACTTGGTTAACTTCATTAGAAAACTCCTCTGGGTTCGTTAATGCGTATACTAGGGACATCCTTAGTTCTGCAGACATCTTCAATGCATCGTATACGCTGAGGAGTGCAGGAAATGAGCTAATATGTCATAGCGAACTTCAAGTCCATTAGCCGCTAATGTTTGACCAGCAAGCATTCGTGGTCTCCCTCGTTGGGTAACTGCGTTTTGGCTCGAGAGGGTGCCCCCAGCACCTCGGTCTATAGGGATGCCCCCCAGGGTTTTGATTTTGCGATAGACCATGATCCTGGACGGGACTTTCAGGATTTGGGGACGATCTATTCTTAGACTGATCAAACTGTCGCACAATAATTTGACCATTACCTTCTTTCGGAATGGGAGGTAATTTCTTACCAGATCGTAACTCCATCTGGTTGACTTGGGCTATTTCTGAAGTTATGAAGAAATCTGAACCATCAAAAAGCATGATAAGACGTCACTCTACCTTCAAAAAATTCATCCACTTTAGAGGTCCGGCCGTCAGGTGCTGCACTCCCCACATCCCCTGAGACTGAAGAAGTATGAGAACCATCGGTCTTGTTCAGATTGGAAGCCCCCAATCATCATCGGCCATTCTTTATTTGGAATATTCCATCCTTTAGGGGGCTTTCTTGCTCCGAACTCTTGGAGAAAACACCATAGCTCCCCATGTCGGTATGGATCTCCAGGCGAAGTTATAAGTAACGACGAGTAACGAAATTCTTTGAAACAGAGAGCCTCGACAGCTGCTCTTACCCCACACTCTTGTTGAAAATAGACCAAATAAGCCAATGCGTCATCTCCGGCGGAAAAAGATAGGGATTTGGTATTAAGGGGGATATGGGACATGTTCCATCCATTCTGGATAAGGAGCCATGTCAACATAAGCGGGACTTTCAAGGCTTGTGGAATCAACAAAAATTTCTCAACAAAAGAATAGCAAATGGAGACTTCGTCAAATTCATCTTGGTTTTCAGCATCTTCAGGCTTATTGACTTCATCTTCCCTTTGTCCTTTTTATTCCTAACAGCTCCTCTTCTTCCTGACCATTTCCGAGGTATTCAACATTTCTAATCTGAATTCTTCCGTGGTTCCCTTCTTCTTTATATCTATAGAAGAATTTTCTTAGAAATGCTGTGACCATAGCATCTCAAGTAGGAATGGTTTTATGGCGTAAGCCATGCAGAGCAGCACCTGTCAATGATAATTGAAATTTACGAATGCACCCTTCCTCACTTCTGGCTCTATCTCCACATCGATGAAGGAAGAGTACCAAATGTTCGTATGGCTTTCCTTCTCCGTCGTACACTTTCTAATAGGGAATTACATATCCTGGTGGATAAGAGATGTTGTTAACCCGTTCAAATGGGTGACCGTACTTTACTTAAAGAGAGGAAAAGCAGGCCTATAATTCTAATAAGAATACCTAGCTAACTATCTCTCAGGCTAAGGAGCGTTAGATATTTTCCTATCATTCTTTTCCTTCTATATGAAATATGAAAAAAGGAGCTAACGGTGGCTATAGGACGAGGACCAGTGCCTGGGTTATAGTATAGTCGCAGTCCTTAGTTTCATTCCTTCTGCTTGCTGCTTGTAAGTCGTCTTAAGCTCTTATTTCTTCCAGCGAGAAAGGGATAATCTTTGAGAATCAAAGCTGGTGGAGCTAACGAGAAAAGAACATGCCTCTAGGGAAAACTAGTCTTCTCCACTCTCCTTTTTGATTTTTGAGAAGCCTATAGAAAGAGTTTTCTATGATTCGCTCCCGACCGAAGAATGAGATAGAGGATTGGCTTCAGGTCAAAATAGGAAGAAGAGTTCCCCCAACCTAGACCCGGAACTACTGAAAGCAAAACAAGCTCTGCATTTCCAGTTGAGAAAGAGTTTCATATTTTGATTTCGCTTCAACTTCAAGGTTGTTTTGATCCCCAAAAGGGAAAAAAACCAACCAAAATAATTCCGCGGATAAATCAGTAGGAAGTTAAGTAGGAAAGAATAATGCATACCCTACCTAAATGAAAGATTAGCTTCACGCGCTAAATAGAAGGCACAAAAGAACGTTTTCGTTAAGCCCTTGGCAAAGTCATAGCTGTTAGAATCCAACGAGATTCACGCTTTCTCACACCGGAAAGAAAAGAAAACACTAAACAAATCCTAATCTAATTTTACCCAATACCACTGTTGGTTGTTGTAAAGATGCTTACAGGAAATTGCTGACTCCTCAGAAGGATCATTCCCGTGCCTCTTACTCATCTATTCAATGGTTAATGGAAAGAAAAACCTAACCTAGGAGAACCTACCTCGAAGGGAGTCCAGCCTAGCCTGAAATGCCATGCCACCGCCACCAACCTGAAGGCTCGGGAGCAAAGCAAAAGATTTCCATAGTCAAGCCGCTGGAAGAGTCGCTAAATCAGATTGATAAAAAGAACGACTAGTATAAAGAATAGAATGACGTTAACGGGAAATGAAACTGTGACCTCGAATTACTTCACGCAGTCCCTTTTCGTTAAGATTCAGTCTTGAAGCAGGGCGAATCAAAGACTTTTTTACCCTTTCTTTCTTTCACTTTCAAAATAGTCAGCAAGGGAACCCGAGAAGTTCAGTCCTTGATTTCTTTGAAAGCTCGGCCTTTTTTCTATACATAAAATAAAGAGGCTTAAGGAAAAGAAAGTACTGCAGAAAGACTCAAGGAGATCAGATGCTGAAGTTGAATTGCTTTCTGTCAGAATCAACCTAGCTCAATTAGGATGTGGGGACGGGACTGGTCTTGAAATTAGTCTAAATTATCTATTTCTGTCCTTCTCTCGGCTCGCCTATACATAAAGAGGCTTTTCGCCCAGGTACTGAAGGAAGATGATCATCGATGCCACAACCTGAGCTATTTAGGAGAAAAAGAAAGAAAAAACATTCTTCGGTGCATCTTTGTTTTAGAACAAATTGAAGGTTATTTATATCTTTACTTTCAAAGTATTGGCCCGGGTTAGATTTCAAATAACGTAGCACACGAACGGCAGCGTCCCAGTGGCCCTGACGTGGATCTTGCATGAATTGACTGAGCATGTGAACAGAATAAGTAATGTCCGGACGAGTAATAGTGAGATAAATAAGACGTCCAATGAGACGTCGGTACTGAGATGGATCAGGTAAGGGAGCACCAGAGTCAGCTGAGAGGCGAAGTTTTTGTTCCATAGGAAACAAAGAGGGCTTAGCCCCAAGCAAACCCGTTTCCGTCAGGATGTCTAGTGCATATTTCCGTTGAGACAAGAATAAGCCCTTGGGGGATCGAGCAACTTCGATTCCAAGGAAGTACTTCAAAGAGCCAAGATCTTTCAGCTTGAAGTGATTATTCAAGTAAGTTTTGAAGGCTGCACAATGAGAGGAACTGTTGCCAGTCAACACCAAATCATCCACATAGACAAGAAGGGCAAGAAACACGCCTCCCCGAGTCTAAGTAAAGAGAGAATGGTCGAGAGGTGATTGTTTGAAGCCGTAGGCAAGTAAAGCTTTGGCGAGTTTGAAGTACCACTGTCGCGGAGCCTGCCGAAGCCCATAGAGTGACTTCTTAAGTTTGCACACCAAATTAGGAGCCGGTGGATCAAAGCCAGGCGGCGGTCTCATATAGATGTCCTCATCTAGATCGCCGTGAAGGAAGGCATTATGCACATCCATTTGATGCAATTCCCAACCTTTAGAGATGGCGATGGTAAGGACGCAACGAACCGTAACCATGCGCGCCACAGGCGCAAAGGTTTCGTTGTAGTCGACCCCTTCGATTTGATGATTGCCCATAACTACTAGCCGAGCTTTGTACCTCTCAATGGACCCATCTGCATTATATTGAATCTTGTACACCCATTTACACCCAAGCGCGGTTTTCCCAGGAGGCAAGGGAGCAAACTCCCAAGTCTTATTGTCTTCTAATGCCCGTATCTCTTTAGTCATTGCATCAAGCCACTGAGGTTGACTAACTGCTTGTCGGAAACTTTTAGGCTCATCTTGTGAAGTGATGGCCGCTAAGAAGGCTCGATAAGAGGCAGAGAAATTATCATAAGAGACAAAATTGGAAATGGGATAAGGCGTACCTGAAGAAGCATCTTGGAGAGGTGACGTTGTGGGGTCTTGAGAGGCAATAGCATGACATACAAAATCCTTGAGATGCGATGGCGGACGCCTACTACGTTGTGGACGAGGGACGGATTGAGGGGAAGGAACCTCCCCCTGTCCAGATGCAGTGGGCTGCGGATCACAGCCTGTGCTCGATACTGGGCCCGTAGATTGGACTTGGGAAACTGGTTCAGAAGGCGAGTCCACTATGGCAGGCGTGCAGGCTGGAGTATCGCTGGATCTTGGACCACTGGATGAGCTGGCCCCAGGAGCTGGGGGGCTAGATCCATCAATCTCGCAGTTGGGTTCAGAATCAAAGGTGGACACAGGACGTGGTTCAGACGCGACCTCTTGTTGAGGTGCATATGGGCTTACAATGTCTTCGTGGACCAATGGCTGAGTGTAGAAATTATTGGGATCAGGTGCAGGCGTAGACATAACTTGTCCGTCGGCCCATGTAAAAATATGTTCATAAAACACCACGTCTCGAGACACGTACATTCGTTTGGTTTCTAGATCATACACCTTCCACCCCTTTTGACCATGTGGGTATCCTAAGAAGATGCATTTATGGGCTCGTGCATCAAACTTATCCCGGTTCCGAGAGTGATTGTGAGCATAACACAAAGATCCAAACACCCGCAGATGCTCATAAGCTGGTTTAACCCCAAAAAGCACTTCATATGGAGTTTTAGATCCCAAAAGCTTTGTAGGTGTGCGGTTAATAAGATATGCGGCAGTAAGAGCGCACTCACCCCAAAACTTGATGGGAAGACCAGATTGAAAGCGTAGTGCTCGAGCACTTTGAAGCTTTTTATCGTATATGTCTGTTTTTACGCTCGACCCGTCCATTTTGTTGTGGGGTATCCACGCAAGAAGTTTCATGTAAAATGCCCTTTTCAGCAAAGAATTCCCTTAATGGCTTTTTTTTTAGTAAATTCAGCACCATTATCACTCCGGACCCTTTGAATTTGAAAATCAAATTGAGTCTTTACTTTGCAGTCCCAAAAATTGACAAGACATTTGTATGTTTCACTTTTATCTTTCAACAGGAAAACCCACATAGCTCTACTATAGTCGTCTACGATGCACAGAAAATAATGACACCCAGAATATGAGGGGGTATGATAACGTCCCCACAAGTCACAATGTATAAGCCCAAAAGGACGAATAGCTTTAGAATTACTGAGAGAAAAACTGTTTCTAGTTTGTTTGGCTCTATGACATACATCGCAACAATCGCAAAGTTCTTTATGTAACTCGAAACCATATAAGCTAGATAGAGTCGATAGGCTACCATACGACGGGTGACCAAGCCGCTGATGCCAGAGAACTGCTTCTTTCTTATGAACTGCCATGAAACTTGCTCCTTCCATGCTATTCCTCAAGTAGTCAACCCCATTTTTCAAGTCACCCGCTCCAATCTGCTTCGTCAAGGTGCGGTCCTGTATGAGACAACAATGTTCACCATAAGTGACATAGCATTTAACGTCTTTGGTCAGCTGCCGAATGGAAATAAGGTTGCAAGAGAATTCAGGTGAATACAAAACATTTTTCAAAACAATCTCAGGGGAGACAGTCACCGTCCCGGCCTTTTCAACCATTACCGTCACATCGTTAGCAGTAGTAATAAAGATAGGCTCGGGCAACTTAGTTCAATTTTGAATTAAATAAATATTGTTGGTCATGTGGTGGGAGGCCCCACTGTCAAGGATCCACTGCGTTGATAAAGCTGCATAGCTCTTACCGGTCATTCTTTCTTGACTTTCTTTCTCTTTAATAGAAATATATAATTCCTCTAAGAAGGTTGCATTAATGATAAAGATCTCTGGGGAAAGCCCACCAAACCTTCTCTGATGTTCCTTTGCATCTCCTTCCTCACGCGTCTTCTTCCCCACCAAATCAGCAGCCATCAGCGCCTCTCCTCCTCTCTGTTTGTTCACGCCAGGGCTCTGTCCGCCATTCTCGCTGCTCCAAACCTTCGAGTTTCCTCTTCCTCCTCCTTGGCTTGCACGAACCCCTCTTCGACTGCCCCAATTTGGTGGATATCCCACCAATTCGAAGCACTGCTCTCGCTCGTGGCCGGTCTTGTGACAGTGGGTACACCTCGGTCTGCCGGTGGGTCTGGGTTGATTATTGCTCCAGGTGCTCCTGTTCATGCTCGTCGTTGCCTTGAACGCAGATCCCTCCACCACCGTTCTGCCGTCAGGCCCTTTCGACAGGGCTTGCTGCCTTTCCTCTCTGAGAACCGCCGCATATGCCCTGTTTAAGGTGGGAAGGGGCTCCATCGCAAGCAAATTGGATCTCACAATGCTAAACTGCTCAGTGTCCAAACCCATCAAGAATTGATGTACACGTTCACTTTCGAAAAATTTGCTGAGGTTCAACTCCTTTGTGCAGCTACAGTTCGGCAACGCGAGGTAAGCCCCAAGTTCATCCCAAAGGGTCTTCAATTTGGTGAAGTACTCGGTTACTGACTGGCTTCCTTGATTTGCAAGGGTAATTTCTCTTTTCAACTGATGTATGCGAATTTCATTGCTTTGTGAGTAACGATCTTTCAGATCTGACCACAACTCTTTAGCTGTTTCTGCATAGGCGACAGAGCCATGTAGGCTTTTGTCAATAACATTATGTAACCATGCTATTACCATGGAATTACATCTCTCCCAGGCATGACCTTCTGGGCAGTCTGCGTTGGGTTTGGCCAGTGTTCCATCTACTTTACCTAGTTTGTTTTTCGACTTTAGGCCATTGGTTACAAGGCGACTCCAATTGGGATAATTGTCTCCTGTGAGTATGATTGGGCAGATTATGTTGCCTGGGCTGTCGGATGCACTCAAATAGAAGGGTGATTGAGGGTCATTGATGTTGATTCCTGACATTGCATTGTTAATTTTGTTTTCGTCACTCATTCTGAAGAATTTTGGCCGTGATTATCACTACGGCTCTGATACCATGAGAAACTTGGTGATTTTGGGAGAGAATTTATCACTCGGTGCTTCTCCTCACCCTCAGCCTTTTTATTAAGTTAGGCAAAAGATACACACAGCTGTACAATATTTAGTTAACTAAAATAGACTCCTATGTGCAGGCAAACTAAGGAAAATAGAATCACAATGATATTACAAGTGATACAATATATGATCATAATATTATATGCCCAATATAGGGAATTGGCCCATTCTGGCTAAGAGGTCTCGGCAAATCTTAGAAATAGGCTAAATTGCCAGGGAGTCTGTGGAAAACCAGTGAAGATTGGCTTTTAGCTGAAAAGAATTTGTATTCAAGTGGGAGATATCTATCCTATCAGTTAGGCACATTTCTGCAGAAGTGGATTCAATTTAGGTTATGGAAGGAATGTGATCATGACTTTGTTGAGTAGATTGAAAATATACAGATTCGATCTTCAGATTCTAGTTCGATTCCAAAGTCCAGGAATGTTGACCGAAAAAAGTCTTTATGAAAGGAAATTCCCATGCCACCGCTTCAGGCTTACCGTACTTATTCCCATCCAAAGAGTTCAGGAAAGATGGAAACATAGATTGAAAATCTTTCTTTCCCCCAAAACAAACTCGCGAGAGAACGCCTTTTTCGGTCGTTGTTTACTCAGAAGGGAGGAGTACTTCAGTGGATTTTAGCGTTAAGAATTGACCGTCGACTGCTATAACAAAGAGGGATAGGCGCTAGGAAGAGAAAGAGGGGTTCGCGCGCACGAGAAGAAGGATGTGCCCGTGGATCAGCTTCTCCAAATAGCATGTGATTCGCATATGCTTTTGCCACTTTTTAGGGAGCCGGGAAAGGCGCAAAGCGGCGCTCTTTGAGCCAATAAAACAAAGAAGAGGGCTTTCGCGGGCTTATATCAAACGAAACGGTCAATTGGCAAGCTTTCCTACCGTTTTCGCTCATAGACATCTGGCAATCAAATCAAAGAAGTTAATCGGGCTTTCAGCGTTAAGAATCGTGAGATTAGAATGAGTTCTTGCAAAGATCTTGAGCTTAAAAAAGCACTTAGCTTACGGAAGCATCCATAGCTGTGGCGGGAACCACAGACTCCGATTACATGATGGAAGCACTAACATAATCACCACTTGGAGTATCAACGATCTCCATAGCCCTGAAAGTGAGACTGATCGACAGAAATAGGATACGTAGAAGCAGAAGAAAGAATGTTATTTCCCGGGTATGGAGGTTTGTTCTCTTCTGGAACAGGACTGATGGCAAGAACATTAGTACCAGACGTAATACATGTATCTTGGGCAAGAAATTCCTTAGGAGGAGTAACATGGGCAAAGGCTTGTTGAAGGGCTAAGGCCAGATTTTGAACCAATAATCGTTGGTCTTCTGATGGTTGGGCTGAGCAAGAGTACCAGCAGGCTTAGTTTTTGTGTCTTGCGAAACGAAATAAGTAAAGTAGGAGAAAAAGAGGAACTAGGCCCAACAACTGACCTTAGCCTTAGTAGAAGCCCGAGGTTTGTTCAAAATTTCTTTACCCTTCTTTTCTTTCCCGCCGGCAAAGCTGACCTATTTTGCGCATTAGAAGCATCCCACGAATCCCCAATCTGTGCTTCAACCGATTTTTTTTCTTATTCAGAATTGGAAATCGATTCTGGTTATCAGAGGATCCTTCCTTAGCTGCAATATCCGGATTTCTTGGACGAGATTGACACCTTTGTTTTCTTTCAACTATCATCTAAATCGAATCGCCAACCTTTGATTCTCCGGGATATTCTCCTTGATTGCGGGAGATTTTAGAATACCAATATTCTGTCCACCTGGTGCAGCAGCAACACTTCCCTGAGCTGACGAAACCGGCGCCGGAGAATCACCAGACACGGGGATACCCACCGGGGCATTCAAGGGGCACTCCGATTGGTTATGACCATACAAACCACAAGAAAAACAAATGAAAAAAGGGGAATGGGATCAAGCTTGAAAGAATGCTTTCGAAAGCATATATAAAAAACTCCTTTTTTTTTAGCAAGCTTTTAGGTCTGCGAAAGCACAGCATGAAAAGTTTCATGTGCTATTCTCTTTTCTCCCCACCTTCACAACACTATGAAAAAGGGAAAGCACTTCGGATTCTTCTTCCTCCTTAATGCACTGCATTTTTTTTTCTCTTGCATTTTTTTTTCTCTTGCAGCTTTTTTCTCGTTTTTCTAAAAAATTATATGATGAAAAGAGAGACCATTGTGAAGACAAGACCGAGTAGTACAAAAAGAAATTCAAGTTTTCCAATACCTTAACACTTCCTCATAGATATCATTCTTAGTAGCTCCGGGCGATAGAGCTTATAGCGTGAAGATACTATAAAGGGTGGGCTGCGGCGTCAGATCACAGGAAATGGAGTCCGAATTTACTGGATCCTCTATACTTGCACTTAGACCAGCCACGTAAAGGCTTTGTTTTTAGTTGTGGATGGAATCTTTGATACCATTCTCTATTCCCAAAACGGATTGATGACTGTATGCTATGCTCCCACAGACAGCAATTAGCCTACTCTGTTTTTTCTTTCTTTGCTTGTTTGCGTCAATGAGGGAGTTTACTAGCTGGGCTAAAGGGCCATTCAAAGAGCAACTTCTTTCCCGATCAGAGAATGAGAAGGGGTTGTTTAGTCGGAGAATTGGTTTCTGTAGCATTATCATTATATAAAGAAGGTGCTGCAAAAGATGCTCATAACATCAACAGTTTACTGTCGTAATTAGTTGACTTGATCCAATGTGACCTTCTTCCCTTCCAGGCGTTATCAAGGCAGAATATGCGACTGATTCAATGGATGCATTGGATTCAAGGGATCGCTATAGAAATTTAGAAATTGCTTGCATAGAGGCTGTTCTCTAATCAAGGAGAATTGACGTTGGAAGATCCATTGCCTTGATCTTTCTATCAATCAAACGGATCCCGCAGATCCACCGACCTTGAAAGATAGGGGCATAGGGCGGCTTGCCTTCTGAGCTTCTCATGATCTCTAAGTAAGCGATACAATCTCAATCATTTCCTGTCAATGAGGAGCGAAGCGTGACTCGCATTTTTTTAATAAGACTAAGGATAAGTCTTTTGGCTTTCGCTCTCTTTTTTCACTCCGAGGATTAGTTTCAAAGGGGTCTTCAGGCTGAAGGCTTTCGGGGGCAGGTGCGGGTGGCTGTACACTACCTGGAGAGCTTGATGCGCCTGATGGGGACGGAAGAGGAAGAGGTTGACCCAGAACACCTAATAAGCCAAAAAAGGAGAAAATCAAGGCTATTACGAATCGGCTCTTCCTTCTGTCAGAGATTAGCACTAGGAGTTTCTCACCCATAGGCCAATTAGCCGGAATTAGTGAAGAACAAGAAGAAGCTCTTGCCACTGTCGGCATAACTGCTGTTGGTGGTAAGGCTTAAAGAAGCGAGTGACTGAAGTCAAGGTATTATCGAAGTCACTTCCGACAATCATTCTCAAAGAGTTGCTGGATCTTTAAAGAGAACCAATAGTGATGACCAGACCAAGTCCACTCTTTTTCTTTTGCCGTCTTCTGAGTCATTGATACCGAGAAGAAGCTCTTCTTTCTGTGGTTCGGGTTCGCCTTTCCCTGTCGAAGGTGATATTGCTTTGGTCATCCCCCACGCGCCTTTTATATGAAATTCTTTAGCCTTATTTCATTCAAGTCTGCGGGTAGAAGAGATTGAAATGATCTCAAAAAAAGTTGCTCTCACCTCGACCCTTCTTCTAAATTCAATGCGGTTTTCCAACAATGTAATGTAAAGTACACCTAAGGGATCTAACTCAAATGGATTAAATAATCAGACTTTCTTCTTCCTCTCGTCGACTGGTCACTCATGCTTGAAAAAAAAAGAATAAGCTTTCAGTTAAGAAATAGAATCTGTTAGAGTAAGGCTAGAAGAGAGTAGCTCATGCCCGGCAAAGGTAGAATATCAAAGTCTGTTTCCTGGTTCAAGCTTATGTGACCAAGAAAGAAAGATTTTTCACCAAACAAAAAAAGGTAGCGAAATCACCTCCATTCTCGATTTCTATTTCGACAGAGGGAGGTATCATAATAGAGTCAAAATCACGATTAGAGGAAGTCCGGATAAAAGGAATAATCCAATCCGCTTGGGATCAAGGCTTTTTTCCTTTGCTGAATCAGGAATAGCCGACTCCAGGTAAATGCTTTTCCCAGCTGAAAGGCGATGACTAGTAGATTCGGGGGTACCTATAAAGCGAACAAATGTTCCCATGGTCATGATTGTTGACTAAACAGCCCTTTCTCTGATTCCCCTTGCCGACTCTGAACTAACTCATGCTTTCCAGTGAACAACCGATAGCACGGAAAGCAGCATGAAACTAATTGGATTACCTTCTTCCCTGGATTCGTTATAGTAGGAATTTCTCTCTCGAACCCGCGGCGCTGAACCCGAGAAAAGCGAATGTTCAATTCAGCGGGCGTCAGTCGTCTTCTTGCTGTTGTTGAATATGAAGTTGTGATCAGCTTAGCAGTAAAGAGCTTAAGTTTAGCGAGAGTCGTATTCGGATTCATTCCGCTTGAGCGGCCTTCTCTTCTCTATGTGAGTTACGGCAAAGGTAGTTCGGTAAGCCTCGTCATCTAGTATGACCAAAGCATTAGCCCTTTCTCTATCCTTAGGCTAAGGGCGCATAGACTGGACTTAGTGAGGTGAGGTAGTGACGGATGATGAAACCGTACCTTCTAACTTTCGGACTTTGAAGCTGGCTTGACTTCTTGACTTAGAGCTTTCGGCTTAATAAGTCAGAGATTTAACAATCGTTGATGGAGAGTGAGAAAAATCGAAAATAATTCAGTAGTTGACAGAGGTAGAATCGGCATCTGTCTCGCCTGCTGGAAAGCTTGACTTGGCTATTGAAATCAGCAGCAACAAATCAACTTAATAAACATGTTTTCGAACTTGGAAGAAGTCCTCACTTACCTTATAGATAGTAAAATATCTGACTTCAGATGCGCGGATTATGTAGCAAATGCCGCACGCTAATGCGTAAGCCATTGCAGTGCCTTTCAGCAGGACATAAAAAAAGTACTACGACGAAAGTGTACACCTCCTCCGCACGTATAAGAGAAAGGGGCTGGTACACAGTTGTTGTTCTAACGACTACAAGTATAGTCCAGCATTATAGGGAGGGGCGCTAAAGCACAAAAAGGAAGTTCAGTAGATTAGTCTTCCTTTGCCTGAGACTATATGTGAAGTTATGTTGGAGTCAAATCTGCATGGGGATGGGAGTCAAATCAATGTTAGGGGAAGGTCAAATCAGTAGTTGATTGGGCCCTGAATGCAATTATCCTCGCGGTTCCCTGTAAATGTTCTACACTCTAAAAGGCTCGCGACAAGAGAAAGATGGGATGATGAAAGAAATGAAATCAAACCCGTGAAGAGCGGCGGAGAAGACCCTTTATCAAAAAACCTGTGCGCTTAAGGGCTCGTACCTTCATGTCCTATCTGTGTCGACATCGACGCAGCGTCAAAGGGGAACTGGGGACCCCGATCAGTCTACGATGACGCAGGGAACTGACGGAGCAGCACTCCTACCGGCAGAACAGCGATCTTCCTCCTTGATCGGACTTTGAGCGCACCCCCTCTCTGACTGGTAATACACTCGGAATAAATCAGGTGAGGCGAGTTGGAGACCTAGTGGGGCTTCTCTTCATTCCCCAATGTAGGATGATGTAGAACACCATAACAAACCTTTCTTCACAACAATATCAAATCTCTTTCCATAAAGTCAGATTTTATATTGTTGAAAGGCTTGGGCAGCGCTCTATTTGAAATGCTGTGCGGTGGCCCAAACGTCCTATCCTAACGCATCTTTTTCTTTTTAGACCGCAAATCCCTCTTCAAAACCAACGGGAAAGCAGAAAGGGAGAACCTGGGGCTAGGTTAGGTCATAGGACGAAAGAAACGTTCGTTCCATCCACATCAGAAAGCATGCTAACTGGTACATCTGCTTATGTGCGGCTCTGGACGACCGCTTCTCTTCCATTGACGGTGGGGATTGTCTTCCAGACATAGATAGAGGAAGGGGCTCGACCCTCACCCAGCTCGAAGAAGTAGCTCTTTAACGAAAAAAAAGTAGGGATTAGTTGGAACATCTGACGCTGCCATGGCTTGAATTTGAGTGGATACCCGACCCTTGTTTACGGCTATGAAAAGCATCGAGAAAGAAAGGAATAGGACCTAGGGTCGCTCCGTCAAAGAATTTCACTAACCGGTCACTTCTACTAGTCTCGCCTACAACGGATTCAATAGCAGTGGATCTTGTTAAGACCGCGTCTTCGCGGGGATAAGAGAATTGCTAATGCTATTACTATAGCACCAACCAAAAGCAGATTCTCGGCATCTCAGAGCAGAATGGATTCCCTTGCTTTCGGGCGATTCCTCTTTGAGCCCGGCCACTCTTTTCATTTACTATCGAGAACTGGATTCGTGAAAATAGAGGATCTCCACTTGACTTATAGCTGCGTAAGAAAAGCGTCTCAAAGGAGCTGGAAGAGATCCCCCGCCTCAGATGTACTCTTTCTTTTGAGGGATGATGAATTTTGAGGAACTGAGCAACAAAAGGGGCCATGAGAACTACTAAATGGTCTGATACCAAAACCATTTCCATCATTACTTCCACCAAACTTGAAGCAGTAGTTACGTTACGGATCTGGCTAGGTTATGTAAGCGCTCGTCCCTTCTCTGGGATATCAATTTGAATTCAAGCTCGACTTTATTTATGGCCTTTAAGAAAATAATTAATGAATTTGACTTTATGGAAAGAGATTTTCTTTTAACAAAAAGTTTGAATTTCTGCTTTGTGCCGAACACTCCTGCGGCTTCCAATCGTTTGACCGGGCAAAAGGACTTCTTACCGTCCTTGCTCCTTTGGCAAGGTAGCTTGCTTACTTAGTGCTAGTGCGTCTGAAGAAGAAGACCAGGAAAGCTTCAAGAAAGAGTAACTTCTTAAACGTTCGAGCCTCTCTTCACTCTTCCGAAAGGTAGGCTTAGAGGTCTTCAATAGTTAAGGGCCGTAAAGACCTTTGTTTCGATAGTTAGGGATTATTCGCTCCTTCTTAGTTCTTGTTCCTGAGTTTGACTTCCTTGCCTGCTCTTCATCTTCGTTCCCTGCCTATGAGGAGGGGTGACGCCCTTTCAGCAGGAAATCCTTCGATCTGCGGAGGTATTTTTTTTTTCAACAAATTCGACTGCAATACTCCCATCTGGCGGATGACATAATATCAAATGATTTAGAAGCTGAAACCATTGATGATTATCAGATGTGGTTGAATAATCTTCGGAGTCATCCCGAACTACTATACCCACTGACGAAAGAGGTGGTACCAAAAGTGGTATAGTCGTCACTCTTTTTGTTAGAAGGTGCAAAATCAATGGGTGCCGGAGGTCGGTATTGGAAACGTCTTCAGTTCATTATTTCAAAACTATTCCATCTTTTCTCGAATCTCCTTTAACGGAAGAAATAGAAGCTCGAGAAGGAATACTAAAACCTAGTTCATCACTCGCTGAGTCTTGCCGCATCCATTATAGAATGGTTAAAGCGCCCAACTCATAACTTCATTGGCGAATTCGTAGGTTCAATTCCTACTGGATGCACGCCATTCAGTTCCCATCTGGTGAGAAGAAGCTCTTTGCTTTGAAAACTTTTTCGTAGGTGCGTAACTGCTCGCATCAGATTTCCAGCGCATCGTGCCTCAAGCTCTTTTGAAGCCTTCTGTTGGTTGATTCAGGCCTTGAACCATTCGCTGCAGGGCTCGGTTCCCCAATTCTTCAGCCTGAGCAGTGCGAGCATTGACGGCTGCCTGTAAAGTCTGACTATTCCTGGTGAGTTCCTCAACTTTCGCTTCTTTTTGATCGTACAACTGCAAACTCTTTACTTTGCCGGAGTTCTTCACATTTGAATTCGACTTCCATGGCACGATGGGTCCATGCACTAAGTTCCACTTGAAGCCAAAAATTTTCGGCAGCTAAAGCTAAGGAGGCAGTCTTGGTCGACCATCCTGAGTGTGACACTTCATTCCCTTTCTTTCGACCACACAGGGGGTTACATTGAAATAGGCGCCGATAACTCTGGTCTTCAGACCTTCGGGGCTATAAAACCTTTACCACTTTTGGCTTGCCATAGAGGCTAGGGTTGTCTGCTTTGTCTATCGACTTGTCTTGATCCGCTTTCCTTCGAAACTTTGTTAGCAGTTATGGTAGCAGTCCTTTTTTATTTAATCTTACATGTGCGCTTTCGAAGCACGCTAGCCAAGCAAGGACAGCGGGGAATGAGAAAGATACATACATGACGAAGGACTTAATTAGGATGGGCCTTAGTTAGCGGTTAGGCATGCAGGTGGGAACGCATTAATAGATAGCTGAACGTGGATGCGATCGTCATTCCCCACTAATAGAAGTCGGAGAGAAGGCTTGGTTAGGGTAATGGGCTTGAAGACAAATTAGGACCAACAAGTGAAGTCGTTAAACGTAACGAGTGACAGGGCTGGTTCCAGTGAAAACTGGCTCGATTACCGGGAGAGGAAGATTAAGAAAGCTCTATGCTTACTTCTTAATTAAGGTACGACACTGCTCTATGACGAAGTTAAGTAGAAAAGTACGAGGGTTAGGAAAAGACTTTCTTCTTTTTTAAGAAAACTTAAGATGGGATCGTTCTTAGCTTAGTCTTATTAGGAAAGAAAAGACGAAATAAATAACAGTCAGAATTGACGCTTTCATTAAAGGAATGGAAGTTGAACAAGGCAAGGTTACGCACCTCTTAACACTTCTTTGCTGCACTTAGAATATACGGCAACTGATCTTATACATCAGAGGATCGTACGGCTGTGGTGGGACCTATGCCACTATCTGTTCGGGGGAGTGATATAAAAAGAAGACAAAGACAGGAAACTTTCTGCGCTTTCTTTCCGTGTTTTCAAATTGTATTCAAGTGGGAGTCTCAGTCGCGCTCGAAAGAATTCAAATTAATTAAGGCTTTGCGCGCTAGCGCGCAAGCGTTTCGTCCTCTTTTTCTTTAAGAATAAGCTTTTTCTCGCTTGCCTCCTCCTCCGTTAAAGAGTAATTTATTAAAGATAATATACTTCTTTCAATTATCCCTCTTGGCTGTTATATCATATCTATATCATATCTTATGATCTAAAGAACTACGTACTTAGCGTAAACGCCGATATTCCTCTTTAGCCCTTTGCGGGGATGTGGGGCTAAACAGGGGTTCAGTCCGCTAAGTCCAGTAAGATTGTATTCAGGTTATCTAATTCATAGAATACATCTGATCACTTTTTCCAGTTTGTTGGGATAAATTTTTGCGAGGATTTTTCATGAAAATCGTTATAGACTTAACCCATTGCAGGAACCGGAGGAGAAGGAGAAGGGTCCGCCACACTTTGCTCTGGGTGTTCTTGTTGAATCAGATTTTGTGGTCATCTATTGAACTTCGGCGTCTGTCTCCGGATCAGACGGTGTCTCCTCAGTTGTCTTGTCAAAAAAACAAATTGTCTTTTTGAGCTTTCTAGTCTAAGATGGAGTTCGGGGATCGAAAGACAAGATTAGACTAATAAAAGGGCCAGCACCATAGTTTTTCCTGTAATCAGAAGGGTGCCGATACTAGGAGCGGTTCTATTATTTCTTGAATAAAAAGGGATAGAACCAGTCCTTAGATAGAATCTTTTTTATTTCGTCTTTCTTTTTGGTCAAGTTAGATCTATATATCAAAGAAGCTTTTTGCTTCGCCGTCCCGCCGATGATAAAAGTTATTCATGCCCCCTCACTGTCTGATGTTAGTCTCACTCCATTGTCAACGGATGCCACGTCATCGGGTTAGTCTTGCTGGACCAACCAGTAGTTAGATAGATTCACTTTGGAAGATTAGATCTTTCACCAACAGAAGGGTAATAAGCTCTCAACTTCAAGGAAGGGAACCAAAAGAGCAGAAATGTCATCTACCTTTACCACGGAATCTTTTACCTCTGCTATAGGATTTATAGCTAACGTGAGTTGACGGGCCTTTAAGCTAAAGAAACTGATTATTCACCTAGACAGACGCCGTTGAGTTCTTGGCTGAGAACATAGAGCGGGGAAAGTTCCCCACATAGTGATCCCACCTGTCTGATTGTTATGTTATGAGATTTTCGTGACTTTCCTTTCTATAACTAGAAAAGCTCCCCGTCTTGAAAGAAAAGACTGAATAGTCAGAAAGGCTTCTTTTCAATCATCGACAGACAAGTCAGCTTTGTTCTCTGGGCAAAGGGGAATCCCAGAGTAGCGCAAAGATTCAGCCTATTTCAGAGGAAAGAGGGGGGACTGCTCTTCCAATGCAATAGAAAGGGCACGATCTTAGGTTCCGCTATCACCTAGTAGTAGTAGTGAGTTCTCGTAACAGAGCACAGCAGCTACTAACGGGCATTTCAAGGCTTGTGTCAATTCAAATTCAATAAAATCAAGCCCGGTCCCACTGACTGGCCGACTGGGCCTGACTACTCTCTATACTGGGAAAGGACTCCTCTACTTCTCACTTATAGATTCGATTACTAGTAAGTAATTATATATATAGTGACGGCTGATGCCCTATATTTATTATGGTTATGGAATGGCCTTCTATAGCACTATAAGAAGTAAAGAAAAACTGACTCTTTGAAGTGCTCAAACCCCTTTAAAGTATCTACTCGACGGATAGATAGAGTTCTGCCAGCACCTTCAAGGGGGGAAAGACGCCAGAAGAGAGTGAAGTGGCCGACAAGCGTCATATATCTTTCTTTGGAGACCGGCATTCTGCACATTCTATTACTCCCTGCGTTGGGGCTGACTATTGTCAGTGAAATCAATGTCGTCGTCAAATGTCATCTAAAGCAGAAGGTAGTTCCAAGGAAAGCCCTCAACCTTCACCCCCACGCCACCCGCTGACTTCCTATGGAGGCTGACTCTTTTTTTCATTAAATCAAGCCCTCGCGGAGCTTATATTCGTCTATTCGGGAATCAGTCAAGGAAGGACCAGAAATAGCGGTATCTTCTAAAAAATGTTAGAATGGACAGAGAAAGCATACGTCATTCTTTTACATTATCATTATCCGATTCGGGGGTAGGCCTTCCCTACGGCATCTGATTGAGCAAAGGGGATCCGGTGGAAGTTTGGCAGGCATTGATGGAAGCTACATCCGGAGATTCTGCGGTAGCAGATTATCTAATACTAATAGCAGAAGAAAGGGAGATTGTTAAACTAAGATCCCATTCACGGTTAACCTTTGGTTCCCGCGTACAAGTTTCGGGGGGGTAGGTAAGAACAAGAAGTCGAAGAAAAAGAACGAGGTTCCGTTGATCTCCAGGAACAAAAAGCCAACGCTTTTAACCCCGCTAGCAACGCAACCTAGAGCTCAAGCCGGAAACTTGAGTTAGCCCGTAAGTCCGGCTCTTACTGCCACTATGCCCGTATCGGGAAGAACCCGGAAACATACATCATCATTCCTTGACTCATCAGGGTAAGGTAGTCAAAAAGGAAGAGCTTTCTTACTACCTTCGTTATCCTAACTCCTTCTATCTATGCCCCTATTTCGGGGGACTCCCCGAAGCTACCGAGCTCCGTCGGGACCGCATTAGCACAGACCTTGGTGTAGGACGAATGAACCTAACACCAGGTTAGCGTCCTTTAATATTTGCTTTGATTATTGGATGGATTAAACCCAACCCACACCGAGGCTATTCGAAATGTCACCTTCCTGTGAGACCTTCCATTCCAATATGCCATAGCTTACCATGTGATATTAATTAGATCTTCCCTTGCCCTAACTTCATACTTTCTTAGGCCTTTATGGATTGGAAACTTTTGAATCAATTTTTTTCCCCAAAAAGCAACACGACCACTTTTTATCTTAATCTTAGTTGCAGATGTCGCGCTCGTAGCACCATATAACTGCGTCAATGGAAGCAGAAATTGAGAAAGGGGCTTCAACCACTATCCAGCAAGAAGAGAAGAAAGACCTAGGGAACGGATTCGGAGATCGCTCTCCTGATGAATAAAAAGATCATGAAGTTGCTCAAACGGTACTGGATCTGCTGGGGTACTAATAGAGGTAACAAAAGAAGGATACTAAGGGATTGCATCTAAGGCAAAACCTAATCATGAGACTATCTTATCTGTTCTGCAGTGGTAAGCGAATCTGCCAGCATATCAAAATGTTGAAGGATTTACTGAGTTTGAGGCTGCCCGCTCCGTAGCCTATTGTGAAGGGAAAGTGGCCGGAGAGTGCTGGGACAAAGACATATCTGCGTTAACGAGTGCTTTAAGAGTGCGGTCATAAAGTCTTTCTTTCCCCAAGGGCGGAAGGGCTAATTCTTTTCGATTTCTCCTCTATCGCAGCGGAAATGACGCCGAACATAAAATATTCCTTTCGCGAAGCTCAGCTGTGACAGATTTCTCTAAAAAGTTCCACCTGTTGGGAAAGGTTGTAACCCAAAAGGTCTCGCTCGGATGACTAATCTCATGATTAGTCAGAAGCGCGGGGGCTTAAAAGGTTCATCGTTTGAGTGAGGGACATGGCTCTCCTCTACTATCGGCACATTCATCCATCGTATATAAAAGGCTACTAAAAAGCGAAGAAAAGACCTCTTTCTTGATCCTATGTCGCGTATTAAACAACCAGCCTAGCCGCCGGCTAAGAGAATATCGTTCCCCTTAGGACACGACCGGCTTCGAAGAAAAGAAAGCACCAGGCTTAGAACGACCCGCCTTAGCAGTCAAAAGTTCGAATCCGTCATTGGCCTGTCTAGATGCAGAAGACTTCCAGCCCTTATCCCGACTTCTCAAGCAGGGGATTCAATCGTTAATAGCGGATTCTGGCTATCTGGGCTACGCGTCACCTTATCTTTTGCGGACTTCTGAGGGGGATCTTAAGACTGGATAAACATAAAAGAGCTTCTTCTTTGCATTTGCTTTGGCATTTGTCCCCTGCCACATTCAATTCCGAAAGTCAGTGCCACACTTTCTGGCTCGTTACAAGTATTCAACTTGTGCGCCTCTCTGAAAAATCTCATTCTGCCTCCCTTAACTTGTTAAGTTAAGATATAAATAACCTTGCAGAATCCCCTTTCTGAAGACTTGCAAGTGACATCCATCCCATTCCCCTAGCAGTGGATTCTCCAACTTTTGCAAGAGTAAGAGTGGAACCCCACAAGTCGAAGGTTCCAGTACTGCTATGGTCCTTGTTTCAGGAGGTTGCAGATAATCATGTTCACGGGCTATTGGGCTTTCGTTTGAGTCCTCCGGGATCGTCTGCTGTGCCTGGTCGAAATGTGTGAGCGTAGCACTAGTAAGGCTCTTGAAGTTGCGGATCATCTTTCAATGTAATTCCCTTTATCTGATTGGCAACCTATTCAACTATATGATGCAACCGACTGATGCCATATATCTAATATACCTTATTCCCTCCTACTTCTACTTCCTTCCCGTGTGCTAGAATTTCCTTCTTTCAAATGTCTGCTAGCCCTACCTCTCTTACAAAGAAGATTCCAACTGACGAAGTTAGGCATCGGACGTGTACAAAGACAAGACTAGTCGCTATAGTTGGCAAAAGCAGCTAATGGAGTTAGCAGTTCTTGTGACGCAGCTCGGCTTGTAGCATCTGACGTAGCGAAGGTCGGACAGCGCGTTGTTTTTTTTTCCTCTAACAGTTAGTAAAGGGAAGTTCTCTGCCAGCCAGTCAAGTCGTAGTGTCCTAAGCCGCCCTTTCTTTTCATTATTAATCAGGATTGATTGGCTAATAAGATGTATGGCCAACGGCTACAGAGAATTGATAGGCAGTATAGGACCCGAGCATCTTTATAGGTTTGACGTCAGGAGGTTTTATACCCTTTTTCTCAGGAGAAGGTCTAAGTACATGGCTCGGATTCTTACCATAGATGTCTCTATATCTTCTTTTGTCTCGTATGACTCCCACATAGAAGGATCATAATTTCCCATTTATGGTGGAACTGACCGTCCATATCCATCAAATGATAGGCTCCGTTGGGCAGTCAAGTTTGGATCACAAAGGGGCCTTCCCAAGACCATTTTCCACACTTTTGATCCTTTCTTTTGTATCAAGAGGTAGGATAGTTTTCCATACCCTTTTTCCTTCCTCATTTATTCTTGACTTTCTTTTTGTAGGCTAGAGCTATTATCATATTCTGAACCCTTATATGATCCAAGGCCAGTAGCCTCATTGTAGTCTCCTGGAGTCAAGTTATTTTGATAGGCTACTCTGAGAAACTTAACTGTGATCTCCATTGGAAGTACGGCATCGTGGCCATAGGTTGTTAAGGTTCGGAAGCCTCACCCAAACCACCACTGTCTCAATAGAAGCTTACTCATGGTCGAAATTGGCTTGCCATTGCCTCACCGTAATGTACTGGTCAGCCACCATCCAAGGACCATCAAAGAGCACATGGTCATAATCCAAACTTAACCAAGAAAAAGTCATTGCCCCAATAAAAATCACAGAAACGGTGATTTCAGTTTCCGCTTAGACGTCTCACCATGAAGTTCTAACCCAGTCTCTTACCCAAGCACTTGATAATCAGTAATTTCCTCCAGGGCAGCCTCATCCTTCTTTTGGTTGCTTCGCTCTCCTCCCTCGACTAAGGCCCAGAAAGACAAAGATTTCAGTCTAAACCGGCACTCTTCTTTAGAACTCGATGCTCTTCCAGTAAGCGGTTGGAGCTAGTACTTGAATGCTATCAGAGTTAGAGGTATCCCCCTCTCCCTTACTTCGAGGATAGTGCCCCATACCAGCACTCAAGGATAATCTGAGATAAGGTATGGAAGCAGTCTTCTTAATTCTACTTGAGTTCAGTCTTTCTCTTCGTAAAGTCTCGGCTGACGTAAAGAGATCTCTCCTTATCCTACTGCAGGATAATTTCTATCCCTCCGTGCAACAAACTTATCTAAGCACTAAAAGCAAAGGAAGGGAATAAGCGTTTAGTGTTCTATCCGCTATAGAGTCTTCCTCTGGTTCTTCCAGTCTGACGTACAGATCTTGTAACAGGATTTCTGTATGTTTGCGCTGATGAGCTATATCTCCCGGACGAAAGACTTCTCAAACCTGATTGCCGGAATGGCAGCAATCGACTTCTTTCTGTGTTACAGCTCTCTTGTAGTAATGCCCCCCGTACAGTGCTCAATAGTAAGCCCTTCAACCAGCAAGCACTCAATACAAGCTTTTTTCACGAGTCGACTTTAGTAGTTATCTTTTGTCCCTTCCTTTCCTACGTCATATGCTAAAAGAATAGACTGCTTTCATCACGTATTGTTAAAACACACTTTCTTTCTACGAAGATAGATTAAGAAGCAAGCGCGCATCCGGGGCTAATAAGCGTAAGGCCTCAGTTACGAGATTTTCCCGGCGATAAAGAACAAAATTTCGCTTTAGGTTACCTATTTATTGTGAAGACGATGCCGATTCTTTTTTCTTTTTTAAGCCTGCTGAAAAGTAAGCTATCTCCTGAAATTTAGAAATCCTCAACCTATTGTATGCACCACGTAACTCTATCAATAAGTTTTTAGGGGCACCGATTCTCCGTATAAAATAGCATAGGTAAGGTTGAACGAAAGTTGACGAGCTCAATGCAAAAGAACTCGAGTGAGGAGATCTGCTTACTATTAAGAATATGTAATAAGGGGAAGCGAGAAAAAGCTTATTCTTAAAGAAAAAGAGGACGAAACGCTTGCGCGCTAGCGCGCAAAGCCTTAATTAATTAGAATTCTTTCGAGCTGTAGCTTGCTCCTTTCTTTTAGCTTTTCTTCCTTGCTGTTAGGCGCCTAAAGAATGAAATCCTTGACAAAAGAGACTTTTTAGGGGCTGACGTTAATTCAATAAAGACATGACGAATCTTCCCCACTGCATTCTTAGGCTGTAGGCTGACGTGATGTAAATAAATACATTCATTATATCCCGGGACGACTGAAGTGACCAATAGGCATGGGGCACAAAGGAAGTCAGATAGGTTTCTTTCCTAACTATTTCCCCTGCAACTCAATAAAACTACTTCCTTCTCCGCCTTCTATATCTCCTGTCGGGCGGTGTCAAAAGAGAAAAAAGAATCCCCGAGAAAACATAGGAATTTCTTCTTTCTGACTTCCCGGTCTACCTTACAGATTAAGTAAGGGCAGGGCTGGCTTCTATGTCTCAAGTCGGGATTGTATTTTTGATCTAAATCTTAATCTCCGGCTGATCTGTATAAGGAAATGTAACCCAATGGACAAACCAAGCCCGGCCGTCCGGAAGTTTCTTTCTTTGTTACAGACCAGTGGGTCAACGTTCCGTTGTCCTTTCTTCCCTGTTTCAGGGTAAATAGGCTGAAATTGGTCTTCTCTTCTGAGTAATTTCTTATCTTATGAGATCTCCGCTGACCTTCTTGACTATCCTTTTTTCTCACCATCTGGAAAGGTCAAGACTGGTTGAAAGCATCTGGAAAGAGACTAAGCCATGGTAGGTAAAGGATTATCTTCAACAGGGCTGTGCCTTAGAAGTTGAAGATGATCTTCTTTCCCTAAGTCAATAGTTAGAGGATTCTCCGCAACATGCGCAAGAGGAATTTCCTTATACAGAGGAATTTATTGGTACCTCCGCTGTAAGGCCTTAACCAGCTAGTCCTTGTAAGTGAATCGAACTCGGAATCATTAGAACCATGTAACTACAAATCTAACTCTTCATCTCTGGCTCTTTTCAATCCCCTGAAGCTGCAACTCAGTCATCCTTCCGGTGAATAGGCTTTCCGAGCCTAAAGAGATGTTGATAAAGGAGTTGATTCAATAGGCCGTTCGCAGCTAATGGATCATATTCTATTTAAGGCCTTGAAAACGAAGTAGCTGCTAAAGTAGCGTCGCGCTATGAAGCGTCATAGAGAAAAGCTTCTTTCTAACTTCCTGGCCTTTCTTTCAAGGGGAATTCTCTTGTGCGGAAAGAGGAAAGGGAAGCCCTAGGTGTAGGAAGTGATTCACCCGCTAACAACAACATGCGAATGAGTTAACTGGGGCTGCTCAATCAATCTCCGGACTGACGTGTAAGTAAATCAGACTACCTTACTTCCAACGCTTTCTATTTTATGTTATGCCTCTTCCATTAAGGAAGGAATTTCTTACTTCGGAAGAGCTTCTAAGTCAATATAAGTATTAATCTCCAACTTCTTCATTGACTTCTTCTACTTCATCGGAAAGGATTGCAACAATTGGGATTGGCTTAGACTGAGACTCGGTCTAGCAGGAATTCTACTTAGACTGAGACTTCTGGGACCTGCAACTTATGATAAAGGAGGTGAGAAGATTCTTTAGCATTTTCTGGTCATCATATTAAGGATTATCCACATGAATGATAGGTTTGAAAGTCAGTCATAGCGCTCCACTCCGACTTCGAAAGGCTAAGGGACGCCTGCCTTTGCGTAAGCAGCCTTAAGACTTGTAGCTTTCCTAGCTGATTTGACAAATAAGGGGAAATGAAATGATATACTTTAGTCTTGATTAATAGCTTTCCTAATCCCTATAAGTCAATATCAATAGGAATCTCTGCATAGTCAGGGCTTGCAACTACGTCATATAAAGAGTCATATAAAGACTAATCCCCGATCTTAGATGAAGCAGGAGGAGAAATCTGATTTGGCTTTCTTCTAACTTCTTTCCTCCCGGTGAAGATACTGGACTAGCTCAATAGCTATCTGTTGTTCTATTGGCCGAAATAGGCCCTGAAAAGATCTTTTCTTCTCATCATGTAATCTCCCATCGGATGCCTTATAAGGCTCTTTTCCATTTCCAGTATTGAAATAGCCGTTTGCACCTTACTCCACCTATGGAGGAATAGGCAGGGTTATTTTCTGTCTTTGGAGTTACAGTTTGATCCCATAAGGGTGGAGTAATTGATTCAATGGGACTTTGAATTCCCTTACTTGCACTGGGCATTGTTCCTAAATCAATTCATTAGGATCTTACAGCGGGAACTACTAAACCTACTACCCTTACTTCGTTTACCAGGTTCGGAACGAAAGAAGGAAATCCCAGACTTTTCATTCTTAGGCTGTAGGCTCTACTTCGTAATGCCAGATCTGTCTAAGGTCAGGTTTTCACACAAATCTGACTTTCGAACTTCTAAAGCTCCAAAAGCAACTAATCTCTGCCTTTCGTAAGTCAATCTCAAGACTAATGAAATCAATATCAGGACGTGTAACTCAATCGTCATATCAATACGTCTTTACGGCTTTCGTAACGTCAAGCCCTGCAACTTCCTAAAAGAAAGACTGCAACCTTTTCCTCAGTAAGACGGAAAGTGAAAAGAGGGGAATAGGCCGGACAATGAGCGTGGGAAGATATTAAATGGGATTAAGAGCTCCGCGCCCGAGGATGCTTGCAGGTTTGAGGAGTTACGCTTGTTTTTTCTCTCTTTCCTGATATCCGGAATTCAGTAGTGTTACACTTCTTTCCGGAGAACTGGGAATTCTTTCAAAGGTAATAGGAACTTGTTCTTTTCTTCGTTACCGTGGTTCCCATTAGACCGAATAAGAACAAGAGGGAGTGACGGGCCGAAAGACCAAACTCTTTGACGTTTTATGAGTTACGGTTGTTCGAATCTCCCTTTTTTCCGGGGAAGAGATGAAATGGGCTAAGGAACTTCTTACAGGGGAGTAGAGACAGAGCTGGGAAGAGGAGCGGAGCTCTTAATCCCATTTAATATCTTCCGGGAAGAAAGAGATCAGGGCTTAGTACTTAGTAATTGAATCATTGGTTTAGGAAAAGCGGACCTCAGGCAGGGGATTTGGTGAATAGGAGGGAGGTCGTCAGGCCAAGCTCTTAGTTATTAGTAGTTACAGTTCTTTCGTAGTGCTTACCAAACGAAGAAGGAAACTTCGGAAACGGATCTTCAGACATCCCTTGCTTTAGACTTCCTATTAGGACTTTATCCTTCCTCTTAGGCATCTGAAGTGCTTGCAAAGAGTGAGTTAGAGTTTTAAGTGGGGACTTACAGCCCTGTAACTAAATCATAATCTCAAGACGGATCTCCCTTAATCGAAGAAGGAATCGGGCTTTCTTAACTTAATAGAAGAAGCAGCGAGCTCTTTCTTGCTTCCTTACTTGACTTCTCTGATGAAGAAGACGGGCTTATAGGCAAAGAATCACTGGATTTAGACTTTATGTTAGGCTGCCGGGCTTGTACCAAACACAAGATGAATATATCTGCAGGACGGAAGTGTAACTAAATATGAGTTCTAGCTTTCATACTGAGACTTGTATTTCTCTGCCCTTTCTTGCAACTTCCCAGGCTTTCTACTTTGGCTTTCTACTTGAAGTTCTCTTAGGCAGACTGGATTAGACCAACCTAGAAAGATGAAGCTCAGCAGCCGAATATGATTGCTAAATTAATCATTTCCTTTAGAATTATATTCCTCATTCTCGGTCTGGAATGAAAGAGCTAAATTCCTTGCTTCCCGCTCTTCTCAAGAACACTACGGGATTGAACACCAATAGAATGACTGACTTCTCACCCGGCTTCTGACTGATTAATGGCTTTCTGCCTTTGGTAATTAAATAGCTACAAATCCTCTTCAAGTTCCCAGGGTTCATCTACGGGCAGAGCGAAATAGCGAGATTGATTGATCTTTTGCCCGTCACTCAATTAAACGGCATTTCTCTTATCCGTCGCCTACTTATACGAGACGATAAGACCATTTCGCCCTTCAAGCTAACCTTGAAAAGTGGAATTTCATCCGGGCTAAGATCGGAGGCCCCAACTAATTGATGTTTTGACTTGGTCCCCCGGAAACATATAACCCTACTATTCTTACTGCCTGACTTAACTATCTTTCCACTTCCCAGGCCTACAAGAATAGATGCATTAAGGGCTAATAGACAGAAAGCATCTAACTTCCTCAAAGACTGCTACTTACTCACAAACTTCCCAGGGAAAAGGCAGAGAGGACGCTGTCATAGCCTAAAGAGATGTTAGCTTTGTTGGAATAGATTCACCGGTAAGGAATAAGAGAAGTTGGAGATTCCGACTTAGTAGCTTTCTGTTATTAATAATAAAGACATGACTAATATCCCTTACTGAGAAGAAAGACATTAGTCTTATTCGTTTTATCCTAGACTAGAAGCGATCGGAGAGAAAGATAGAACTTCTGCAAGTATTAAACTTGCCGGGCAGCGAGGTACTTAAAAGAAAAGGAAGTTATGCCCGCTTTAGGGTGAAGGGGAAGAGAATCACCGGTTTTCTTCCTTCCTAGCCCTTAGATTATGACTTTCCTTGCTTCTTTCAGTGCCGGGGGCAGAGCTCAATAGACAAATTCAACAGTCAATCTTAGTCTATTCTATGTAATTTTATACGTCCTTGCTTCCCGGATCAGATGCTTTAATGGCTTTAGAAGGAGAGGCAACTTTCTTGCAGCTCTGTCTCGGATCGTAATGCTCAACCTTAACAGTGTATTTTCTGTCTTCCCCGATTAGCTTAAGTCCGGGCGTCGAGTTATCATGAGTTAACTCCGGCTTATCTACTAAAAGGCTGTAACTTTGAACTCAACTCTAAAGGAAGTGACTTCAGGGTTGGAACATCAGAGGCGGGCATAGAATCTATGGGTGTAAGAATTGAATCCCTGCCTTTAGGAATGGATTAGCCAGAACTGTGGAGAAGCAAGAAACTGGTAGCTACATCTTAAGTCTTTAGTGACTCATTCATCTGGAGCTGAAGGAATGGCTTGGGAGGGAGTCGGAAAGGCAACCTTTGCCTACTGAGATCAATTCACACTCGATAGAATACAGGATGTTCATTGTGGACTCCGGGGATCCCACTTATGGATGGACAGCTGGTGGTAATCCTGATAAGGTAACTACTTGCGTTCGATTGAATTAGAATTTTAGTAGTAGGAGTGATGGATTGCTCGAATGAAGAAAGCTCTATTTGAAAATCTTCCTATACCTATGAATTCCATTGGACCCAGAAATGTTACATTGGAAAAATCCTTTGGGTCTTCCAATATCAATACAATATTAAGATTGTTTCGCTCCTCTATCTTCCAAAAGGAAAAAATCTTTCTGAGAGTTCTTTCCTCGTCGAGATGCTTTACCACGCGAGATGCTTTCCTCACGCACTTTCCTTAGCCTCTATAGTTCGGCTAAGCTATTTCATAACCGGCAATAAAGAGAATTCAACATTTTTTTGTTGACTTCAAGTTGATATAAAGATTTAGAAAGAAAGAATTGAAGTCTTAAAAAAGATGACCATCTCTCGCACTACTCTATTGATGAAGATAGATAATAAAGAAATTATATACAATAGTAATCCAAAAATGGAAGATCACTTCACTGTATAGACGCCCACTGTGGCTCGTTTCGGTCTTCTATGGAAGGTTTTCGACATGGTGGGAAGGGTGACGACTGAAAAGTGCCTTGACGATTCTAAATCACCATTATCTGGTTACCTCCTTGGTGGAGTTAAGTTAAGGGTACAGATTTCCTCGTTACTGGCCTTGGTTGTGACCAGCCGAGGTCAGGTATAGGAGTAGTTAAACCGGGAAGAAAAACTTGATCAGAAGTCTTATTAAAAAAATGCGAGAGGAGCGAAAGACTGAAAGGAGAGGTACCCACCGGGAGAGGTACGTAGTGAAAAGACTGAAAGGAGAGGTACGTAGTCAAAAGACTGAAAGGAGAGGAGCGAAGCAGCTCGAATTTTTTTAATAAGACAAGTTCAGTCGAGGAGCGTAGCAGCTCGACCACCGGGAGAGGAGCGAAATAAGTGATCGAATTTCACCGACAGAGATGAGGTCAGGTGCTCCCGGGATGGGTAACATAAAGGAGAGAGGGGCGACAGCCGCGAGGCACTTTTGCTTTGATTTTCTTGTTTCGGGAGTTCATATTAGTTGGGTTTGATTCTACCGAGGCAATGTTCAGGCTCTTCAAGACCTTTTTCGTCGTTTTGAATATATCTTTGGTCACTTTCAAAGTGCAAGTAATCTGATTTTGCTTCGAGCACAGGGCTTCACAAGTCAAGTAACGGATCCCATGTAGGGCTTCCCGCCCAAATGCTCCAATAGAGCTCTTCCCGCCTTCCAGATCAAACCTAGTTCAAACTTGTTTGATAGGTTGGTTGGAATGGGGGGTTGCTCCTATCTTGACTCGATGCTTGGTCAAACGCAGACTTGTCCCTCCGCGGATTCGTAGACCCACTAAAGTCAAGGTAGGTCAAAGAAAGGACTATCTCCGGTGGATCTTCTAACTTCAGTCTGTGGTCGTAGAGAAGGTAAATAGCCTTATTTCGGGGCTGGGGAGAAAGGAGAAGCGGCAGTGTCCGTAAAGCCGCAAGTCCTAATCGTAGCACATAGGCCGTTGAAGAAATTCGGTAAGCCTTGGTAAGCCGCCTTGTACGGGGGTTGGGCGGAAAGCATTTCTCGTAGAGTAGTAATAGTTAGACCCCTCGTTCCTACTTGAGTCGGCTAGTCCCGTCCCGGGAAGCGTCGAACCGTCATAGCCCAAAAAAAAGGTGCGAATTCTTTAATGTCTTCAAAGAAAGAAGACTAGGGCGCATGGGACTCTCAATAACGGGGAATAAAGACTAAGAGTGGTTCTCTGTCTGTGCCCCTTTTTCCAGCCATGTAGGTTTTCTTGAAGCACAAGCCATTCTAAGAGCGCCATTCAAGCCTTAGCCTTTTTCAGGCGTCAGACTGTTGGGAGAGTCCAGGGCGGCGACCATTGCCCCTTTTGGATGTAGCTATTTCCTTACATATAGAGGAGCTCCAGGCGTATACACCCAGAAGCTCGCAAGACCCACGGCGCCTTGCTACAATAACGAGTGGCTAGTTCGTTCGATATGACGGGGATACCCGTCTACTTCGCTTCACCAAGCAGACCCCACGTACTTGAATTGTCCGTCTGCTACTACGAACCCGACCCATAGGCCCATACCTTTCTCGACCGAAGCCATAAGTAGTAGTTTAACGCTTGATCGAAGCGGCAGTTACCAGGCCCGGCCCAACTATCCCAGGGCAGAAGGACGCAAAAAGCCAAATGTTACAGGGGCTTGGGGCAGGAAGATTTATAGACACAGAAAGAGAAGATAACGATTTCAAAGAAGAGAAGCGAAAGCCGCTCACAAATGCGTCATTGGGGAGCAGAAGCCACTCGCTTCACTAAGGGCAAGGAGCAAAAACCACTCAATTCGAAGTGAAATGTTGGAGAGCAGCCAGCCCTTTATTATTTATTATATTAATTATTAGCGGGTAGGTGAAACTTTTTCCTGAAGCATAGATGAGATTAGAGATGAAAAAGACGCTAGCATTAGCAGAAGATCATTGATCAGACTTTTAAGCCTTAGCCACTATTGAGTAAGAGGGATTTCTACTTGCCTTAGATCACTATCGAGGAAGAGAAACTCATAGCACAGACGATCCTTACCCGTGAAGGTTGTTTACTTGCTTAAAAGTAAGTTTAAGGTCTTGAAGAGCCTGTTGTTAACAAAACGGAGTCTCAAAAGAGAAAAAAATCGCACTGGTCTCAAAAACTCAATTATCGTATTTTCAGGCACCAGTAAAAGACCACCGTTAGGCCTATGAAAGTCACGTTTTTTCTTAAGATGGCGCCTCTAAAAGGATGTCTTCAATTTAATCAGCAGCCAAGGCGAAGAGAGAGTCCTACCATCACTTTGGATTCGAGATAGAAAGAGAGAGCAAGCCGGAAGGACGACGGGAGATGATCGTTCGGACAGGAGATGTGGACGAGTTTGAGCCTAGCTCCCAGAATAAGGTACCGGGACCTCATTGAGCACAAGATTTGAGCGGTTAATGGAGAGCACCAAATTCATGCGTTGGCTTTGGGGCGAGGATCAAGGAGGCCGGATTTCCCTTTATTCACCTCAGCGTGAAGGCTTGCAGACCTCCTATTGCCCTTACCCAGCGGCAAGACGCTTAGTTTTGTCGGAATCCAAACTTATTCTTAAATCCCCTCCCCTTGACTGAGTCAACTCTTTTTTTCTATGAACAGAAGCGGGTGCTAAGACTAGGCGAAGAATGAAATGAATCAGTTCGCTTGACCAACCCGAGCCTGACGTTCTTCAGATTATGCTAACATCCTTCGATGACAGGCCGACCGAAGGAAGACGCACCGGGATCCTACTTCTATCTCATCAGAAGCGGGCGCATAGGCTATAGAATAGATAATCTCACCTTCTACTCTTGAAGCTAAAAAGCCTAATTTTAAGCTTTTTGGTCATAGGTTGCCAGTTTTCGGAGCTCACTTTGCAGGTCAGAACTATCGGAAGACGAAAGAGAACTTATTTAGACGAAAAGTGTGCCGGTGCCATTACCCCCAAAAACCCTACATTAGCTGTTCGGGTGGAATCAGACATAAACCAAGTCCAAGAAGACCGAGGAGGCCTTGGGGAGAAGGTAGCGCACTAATTCTATCCTCCTTTCCTGCTACTAGGGAAGCGCGTGCTACTGCTACTACTTTTGCACCTGCTCCTCCTATTTCAACTAAAAGAATGAACTCCTATTTCAACTAAAAGAACGAAACTTTATTTACCGCATTTCTTCCTTCTGCAAGAGTCATGTTCACTGCTCCTGCACCTCCAACTCCAACAGGAACTTCCGCATCTCTATTCGCATCTTCCTCATATGTAGTATCTACGCTTGAAAAAAAGGCTTTTTGATCGCATCTGAAACGACAACAAGTGCGTGCATTTCCCTATCAAAGCCCTTGAACTAACCTTTTAGGCACGAAGGGCATTCTGAGGATGTATTTCATCAGCCAGGCACCCACCATAATAGAGATTTGTTGAAAACAGCTCCTTCGTCTACCGCGCCTAAAAGTATTGCTACTTTTGAGCTTACCGATATGCAACTGACTGAACAGGACATATGGCCGGGCAGGACGGCTTTGCTTAAGACCGGAATGCTACCCCCGCTCGAACTCCAGAACTAAACTCAAGTCATTGCTCATTCCCGCTCATCTTTGCTAGCCCATGCTTGCTATAACAATTCTTTTGCCTACGTCACTTGTTTGTCTAAAAGAAGAAAAGATGCAGTTTGTGTATCCGATTACCAAACTTGAAAGAGTCCTCGAAAAGAGGTTTTCAATTCCTCTAAGGAATAGGCTCGACCATAGGATTGTCTCATTCGTTTAATAAATCTGGCTTTCTATTTATTCAGGATAGAATGCTAATTCTTTTCAAAAGGGAAATGGAGTATTAGTACCTTTCCTTCTTTGAATAGACCGTTGGTTGACTTCCTTTCCCTTATTGGGGCACTGGCCCTTTCACTTTGGTGCCTTAGTACGACAGGGAGGACTTCTTTGTCCATTCAAAGTAAAATCACCACCTCTTCCTGTAACGAAGGTGCCTTCATTTTCTATTCCAGTAGTAAAGTTTGAAGTCTTAGATTCTGCTTTTTCGGGTGGTTGTTCCTAGGCCGGGTTTAAGCCCCGATAGCGAGTTTGATTTCACTATTGGGAGGGAGCTCAAGGGGTCAAACGAAAGAAGTTGATAAAGGAAAATGGCAATTTACTCGATATTCGTTCCATCTTCTAGGGCTGACTTGGCCCCCTTTGAAGACAAGACCTTCCTTTTTCTTTCTGTGCTTTTCAGTTTTCTAATTGGGAATGAACCCCCTCTGCTCCTCTTTCTTTCCTAGCGCACTGCTTTATTGCGCGCATTTGATGCGCTATTGAATAACATTCCTATAAGTGGTCAAACTATCTCCCCATCTCAAGGAGGTCCTCTACTTTGGTTGGCTAGTCGATCTTCCTCTCCCCGAATTGACATTTTGATCACCCTCGTTGTACTTACTCTTTCGAAGGATCACCCGTTAAAGCAGCTTTTTCTTGAACCTTTAATCTCTCCACATCACTCTTAGGGATTCGAGTGAAGCAGCGGACAATACGACAGAGCAAAAGCTAGCTACTTAAATTTAATATTTCTTTCCTGCTTGAAGCTACGGCATCCCACCGATCCTAATCCGAAAGGGTGAGTTGATGCTAGGCTAGGGTGGTGCCTTACCCTGATTGCTCAGTTGTTAACTGAGCTAAACCATTCCCTTTTGAAAAAAAGATGGAAAAGTAAAGTGAAATTACTTTCGAAAGAGTGATTTTATTCATCAATAGGGGACCATCCCATACCATAGGAAGTTGCTTCTTGGAATGCCGTCGTTCAAGCACAGGCTGACCACTGATTCAATCTTCAAACCAAAAGCCAAATCTTGCTACTAGAAAACCGAAGGAGCACACCGAGCAAGAGAGATAGACAGTTAGTGTGTGATAGACGGGAGCCCGGTTCTGCGGAAGCCCCCTGGTTTGAAGCCCGGAAGCACTGAGCAACCGAGCTAGGTTCCCAAGGGGAAGGCTTTAGACAGTTAGACAGAAAGTTTGTCAGGGGCGGTAGTGCCACTGAGCGACGGAAGCAAACAAAGAAAGAATCAAGCTAGGGAACACTCCAGATTTAGGCCTCCTTAAGGGCTTTGGTGGCTTAGTAAGTAGGCAGGTTCAACCCTTTCCAGTATGGTCAAACCACCTCATCTTTCAGAGAAAGGAGCTAACTCGTCTTGCTTGAAAGAAGACATGCCTCGACTTGCCCCATTGATTGAGGGACAAAGGTTAGTTTGCATCTCGCTGTTAGCGTTCTGATCGATTGCCTCACTTACTAGCAGGCAGTCTTGAATCAATTCCTATCCTCGATAGTTGAACCAACTCTCACTTCAACTGAATAGTCAGGAATCTTTCTTTTTCGAGATTGAATCATTTCCTGTGATTCAAAAGAAGGAAGCAGACCAAAGCCCTCGCGTAGTGAAAGTTGCCCAAATGTGGACGTACCCAGGATTCCATTCCCAAGAAGGCCGAATAGACTGAGATTAGTCCTTCTCCCCTGCCAAGGGTTAAAAGGCGGAGAACCATTAGGAATTTCATTCCCCTCCGACGCCTAGAAGACAAAGAACGGGGAAAGTCAAGCCTTACTTCCGATTCCTTCCATCAATTCCTTCCCAGAAGAGGACGCTGTGAACAAAATGGGATTGATAGCATAGAAGGAGCTGCAATTGAATCAAATAGGTTCTTTGCAAGTGAAGAAGAAAGAATAAGTTGTGATAGAATCAGCTGTTACAGAATAGGCAGCTATAGAATCAGCTCGGTCCTTTCTTCCGTCATGCTTTTCATAGCTATCCGATGATCCTGTAACTACCGCTGCCGATGCCGAAGTGCTTCCTTCATCGTCTCAAGTAGGGGATTAGGCCCTCGAAGACACTGGAAATCCCCAGAGTCTGTCTTCGAATCAGGAAGTACCAGCAGATAATGAAGTAGGTCTGGTCACTCGAGCAGAATTTATGGGCATGTTAGATAGAAAGAACCAGGCCGTAAATGAGTACTTCGATAAACAGATTCAAGAAATGACCTTTTTTTAGATATAAACGAGAAACTGAACAAATATAGGAGTCATGGAGGCGTGACTGTGAAACCATACGAAGGTACAGTTAACAAGGTTGGTACCTATGTTAGCGAAAGGACACATCGAGAGGCTGATAGAGTTCTCTTAAATAGAAACCAGTCCTTGTCAGCTACAGTGGCACCGATGGCCAAACAAGTGGAATACTTGTAACGAGTAAGACAGCTTCACGTAAGATAGCTAAAGTATGGTATCGACATGATTATGAATGATAGAATACCCGAAACACAGAAAGAGCTAGCAAAGTCAGTAGCAACCCTCTCCCCTTCAACTTCAAAACGAAGTAGGAGCGGAAGAGAAGCTTCCTATCCATCCCCGGACGAAAGTAAGCACGGTTTCCGTCGTTTGATTTTGACGTTAAGGCCTTTCAAGTAAAATGCTTTCAATAGAAGGATCATAAGTCCCCGGAGACAGTCTGCCTTTCCTTTTTTGGGTTAGGAGTGAGATCAAAGGGTTCCTTCTCTCTCTTTCAAGTGAAAGCCGAAGACGTTGAAGAAGGTACGGAAGCCGGGAAAACCACTGAATACGATTTCACTAGCATGAACAGCGGAACAAACGGATCAGATATAGCTACAGCTGGCCTAGCTGCCTAAGGCCTATCTCAAAAGGGCCTCGTCTCGAGTTGCTCGGCTTAAGGTCGAAGATAAAGCTTGGACAAGGTGAGGGAGAAGTTGCTGTATGAGGTCCGGTGACATTCAAATTTGGACAGACGGGAGACGATGATCGAAGTCAGACTTGAGTATGGGACGAGAACTCGCTTATTTTGATAAGCATCAAATGAGACTGAAAGCACCATAGGAAGAGAACAAAGAGTTGTTTTTGACCAACTGACTGGGAAGCGGAGCTTGGGAGACATAGGCAAAAGGAGGTGATGATGTGATTCCTTATGTACCTGTGTCTGTGTCAAAAGACAAATCTACCTCTGAATCTGTTGACCCATCTCTATCTATATCTTCTTCTAGGTCGGCGGACCCTGGTGAAGTTCGAGTTTATGATATTCCCCGCTCGTGCCTCCCCTGTCACGTATGGGGATCCCCTTCGCTGCCTTTCATTTAGCTACTCTTCAGTATTTTACTAAATACCCGGTCAACCACTACATTTTCAGCCCTAAGAAAAAATGTCTTCAGTTCGCTGCTTTTTACTTTTCTCTTTCTCCCTCTTTTCTTTGAAGTGAGTCTCAGACCTATAGAAGTAGTTCTCGGTCCTTTTTTTACAGTTCCTTACAGGTACTTTTGTGGCTCTTCACTCCAGCCCTGAAGTATTCTGTAAGCTGTCATGAGTACGCCTTTTTAGCCTACTCCGACAGCAAATTGGCGCAGTTTTGGCAGCCAGCCTCCGCACCCTGGCATAGGCATTTGCTTACTTGCTCGCCAATGCCTTGGGCTAGGCCTTTCGCCGCCCTCGCCCTCACAATTCTCCACCCTCTGACCTTAACTACCCCCTCGACATCGGTGGCCCCCTTATTATGATTGAATACTCATTCTGGTTACTGATCATTCTTATCTCATTCATTAGGGAAGGGGCAACCCACGACGGAATTGTTCGTCAGTAAAATGAGAGCGGAATTCCTGGTCAATTTCATAATCTCTGCCGTTCTGGTTGAGTTGTTGAATAAAGGAAGTTAGATTTCCATCAAGGCAGCTTAAGGTGATCGAGAAGACGGATGAAAGATAGATCTCTTCTCCCCTAGGCCTATAATATTTTGCTTACTTTCGAATTCGTTGTTGGAGAAAGCGAAAAGGATTCCTTCTGGTTGTCACATCTTGTCACCCTGTCTGCTTTGGCTATCTGTTCGTAATGCTTCCTTCTTTTCTTCGATTGAATGAAGTCCTTCTGAACTGGTCCAAGTCTTGGATTCGAACCAATTTTCGACTTTCCCTTTAGTCGATCATGATGGGAAGATCCCGCTGCCCAGGATCTCGGCACCCCTCCCACCTTTCGGCGAGATATTTGCCGTGAGCAATGCGACATTCCCAAGACCTAACGAGAGATCTCTCTCTCCCTCTCTTTTTGGGCATAGCTTACTGCTTTTAGTTTCCATTGCCCTCAGCCTCTCGCTCGGCCCGGGCGCCCATGAGGTGTGGTTCGGGTTCAAAACAAAGAAAAATACACATAAAAGCCAACCGTCAAAATCAAAACCGGCATTCAAGCCCAAGCCCATGGAGCAGCTTCACTTTCTATCCTCCCCAGGCGAACATGAAAAAAAAGGGGTAGGGGGCAAAAGAAGAAAAAAGAGGAGGGCACTCCCATAAATGATTAGTCGAGATAGAAAGATGGTTTGCAACTAAGTTTACATGGAAGAATTCATCTTCTTTTTTTTCTTTTAAGGGGCCCGCAGATCGAAGGATTTCCTGCTGCACCCCAAAAAACATCCGTCACATATTGAAAGGGGGACTGGCATTGGGAAGAAAGATTCGTTGGCAGATAGAAAAAAAACATTCGAATGAGCGAATGAACGAAGGTTATTGCATTTGTTTACAACGGAAAGTAAGTTCTCCGGATCGATATCTCTAACGAAAAAAGCCTTTCCCAACAATAGAAGAAATTCGGAAGCGATTGGAAGATCTGATGAAACATTTTGCCTTGTTACTTTGTCTTCTGCTTGCGTCAGGCTTGAACGCCGGGTCAGGAAGGAGTTTGACTCTGATTCCGGTGCCTTCCCCCTTCGCTGATTTAGGGTTGTTGTTGTTCCGGTTTATCCATTTCAGCCTTGCAGACGGCAGAGGAACCAGCCTATTGCTTGCTAGTAGAAGGAAAGAGGTAACAAGACGAAAGGTTCAAATCGAGGCAAACTCTGAATGCATTCCAGAGCAATTGCTCTACCAAAAGAAAGGGCTATCTACGGATTAGCTTCGTCAGACTCGGCTTCTGTTCTCGTGAGCTAGGTTTCAAAAAAGAGAGAAGGTAGGTGTTATGTTAATAGATCAGTTCGGTCTCAGAGACCGCCGAGTAGTCGTAGGTAAGTAGCAGCTATCTCCGACCGAGCAGGTGTGTAGAAAGTCGTGGTTTCGTTTTTCGTATATAAATGGATCTGCCTTCTTTGTACTTAGAGGTGCGAGAAGGTGCTGACAAAGAACCCCGGGTTCTAAGATAAGATCTATTCCTATCCTAAAAGGGTAGTCTACGAGTTTATGGTCTTGACCAATGGTGGCCGTGCTTTCCAACAAAATCTCCTGGGAATCTGTCCCCTAGCGTGCTGGCTTTCCTACTATATGTAGAGATCTCTTAGTGGCTTGGTTCTCGTGGAGCTAAGCGGTGTTGTGTCTCTAAAAAAAAGGATTATCACGCAAAATAGACAACAAGTTTTCTATGATTACAGGATTCCCTTGCAGGACATAGCAGGAAAGGAGATTAGGCAAGAAAAAGGGAGCATACCCAGAAAGAGAACGTCGATTATCAAGACAAGGACCACAATCCGCAGAAGCATGTAACTAACGCTCAGAAGAAGGGGTAATAAAGACATAATATAATTAGATAGTTTCAAAAAGATTAAGATATCGATCGATCCACTTTTCTTTTACTCCATTCATAGTACTGGGCGGCAATTGAAGAATTGGCTTATAAAGGTTACGGCAAAGGCAATGTCCGTCCCTGTCATGCTTAAATAATGCAAGGCCCCTACCATGCTGCGAGAAAGAGATGGATCCTCTTAAAGAGGTTACCCGTCATCTTGAGAAGGCAGCGACAACGATGGATATATGAGGACTTACTGAGTTGAGTTTGCATTGGCTAGATCCCACTTTATGAAAAGATCATGAAAGACTTCTGCTGAGATAAATGAAGACCTAAATCAGTCCGATGAGTGTGAATACCAAGAAAATCCTTTCCTTCCTAAGTCCAAAATGGCATTTGTTTTTCCGAAAGACAGGAGGTTTTTCCTGTCAATCTAATGTCACCCACATATATAAGATATCTATAGTAAGGTAAAATCTTCATGGCTGCCTTGGAGTAGAACAATCCAGAGCCAAGTAAGAAGGTACTCAACCTTTCTTCGCATGCCCTTTACGCTTGTTCTCTTTTGCCCGGGGAAAGGTACTCCCATAAGACAGCTATTATCGGGCAATAGCGTAGATACAATAGAGCTCGCGTTTGATTCGTTAGTAGTCACTCTTGGCCTCTAAGTCCATCTTAGGTTAGGTCTAACTCTTCAAAGACGAAATTGTGTAAGTTCAGTGAAGGCGGATCGAGCTTAGACTTTTTTTTCTCTACTCCTTTTGGCCAGAAGAAAGGCAGGAGAGAATGTCATCAATAAGCCAGCAGATATCTGAGATCCTGTCCTCACTCATGAATGGATTCTTTCTGTCCGACCTTTTGGTATGTTAGCTGTCCCCGACTCTTATCAGTGCGCTCTCTGCGAATATGGTATCCCCGATCAGACGATTGATTTTGCTAGCATTGTGCTTTGGAATCGAAATGGCCCACCCTTTCTTTGAACCTTGTCAAAATATATTGTCAAATCCACGACTGCTAGGCCTCTTCCGATCCTCTTTTCTATTTTAGAGAGGGGGACGGCTCTGTGGGCCCATTAGTTGATTGATTTTTTGTTCTAATGACCCGGATCCGAGAATTTAAAGAGAAAAGTAAACTCTTTGACTTTTTGTTCCAATTCTCTTTTAGTGAGATCCCCTGGGATCAATGCTCCCCGATACGAACTGACAAACGAATATACCAGCATATTCAACATAAACTCCATCTGATACCTACTTATTATAGTAGATGAATGTGCAGCTAGGAGAGTTCTTTACTATCAGACTTCAGCTTGGCCTAAAAGAACTAACAACCATAAAGCAGAGACAGAGAGAGGTTGGTCTTCCGCGGAAAATCAAGAGGAAGATGCCGATCTTCGATTTAGTAGAAGAGGTTGACGTACAGTCAGCGTGGGAAAGAAATATATAGAAGAGTATCACTTAGTTGTATGCTTTCTCTGGACTGGATCAGTCCACTTCGTAAGGAGAGAGATTCGATCAGTTTCCACGGCTTTAAGTTGTCCTTTCAGTAATATCCTTTGTCTTCGTAGCATGCATGGTGTGGAGAGTAAGTACAGATTCTTTGAGTGAGTTATCGCAGATAAGAGTGTGGTTGTGGTTCTAGACAGCAGGTAGGAAAAGAAGAGTTATTCTCGATGCAGTGGGAACGAGCAGAAAGAAAGGATTATTACCAACAGAGGAAAGAGATAAGGCAGCCCCATCAGCAGTAAATATAGAAGAGGAGGAAGAAAGGGGGGTAGACTTGGTGAGAAGAAAGACATTACCTTCTCTATGGTTTGATGCCCTGAATCGATAAACCAAGTAAAAGAATAACTGGAGGGAGTGCAGAAGACATTGCATGTAGGAAGGGAATCCACAGCTGAATCATCTCGGGTGGGTGACGCCACAGAGGATGATGGAGCAGATCCGACATGTTAGACAGGCACGGCATCCGCAGGTTTTCAGTAATAGCGGAAGCACTTGTCTGAGAGGAAGTTGGATACTGAGACTGAGTCTTCCTCTTTTTGGGGGGAATTGAACTTCTTTACAGTAGTTGCAGCGAACTGAAGACATTTTTTCTTAGGGCTGAAAGTGGTGGCTGAACTTCGCCGCAGAGTTCAGGAGGAGCGCTCAGCCTTGGCAGCAGCTAAAACTGAGTCCATACTGCCTAAGGATGCAGGCACCAGCGAGGCTAACCGGGTCTCTTCCGTAATCAACTCAGCTAAAGCAGCATCAACTGTCGGAAGGGGAGATCGATGAAGCAGAGAACCCTATCTACGGCCCGACGCCTTAGTTAGAAGCTAAACCAAAGCGTCGCTTGTAGGCTCGTAGAGAAAGGCGCAGGTATACCCTAAATCCATGTTCCTGAACAGTCAAGTTCGAACATCTGATTCACCTTAGTAAGTTATCGGACACTTCACTTCAAGCTTAAACCTCCGTCTATGATCGGCTTGCTTTCTCGGTATCGTGAGTCGTCACTCTTTATTTAAGCCAGATAACTAATAGATAGAGATATAGCTCAGTAAACACTGGAATCACTATCGCCTTCGGCTTAAACACGGCTACGCTTCGCTCTATCGCTAGTCTTTGAAAGAAGATTTCTCTTTCTGGTCACTTTCAGTCTAACCCGGATTTACTTAGTTAGTCGGGACTTGCTTCGACGCGTGTAGTGGATCCACCAGGCTAGCTTTCCTGTAGTAGAACGCGGGGCTGGAAGCTCAAGCTCACCTTTCATTAGCTGTGAAAAGAATTGCCTGGGGAACGGATTCTTAGTCTGCTTTCACTGAGAATTCCATATCTCATACACCAGGGCTAGACTTTGAATCACTAACTTACAGGTTTGCTTAATAGAACCTTCCTGACAGGCTTACTACAGCTAGAACCAAACCAGTGGACTGAAATGATTCTGATTCTTCCTTCCTTACGAGATATCCCCGGGGATTACTAACCTCTATCAAATAGGGAGACGTTGGGCCAGCTTTCTATCACGCTTACTTTCTATATCCACTTTCTTACTTGGTACTTCCTGACTCATCACCTTCCTGACGTGCTCAAAGTCCTACTGATGGCTTTGCTCGCTTGCACTTGGGCTATAGGCTTGCGGATCATTCAATAGGAGTCAAGTGAAATACCCGAGTCAGTTACATCTCTGTATGAAAGAAACCTAACCCGCCATTTAACAGTAAGTAGAAGTTCTTGAATTCGATTTTAGATGTCGATTCTTATCTAAGCTCTAAGTCACTTCTTTCTTTTCTTGATAAGGAATGCCCGGCACTTAGTTTTCAATCCAGATAGTCAGCCAGTGGGCGTCGCTCCTTCTGTTGAAAGCCCATCCAATGAACATCCTATTTACATACCCAATTGTTGAGACCTAAGGGAGGCCCTGTCTACATTGGGAGTTTCATCTAAGGCATTTGCAGTCAAATTCTAGCTTATGTAGCGTCCCCCGTATATTTCTAAAAAAGAACATATTACCAGTGCAAAATAGTAAAGATAGGAGTACTTTAAAGTACAAGGCTCTTTCTAGTTTAACATATACATTTGCATTGCAACTTTCATTTCGGGCTTCAAAGACTTTTTTACATCTCTTTGCTTCACTTCAAATGTATCACCGGGGAAGACCAACGCAAGCAAAGCATAGTGAGAGCACAGATTACCCACCATCGTCAGTGTAGCATTAGCACTTTTTCATTCTTCCAGTATAACCTCTTTGAGTAGATGTGGGTCCCCATTCTTTTTTACCTTATACCTCCTATGTTAGAATTCCCATTACTTTGGGGTCATGCGAGCCAGTACAAAGACTAGAAAATTCCTCGTTAAAGGATATCCAGTTCCCAGGCATGTAGTTGGGCAAGCAAAAATGCACTAGTTGCCTTGTAATAGCAGTGTACCAGTCTCCAGGTAAGATTAAGAGTGCCCGTAACCAGTGGTTAATATGAGTTCCATTCTCTTTTAAGTCTTTCCACAAAAGTCAAGTAATTTTTCAATTTCAAGAAGAAGGGTTCAAAAGTTCTCTTTTCAAGTCGAGGGCATTAGAAGTGCTTATTAAATCGAGTAAGCAAGCAAGTTAAAAAAGCTGGAGTTTGATTTGAAAACCTAAGGTAAACAAGGTAGAGCCTGCAAAGGATATTTTAAAGGGACTAAGGGAGTGTGAGAGTTATAGTTGCTGTCTTTTTTCCTGCCAACAGGCTCAATAGAAGGAAAGGATTGATCAGAAGAGGCATAAGACCGAGCTCTCCAGTAAGATGGGCAGTAGTGGGAAATTTTCCTATCGGGTGAGAATAAAGAGAGGGAGCACTCGTGGCACACTGACTATATCCGTTCGAGAATAAAGCAGAGTTCCTACTATTCACCGCTACTCCTAAGTGAACTCAAAAGAGCAATTCAAGAGAGAAAGCGGGTTGGCTTTCCAAAGCCTATTCCTTCTTCCTTCGCTCGCTTGAAACTGCGATTGCGCTTCGCACTAATAATTTCTTAATAATTAATAATAAACTACTAGAAATTGAAACTAAAATTTCACAACTGCTTTTGCTTTTCAACATTCTTCCATTAGCGAGATGTTTAACACATCTAAGTCATTTCTCGGTTACAGTAGCCCGCTTCCCTAAAACTGGTTCTCATCCTTGGTCAAGTGCTCTCTTTTCTATGTCAACCTCTACGGCTCTTCCTTGGTCCAATTATTGTTATTCAGTCTTTCGTAAACTCGTCAATCTATCTCTCGTCCGGCGCAGGTTCAAATTGAGCCATTGACGCACGAAATTGGCTCTCAAGTCGTAGACGAAGGCGAAGCAGTCGTCAATCAAGTCCGTTGATGGTGCAAGTCAAAGCAGCTAGTTCGAGGATCCAAGTGACGCAATAAGCGTCTACGAAGGCTAGCTGGCTCCAGTGGGCCAAAGAAGAAGCATTAACTTGAAATATGATTGAAAACTTTTGCCTATCAAAATCGGGCTTCTCTGCTTGCTTGGAAAAGGTCAAAATCATAAAGGTAAGGTCATAGAATAGGGTAGGAGTATCCAGGCAGAGTGACTCCAGGGACGTAACTCAACTCTTCGAAACTGAAAACCGCATGTTTGAAGCCCAGTATCGCCCAGAAGTTTATGGTCTTTCCTTAGTGGAGAGATAGAAACCTGCCTTCTTTTCGTTCTTTTTCTTGAAAGTCAAATTTTTAGATAAGCAAGGCTGCGACGGATGCTGTCAAGAGTTTGAGTTAGCAGTTCCTTCTATAGTTCAGCTGTGTACGACAGTAAGGGGAAGTCTCAGCTAAGAGTTCAGAGATAGACTGCCTAGGCGCAACGAATAGAAGCACTTTTCTTGACTCCATGCTCTTTTCTCTATATCGAATCGGAACTAATAGAGAGTTGTTCCCCTCTACCTCTCATGAACCTAGCCTAGGTAACAAAGTTTTGTTCGCTCCCCGATCCCGGAGTTTGATCGGCATCTTTCTTTACTATTTCAAAATATACGAAGACTCAACCCCGTAAGCCTTTCGATCCGAATACGATAAAAAGGAAGACCCCAAACCTATGCCCCACCTGACTGAATTTCTGGGCCTAGCAGCTAATGCTAAGGTCAGAAAGATTCGTATTGAATGCAGCTATTGAATTCTAGTCAAACCCTCAAAATAGAGATGTTTTAATAGTCTCCGATGCAGCCGGTGTCAGGAGAAGGGGGCCGAGGACAAGGCGACAGGGATCCACTATGGAGCAGCAGCTACGGATTGGGAATCCATGGATTCGGAAGCAGTGTCTCAACCTGAAGAGGGATGATCGAATGGTTGAGCAGATCGCTTTCTAAAAAAAAAAGGGCCTTTCGGATCTTGCTTTTAGCCCCTAACATTGAAAACGACTCTAAGGAACTTTGCTTGAAGCGCCGCCTAAGCCTAGTATGTGGACGGAATCGCTTTCCAATTAACTTTGAGTTAAGGCACACACTTTCATTAGCTAGCCTTCGGAGTATCTTTGTTTTGTCTAGCCCAGGTCCTACTACCAGTCCGGAGACAATTGAATTACCTTTTTATCATATCGAGCCTTTATCACGATTCTAAGTAATGAGTTCGGTTAAATCCAATCCTCTATCTATTAGCCCTGTCCCTCTTTCGTCTTTCGGTAAGTAAGGGTCAATTGTTTCGCCCCTGCTCATGTAGTTTCAGGTCTAGTCTCTGTAGTGGCATTCTCATCAAAAGGAAAGGCCGTAGACGACTATGCCGTCGGATAATAAGCCTCTGCATATGCCTAACTATTCTTTGCCTATGAATTAGACGTAGTTTCCTGTGGCTATTGGCTAGCCTATTTAATACATTGGAAGTGTAAGTGGTCGGTCCAGCCCTGTTTCCAACCATGACGTCCGTGTGCCCCTGACTTTGAAATGAAAACAAGTCCTTTGATGTATCTTTCCAAGGCAAGACAGCAGCTTACTGTGATAAAGAAAGTGTAAGATGTGGAGGATTCCAAAAAAGGCAAGTCCATATCAGCCTACCCTTAAGGAGTTAATGATCTCCCGCTCTTAGAATCTCCAGGGCAGGGCATCATTACAATCCTTCAGGCAATTAAGAAGCTGGTTCTAGGGCAAAAGATTAACAGGCGTCACAATAAAGCAGCGGTAGAAAGCTACATCGAATATGTTTCTATTTTTGATTGTATATTGTACAATGCTCTACTCGATAGAAGATGGATAGTCTAATCTAAATGGTAGGATTAACGTGCTAACGATCTATAGGGCGTCGGCTTAGTCTTATCTAATCCCCTTACCTGACAAGCGTAACAAGTTCAAGGTCTAAAATCAAGATTAAGGGCAGTGCTTTTCTATCTTTTTACAGATGGCGTGCTTTTTCAATCCTCTCCCGGTGGTATTTTCACTTCATACCTCGACTCGAAGCTGAACATTTTTTCTTTTTAAACTCGTGACGGTCAAATAAGCTTCTTTCGTGAGGGAATGAGTTGGCGTCGTGACCGGTGGGGATTGTTCTGCCATTCCCCGGGTTCTTCCCAAAGGACCGGTGATTGAATATACATTAGTGGCTTAATAAACTGCGTCATAAGCACTCAACCAACTACGATTGAGAGAGACAAATGAAATACCTAAGCGTCGGGTGCGTAAGCGCAGCTCTTAGAACTCAATCCGGATCCGTAAATGCTTATGATTAGCTGTCATAAACCTTCTTTTGACTCATGCGTTGGTCAACGTAATAACGTAATAAGAAAAAGGTATCCGGAAAAAGGCTGACTCGCTCACAATACCGGCACTGAGCCATCGTATTCTATGAATTTTTTTCCGAGGCCTTTCTTACCCTCCATAAATTGAATTGCCCAATTAATATTAAAGACCACACGAAGGATTAGTCCCTCGAGATCGTAGAGAACGAAACAACGCACCGTGAGCTGCGTACGAAGTGCTAAAACCCAGTACCAAAACAAAAGACTTATCCCGCCCTATTACCTACCATCGGGCACTTCGCCGCTCTTTCTTTAGAACGTGCGAGGGTTAGTTAGTACTCCCGACGAAGAGAAAATGAAGCCCTTTTAAGATGCCGGCTCCGCGCTATTCTTTCTTATTAACGTCCATGCGCCATTACTTCTTTTCCTAGTGCGAATAGAAAGAGGAAGATTTTCATGCAATGCATGCCATACGGGTTCGACCCGAGGGTTTCCGTTGCACCCTGCTCATCCCCGGAAAACTCAATTCACTAAAAGATTTGCAGCTCTTCCTTTGGGAAGGAAAGAGAGAATAAGATAAAGTCCTTCTTTTTAGCGTTCGTGACCCAGCAATCAAACTCCTGCGCGTCTAACGCGCAACGGCTTTCGCTAACGTGCGCTCGGGCCCTTGCTTGTTCCTATGGGTCACTTCACTCTCTGTAAGGTTCTTAAGAGCAGTCCTAACTAAGAGAAGAGAGTTAGTTAGTTTTTTGGTTTAGAGCGTAGCTTCTTAGTACAAGTTCCTCGATTGCTAATTAGTTTATTTATTTTATTAGCTTAGAGCGTAGCGCTTACTCTGCGTATATTAAACTGAACTCGCTTTCCCGCCGAGGAAGTCAAAGCAAAGGCCACCTATCAGTGGCAGACTTGAGATCAAAACTGAAACAGTGGCTGCTTGGAATTAAGCGAACCCGAGGAGCCGTCTGATTAAATGTACCGTCCATGGGAATGCGCTTCAATACAGACGCAAACCATAAATGGACAGGACGGAGTAACCTCTGATTGAAAGAATTACCAATAGCTTCGATACGACGCTTGCCTGCTCCCTCAGTTGCCTTCGGCCGGAAGACTTCAAAGAACTCAGCGATTTCACCTGTTAAAGGCCTCTTGGCTTGGGTTCATACTCTCCACTTCCTCGAGACAGGTCCTCTTCAGGGCGATACCTTCTCTTCCTTGACGCTGCCACAGCGGGATAGAATATCAATAGGGTGGACTATCCATACAGGCTTCCAACCACTCTGTCACTCAACTAAAGTTTTGGGAACCGTAATCAACCTTTTTCAACCCCTCGAGGACCTAGTTTCACTGAGACGAAGGTGGGAATAGCACCAACCTCACCGCCTATCAAAAATGTCCACCTTCCAAGTGCAGTGGGAGAGGGAAGCGAGAAAAAGCTTATTCTTAAAGAAAAAGAGGACGAAACGCTTGCGCGCTAGCCGGGTTCCAAACCTGCGCACCCAGCTTTCTTTGAAGCCCCTACTTCATGGGATAAAAGAATATTTCTATAATATAAGAGAAGCTCGAAGAGCTTTCTTCGCATGCTTGAGCGAGCGCATCCCCTTTCTATTAGTTTTGTTGTCAAAAGGCTTGACTGTAGTTCCTCTGATTCAGCATAACTCGTGACTCGCATTTTTTTAATAAGACTAAGGATAAGTCTTTTGGCTTTCGCTCTCTTTTTTCACTCCGAGGGTTAGGTTCAAGGGTTGGTCGAGCATATCTACACCTCCCCCCCGGTAGGTCGAACTATTTAACCCTCTTCCTTCGGTCAAGTGAATTCCATCTACTCAATACGAATGCTGTGATTGACCTGACCTTGGCATTATTGGACCATTGATCGTAGCCCTGATCGTCCTTGATCTGATCGAAGAAAGAATTGGCGACGATTTGCCTCTTCTAGTCGTCGTCGTCATGGGAAAAGGCAGAAAGAAGAATGAAATGATTCCCGGATAGCTTGTTCAGTATCACATCCATCAGTCAGTGAAGAAGGGTTTTGCCAATAGATCCAATCCATTCTTTAATAAATCTATTAATGAATTCCATAAAATCCTGCATCCGTAAATCGCCTAGTAGTGATTTGCACCTTTTTGAGAAATTGATCGCGAATCAGAAGGTTGAGATGAGGAAACTCCTTTAGCTCATGCTAATGCGTCTGCTACTTTGAAAGCTTCGATTCGATACGTGCAACTCTTTATTAATTCAAAATTGGCATTCTCCGATCGGCCTAATCTCGTAAGATATGGCTATGCCCCTGAGACTAATGCAGAGGAACGAATCCTTCAAGGATAGGATGCCTTTCTTTATACGTACGAGGAGATCCATACGTGTAGCGAGAGGAAGAAAGGGGGGATATAAGATTCATTTAGAAAAGAAAGATTTTCCTCTTTCTTGAGACGCTTTTAGCGAATAGGAGCGTAATTTTTTTTCTGAGATAGAAAGCTTTTTTAATCCGCAATAGGGGACCAAGCCATAGCTTTCTAGGCGTTCATACACTCAAGCAAGCCCTTTCTATTAACTAGAAAAAGGCTCGGGTGCCGCATTTTTCTTTTTAGAGGGGGCTTTGGTAGTCAACTGTTAAGGCTCTTTGTCTTTCATCTGCTAGGTTGAGGGACGTAGTGGATAGAAGACTTGAGTAGCTAAATTGAATGAGGGGCCTAGCTTGCTTTCTTATAACCTTCGAGGCTTTGAGATGTAGTTGAAAAGAAGCCTTAACTTGCTTTCCTTCGATTCTCCTGTTTTAGGCGACAGGTTGCGGTGAGACAAGTTTGAGGGAAAAAGGAAATTGAACGGCACGGATTTCATAAGATAGGTGTAGAGGAGTGAGGCAAAGCGATAGGAAAAAAAGGGCCTTTCGGCTATGTTTACTTTGTCATCAAGGGGCGGAGCGAAGTAACTAGGCGGAGATGCAGGATCGCTGTAAGTAATTTCTCATAGAAGAGAATCTTATCATTTTGTCAGAGTATGATTCCCCTTTGTTTAAGTCCGAGGTCGTGTCTCCTTAGCTAGGGCGCCGAAGTTAGTAAATCACGAATACGAGTTATACTGGACCTTTACGAAGGTCATGCTTTCTTTTGAGGCTCAAGCTTTGACGTAGCTTTGACTAACACTTTTCTTTGTAACCGAAAAAGTCTACATGCCCTAGGATGGAGTAGTAAGCTCTTGAGATCTTATCCGGTTTGGAGGTTGTTCCGCGTTTGCACAGTTCAAGGCTTCCTCCCAGTATACAAAGCCGCACCGAAGCACAGCTTTCCAAGCTTGGGATGGAATAGGATCTGGTCATGCGATCTCCGATCCAAGCGCTTTAGTAGATTGCTGGACCAAGGTTCCGAGCGTAGAATCGAATCCGCTCTTTTATCCGCTAACAGATCAGTAGGCTCTGACAGCCTCCTCTCTTCTGCTAAGGCATGAAAAAAGGAAACTCAAAAGTCAAGAAGGAATCCGCCTCCGATCTGGCTTTCAAACTCGAAATATCATAAGAAAAGAAAGGTTTCGACTCGGTCAGCTGTCTTGATGAAGATTTACTTAAGACAAGAAATGACGATAGAGAGCTACGCCCAGTGGGGTTGGGTTCATCATCCCGAATCGAAAATTCAAGGAATTGGTAGTGAAAGACCTGATCGATCCTTTTTTTCATCAATTGTAGTATCTATGTGCCAATCCTTATTCGAAATGAGAATATCGTATCGTAAGAGAAGACAAAAAATGTACGCCCAACCCATCCCATTTCTTTGCTGACGAAAAGCGTCGGCCACTTCCAAACAAAGTCCCGCGGAGCTGATGTGATGACCGCTAAAGAACTTTTTAGTCAAATTCTTGTTTCAAAATGGACTTATCGGAAATAGTAAGTAGTTACATTTTGAGTATGGGCTTGGCCGTACCCTTGGCTATTCTCGTGGCTTTTCGGGCTGGTCGGATGCGCGGATTAACTAGCGAAAACATGGAAGAACGCTTGGGAGACTTGGCGTTCGACTCTGTCCAAGAAAGAATATGCAATAAACTCCATACTTTGTTTGATCAGTAAAAAAATATGCCTAACGGCCAAAATTCGTTGTTCCCGGGTAGACTTACAATACAACAGATTGCGGCCCACATACACAACGATGTAGAAGACCTGGATCTTCTACTTAAGGTCTACTTGAACCTTTTGGACCAGGGTGTACAAAGCCCCTACTTTGTCCAAGCTCTGGAATATGTTCTGACTTTCGGCGGTATGTAAAAGCACGGGATGATACTTTCTTTTTTTTTTCGGTATGCCGGTCCGCGAGCAAGGAGCGAAACGAAAGAACCGTCAGGGTTGTGGTAATGTCAGAATTTGCACCTAAAAGTATCTATTTAGTGATCAGTCTGCTAGTTTCTTTGCTGGAATAGGAGAAGTCCCCTGAAGCGGTTGAGGGGTAGCTGACCGAAAGGAAAGCGGGTAGGCCGGCTATGACTTGAACATTGAACCGGGACACACCTCTGTGCGCCCTGGCCGGGCTGACAGGTTTTTGGCGCCATAAAGTGAGGGAGAGAGATATTTCTCTCGTTAGGTTCTGGTATTGTAGCCGCGGGTTGTCGTCGGCCCGACGGACTTTGGTAAAAAGGTTCGTCTTCGACTCGAAAGCTTCACTATTAAAGACTACATCCGGGGCCGTCCGGCTGGCACTCTTGTAATTGATGCGTCAATAATAGGTCCTGGTCCGACTAAACTAATTTTTTCAATAGTAGTTTAGTGCGGTCAGGAACCCGATTTGAATACCGAGCCCCATAAGCCAATTCGAATACAGAGACAGAGCAGCGGATCCGGGATTTAATTGGGTCAGAAGGACCCCTAAGACAAGGAAATAGACAACGAGGAGGATTTGGATGCCCTCTCTCTTATTCGATAAAAGTATGTAGGACAAGGGCTTTAAGCTCCTTCGGGCTTTCAAAAAAAAAGAAGCTCGCGAAGATAAGATTGGAGAAAAGGAAAACGGAACTCACTATAAAGAACGTCATTACTGATTTCGCGTTGAAATAACCTAAAAATGCCCAATTGACTTCCATATATAAGAAAAATGAAATTTTTAGAATAGCTCTTCTCTTAGAGTTTCGGAAAAAAATGACAAATAAATAACCCGCTTTAAGTTTGTTTATGTGAATTAGTATTTCCTTTAGACCGTAGTCGGAACTAGAGAAGATTCAAAAAAGCGATAACAAATGCAGGTCTAAAATAGAAGACTGGTTCTATTCTAGATCCTTCTCCAGATCTATATTCTTTTTTAAGATCAAATTCGAAGAATATATAATAGAGCCTTAGAAACAGCAACTCGGTCACCAGACCGAATCCCCATTCACCTCCTATCTTCATATCCATCCCAACTCTTTTTATCTTAAGGGATAGGAAGTTTTTGGCAAATTCATCTTTGAGGCTCACATAATATCCAGGTCGGCAATTGAATCCTACTGAACCTTTACACAAATTTGTCTTTATCCCTGTGATAATTTGATAATTCAATTTGGTCTGTCTAATATCACAGAGTAACGCATAAAGATCAATATCTTTGCCATAAGAAAGTAATGGTGTAAAAAGAACTTGGACACTTCCAACATGGATATACCGTCACTTTCTATCCTTGTTATGCGACAGGATATTTTCCCAATTTCTCCCACATCAAATTCACAGTCTTTTCTTTCACAATCCCCTTCCATCATTTCGCATACGTACTTACTCTTGAATTGAAAGATGGATTTTTTATAGATCATATCTTTCTGTATTATAGGAAGGACCCAGTAGCCTTTGACCTCTTCATTCTCATTGTATACTCTAAATTCTTATCCTTGAAGGTCGCCGAGACTAATTGAGCCACTTTCCATCATATGACTAGTTTCTTCATAATCACTTTCTTCAAATGATTCGTCTTCCATGACTATAACAACTATTCCTTTGTTGTTTTTCAGGGCGAGGTCTAGTGCTTCTTCTTCACTAAGCTCAAAATAGTCGTCACTACCCTTCTTTTCAATGAGCTTGTTGTTCTGGATATTTTTGCACTCGTTTGCATAATGTCCTACTTCTCCACATGCCCAACACTTACAGCTATTTTTCCCTGCAGGACAATAAGCAGCTTTTCTAAAAAACCTTCGCTTTTTGGGACTTGGCTTGTTATAATACTTGATCTTGTATTTTTCTCCCTTGTTCAAGCTCTTTTTCTTATTCAATTTTCTCTTTCTTCTCTTCTCAGGTTCATTTCCCCATTGATGAGGAGTATCCCAACAAGCGTCAAATTGTTTCTTTATTTTCCTTTGTTTTTGGAGATCAAGACATTGATCATTAACCCATTTTCTTAAATAAGAGATTGAAGTACCTTCAGTATCAATGACATCTGCTTTTTCAAGAAGAATCTAGTCATGTATTTTTCATTGATTATGGAATTTATGGGATAAGGTAATTTGTCATAAAACATACCAAGATTGGTTGAATTATGCCCAATTTTGTAATAACATTGAAAGTTTTCTCCGCAATAGAATTTTCCAGATACCTCATATCCCAGAGTTCTATGTTATTAATCTTTCTTTGCCACTCTGACGCTTTTTCTTCGGAATCAAGTGACGCTCCGATAAATTCTTTTTCTATTTCCTTGCTTTTTTGAACATAGCAGCTGGTGTCTCCATCATTCTTAATACATTCTTACCTTCCTCATCTAATGAGTCATACCAGTCAGCTACAGTGCCAGAAAAACTATGTTCGATATAGTTTAGGAAATTGCCAGCCGTCCATGTTGTATTCAAATTCAGGACACTATTCATACCCCTCTTCCAATGCGTCAATATTTCCTCTCTATTACGAGCTCCATCAATGTGACGGATGTAACCTGTTTGGCTAATTGGGGTAAGGCTAATTTCTTCAAAGGATGTAGTTTTCTTTGGGATGAACCCAAAAGAAAAGTTGGTTGTTCGTATTTCTTCTTCCAAGCCTATTCATATAACGGTCTCATAAAATGGGTGTTTCTTCTAGACGATTCACCAAACTCTTCAGGTTTGGGAATTACATTGTTAACAAATCAAATTCGTCGATATTGAGTTCTTCGCCAATTTCATTGATTTCACTTTCGGCCGCCAATTTACCATATTTTTTCTGACGTTTTCTTCTAACTTCTTTGAAAGGAACAGCATCCAGATCCTGATGTTTAATTAGGTTCATTTGTTGATATATTTCTTCTTATAACTGGACATTATTTGTCTCTTCATTATCATCAGATAATACTTCTTGCTTGTCTACTATTGCGCCCATGATCTTGTTGAATTCTTCTGGATTTTTCTCTTTATCAAACGAGAAAAAGCTTATTCTTAAATTGATTTAGATACCAGAAAAAGCTTGCGCGCTAGCGCGCAAAGCCTTAATTAATTATAATTCTTTCGAGCTGTAGCTTGCTTTGTTTGCGGTTCCGACCTTGAACTCATGCTAGCGACGGCCTGCCCTTTCTGATGTCGCCTAGCTTCAAGTCCTTTAACTCATTCAATTCAAGAGTTTCCGTGTGGAGAGGGAACCAGCCAGCGGTTGAACTCGAGTGAAAGGAAGAGGCATGAATGATTAGATGGTACTTGCAAAGGAGAAGATGGAACTGGCGTTTTCCAAGAGCTTTCGTAAAGATATCTGCCAGTTGGGCATGTGTGGATACGTGTGAGGTAGCAATGGTCCCGTCTTGAACAGCATCTCGCAAGAAGTGACAGTCTACCTCAATGTGTTTGGTGCGCTCATGAAAGACCGGATTCTGAGCCAGATGAAGAGCCGACTGGCTGTCGCAGTATAACTGCATCGGAGACGTATGATCAATGCCAAGGCATCGCTTAAGACCCTTCAGCCATTTCAACTCACATGTAACAGCCGCCATAGCGCGGTATTCGGCCTCCGCCGAGGAACGAGAAAGGGTAAAAAGTTTATTAGTCTTCCAAGAGATGGGAGAATTGCCCATAAAAACAAGCCACCCTGAAACAGAACGTCGGGTAAGGGGACAACTTGCCCAATCAGAGTCACACCATCCCGACAGTGCCAAGTCACAATCTGACGATAAAAGGATACCTTGCCCAGGGCTTCCCTTCAAATAACGAACGACACGCAAGGCCGCATCCATATGATCCTTACGTGGAGCATGCATGAACTGGGAGAGAATATGGACCGCGTAGGACAAGTCGGGGCGTGTGAATGCCAAATAGATCAGACGACCCACCAAGCGCCGATAAGACTCAACATCGGTCAAGAGGGGGCTAGTGGAGCGTGCCAAGAGATGGTAAAGTTCCATTGGAACAAAAGCAGGCTTCGCTCCAAGCAACCCAGTTTCAGAAATGATATCTAAAGTATATTTCCGCTGACATAGGAAGATCCCGTCTCCACTTCGGGCCACTTCAATGCCCAAAAAATACTTCAACGCCCCCAGGTCTTTCATATGAAAACATACACTCAAGTACTGTTTGAACGACGCAATGGCACCGGAATCATTACCACTAATGATCAAATCATCGACATAAACAAGCACATTTACCCGAACAGTCCCCTGTCTGAGAGTAAACAAAGAATAATCGGAATAGGACTGACGAAAGCCATATTGCTTCAACGAGGACGTCAATTTGGCAAACCAACATCGTGGCGCCTGTTTCAACCCATAAAGGGACTTACGCAATCTGCAAACCTTAATTTCAAAAAAAAGGGCTGGTTAGCTTAAAAACCAGGAGGAAGTTTCATGTATACCTCTTCCGAGAGATCACCATGAAGGAATGCATTGTGGACGTCCATTTGATGGAGTTCCCAATTTTTCGCTGCAGCAACAGACAGAAAGACCCGAACTGTGACAGTCTTGGCGACAGGAGCAAAGGTGTCCGTATAATCAACACCTTCAACTTGATGATTCCCAAACACAACAAGGCGAGCTTTCAAACGCTCCACACTACCATCCGAATTATGCTTAATTTTATACACCCAACGACTACCCAGAGCACGCTTCCCAGGCGGAAGTGTCTCCATGGTCCAAGTTCCATTATCCTCTAAAGCACGGATTTCTTTCTGCATGGCTTCCCGCCAACCGGGATCTGTCACAGCCTCCTTATAAGAGGTTGGCTCAGTACATGTAGTGATAGCTGCAAGAAAGGCTCTATGTGCCACAGAAAAACGTTCACAATTCACTTTATGTGCAAGAGGATAGGGCTTACCTGAGGCCTGAGATGACGCAGGTGGAGGAACTTGGAATGGACTCAACTTTTGCACTGTATGGGTCACAAAATCACGAAGAAGAACTGAGGGTTTCTTGGAACGATGACCACGCCCCAACTCCGGTGTGGACGCAGATTCAGGTGTACCTGCATGCCCAATTGAGTCCAACGAATCCTTGCCCTCACAATTACCCGGGTCTTCTTCACCCTCAAGAGCATCCGTGGGTCCATTTGGGGCACCCACGGCTTCTCCCATAGGAGAGCCCAATTCGGTTTCCTCCTCCTCCCACTTCAGCACCTTTTGATCTTCTCAAAGATCATTACGAGCCCTCTCCGTTAATGTTTTTGTAGATTCCGAAAATTCCATGGTGGATCAGGACGAGAATGAATCCGGGAATCCAGGACATACTCATCCTGGAGCTTCTGCTCTCCTCTGGGGAGGGATTTTTATAGATAGAGAGGTGAGGAGAGGGTAGCCTCCCGCTTGACCGATTTCTCGGAGTCGGAGGAAGATCTCTCATCTGATGACCCTGAACAAGTAGGAGCGTAGCCACTCGCTCTTAGTCTTTAGTAGGGGAGAGGCAATGATAATTGGTTGCCTCTCACTTCGTTCGAGCGTCTACGAACCTTCTTATTCAATTGCTGCTTCGCTGATCTCTCACTTCGTTCGAGCTGCTTCGCTCCTATTCGAAAAAGATGCCCGTCTTTCGTTTCATTTTCCACTGTTGGAGAGTACGCTATCCCGGAACCGGCGACTTTAGGCGAGAACATTTATATCACGTCATCGGTTTCCGTTGCTGGACCATATGTTACCACTTAAGATGCTTGAGTAGTTGATGTAGCCGAATCACCTACCCCCCCTTATAATCGTCTAAAGGATCTGCCCTCGCTGGATCTTTTTCCATAACTTTGGTTGCTGAGTCGGTTTCTGCCATAGATGATCAAACTGCTTTCGCCGGAGCAGATGATGTCCAAAGGGAGTTGTGCTCTTCCCATTTTTTACTCTTAGGTTGAGGGCTGCCAGAGTATCCGTCTCTTATCTTAATAAAGTCAAATCATCCGCAGTCAGTGGCTGAGGTTAACGTGAAACTGAAATAGTCGGGGCCTACCCAGACCTACCTATAAAAAGATGGAAAATAGTATTTATCTAGCCTAGAGGAGAAATTAGGGCTAATCCCCAGCCTGTAGAATAAGACCCCTCGCCTTTAACTAGCGAAGCGGATCTTTCGGTATCTTACAAAAAGGGTACCTTGCCTCATGGTTGATTGTTCACTCCCGCACATGATGTCTCTCTTAGTGCTTAGGCAGATCATATTGGGCAGGTTGCCCGGATCCCCGAAAGTGGGCGCTCCACCACTGTTTTTGCAATTTGTAGGGACCCCATTCCCGGAAAGCCAATCAAAAGCCTACGGGTTTCCCAGAGAAAGAAAAGAGACTCCCTAAGGGCTTGACCCGCTATAGATCTAGCAGAGTGGAAAACTAGAAGATGAATATTTCGCAGGTCTTTTTAGAGGCCCTGGCCTCTCCTCTCAATAAATAGGCTTTTTTTAGTTTCGCTTCATCATAAGCTGTCACTGAAGAGGCTGATGCCGCCAATCGGCTTTTCCTGAATTTGACATTTTTGGGTTCACGAGTGATCAATAGTAAGAGTAGAGTAGTTGGCGAACGGTCTTTTAGTTTGAATGACTTCTGGGCACAAGTGCCATTCTCGTCTACTCTTCTATGGGAGGACTGAGAGGCTTTCCCCGAGCAAAGAAGGTGAAAGGGGCTTCAACCGAGTCTGAATGTCAGCGTCTTCCTTTTTCCCTCACATTCTAGCATTATAGAAAACTATCCTTGATAGCGGCTGGGTAGGCTGACTCACAGTGCTTCCGCCCTCCTCGGCAGGGAAGGAAAGCCTTCCAGTGAAAGCAATAAACAATAAAAAAACCGGTGCCAATTTAGATTATATATTCTAGGCGATTCCTCGTCACGCCTATCTACTGAAGAACTCAGAGGTTGAGGAGTTTCTTTTTGTCCTTCAGTCCGCGTACGCGTAGGGTAATAGGTCCGTCCACGAGCCTCCCAGTTCGTATAGAGCAAAAAATTGGCATTTTCGCCAGGTTATGTATAAGGAGTTCCCTGGGAGTTGACCCGCTGGAGTTTAGGACTCTGCAAATACATCAGCTTAGGTAGGAACTTCAGGATAATAGTGAACACTATAAGGGTAATCCACCGAGAGCAGATTCTATCTATCAATAGGCTCTGCCACTTCCTCGGAGGGTGGAAAAAAAGAGTCTTCTATCGCAGATGCCGAGTCGGATGCTTTCACTCAAGAAGATGTTGTCGGCCTCGTTGGACCGATTGGTATCACACGATACCCGACCACCCATAGCCCAACAGTACCCATTCCTTGGAAAAGAGAAAGACGGCAGAACGTATTTCGCGATAAAATTCCAAAAAAGGAGCCAGAAGGCCGGGGACAATACCTTAGACTGCCGCTCGCTCTTGGCAGGACAAAGCATCTGCGTAACACAAGTAGTTTGGTAGAATACCATATGCTCTAAAAAGCAATCCGTATGATGAACTGAATCACCCATTGAATTACCCCAAGGTTGGTAAGGAAAAAGAAGAATGAAAGCTGCAAATAGGCTTCACTAGAAGGATAACTTATGTTACCAAATCAGTTTCTGTTGCTGAAAGACCGTCTGCTACCACTTCACTTATTAAGATGCTCTCGCTATTAAGAGAAGAGGACATCATAAAGGTTTGTACGACAGCAAATATTAAGTCAAGTATGCCAGAACCAGTAATATGGCAAGCAAGAGCTAATGTTTTGCTTTCAATATATAAGTTTAGAAGAGCTTAGCCTTTCCTTTCGACCTCGCTCGAAGGTCTAGTATCTACTCTTACTATATATAGTAGCCGTCCAATCAACTAATTTCACAGCAAGAAAGCTCTTACCTAGTCAGATAGGCAGGGAAGAACGAAGACAAAAATGGAGCGAGAAATCTCCGACTCTCAAATCTTGGCTTGTTTCAAAGCAAACCTAGGTTATGGATAGCTCGAAATTTGGGGAAGACGGACGAATGGTGTTAAAGGGATTAGAAGGGGCGGGAGAAAGACAGATGTGTTGAGAAAGCCCCATAACTCTCTACTCACCCTCCGATTATTAAGACTATAGTAAATCAACACTATAAAACCTGGGTTGTCACTGTTTAAGTTCCTTCCGTTGAGTGAGAGCTTGACCCACAAGTTAGACCCTATTTTGTAGTGGCCGAGATAAAACTCTAATGTTTTGGTATATATACTATTACGTGAAAGGTATGATCTGTTTAGGCCTTATCGTCTATTCAAGATGACGCGACATCGGTACTTTTACCATCTACTGCTTTGGCTACGGGGGCTACTCTGATCTTCACGTTACGAGGGATAACCATGACCCCAATTGGTGTTTGGGAAAGAGTATGGCATTTTCTTTCAAGTGGGAAGATTGATAGATATAAAGCAAGGTTAGTGGCAAGAGGATTCACACAAACCAAAGGAATAGATTATGACGAGACCTTTGCAACTTTATAGTCATTTAAGACCTTTAATTAGCATTACCTTTCTCTCAAAGCAAGAACCTCTTTTGCTTCAGCAGCTTCTTTTTCGCCTTCTTGGTAGTTTTTGCACCATTCTTCAACTTTCATCAACTGAGGCAAACAAGCCCTTTTGTCTGGAGAAAGGGAAGGCACGTACGGGACGGAGGTCAGACTTGGCTTGAGTAGGAGAGGGATGAAATCTATTCCTGTGGCTCGCTTCTTCGTTCGCCGGCTCGGCTCGCTTGAAACTAACGCGTAATGCGCTTGCCTGACAACAGCTAAACATACTCTCCTTCGAGATTATCCTGCGCCATCCTCTAATAAACCAGGTTATCAAATAAAACTAGAATTTAGAAAAACTAGAATTGCAGGGTTGCTTCCCACGTTCCCACGCTTTATTCCCAGTCCTACGCTTTCCACTACGAGAAGAACTAGAAGAAAAACTTATATATATATATACATACACAATTATCAGTCTAGTTCGCCACAAGGGATGAAAGCAAAAAGGAAATAACCACTAGTCCAACACCCACGAAAAAAGAATAGGCTCTTTCGGAACAGAATACGCTGTTCCCGAATAAGCTGTTTTCGACGCTAACTCGAAATGGAATAAATAAGATCGGACGATTCTTTACCTTCAGCTTAGATTCCCATGAGGACGATTTCCGCCTCTAGTAAGAAGGAGATCGGACATGATCAATAGTAGAAGGAAAGGTGGAAGCGACGGAAGAGGGAAAGAAGTCGAAAATCAACAGCTCAGAAAGCTTTACCTTGACAAACCTGCACTTTGACAGCAAAAACCGCCTCCTACTCACGGAGAACAGAGATAAGAAGGATATGAAGGCTCGCTCGCGCTTAGATTTTTTAATCTGGAATAAGAAGAACGCTGAGAAATAGCATTGCGGGCCCCAATCCTTTTTTATGAAGTCGGAACCACTTCTATTTACTGACCATAAGACAATTCAATAAGGACTGGACTCAGCGATAGCCCTTAGTCCTGATAGCCAGTGATTCACTGCTTTATTCGCCGCTTCTGCTGCTTTTTGAGGGAACTACTAAAGGACAGCTGCTTGATTTGGTTCAGGAAAGTCAGAAGTCAGACTGGCATCTTAGAATAAAGGAAGATCCGGTTCTTCAAATGCAAGACTAGCTCTCTCTCCTAAGCGCTAAGAGTGATTCCCGATAGAAAAGGAGTTTAGTTTCAGTTCCCCAACTAGTTCTTTTTGATTTTAAGAGAAGGAATGAGCGTAATTCCACTGGACAAGAGCTGCAGCTATCTCGGCTGTTTGAGAACAAAGAAAGGTAAGCCTTTCCAGTAGTTGTAGTTGCCTTTGCTTCTGCTTTCAAACCTACCGAGGGCCTTTAAGGCTTTGTAAAGGTTTATCCTTTTTTATCTGTCTCCTTAGCTTTGTCATTTTTGAAAAGTGCTTGCCTTGCCTCTTTCTGATTGCCCTCCGCAGTCTTGGGGACACTTTTCTGAGGTTGCTTCGAATCAACTAGCAGAAAGAAGGGAGTAATGATGGCCCAATGAAGCAGGAACGAAAGGAGAATTCAGTGCAGAGAATGTGAGTTGTGATGTATGGAATGCTCGTGCAAAGAAGATTGACTGATGCAAGACTCTTCTATATAGTTATTATAGTGCAGCTAGGAGAGCTAACTAAGACTAGGAGCTGTTCGGGAGAACTCCGATTTCAGACTATTTTCAATAGACGAGATCGTAGAATATCAAAGTATGTTCCCGCATCCCAAAAGCGCGTCGAAGCAGAGTGAGGGTTACATGAGTTAGGAACGATCCCTGATGTGGAATAATTAGTAGGGGCGTGGGATACTACTTAATCGACCTCAAAGCGAAAGAGATGAAGAGCTAGCCTTATTATATTTAATATAATAAGAGAGAGATGCTAAGAAGAGAGGAGGCGTTACTGTTCTCAGAGCCCAGAGCATAGCCTTAGACTGATTCTTCCACCCTTCCTTTGCCCCTCACTCTTGTGACACTTGATTTCAGGTTTGCTAAACTTTCGAATCCTTGCCTTTCATCTATTCTTTCCTGCTCTTCTAGTAAACTTCTAGTAAAGAAAGGGGATCCTCCGCCCAATAGAGCTTACCATGTGTAGATCGAAAAGGTCTCGCGAAGCCGGTCACCAGTAGGTCTAAGAACGGATTTCAAGCTTGATAAGCTGCAAACCAGACGTACCTTCAGCGGGACAGGAAAGTTCTCTTTTCAACCGTTCAAATTTGTCTACTAGAAGGGGGAGAAGTCGACTCACTTCACTCCGATTGACCAAAGGAAAGTAAGAACTGAACTGAAAATAGCGTAAGATCGTGAAATCCTTAGCCCTACCCGGGATATCCTCTATAGCCTGTGACTTAGAATAGTATATTACTTGATATTCTCCTAGTATTAACTAAAAAAGTCAGAATGCTGTCATATTTTAATTTGTACTACTGAGCGGAGAAAGACTAGCAAGGCTTACTCTAACAGCGGGAAGAGCTGGAATAGGGTAGGGTCTAAGTCCAGTGGAAGAGGATAACTCGGAGGTGAATCCTTGGACTTGTCTGGCCCCCTTGTCCTAAGAAGACAAAAAAAGAGGGTATACCAGAAGAGCAGGAATAGGATCTTCTCTCCTGGCCTATACTTACCTGTCAGACCACAAGCCTGGAGCTACTCTAAGTCGGAACTCTTCTCCCGCGGATAGAGCCCTTTCCGATCGTCCAAAGAAAGAATACTGATATCAGTTGTTCGTTCGCACGAGGACACTAAAGAAAGCAGCTCTAACTCCAGAAGCGTCACTAGCTTAAGGATCGGTTTTATACGTTCATTCAGTGGGTGCGGAAAGTGACTCACGACGAGACCAAACGAAAGGCTTTCTTCAATCGGGGATAGATCGGAATATTTGGCTTTAAGAGATAGGGGGGACTCCAGCGGTTAGAAAGAGTCACATCGGTTCCTCACCTGTAGGTCACAGGATGGTAACCATTGGCTCTACAACCTATACTATAGACTATGGATCACTCGGGGAAAGCCTTTCATGCACGATATCATCAATAGACGAAGGGCCTTAAGCAAGGAAATGAGAGTTCGGGTATGCCTATGGGTGTGAGTCAAGCAATTCCTTTATCTGCCTTTTTCTGCTTAAAGAAAGGAAAGAGAGAAAAAAGAAGGAGAACTTCTAAATGAAAGGGAAAGCACTATAGTAATGCAGTTACGAGGCAGTTACCAGAAAAGATCTAAGCAAGAAAGGCTGAAAGGGCTGGATATCAAAAAGCCCAACATTGCTGCAAAAAGGAATGAACCGCTTAGTTATCAAACATTGAGTTTAGAGTCGGGGCAGCATGGATACGAGACTATTGAAGTGAAGTTTGGAATCATTGTGGTTTTCTATCTTCAGATTACCAAATCACCAAGGCCTTTCAGCGATTCGACGCGCCCCCCTAAGCTAGACGACCTGACCTCAGAGAGAATAGAATGAGTCGCCAACGCCTTAGTCTTACTAAGCGAGAAAAAGCTTATTCTTAAAGAAAAAGAGGACGAAACGCTTGCGCGCTAGCGCGTGGAGGCTTTCGAGCCTCCGCTTGCTCTGTAGGATAGTAGGGCGAATGAATTGCATTAGTGCGATTTGGCTAGCTGAATCGCCCAGCAAACAAATAGCCTCCTTGCTATCTTAAAAAAAAAGCGGACCCGCGCGAATCGCGTGTTCGATCTTGCATATATTCATTATAAATAATAATAATCTATTTTTATCTCAATATATTTATCAACCAGGTCAACTGACGCCAGCATCACCACTACGGAAACGAAATTTCCTTAGTTTAGTCCTTTTTCTGTGAAACAAAGCCAAGCCTTTTCCGCCTTCCACTTTGGTTGGACGGTAGTTCCGGGAGCCAGTAGCGGTAACAGGTCGAGGGATATCAAAGAGAAGGTGCAGTTAGTCAAGCCTACAGTTCGAATACCGCGGTTAGTCAGTACGGCAAGTAGAAAGGCAAAACAAAAATTCCTTACTCAAAGTAGAAAGGAAAAGAAGTAAGCTAGACGATTACCTTCTGTCATAGGAAGTAGGCACCAGTACCTGTTCCGGTAGTGGTTACGGTAAGACTGCTTTGAAAAGAGAAAAAACTCCTTGCTTCATTCTTTTTTGTATAAGTTGGCTTAGGGAAATACAGAGACAGAAGGTAGGTCGGCTAGTCTGGTGCCGAAGTGCACTTGGAAAAAAAGGGAAGCTTGGCTTAGAGAGTAGCTTTGCTTAGAGACAAAATCCGTCTTTCTTCCGTCACGGTAAGCGGGTTCTTTCTAGGACTGATAGTTCAGTTCAAGCGTATCATAGATCAAATCTTCCTAAGCCTAAACTTGCCGTGGAAGGGAATAAATCCCTCCCTACTTTATTTAATTTAATACCGGGGGCATCTCTTTCTCGGAAAGCAGTAAACGAGTAAATATTCTCGCTTTCGACTTAGAGGAAAGAGAGAATATTTACTTCGGAAAGTAGGCGCATAGAGGCGAGTCAAGGGAAAAGCTGTCAGCTAGACTAAAGAAAGAGGAATGAGACTAACAACCAGATCGACTAAAGGCGTTGGCTTACAGCGAAACTAGGGCTGAAAGGATCGGAGTTGATGTTTGACTTACTAGATCGACTAAAAGGTTTCAAGTAAGGGAGCCAGAGAAAGAGCTGATCTTGTTGCATCGGATCTAAAGGATCGGAATGAATCTGCTGCAGCAGAAGAGTTCGCAGAAGAAGCTGCGTTGGATGCTTCCTCAACAAGGAGCTAAATCTTCTTTCTTTGCAAGGGGATCTCCCCTTTCTGCCAGATCTTTAGCAAGAAGGAGAAGAGGGGAAAGGTTGACTATAGGACGAGGGGGGTAACAGAATAACACAGAAGCAAAAGATAAAGGAGTGGCTGATAAAAGGAACGAATCCGAGTTCGAAGATGCGACTAGGAACTCAAAGTCGAGGTTCGAAGAAGATGCTCACAGGATTGGCAATGATCTGATTCCTCTTGGCGAGTGTAAACGCTCCTTGCGCCTATTGGGACAGTTGCGCAGTAATTCTATTCTGATTTTCCCCATCCCGTGGCTTAAAACAGCCGATGGGAACTTAGAGGTATATCAAATACCTTTCCCTCAGTCTTTTACGTTGCTGTCCCCCTTCTCTGATTCCGTACTCACTTCCGTGGCACCCGCAGGAACAGACAGATAGTCAAAAGTCAACGTATATAAAAAAAGAGTTCCTCACAAACTTAATTGCTTTCTCGAGTTGCTGTTGCCGAAGCTGAGCTTGAAGAGCTTGTTCTCGGAACTCTTGCTGCTTTCTTTGCTATTGCTTCTGTTGAATGGTTGAGGGGTGAAGGGCGAATACAGTCTCTTGATCCTTATCCCTGCCCGACTTGGGCATTTAGCTACGAGAATAACTCATCTTCTTTGATCCCGAATTTAATTCCTTGAATTGCAGGAAGGTCAGGTAGTCCAGGAAGTCTTATAAAAAAATTCCTAATCTCGTCTATAAGAGCAGGTTACTCCCCACTATGCTACTTTCTAGGCGTAGTCACTCGAGTTAAATTGAGTGTTTCCTGCTTGCTGGTGATACGGGAAAGCCTTCTTTAACCCCCTCTTTCCTCGTACTAACGGTCGAGTACTAGCTTCGCTTACCTCTCCCTCGAAACAAAGGAATCTCTTGAAAGAACTTTTAGCGGAAAGTTTTTATTTAATTTAATAACAAGAATCCATAAAGCATCTCAAGAATTGCAACGAAAAATCCCGCAATAAAGATTTTGTTTTAGCAATTTCAAATTTCTAAATCGAAGTTATAGTTATTAAAAATACAAGTATCTAAGGAAAAGTGATTGCAACGAAAAATCCCGAGAAAACACTTTCTTCTCTAAAAAACGCGTTTCTTAATAAGTTATTTAATAACAAGCATCCGAAATTACATAGACAGAGACGATTTCATCTAGTTCTGCATGCCTTAAGTCAGCGAGTGAGCCGAGGAGAGGTTAAGTTGAATCAGCAGCAATTTCGTTCCTCTTTCTCTTTGTTAGAGGACGGACAAAGGCGCCATGCGTCATACGTTGAGTCGGTCCTGCGCTTCCATTAGTAAGGCAGAAAAGGAAGATCAGAAGGAAGCAGCCGTCTGGATAAGGACTTCTCTGTCCCTTCCTTCGTTGAGTATGCCTGCCCTGTCCTTCGTTTCATAAAGTTGGCTGGCAGGTCGAGAGTGGGCACAAGTACTCCATTTCGTTAGGGCCCTTCCCGTCAGTGCATTCCTCTCATTTCAGGTCATCGGGCTGATAGAGTGTTTCGTAGTGGAACGAACGCGTTAACGGATTAGAAAAAAATTGAACCTTGCTCGCATAAAGTCGGATTTCTATTTCGTACCTTTTTTCAGATCTTAGCAGCTTTATTAAAATTCTTTAACTGCAGGGACTTTTTAATCAGCTCCTGCGTCAGCACAACGGTAGGTGTTCGTTTCACTACGTTACACCCCTTTCCTTAGATCGGAGCTACGTCTGCATGGGAGAAATAGTTAACCAAAGGATCCGTAGACATGGCAAAACTGGCCCGAAAACCGACCCGAACCGACATGACCCATACCCGACCCGACACCCGAAATGGGTGACCCGAACCGAACCCCGCAAAAGCTCTCTTTCGATCCCAAGCCTTGATTGATATAGGAGATTGCCTTTTGTTTGGGGTGAAAGAGAACGAACGAAAGACCGATCCTGCTATTGATGCCGAAAAGACCGATGTAGCTAGGGTCGGATCATTCTCCGACGGAAGCTCCGAACACCGTTAGCAGTGATACCACTGAAGTCAGTTTACTCGTTTAGTCCTAACCTTTCGCCAGTGGAGTCCTTTGTGGTTTACTCGTATGAGAAGTTCGAATCGAAATCCAAACAATGAAAGACGGATCATGTATTCAAGTGGGAGTCTCAGTCGCAAGCTACGGCTCGAAAGCCTCCACGCGCTAGTGCGCTCTCCGTTTTCTCGCTCGTACCATTTCATTTCACTCTTTCCATACAAGGAAAGATCTCCGACCGGAACTGCTGCGTCAGCAGTGAAGACAATCAATCCCTCTCGAATCTTCACCTTTCCCAATGTCGTAAGTAAGATCCAAGGAATGATTGAAACTAGTATTCGCGTTTTCTAAGTTCTCAAATATCATAAGAGAATCAATGTTTGTTTCCAAAGCACGGCATTTTGTTCTCCTATTAATAAGGTAGTGAGAGAGGTCTCCTGTTAGTTTCTTGTCTTCCTGGGCGAAAGTATCAAATCTCATAAGAGATGCGAAGAAGAGGGAATGCGGAAATAACGAGCTAGGTCTTTTAGTTTAAGAGATAGTTTGTCTTCCCTTTGAAGTCTAATTAGACAAGCGAAGCGCTACTACTATTTATTTATTGGTGTTTAAGGACTTCTTTCACTAAAGGTCACTGCTGCTAAGGCATCAGTTTCCAAGTCTGATAAGTCAGTTTCTGTCGTAAGAGAAGTAAGCGAAGAAAGGTTTGTTTATAGCACGAAGTTAAAGCGAAAGAATAAAAGAAGAGGTACGTAGTGAAAAGACTGAAAGGAAAGGTACGTAGTGAAAAGACTGAAAGGAGAGGAGCGAAGCAGCTCTATTTTTTTTTCCGGGAGAGGAGAGGAGAGGAAAGGTTCTTATCAAAGAAAGGTAGCCATCGTGGCAGAAGGAAATGACTCTGGTTCCCCAACCTCATTCATACCTTGGCTTGGAAGCAAATCACAACGTCTTTGTGCTGGGGAAGACTCTGACTTTCCCTTTGGGAGGGGGGATCGGACATTCCTTTCCATGACCAGTAAGAAAGAGTTCTATTTATTCCTAGCTGACCTGCTTAGTTAGTTAGGGGTTCCAGGCGCGAAGTCGAAATACCCTCACTCGATAGGAATTCTCTCTCTCGCCGATGGGAATCAGCAACCGCAGCTGTTGGTCTGTTACACCTACATCGGCCTAGCTTCAGGTCCTTTCATCGACTAAAAGACGAGCTAAGCTCGAAACTAACTCCCGGTGCAAGGAGAATGAATCGGTAAGTAGCAGGTGAGGCATCATCAGCATTGTAGGTTGGGACTGCTGTTATTGGCTTGTTCCTTGGCGTTGAAAGGTCCTGGAGCTAAAGCACTCCCATGCCAACCATCACACCCATGAAAGGTTGCGTTAAAAGGCCCCCTTGTAGAGTCACGTTGGTTGCAGCCAGAGCAGGTTAACAGGAATAACTCTTCCAAGCATCGGTAACTAAGTCCGCATTTCAAGAGAATCAAGGGTAAAAGACTTCCTTTGACCTAGAAAATGCCTGCTACGAGATGCAGCTACCCTTACTTTACAGACATTGTTGGTACTTGCCCAAACCCTAACCCTTAAAGAGCAACTCCATTCTTTAGGTTAAACGAAAAAGAATATCAAATTGAGATTGAAGGAAGAATGGTTGTTATGACTTGTCCGGTTAAACCAAGAGGTGATGTTACCAATTCCGGGAATACATCCCTATAGTAATTTCCTGGAGCATCTGTCCGGTAGGCAAGCGAGTGACCGATTGGTCTATCTCCTTTCCCCGGAGTAAATCCAGGCGCTGTAAGCGTTTATTTTATTCCAATATCAAAGTAAGTTAGTAGTTGACGAAGAGAATAGGCAACTTCAAGCTTTGCTTTCTTTCCTCCTCTCGCCATGGAAGCAAGCCCTGCTCCAGCTCCTAAGGCAGCTCAATCCACTTCTTTTAGTAGCTCTTGGTAGCAAGTTCCCAAGCAAGATAAGCCGGCATGAACGGAGAACCAGAATTGCTGTATGGGTAGCATGTGGTCTTAGTGTGCCGGAATAAAGGAGTTCGTTCCCCCTTCTGGTACGGCTATTGGCCTTAATTAACGCTAAGTCACAGTCTTATTTATCCCTAAAGAATTTCATTTCACTCATCTATTCTAAAATGAGACAGTTGAGAAGTAAGTTTCTATCTATACCGTAAGAGATGTGTTAGGATCAAGGGCTTCCCTTAAGCGTAACAACACGCCAATAGCCAAGGCTGGTTAACAATCTCTTCCCTTCCTGTATGTAGTCAGCGTCTTTGGTCAGTATGAGTACCTCTCAGAGGTTGGGTAAACTTGCTACTAGTATAGGGGGGGATATAGAGATAACAGAATCTCTTGGTATAGACCTCAGATCTTATTCAGGCTTATGCAAGCGAAATCAGCATTTTGACCAGACTTGATTGTGCGAAAGCCAAAAGACTTATCCTTAGTCTTATTAAAAAAATGCGAGTCACGTAGCTTTTTTCCCTAGCGCATACTAAAGCAGAGTAGACTGATCGGACGACATGCGCATCAGATAAATAGAATGGATTTCACATCGATAGAAAGAAAGTTACATGAGTTAGATAAAGCTCCCTCGAAACTGGAGGATGTAGCGCCAGAGGTCCAAGATCCCTTGGAAGAAGTGAACCTTGGCACCCCTGAGGAGCCGAGGATTACGTATGTCAGTTCTTTTCTTTCTTCTCATTTAAAAGATCAAAAAGTGTCTTTACTAAGGACAGATTCTTTCGCTTGGAATTACGATGAAATGCCTGGACTAGACAGGGAACTGGTTGAACACAGGCTCCCAATCAAGCCTGGGTGAAAACCGTACCAGCAACCAGACCGAAGGATGTCTAAGGAAGTGGAGCTCAAGGTGAAGGAAGAGAGAATAGAATGTTGAATTTCTTTCTATTTAGCGCTATAGGGGCTTGCCTTTTTAGGTCTGAATGTTTGGGCATATGCCTACTCTTACCGAGATCTTTGGAGATGATTCCGTACTACAATTCGGTGGAGGAAGACTCCCAAAGGGAGTGACTTTAGCTACTATTAGTAACGAAGATAGGAATGGTGTAGAGGGGTGACCTATCCCAACTCTTAGTAGTTAGTAGTCAGTCTTAGATTCGATTATCTCTTCCGTCAAGCGAGTTCAGTGACTTTCGGGCTGGGTGGGGATCGATCACATCCTTCTTGCCCCTGTCTTTGATGATGGAGATTTAGTTTCACAGCCCCGCTTTCAAGCTTTCGCTAGGTCTTCTTGGTCTTCTCTCTTTCCCTTGGGAAGAAAGGCGTAATAAAGTTTGAGCCCACTTTCGTACTCAAGCCTTCTGATACTGAATCCTATATTATTCAATCTGAGGGTCTTGCTGCAGCTCTGTTCTCCGCTGTTGAAGGTTTCGCTTAGTGCTTGGGCTAAGGAATAAGCCCTGCGCTTAGCTCGACTCGATCAGCAGTGGATTAGGTGGAGAAGATAGCAGTGAGCGACTCCGCTCTTGTTGAAGAAGCTGGTCTTTCATCCCAGTGCTATCAATGAGTCAATGTGGCTCCAGGATAGAGAAAAGATAGGCTCTTCCTTCTGTTGTCACAAGTCTTGTTGACTCAGCCAGGAGTGGATGATGATTCGACGTTCTCTAGAGTAAGTATCCGTAGCGTGGACTGGTAGCATGCTTAGAGGAAGAAGCGATGCCATTGAATCAGAAGTAAGCGCAGCTATTGGGCCGCTTCGCCCCTTGGCTATTGAATCAACTGAGAACGGAATAACACTAGTGAGCGCTGTTAGGCTGCTAGTCTTATAAAGTCTGGGACTTAAGGAAGAGAATAGGCAGCTAGACTTTGCCTGCTCCCTTCCATTAGAAATCCTTCGTTTCAACCAACGAGTCCTTTGGTATTTCGACAATAAATAAAAGCGTATTCAATACTTCGGATGATAGTCTCATCCTATTTGCTCAAAAGCAAAGAATCAATATCACTTTCTACTAGGGTTGGCATTCCAATCGCGGGAAGGAACAACAAAGCCTGCTCTTCTTTCCTTTCTCCTCAGCCCCTCTTTCAAATCATAAGAGCAGGCTTACGGAAAGACCAGAGCGGATATTGATTAAAAAAACTCCTCAATCGCCTTCTAACTCGCTGAGAGACTGGGAAGCGTGACTATTCTGGAGTAAGAGGTATCGAGAGTAGCCAGAGGCTTATAACATAGAAGAATGAATGTGATATGAGACAAAGCCCGCTAGAGGAAAGAAGATGGGGCAGGCATTCAGATTACAAGGTTGACCTCTCGAGCTGGGACATCATCCACAGCGTCATCATCCTTTAGGAAGTCTATCGAAAGAAAAAGAGGCCTCGCTCCTCAGAGTGATGAAGCTTTTTTATATAAATAGATTAGGTTGAGGAGCGTAGCAGCTCGCATTTTTTTAATAAGACAAGGTCACCGGGAGAGGAAGAGATCGAAGCTAAGCAGATCGCTTACAGGCCTTTATCCATAGGAGCATCATCAATAGCCGGGCTCACTCTCAGGCCTTGATTCAGGTGATTGACCCTTAGACCTTAGCAGCACAGTAATGATGGTTGAAGACGGATAGCCGCCCGTAAAGGCTTGTTACCATCGCGGAAGAGTTCAATTAGAGTCAGTAAGACCCGACATAATGGGAGCTTCAGTCTTCATGCCCCAGTGCCAAAGTATGTTATCGTAAGGGGATCCTCATGCCTCTGTGGAGCTAAGAAAGTGGCTTCCTTCTTGACATCAACGAATAGAGCTAGCTCTTGAGTAAGAATCCGGTTACGGAGAAATGGCGTGAAAAAAGGTCATTCTATTGAAAAGTGAAGGAAGGCAGTGACTCGATCGAACCAAAGAAAGATCAACCTTGATCATAACCAACGGGAATGAAGACTGTAAGGAAGGAGTGAAAACGATAGGGAAGTTGGTAGCTCGATAGTAAAGGGTGCCGCAGGTAGCTCAACCGGAATTGACTTTTCGAAGTGAAAATTCCCTTTCCAGTTCCACGGGTCTTTGTAACCGAACCATTCTACATTCCATACCCGCGCGGATAGAGGTTTTTCCACTGTGACTGTTAAGTAAAGATAGGACTTGGGTAGGTCAACCGTTAGTCCTAGGTTAGGTGTGGACTTTCTCAACTGGAGTTTAATAATCGTTCTGGGCAGAAGGAATTGGATAAGAATCAACTGACACGGACCGGGGCTAATAAGATAGTCAACTCAATTTCAAAGGAGAGGTATGAAGTGAAAATACCACCGGGAGAGGATTGAAAAAAAAAAGGTCTAACTGTCGGAAACTTTCGTAATCGTTCCAACCGGTCAGTCCGATCTGGCTTTCCTGCCTCTCTCTTCTCTAGTCGTGACGTATCATACTCTTTTTCTTATAATGATTTTCGCCTTTTTGGACATTAAGAGCAATGAAACTTCCATTTTCTTTTCGTTTGTGTGTTTCGAGGTACAGATCACCAAAGACGGGTGGATGTTCAGTCTCAGTGGCAGAAAACCAATACTCTTTGGAACTTCACTTCGTCAGCTCCATCTCCCAGAATCAAAACGACGAAGTTCTAAAGGCATGGCTCTCTCGCATCTTATTCTTCTACAAAGTAGAGGAAGTCAGTCGCTCGGTATAACTTTGTTACCTTAGCCTGGAAAACAGCCGCAGAAACTAGGCCTCCTTCTATCCCGATATTGAGCCAAGCCCGGCACCCCTGATTGTGTTACGGATTCAGTTTCCCAAGAACAATCAAACAGTTCGTAGCTCTAATTGCGTGATCGGCTGTTAGGACGATGGGGACGATAGAGAGTCCTGACGCCCGGTCCCGTCCTTGCGTCCTTGTATTCTTCTTGTTCTTACCGAGCTAGCGAATCGTCAGTCTTTCATTCTGTGGTTAGGCCTCTTTCTTTCATAAGGATCGAAGCTTTCCTGGCCCCGGGCTCTCTTAGGCATTGACGCTATATGCTTGATACCTCTTCGTGACGCGTCTATCTCAATTTAGTATCATATCATTTCCAAAGAAAGAGAGTATGCTAAAATTGATTTGATTCTAGGGATAGAGCACTCTGTAAGAAGGTAGTCTGCCCTCCATACTGAGCTAAGGTCCACACTGACGATTAGCTATAGTAGCTATAATAAGAGAAGAGGGAAAGACGATCGATCAGTTCTTCTTGCTTTACTCTTGCTAGGCGGAAAGAGAAGAGAGACTATTGTGACTTTCACTTCCTTACAGTTCTCTTAGTGGAATACGTACTAAGACTTGAAGCTTCCATACACTCGAAATGCTTACTTGCTTTTAGCTTGAACAAGGATAGGATAGATCATAATGTACACGTCAAATTTTTTCGAGTCGGAGAGCGGGAAAAAGGAGAGGAGTGGCTTGAACACCTGATGAGCTACTTTTCTTTCATGGCTATTGTATGCATTTACTAGGAAAAGACTAGAATTTCTAGCCTGAAAGCAATGACGGCAGCTTTCTTACGTACCTATTGACGCTCTTACTACCTAACTAAGAGAATGGTATTGACTGAGAGAAGTAGTACGAGGAGCGTTATTGTTGCTGTCTTCTTTTTGGCAGTGGGATAGGGAAACTGTGAGGACTGAACTTGAACTTTTTTTTTTGCTTGTTTTTTTTCAAAAAATGCAATCCTGCTGACTACAGCATTCTCTGACTGAATTATGCTGAAACTTCCACACTTCAAGCAGAGTAATTTGTCTTCTTGTTCGGCTCAAAAACATAAAAGATCAGCGAGTCCTTGATATGCAGCAATTCCGGGAATTCTGCCTTCAACTTGGAGGCGTCCATCTCATTGTTGCTTCTAGGAGCAACGATAACCTTGGCTTGCTCTTCAAGGGTGAAGTTCGGGTCAATGTAGTTCTTGTACATTTCTTTTTTCTCATTGTGGCTCACCACCCCTGGGTTGGTGAAGTTCCATATGCCCCTGAGATTCCGCTTTGCCATCTCGTGGGTAGGAGCTCATCCTTCATGGTCATGCTGTTGGGAATGTTAACCACCTTATTATAGCGAGAGATCTTTGTGATGAAGTTTCGGGGGTTGTTGAGGTCAGAGGATATGGGCATCCTTACCCTGAGGGTGCAAACATTGTCGTATTCTTTAAGCAGCTCCTCCACCATTGCTTTGGTCTTCGAATGGAAAGATCCAGTGAAATTGGGTTTGTCTTCCTCCTTGAAGCCAATTCCGGAACCCAGTGGATGGGTATCATCATATTCAAAAATGCACCCGGTTGCATAATTGATCATAAGAAGCCCATGCTCTTTGCAGACATCAGCTAAGGTCAATGTGCCTTGGTGCGAATGGTCTCTGTTTTATGAGATTCACACCAATCAACATTCGGTCTACCAGTCACACCAGCAGCATTGAAGACGTGAGTAGGCTTGATGTTCTGGATATCCGCAATAAGAGATGACCTATTTTCCAGACGGCCCCTTCCGTACTCATAAGGAATTCCTCGCTTTTAACATAGCTGGCCAAGTAGACCGCCAATCCAACCGGTTCTACCATAGATAAAGAACTTGTAAGTAGGTTTTTGAGAGGAAGTGCTGCTTTTATAAACAGGTACCACCATCCGAGTCTGAGTATTCGGGAACCCCGAAGAAGCAGATTTGCCATCATCAGCTTCATCGAAATGTCTCTCAATGCCAGGCATCATCAACATTCTCGGGTGAGGAAGCAATGCTCCTGAGACATCACCCCACCAGTCAGGGTTACTGGTGTACCACTCCATTGTCTTCCTCAGCCCCTCTTCCCAAGTGGTGCGCTCTGACCATCAACAATTCTTCAGCTTCTGATCGTCAAGGAAGTACCTCTGGTCATTAAATGGCCGATTCTCGACAAAAAAGATGTTTGTCTCTGGATCAATAGAGAACTGTTTGCATCTGTCCCTAGCTACATCAATCACTCTCCTCTCCTTATCAGTCTTTTCACTTCATACCTCTCCTTCTTTCAGGCTCAAGCTCTGTCTGGTCTTCCTTCCCCATTCCCCACAGGCTTCCGGGTCTGTACTCTGTTCGGACCAGAATACTTGCAACACTTACTTACCGAAAAATACTGACAGCTTAAACTAATAAAGATCTTCCTTTTCGTTCTGCCTCTACTAGTAAATCTTACAAGAAGCTTGACTTAAAAGGCTTGAACTGAAAAAAAAGTTATAGAAAGCCGCTGTAAATAATGAAAAATCTATTAAAAAAGCTATTCTCTAAGCCAACTTATACAAAAAAGTAGTCCTAAACCAAGGAATCAGCTTCGCGTCTTTATACTAATACTGGCTTCTTAAATAACTATATCCTTGTTCGAACAAGCAACATAGAATTGCGTATATAACACGGACACGTAATCAGAATCAACAATGAAATTCTCGCTCTTCCCTTGAAGTCCGAAAAAGCTTCCTTTAAACAGCTCGTCCCTAATACCCATTAGGGCCTTCTATTTCCCTTTCAGGTTATTGATAAGTTTCTAAAAGACTATTTCCCTCCGCTTGGGTTAGGAAAGGTCTTCCCCATTCTCTTGGCCTTCGGGTTATTAGAATACTATTACTAGCTTGACCCTAAGAGCTACTCTTGCTTTTGAGTCGAGTGAAACGAAAAGCTCTGTATTCCGTGAACTGAGATACGTATTCGTTTATCAACTCATTTCTTTTAATACGTATCTTTTCGTTGAGTGAGTCTAACGTCTAACGAGTAAGACAACCTTCCCTTCCAAGTAGTTAGTGCTGTAGTTAAGTCTTCTCCTGAGTGACGCAGGGAATATCTTGATTGGTCAACAACTAGCTCCTACTCCTATTCGTTTAGTCGATCTGGGCATACCATGTTTTCTTACCAGGATTCAGTGGAATCCATCTTTGATTGAAACTATGATTCTTTCTCTTTTCATTCGGGTTAGCTTCTTTCTTCCTCTAAAAGAAGGATCCTCACTCCGATCGAGCTACTAAAGAAAAGATTCGTTTCACTCATTAGGTCCCTCACCCGGATGAGTCAATCTCTAACCCCAAGATTGCATGAATGTCTTTTCCTATACTCCTCCTTTATGCATAATTTCTTTCAAAGAGACGGGTAACTGCGTTCACTACAAGACGGTTTCCTTGCTAACCTCAGAGCTTGTCTCTCAAGTATGAAGAAGAACTCGGTCATGGAAGGTTCACTCTTCTTAGGCTTCTTCTGTTTAGGATGATGAATCAGCTTCGGGTTTCTCCCACGTAAACTACTCTTAACGAGTGAGTACCAACAAGAGGAGAGTTCCCAACTTTCCTAGTTAGTCAATCTGAAACTCCTCCGCATGGAAGCAATAATATTATGTAGGAAGGGTCTAATCCCCGTAAATCACTAATTAGTAGGCCAAGCTTAGGAGCTCTGAAAAGAAAGTCTCTCTTTTAGTTTTGAACTGATTAGTAGAGGAAGACTAGGGGTTAACAGCTGCAGCCGAATAAGAATCAAGCAAAGAATCAGGTTTAGGAACTTGAAGATAAGTATCCGGGGGTCAAGCTCTCAGAAGGATACGGGGTGACACGGAACTCTTAGTTAGGTTAGGAGATTGAGATCTCCCAGCCTTTCTGCGAATCGTCAGTCTTGGTAGTTTTCATACGCCCTCTCTTCTCTGGTTCTCTTTTTGTGGATGTCTAAAGTCTTAAAGCGTTGTATTTTCTTCGTTATTGTTATCACTCTTAATCCTGGCCCCCTTTTTTTCGTCTAAGCCACTAAAGTCAAGGCCTAGTTTGAAGGTTTCCCAAAGTGCCTTCACCCGACAAGCCGGTCACCATTGGCGGAGTAAGAGCCCTTCATCACTATGACTTAGGTAAACTAAAGAACCCGCCCCGAAAGAGCAAGAGAGTATGTATTTTCTATCCCATAGTCCCTTGACTTGAAAAGAATGAGAAAGAGAGGAAGCCCTTCAATGGTAGTGACTTTAGTTCCCCTTTCATCGGGATTTGGATAGTTCTATAGACTCTTCCGTTCGTTCACTCACGTCCTTATCCATTATCTGCGAAAAGATACGTATCTTTTCTTACGTATTCCCCTATTCTTAGGATTTTCAGTTACCTTCCTGCAAGAGGTAAATAGATCTATCTCATACTTACACTTCCCTACTAGTTCTCCGGGAGGCGCGCGAACGTAGCGTCAGGCTAAGAGAATATCCTCTGCTGTTGTAGCTGCTGGAGCTAGTTGCTTCTTTGGAGCATTTCCTCGTCTCACTGAACCCCTTTAGGAAGGACCGTCAGTATTTCTTAATCCTGGCCTGGTAAGACCGACAATGAGCCTTTCTTTCTACCAGGTCCTATCTTTCCTGCCTTCTAACTCCTGGAAGCTGATCTTCGAGTGAATGAAATTCATATCGCCTTTCAAAAAGATTAGGTTTGTTTACCCTTACTTTACCACAGGTAGATCTCAATGAAAGAAAAAAGGGCTTTGAAGAGAAGAGAGAAGAAAGCATTAGGGTGGGATAGGAGAAGGTAAAAGGAAAAGGATGGTTTTCTTTCCTCGTCGCTTTCCGTGGTCGTAGATCCGCTATAGAAAGCCCCTAAAAGCAGCGTAATATAGATGAATATCGTTCCGGTAAGTTCAAGAAGTCGTCGTTGAAGTGGAAAGAACACCAGGTTTTTTTCCTCGGGTTGAATAGGCTGCTTGCAACCATTCTTTTGAGTCACCTCCAAACCATATTGAAAAAGACTAAGTCAACTCAAGTCCATTCTTTAGCGCACACCTCCGCATGCTTATCGCCTTTGTGCTAGCTTCTTTAACTCGGAATGATAACACGAGCCCTAGAACAAGCAGTCTTAGCGGAAGGCGATTTCAAAGCGAAGCACTAACTGGCACCGCTCCGTGGGCTAGTCCGAAGCAGCACCATTGGCTCTATTCTATGGTCTAGGGTTTCGCACCTTTCTAGGTCAATTACATCTTTTCCTGCTCCCGAAACCAAATTGCATAAGAGAGAAGAACTATAAAATGTATAAGAGAATCAATGGACGATGCACTATTTTCATGATCAAATGGTGACTTTGCTCTCTAAGATACCGTCTGTGATCTACGATTTGTTTAACACATAGCTATTTTATGAATAGCTCAATCGATCCTTTCTCTTTGAAGAGCTCAATTACAAGGAAGGCTGATGCCGAGTACCACAGCCACTAGGAAAGGAAGCAGCAATAGACCACAGCATAGTAGATGCGAAGCTTACAAATTCCCTATCCGGGAAAATAAGCAGGTCAGCATTCACCCAAGTGGCTTACGGCTTACTTATTCATTTGAACGCATACAACAATTAGAGACTAAGCTAACAACTGATTACACAAACGGGGAAATAAGAAATTTTGATCTACTTTTATCTACATAGGGCGCAGCTCCGGGGAGAGTAAGACACCGAGGCTTTGGTGCCTACCTTCCTAATAGGTTCTCCTCCCCCGCGCTTACCCACCATATGGGTCCTATTCAACCTCTCTATCGAATAGTCGGCTCGAAATCCCCAAACTTTAAGAAAAAAAAGCACTTTTCAGTTTCAAGCCCTGGCCATTCTCCTTTGATAGCATTGCCCATGACAAATAGCAGACATCTGCTTCTCGTCAAGCAAGATTAACTGATCGTATCTAGATTGCATATACTCTGCCTCCGTGAGGAAGAATCTAAACTTCTGCGCAGGTAGGACTGCCTCCATGTCATAATGCGGTTTTGCCCCTGTTGAAGTCCTCATAATAATATTAATTATTATTTCCAAAATACCACTTTCTTGGTCACGCTCTTCGTCTTGTCTTATATAATAGGCTGCTTCTAGCCACAAAGTGAAGTAATCGATCGTTTCCTGTTCCAGTGGACCTATGACACCCATTCCCCGGGCAGGCCATGGCGAAGACATAGTGTGAAGCTCAGTCGTAGGTGCATGAATCTGAGAACTGAGATACGTATCTTTGCTCTTCGTCTCACGTAGTTCAACTCCTGCCGAAAGAAAAGATTCGTTTCACTATTCTTTTAATACGTATCGTTCGAACTATCGAAGTAACAGAGTCTTCTCTTTTCTTTTGTAAAAAAAAGTGAAATTGGAGCTGCTTATCGATCCTGCACCTCGTTTCCGTTATAACTCAATTTTAGTCTTCAAACGGAGAGTCGCGTCTCTGAGTCACATATTAGACAGCTGCTTCGCCTAAGCTTGTTCCCGCGCATTCGTTTTCTTGGTTGCACCTTCCCTTTTTCCACCCTCTTTAAGACCCTTCTTCTCGCAAGAGACGGTTCGATAGCAGCTTATGGATTCATTCCTATTCCTAGTCACAAGTCTTTTGTCATATTCCCTGCTATTGCGTAAGGGATATTCCGAGAAATACTTCTTATCTCACTTACCGGTATAAGACAGATCGGTCGCCTCTTACTCGTCCAGAACATTCGCATAGAGGCAAGAGAGGAACTACGATAAGAAAGTTTTCTACTAGTTAGACTCACTTCAACTAAAACTGAGATACGTAAGACTTGAAATGAGTTGATAAACGCTAGTTGATGTATCTTTTAGTGAAAAACGGAAGAAGTCTAATAGTCTAACTAGTATAACGAGCAGAATACTTTTTAAGCTTTTTAGTTGTAGTCGTTGAAAAAAAGGTAGTTCTTTTAGTTGTTTTCCTTTCATCGTTAGCCAGCCAGTTTTCTAAGTTGGCATCGAGTCAGGGAAGGGTAGAAACAAGGATATCGATTACTTTCCTTAGTCATCTAGCCAGCATTTTCTGTCTTCTTTATACAGTTATCCTTCCCACCAATGAAAGCTGTCTGATATAGGTAGGCCTAACACAAGTTTCGAAAAAAGGCTTTCTTTTAGGCCTTTAGATAAAATTAGATATCGAGTTAAGTAAAATTCAAAAGAAGAGAGATCTTCTCAAGGAGCGATAGGGGCTTCGGGGGGATAACATTCATCGTCTAAGCCTTAACCCTATTAGTTATGTGCTTCCCCTTCATACCCTAACCTTAATAAAGTGCTTACTAGCGTATAGTAATGGACAGATTAACTCGATATCTAATTTTATCTAATATATACGCTAATAGTTAGTTAAGCATTAGGCGCAACTTCTATAATATTCATCTTTCTGTATTCAAGCTTTTGTCTAGGAGCGTTGAACTCAAACTGAGAAGAGCGAAAAGAAAAGAAAGAAGACTAGACGACTAGTTAGACTCACTCCTTTTATTCCGTTCGTTTCGTTTCACCAAATGAGTTGAACATAGTTCAACGAAGAGCAGTGAAACTCATTACGTATTAAAAGAAATGAGTTGATAAACGAATACGTATAGTCGATTCGTTGAACTATGTTCAACTCATTTCATACGTATCTCAGTTAGTGAGTCTATAGCTTGTTCGCTCACCCGATAGAGCATCGTGGAATGAACTAAAGATCAGCCTTTCAACCAGCCCAACCAATGAGATAAGGCCTGCCATGGATAACGAAGAACCTTATTGGTTAGTCTGGTGATTACCCTACGAAGTAGAGGAAATAGTCCCTTTGGTGGATTGAAATCCTTTGGTATAAGACGAACCTCTGGAAGCTCAACAATATAGAAAGCTAGTTTGGTACCCTTTGAAGGGAATCACACATGAGGGTTGGTTCTCGTGCGATTTATCTATTGGGCCAATCCCATGTTGGCCTGATACGAGTTGCTTCGGAGCAGCTTTGGAGGTACGAGTTTCACTCTTTAGATAGGCTAGCCTAAAAGAAAAAAAGCAGTTGATTACTACAGGTGTCGGCGATGACCCTATTCGTTTAGCTAAGTAGAAGATAAATCCATAGTTGGATTAGTTCCCCTTCAGTGGAGATAGAATCCGATCTTGAACCTTATTTCGAACTCTCGTATGAGAAGAAAAAGAACACCCCGGTAGCTAGAATGGAACACGCAGGGCAGGGATCGTCAGGTCTCCCAAGAAGGGCTCGCTTAGCTAGCGAAAAGTATGAAGAGGCGCAGAAGCAGAGCATTCATTGACTAAGGAAACAAGGGATATTCGAACTGCCTATATATATTCTATATTTACTACGAGATCCCTATCTCATGGGTGATGGACGAGTTATTCTGAACTGGTATCGATGCATGGAACACTGAATCCCCGATGGAACAACACCAATAGGAAAGACCGGACTAGAAGACGGAGGCGGTCTCACAAGGAATCAAGGAATAAAGTTCCGTTCTGGGTTATGCTGCTTTCCCTTGGAAGTGGAGGCGTTCAGCCGTAGGTGTACAGGTGTGCTTACATGTGGTCTTTGCAGTGGATGGGCTCTCGAAGGGTAAGCCCAAGAAGAGTTGCTCCTCGCAGGAAAAGAAAGATACATCCTTTTCCTTTCCTAAAGTCAAAGTGGTCCATTCTTCTTACATGAACAGCCATGCTCCATGACGGATGGCCGCCTTTCTCGCTCGTACCTCTGCCATGGACTCTCTGAAAGGCGCCGCTCTGCCCGACCTATCCGAGGAGCAACTGCACTCCCGCTCATTCTACTTCCGGAGGATCCAGGTACACTTCTTTTCTTTGAGTCCCCGCCGGTTGAAAGAATGAGTCGATACGGCAAAGTCGCTGCTTTCCGGTTAGGGTGTTGAGTTGATACCTGTTAGACTGGTGTAGTAGCTATACGAGGATTTCCCACGGCTTAGACAGGTTGGTTTTCGTCGAAGTGGAATAAACGAACGGAATAAATGAGTGTAACTCGAACGACGCTTGAAATGAGTGAAACGGAAGGAAAAGATACGTATCTTTTCATTCGGAGATTTCCGCCTCATTAGGGCACCAGAGCTAACGTTCCTTGGGAATAGCAATTATCTGCTTCCTGAATCGAAAACACAGGGAGACCTTTTCTCCATCCATCACCAGAGAGAGATTGAATCTTCTTTTTTTCAAATTCATAAATGATTCACCACAGTGTTGCAAGAAGACAATCAAATTCCAATAAAAAGCATAGAAAGAAGCCACCAACCAAAAAAAGTAAGATACGAGATTCGCATTACGGTAAGGAGGATAAAGAAGTACTAGTTAGCATCCAACCCAAGACTTGGCCTTGTGTAGGTTGAGACAGGCTGTCTTTGGGTCGCTTATTCACGAACAAAGAATCGAAGAATCCACTCAACCAAGAACTCTCTCTGGTTGCCTCCACAGTTTGAAGCTGGATAGCCGCGAATGGGCAGAGGAAAGCCTATACAAGATCCCCTTTACCAGTTCGTCAGCCTATGAAGGGATGGAGCTCTTCCCCTGGGAAGGTCAAGCCAGCCCCACCCATCTACCATAATGGACGCCAACACCATTTCAGAATGATAATGAAAAGGGATGATAAGGCTTTGTCATGTGGGTACCCAACTTCACTTACTAATAGGGGAGTCAGTGGTGCGCACTTCTTTCATTCAGGTGGTTAAGCTCGTCAAACTTATAAAGGGATCAATCCGGGAATTCCGGGAGTCATGTGAGCAGTTCGAAAAGTCCTCATCAAATCTTTGAGTATTAGGTTTTAAGAAAGCCCCTATTCCTAATAAGTTTCGGAGTTCTACCCTGACCGAATACACGGAGGAAGGATAAGAGATACCCTACTTAGTCTTTAAGACAGCTCTTTGAATCCTTGATGATCTTGCGCCTGTATTCAATCTCGTACCAGGCTCATCCAATCTCCTACTCGACTATCCGAATGGAGGAGAAAGAGGATGAGTGCCTACCCCCGTCTCTGGCATCCCTATGGTGTATTGCAAATATAGATGATGAAGAATCGGAAGCGAGGGCTCTCGAGTCGACTACCTATGTGGAATCTCACCCCTATCTCTTGAAGTCGGACCCCCTCGCTTCTGCCAAGCATCGCTTTTTTCGAATTGCGCGAATCAATGTTTTTTTATGGGGAATAAATATGTAGCTATCTTTCTTTCACTCATCGAGCTCCTGCTTACATTAGGGCCGGGGGCAAGTTTCGAATCCTGGTCAAATCTCCCAGCACAGCACCTCCTGAGTCTATCAACTCGAGCCGTGGCACGTATTCTCATCTCTCAGCCCCTGATCCTTCCCATTTTGAGTGGAAGCTTATAAGATAAGTGTAAAGGGCCCTTCGATCAACAGAAATATCTATCTAAAGCAAATGATCCGTCCCTCCTTCCAGAGGAAAAGAAAAGAGAAGACTAGACGACTTCTTGAACGACGATACGTATGAAATGAGTTGAACATAGTTCAACGAATCGACTATACGTATTACTTGACCCAAATCTACGTATCTTTTGAATTCATTCCTTCCCCTTCCATGCTCTTACCTGGAAACAGGGCTTTCTTTCGGTCCCTAATGTTTTTCATGTCCCTCCTCGAATCTCTCAATCAGAAGCTGGAGAGGAGAGATGGCATATAAGAAGTGGAACTCACTCACAGGTCAGGGGCTAGTACAGCAAACAGGGGTTTCAATTCCCAACCTGTCTAAGCCGTGGGAAATCAAAAAGACCTGCGAACTAAAGACTTTCCGTGAGCATCAAACTCCTGTATGGTCTTTACCGCTTGGGAACCTCAACCTCGCCTATCCCCTCGAAGCAGCTCTATGGCTCGCTTCAGGTATTACACTCGCTGGAGTTCAATTTTGATCATATTCAGCCTTCTACGGCTGATGAAAGTACTAACTTCCCTTGAGACTGATATTGGTTTCTAAGTTCAATTGTCATATATTCTTCCCCTGAATTGAAAGGAGCCCCTCCTTTATCTGAGGAGTCTTGCTTTCTTTAGACGAAGCTGGTAAAGAGACTGAACCAGGGCTTGATACTTCCCATTTCCGAATATGAAGAAAGGTTTTTCCTTCCCCCTCCATTCGACCCGTCAGTATCGACAGCAGATAATCTTTCCACAGTAATAAAGTAAAGTAATAAATATTGTATTTAATATATATTCCTCCTCTGGAAAAGAAAGCTAGTCAAGTACTTCCCCCACCCACAGATCTAGTTTCATCAGCCTTGGGATAGGAAGCCGAGAAAGCTGAAAGCGGCAAAGATGGGGGTAAGGAAATAGGTGGTAGCAACGGATGAGGATGGGATAGCGTCCGAACTGCTAGACCAAGAAGCTATTTATTGAGCTCGAGCCTTATTCTTCAATGGTACACTTCTTCTTTTGCTACGACTGATTCTTACCTCGCCTCGGAGTGGGAAGAGCTGATGAGCCGTAGAAAAGATTTAGCCAGGAAGGGCCGCCCTTACTTAGTGTAGGAGCTACCCTATGACTTTTTCCAGAATCGCTACAGGGGGGTTTCCAAGAAAAGAAATAGGCTGCTAATCCTACTTTTGGAACTAAAGAGTACTACTTCTGCGCTCAAGACAAGGCGGGTTGGTAAGTCGGTCAAAAAAGTGCTTTCGACTCGAGCAGCTGTCTTTCTTTCGTTCAGTTTTCCCTTGATCCTAACCCTACGCGCGTTACTGTTCGGAGAGTAAACCATAAGGGAATATAGAAAGATTAAGGGAAAGGTGTTTCAAGCTCTTTGCTACCCTGGCTAGTCTAAAATGTACCGTTGACCCATTAGCATGAAAGAGTCTGTTCCCACGTAACTTCAACAAGTTTCATTCTTACTCAAAGTTTTTTTTCTGGGAATAGAAGAAGAAGCCTCTAATTACCCAGATCAATTTAAAACGTCACTCTAATAGCTCTAGCTTAGCGTAGGGAAAGACGCTTAATTACTAGCGCCAACAAGCGCCCTTAACGTTTAGTCACGGAGCGGTAATGCGAGCGACGAGCGTAGTTGCTTAGCTTGGCTTGGCTTTTGTTTGATAGGGATCCAGGTCCCAGGTCCAAAAAAAGACTTGCTTACGAAGAGGGGAAGTCATAATTCCAATCTTGTTAAGAAGCCGTACGTAGTCAGTAGTAAACCCATAATGGATTGATTGCTTGCAAGATTCATTCTCTACTTAACCAGACAGAAAGATAGAAAGTGAAACGATCGGCTGTTCATCCTTTCAATTCAAAACTAACTCCACAAAGAAAGAAGATGAGAGGCAAACCCACTCATTTCATCACAAGTCTCAAAGGCAATCCGGGGAAGTGAAGAGGCAGCTATTCTCGTACTGTGAGATACCCTTTCCTTTCATGTCCGATCCCTCTTTTGACGCACTGAACCAACACAGATAATTCCAGTATCCAGTAGTCGGCGAACTCGCACTCGCACTCAAACGTCATATTTGAAAATATCGGGATTGCTTCAATGTTTGCTTGAGGTTCCGCCTCCAGAGTTAATTCAGCGATTGCTTTGTGACATGGTCAGTGGAATATTCCAAATGACAAGTAGGGGAAGCTATCTATATAGGATTTCGTGAATCAAATCATGGAAGAAAAAGACGACTTGCGCGACCTTGTATGGATAGAATCTAATCTACTTGAAGATGGAACCCGTTTTTTTCCGGGGCATTCAAATCTTCTATTTGCTTCAAGCATTTCTTACCGAACCGATTTCGCCGATGCCTCATCCGGGCATTGATAAACTTTCCTCCCTATAGGAGGTGTTAAGGGCTCTTCGGTTAAATGTCCTTTTTTTGTTGTCCAGTCGTTAAAGGTCGAGCGCAGAACTTTGGGTTAGAGCTCGAGGGTTATATCCAATGAATGAAGGGCACCGCCGATGCCACCAATCCCCTTTCATCTTGGGGGCGAGCTGCTTTAGCTGGTAGAAAGCGGTTAGCGCCTGTCGTAAAGGGCTTTAGGTTATGAAAGAAGACCGTAAGACCGGGTTGTGACAATGAACATTTTTCCTATTGATTTGAGTGCCGATATTATCGTGTTGTAAAATATTCAAGTTTGACAAGGTACGGTACGTCAGTTCCGGGACTTATCTTGAGAAGTGGAGTTTGAAGCCCGCCCCATGGAAGGTGGGATTCGAACGTCACGTCTTTAGTTTCGTACTTGGGAGTTGTTGGGAAAGTAGGAAATTATCCACAAAGTAACTCAGCTAAGAGCACGAGGTTATGCAAGACTGTTCGGGATTTTCATTTTTCTTAGTAGAGACGAAGTTATGACTCAACCTCGAGGGGGGCGAACGAGACGTCTTTAGTTGCGCCCGGAAGCGGGTAAGGTCAAGTTGTACCCGATCTACTGATCGTAGACCAGTCTCGTAGTTGATTCTTCGGCTGTTATTGATTCTTCTTTAAAGGATGCACTACGCCTGTCCCGGGATTGAATCTTGTTCAGTGAAGCGAAGAAGGGTAATATTTTCTTTTTACTCCTTATAAGATTGGATTCGAGTGTCACACTCTTTAGCTGCCGTTAAGCGGTTAAGTAGGAAGGATAGGTCTATTGTTGTTGTAGTAGAAGCGTCAGGTTGTCAACTGACGTTCTGTTCCAGGTTTTCCAGCTTTCAAGTGAAGACGAAGCCAGCCATCCCATGGAAGATGGGTGGTGAGTCGAAAGGCTTTTAGCGCTGTGCTGCGGCATGGGCCCTTCAGCTTCTTAGGCAAACTCTTTCATAACCTTGTCCCTTGTGTCGTTGAGAGGAGTCTAAAGCCAGATAAGACCATTCCCTAAGGGACTTTTTCGACGAAAGTCAGGCTGGTTGTCAATCAGAAGATCAGGCCAAAATCGACGATTCTAGACTGGGTTGAGACATTCTTGTCGGTCAATGTGGATTTCTTGCCTATTTTATTTGAGAGGGGAATTGAACCTTATCTTATTGGACACTAATACCGATGAAAAAAACTCAATTACGGGCTACTTCGACGAAAGTTAGATGGCCCAACCAGAACAAATACCAAGTAGGGGATGCGAATCGAGGATTCCTATCATTGAAGTGAAACTGGATCGTCGGTCGGACCGACGAAAGGTGAACAGGTTGAGTTAGATACATGATCGACGAATTAAGCGATCACATGACCTAAGATTCTACTTTGATAAGTCTGTTGAGAGTGAGGCTGATTCTTGGCGAACAAGCAACTGCTCTCTTGAGGGCTCTGTACGGGAACCACCCCAGTTACGAGTAATTAGGGTCTTCCCCGAGCACTAAGTAGATCCCATTCTCCCTTTTCCGAAGATTAGAAGGAACTTGTCAGAGACTAGTACCTTCTGTAGTGGTGGAACAGAAAAAAGGAAGCCGCTTACGAGCAGCTTTCTCTCATACGTCATGATATTCGAGAGCCGGGGGAAGGTCGGGCGCAGTAGATAAGGTCTAACTGTCCGTAACTAAGGAGATAGATCCCCTTTATCCGTTCCGTCAAAGAGATCACCTAATGCAAGCCGTGCAATACGGAGTTATAAGCGCGCAGTATAGCATTGAGGAGGAGGTAGGCATCTAAATATGCCACCATCTCTCTCAATCTGCACTCATTCATGCTCGGTATAGTTTGCATCTATCTTAGTCTTTGGCTTTCCAGACAGACGCGTTAAGCAAGTCAGTCAGTCAGTTCAATGTCATATTAGGGGGTTGGAGCTCGGTAGCTAAGGAAGTGGGTCAAAGCAGGCTGGAGAACGCGAACGGATTCTTCCTCTCCTTTCTCATACAAGAGTTTGTTCTCTAGAATAGCGTTAGGAACGAATGCTTCCCTTAATAGAAGTACGAGGCGGGCGACCCTCACCTCAATCTTTGTCTGAGTGTGCGTAAAAAAGCTTCTATCGCTTTGGAGCTTGTGTAGCCAATGCGAAGGATGCTTTTAGAAACCTTGACTTTAAGCAGTCCCTGCCCCTTAATCAAGTAGGGGTTCTGCATTTGCAGGCCTAAGGCCTCTTTTTCCTTACTTAAGTGAGGTATTAAGATTTTGCCTAAGAGAATGACTTTTCCAGGCATTTCTGCTTATCTTGGATAGGTCAGATATGGCGTGTATAAGGCTAAGACGGAATAAGGCTTGTAATAGATGTAACGCTTTAATATGTGTAATAGGCTTTTAGTTAAGCACTCCCATTTCGCTAATCCTAGTGCTTCGTCCTTACAATGCTTCTCCTTTACCTGGGGTTGAAGTTCCACAATTTGAATTGCTTCTATCTTCCCGGCCCCGGCTCTTTCCTTCCTTGCGCTTGGAGTTGGAGGTCCTGTTGCAGTTGCCAGCAATCTAGTTTCAGTTTTTTGAATTCCTCTCTTTTTAAGTGCTAAGTCTTTCCATGTGCTTTGAGTTGGGGTAATATACTATCTATAGTCGAGAAGACGATCCAGCCAATCTAAGAGGTCCGGGTGAGTTCCTTTTGCTGCAGTCCTAAGGCCAGCCATTGATCCAGTTGTGAGGTATTAAGATTTTGCCCTTGCCCATCTTTGTTTTGCGATTTACTTTGGATTATTCCATGGTTGCCTCTCCCTCTCTATAGAGTAGAGTTATTTTAGACCTCTTCTTACTTAAATAGAGATAAAATAACTTATGAAGAGGGATTTACTTTATTCCCTGCCGCAAGGGAAAGAGCCTAAGCTAGTTCAGTTCCATCGCCTTCCAGTGTTTATGCCTGCGATCCAGTTATAGAACTTGCTTCAATGCGAGGCTTGCCAGGATTGATTATCTTCCAAGGCAACAATGAAATATCAAACTATTCAGATATAGATTTCATTCATTACATAGTCAAATGGAATAACATATATGATAGATTCATTCTGTAATGTAACGATATTAATACTTCTTGAAAACTCTTTTATCGGATAACTCTTCAGACATCCTTTACGATCGCCCG